ATGAATTGACTTTATTCTACTAATGCAAAAGAAATAGGAACACTATATCTTATTTTTGCAATTTTTGCTGGAATGATAGGAACAGCCTTTTCTGTTCTTATTAGACTAGAATTAGCAGCACCTGGAGTTCAATATTTACAAGGAGATCATCAAATTTTTAACGTGATCGTTACAGCTCATGCATTTATAATGATCTTCTTTATGGTCAATTTTTTTTCCTATATTTGACTTTTGTCGGTATTATATAAAATTAAAAATATTAATTTATTAAATAATTTAATTGATTCAAATTTGCACTTTAAAAACAATTTAAAACAGAATAATTTTAATAAATTTAAAATTTTTATTAAAGTTCGTTTTTATACAACTATATCTAAAAATAATGGTTATTTAGAATTAATAATAAAAAATCCTTTTGATAATAGAAAACAAATATTAGATGCATCAAAAAATAAAAAAGGAGTTTATATATTTGAGATTTTAAATAAAAATATGTATTATATAGGTAGTAGTATTAATTTATATAGTCGTGTTTGTTCTTATTTTATGCCTTCTATCTTAGCTAAAGCTGATAGATATGTTTTAAGATATTTTAAGAAATATGGTTTTAAGGATGTTAATTTAATTTTATATATTATGGAAGATTCTTCAACTATAAAAGAAATATTAAAATTAGAAGAATATTTTATAACAAAGTATTCTAAAAATAAACTATTAAATATAGAAGTAGTACCAAGATCTGGATATCATTTACCTATATCTGAAGAGGCACGAAATAAATTACGAAAAATAAGAGGGGAAGCTTTTTATTTATACGATAATTTAAGTAAATCTTTAATTTTTATATTTGATAGTAAGCAATATGCTTATGATAATATTAATATAGATCATCGTACTTTAGATAAAGGTTTATATGAGGGAAAATTATATTTAGATAGATTTTTATTTACTTTAGAACCTTTATTAGAATTTAGTTTTGAATCTTTAATAAATATAAAAGAATTAAAAATTTTAATTACAGAACAACGGTATAAATTTAAAATTAAACAACCGGCTAGTAAAATTATTTATGTTGAAAATAAATATAATCCATTATTAAATAAACAATTTAATAGTATTTCTGAATTTGCTAAAAGTGTTAAAGGAGATAGAGGTACAATAAGAGATTATGTTAATGGTAACAAAATAGGATTATACCGAGGACAATGAAAAATCTCATTAATAAAAAATACTAGTTTTAAAGAATAAATTTAATAAGAATTTTATATAATAACCGCTTTAGCGATAGGCATGGCCGGATGTTAAGGTAACTTAATATTGTTTTATCTTGCTGTTTGCTGGAACATTCTTAGAGTTTCAAGAACTAGCACTACTCCGTCATTATAGATGAACCTCGTAGAAAAATAACAGTAACATTTTTGAAATTTGGACAATCAGCAGGAAACCAAAGTATTTAAAATTTAATTTAAATTAATATTAGTAGGATCCTCAGAGACTATACGCAAGATATCTTAAGTAAATTTTTAGTTTTTAAAATAAATTAAAAATAAAGATAAAGATATAGTCCAATCTTTAAGGAAACTTAAAGAAGAATTGTATGCCAGGATTAGTTGGAGGATTTGGTAATTATATCCTACCAATACAATGTGGTGCTGTCGATATGGCAAAATTATATAAAAAATTAAATTTCTCTCTAATAAATCTAAACCCCTCGAAGAGGGGTTTATTAAATTTTTATAGTATAAATAGACAAATTAAAAATAATGATTTAATATTAAGTTATTATTTAGCTGGATTAATTGAAGGTGATGGATATATTTCTATTGATAATAAAAATAAAGTTATATTAGGTATAACTTTTAATATAAAAGATTTATATTTAGCTGAAAGATTTTTAAATTATTTTGGACAAGGTTTTATTGTAAAAAGAAAAACTAATAGTATAGAATTAAGATTTACATCAGTAAAAGTTATAAAAAAAATAATTAATCTTGTAAATGGTAAATTTAGAACACCTAAAATAGATCAATTATATAAATTAATTGATTGGATGAATAAAAATCATTCTATGAATATTCCTAAATTATTTAAAGATAATTCGCCATTGTTTAATAATAGTTGATTAGCTGGATTTATAGATGCTGATGGTCATTTTTATATAAGATATTCTTTAAAACAATTACAATGTAAATTTAGTTTAGAACAAAGAATGATTTACCCTAAAACTCAAGAAAGTTTTAAACCAATATTAGATCAAATTTGTTTATTTTTAAATGTAAATTTAATTATTCGAAAACGATTAAAATATAAAAATTCATATTATATAATTAAAATTGAAAATCAAAATTCTACCCAAATACTGATAGATTATTTGAATAATAATTCATTATTCAGTAGTAAATATTTAGATTTTTTAGAATGAAAAAAAGCATTTAATCAAATAAAAAATAAAACTCATTTAACAGATCAAGGACGAAATATTGTGTATTCAGCTAAAAATAATATGAATAATAAAAGAACATATTTTAATTGAGACCATTTAAAATTTTTTTAATGCCAATTATTTTTGTAAAAAAATAAAATTACTTAGCCATAAGCATAGAATTCCTCAAATTATTTGTATTTAACAAAAAGAACAGATATAAAATACTCTTAATAAAAATAATTTATATTTTTATATACTTTATTTTCAGTTGTTTTAACGATTTATTATTTGTAAAAATTTTTATATACAAGGGGAGAATATGCAGGAAACAAATAATGAAATCATAAATTATTTGGATCCTCAGAGACTTCTATATTTTTATTATTATCTAGTATATTGAATATATAGGGAATGTTTAAATTTTAAACATTAATACGCTAAGCTCCAATTTTTTAGTTTTACTAGACAACTAAAATGAAAAAAATTTTAAAATTTTATTATAATTTATTCATTATAAAATTGGATGAAGACATAGTCCAAGTCATTATTAAAGTAGTGACATAAATTGATTTCCACGTTTAAATAATGTATCCTTCTGATTATTGCCTCCTTCTCTAATTTTATTACTACTAAGTTCATTAGTAGAAAATGGTGCGGGTACGGGGTGAACAGTTAATGATAAGCTGTCAAAATATTGTAAAATATTTTTGAATAAACTCTACTCTATGCAAGGAAATCTTATATTAAAATACATATACTCATGATTATTAAATATTAAAAATAAAATGATTAAATCATATGTTATAATTATGTATTTTTCAAGACAATTTGCTTCAATTAAAAATAAAAATTTTTTAATTGTTCAGAGACTGAATGAAAATTCCAGATCGAATGATCTGAACGTAGAGCGACTTGATTTTAAGTTAATATTTTTAAAGTATTTTAAAATGGATTTTAAAAGATTTTATACAATCAATATATTTTCTAAACAATTGAATATAAAAAGTTTTTCTAATTTTAACAAGCAAAATTTAAATCCTTGATTTGTAACAGGTTTTTGTGACGGTGAAGCTTCTTTTTCTATTTCAATTTATAAAAATACAAAATTAAAAACTGGATGAGGGGTGAATACGATCTTTCAAATCGAACTTCATGTGTGTGATCTTGAATTAATAAAACAATTTCAAGAATTTTTTAACTGTGGCATAATTGTATTAAATAAAACTAGACAAAAGGCAAGTTTTCGAGTTAACTCACTTCAAGAATTAATAAATAAAATAATACCACATTTTTTAAATTATCCGTTGCTAACTCAAAAGGCTGCTGATTTTGTTTTATTTAAACAAATTGTTGAATTAATGAATAATAAGGTTCATTTGACTGTAAATGGATTACAACAAATAATTAATATTAGAGCTTCAATGAATTTAGGACTTTCAGATTTGCATAAATTTAATTTTCCTAATTATAATCCAGGACCAATCATTGAAACAACTAAAATATTAGATTCTAATTGAATCGCAGGTTTTGCTAGTGGTGAAGGTTCTTTCTTTGTTAGCATTTTTAAATATAAAACAACACTTGAACACGTTGTAAGATTATATTTTAATATTACACAACACGAAAGAGATTTTAAATTATTAAATTTAATCGCTCAATATTTAGGAATTGGAAACATATATAAAAATTATAAATATCCAGCTTTTGAGTTTAAAGTTAATCAATTTGAAGAAATTAAAAAAATTATATTCTTTTTTAAAACCCATCCAATCTATGGAGTTAAATCTTTAGATTTTCAAGATTTTTTTAGAATTGCTGATTTAATGAAAGAAGGTAAACATCTTACTGTAGATGGTTTAAATGAAATTCGTATAATTAAATCACAAATGAATAAAAATAGAAATCAAAAGAATAAATCTATTAATTTAGAAAAGGAGTTTAACAATTCTAAAGATAAATTAGACAGATTCCCTAAAAAATCAAAATTATCTAAAGAATTTACTAAATTGGAACCTAAAGAGCAACTTGAATGATTTAACCAATGATTAGTAGGATTTACTGATGGTGATGGGTCTTTTACTTTAAGTAAATCAAATAAAAAATGACAATTAATATTTAAAATTTCACAAAATAAATACAATTTAAGAATTTTAAATTATATAAAATCTCAATTAAGTATTGGTAATATTACTCTTGAAAAAAAATCTAATATGTCTAATTTTAAAGTAACAAAATTAGAACATATAGGTAAATATATTATTCCAATATTTGATAAATATCCTTTATTAACAACTAAACAATATAATTATGAAAGATTTAAAAAAGCTTATTATATTATGATTAATAAAAATATTACTACTTTTGAAAAAAATAGTAAATTAAATGAATTAAAATTGTTAAAACCTGAACTTTCCTATATTTCACCTATTTTTAAAGTATCCTTAAATGAATTGAAAAATATAGAAAATATTGAAAAAAATATTAAAAATATATCAAAAAATTTAACTAAACCTTGAATAATTGGATTTATAGAAGCTGAAGGATCTTTTTATATAACAAAAAAAGATATTAATAGATATGAAATGGGATTTGGTATTACTCAAAAACTAGATTATCATATCTTGTATTGTATCAAGTATTTATTATGTTTAAAATGTAATATAAGAAAAAAAGAAAAACATAATTATTATATTTTAGATACAACTACTAAATTGGACATTTTAAATATTATTGATTACTTTCAAAATAATATGAAGGGGATGAAATCTTTTGAATTTAAAATTTGAAGTAAATGTATAAATAAATCTAATTCTGAAAAATTAGATATTCAATTTATACTTAGAAAATTAAAAAGTAATTAATATAAAATAAAAAAATTTTTAAATAAAATATTAATTCAAGTTGAAGGCATAGTCCAAAAAATCATTATAATATTTTTATTATTAATAATATAATGATTTTAGTTATCCCCCATTATCAAGCATCCAAAGTCACTCAGGAGGAAGTGTGGATCTTGCTATTTTTAGTTTACATCTTGCTGGAATTTCCTCTTTACTAGGTGCAATAAATTTCATCTGTACAGTATTAAATATGAGAACAAATGGTATGTCGTTACATAAACTTCCGTTAACTAAAATAAATAATTTTAGTAAGAATAATTTCAACAATAAAAATAATTATAGTACAAATTATGATAAAAATTTTAATAATAACTATCAATTTTATGAATGGTTTGTAGGGTTTTCAGATGGAGAGAGTAATTTTACTATTGGTGTGGATAACCGAGGCAAATTTACTAGGTTTAATTTTAGATTTTCAATAGGTTTACATGTGGATGCTTTACTTGAATATATAAAGCTTAAATTAGGTTGCGGATATGTATTTAGTAATAAAGAAAATACTGCTTCTTTTTTTATTATCTCAGATATTTCTGAAATTAAATCAATATTATTGCCTATTTTCGATTCTTTCCCACTTAATACTACTAAACATCTAGATTATTTATGTTTCAAAGAAGCTATATTGATTGATCTAAATAAATTTAAAGAACTTGATATTAGAAAAAAATTTGTAAATCATATTATATCTTTGAAAAATAATATGAATAAAAAACGAAAAAATTTTGAATTGTCTTTTAATCATATTATAATTACACCTTATTGATTATTAGGGTTAATTGAGGGTGAAGGTTCTTTTCATTTAATACGTAATACTTTATCACCTTCTTTTTCGATTAGTTTAAGTATAACACAAAAACCTTTAATTTTGAAAATAGTTTCTTTTTTAACAGATAATTTAGATGAGTATAGTAAATTTAAAGTCATAAATAGTAAAATATTTAATTTAAGCGAGGAAAAATCTATTGGTTTAGCTAATCCTATAATAAAGCTAAAAATAACCCAAATAGATTACCTTAATAATATATTTATTCCCTTTTTAAATACTTTAAGTTTTTTAAGTAAAAAATCTAAAGATTTTTATGATTTTAAAATATTAACTAATTTAATATATCAAGGAAAATTCATTTATCCTGAGGTTAAAAACTTTGTTTTACGATTATCATATACTATGAATAATTATAGATTATCTACTAATAAAAATAATCCTTTATTTTCAAACTCTTTCCTAAAAGGAGAGTATTTTTCTAGCTATGAAGAATTAAAATATTGAAATTTAAAGCGATTTGATTTAGAAAATAAATTTATAAATTTACCTCCATTATATGAAAAAAAAAATAATAATGGAGAAATTATAAATATAAATACTAAATCAATTGTTAGAGATATTTATATAATAGAAGTAGTTAAATATGATAAAACTCGAATTTTTTATCCTACTATTTTAGATTGTTCTAAAAAATTATCTATCAATAGAAATAAAATTACCCAATTAATTTCTAATGGTAAATCTTTAAATGATATCTTGAAAATAAATAAAATTAGAGTTTTCAATAGATTAGATAATTAAATTTTATTTTTATTTCTAATTCACTCTGCTGCGCGGCTCAGCAATAATGGTCCAACGGGTTTGCTTTAGCCCTTCGGTACATTTATGTTTTATTTAGGAAGATAGCCATTCCTGCGTTAAGGCTTGTAGGCACAGCTTTTCTAGCCCTAACATTTATCATTATAGAAAAGTCGTAATAAATTTAAATTTATTATAATTACATACTATTATTATTTACCGTTATTGTTATATCTTTCTAAATTTTCAAATAGCGGTTAATTTATTGAATTTTACTATCTTCTGTTATATATATAGATATAAAATTTTTAAATTAAAAAATTTCCCTATTAGTAGGAAGTGCCTTATATATTTTAATACTTAATTATTTTACAAGTTTTTTTTTTATAGTAAAATAATAAGTAAAAATTTAAAATTTTGGTTAATCTACTGCTAATTTTCTTTATATTGCCAATTATATTCCCTCTTAAAATTATCCCCCCTTTAAATTCTAGGGACTAAATCGGGGATAGGTATATTTTTTTAGGATGGGCGGCATATATAAATAATAATAGCTTAGAGACTATACGGGAAAGTCAATTTACTCTGCCTTTCAGAGGGTGGAAATTTGACATGAAATAGTCCGAATTTAAACAATCTTTTTTTTACCTATTTTTTTTGAAGCGCCGATCGTGGCCAAAGCATTTTTTTACATTACAAAAATATAACCGATTTTTTATTTTTGATGCGGGGCATAATGGTAAAAAAAAAAACAAAGGGTTAGTTTAAATTAGTATTTGTATGGGCCATTTTTGTAACTGCTATTTTACTGTTACTTGCACTTCCTGTATTAGCGGGTGCAATTGTGCCCGCTTTAAACATGGCTGTATGCTGGAATCTGTCAAATTTGACACAATCAGCAGGAAACTTTTTAGATTTGAATTTATTAGGAATCCTCAGAGACTATACGCCATCAATTATTAATTGTATTTGTATTTCTAATGCTCGAGAAAATCAAGTATTTTTAAATTTTAGATCTTTTTCTTTTTTATCTGAAAAAAATCATTTTTGTTCTCATAATTATATAAAAGATATTAATTCAAATTTTAATAAAGATTTTTTCTTTTATTTAACTGGTTTAATAGAAGGAGATGGTACTATAATAGTTCCTAAAACAGAAAGATCTATTAAAGGAAAACTAAATTATCCTTCTATTCAAATTGCTTTTGATTTAAGAGATTTTCCTTTGGCATTAATTATTCAACAAAAATTAGGTTTCGGATCTATATCTAGAACTAAAGGATTAAATGCCTACAGATTAACTATTAATAATTATGAGGGTTTAATTTACATTGTAAAAGCTTTAAATGGTAAATTCAGAACAGTTAAAATTAATGATTTTTATTTATTAATTGATTTTCTAAATAAGCGTTTTTCAGAATTAAACATTATAAAAAATGAATTAGATACTTCAAGTTTTAAAGATAATTCTTGATTATCTGGTTTTATAGATTCGGATGGTCATTTTTTTGTAAGATTAAATAATAAAAAAGTTTCTTGTGGATTCGAATTAGTACAAGCATCTTCAGATCATAACCATAGAAGTAAAAAAGATATTATGTTATCTTTATCTGAATATTTTAATGTTAATTTACTTAGTATCAATAAAGACTATTGTAAAGGAAAATTACAATATGGAGTTAGATTTTCTAATATTAAGACTAATTTTTTATTAATAAATTATCTATCTAATTATCCTCTTTTTAGTTCTAAATTTCAGAATTATAATGATTTTAAGAAAGTAGTAAATATTATTAATAATAAAGAACATAAAAAAGAAGAAGGATTATTAAAAATATTTGAAATTACTAAAACTATGAATAATCGTAGAAATGTGTTTATTTGAGATCATTTGAAAAATTTTTACAATATAAATAATTAAGATATAGTCCAAGCTAATATGTAAATATTAGAGTGCTCACCTTGAATATAATAATAATTAATAAATTTTTTATTTATAGTTGTATTTATTATTCTTGAGTTACCTTATTATAATTGTAACATACTCTTAGTTTTGTGAGCTAATACTTCTAGCAATTACTATGCTTCTAACAGATAGAAATTTTTCTACTAGTTTTTTTGATCCAGCAGGAGGTGGGGATCCAGTATTGTTTCAGCATCTTTTCTATAACCAAAAAAATGACATTTTTAATTATTTTATTCAAGAAAACCTAAGTTATTTTTTATGTAATTTAAGCTATCAAGCTTTAGCTTTAGATCAAAAAATAAATTTTAATTTTTCAAAATTTTTAATTAAATTTAAAGATTTTTATCCTAATAATATACTTCCTTCTTCTGAATTTTTACAATGATTTATAGGATTCTCAGAAGGAGAAGGGTCTTTTATTTTAGCCAAACGAGGAGATCTTTCTTTTGTTATAACTCAATCTTCTTCAGATATAAATGTTTTAAATTACATTAAGAAAAACCTTAGTTTTGGAAAAATTATAGTACAATCTTCAAAACAAAAAACTCATCGATTTATAATTCAAGATTTTATAAATATTTATTTAATTTGTTTATTATTTAATGGTAATATGGTATTTCCCACAAGGAAAGCTAGATTTTTAAGTTTTATTTCTTTTTTTAATGAAAAACTTTTAAAAAGAAAAACTAATTTACAAACTATTTTACCTATTTATAATTGCATTTTACCTACTTTAAAGGATGCTTGACTTGCGGGGATAACTGATGGAGAAGGTTGTTTCACTGTTTCTTTATTGTCTAATAGTCCTGCTTTTAGAATTAGATATATATTAACTCAAAAATGAGAAACTAATAAATATGTTTTAGAAGAAATTATTAACTTATTTGGTGTTAATAAAAATTATATTAAAATAGGCAATATAACTCCTCATTCCGCAAAAAATGTATTTGAATGTAGAATAAATGGCTTAAAAAATTGTGAAAAAATTATACCTTATTTTGATAGATTTACTTTGCAAACTAAAAAAAAAGAAAGTTATTGTAAATGAAAATTTTTACTTAATCGTTTATCTAAACAAGATCATCTTGATTTAAATTTGAGATTAGAATTAATTTCTATCGCTAAAACTTTAAATAAAAAATAATGTCTTTTTAGAATATAATTTATTATGAATATAAATTATCATTTTTATGGAAAAAAGGGTGTGGTTTAATTTAAATTATGAAATTGATTATAGCAGATGTTAACTAAAATAAGACTATAATTAATGATTGCTAACTAGGCCAACCATAACCCTAGTTTTACTTAAATTTGTTATGTAACTCTTAGAAGAAAATAATAAAATTAAATTAGTAAAGCTACACTGATGGTACGGTCAATATTACCCAAAACAAGACCGTCGGTTATCTAAGTGACCGCTACAGACTGCTTCATCGGTGGGTGTCTGAAAGGATGCTTAATGTACAGTCGACTTTCTTCTTCAATCTTTATTTTATATAAAACATTAGTTAATATATATAACATATATATATATATATATTATATATATTAGATTTATAAATTGTGGGTGAAAAATGATTATAAATTAAGAAAGTGGATTCTTTGGTCAACGATGGCCTTTTTTAGGAGAAATCTTAAATATTAACTGCTCTATACGCTGGGATCTTTTTTATTCTAATGTGGGTACTATGAAAATAAGTGTCTATTGACCCTTTCTAGTAAAAATCTCATATTTGCAAAGCAATCAGCTGGTAACCAACAGTAGAACATATAGTTCTTACTTAGTAGAAACTTCAGAGACTACACGAGCAGCATCCTATAAAGAATCAGAAAATAAATTTAACGAATGATTAGCAGGACTTATAGATGGAGATGGATCTTTTTTAATAAGTAAAGCTGGATACACAAGTTGTGAAATAACTATGGGTTTAGCTGATGAATATGCTTTAAGATTAATCCAAAATAAATTGGGTGGTTCTATTAAATTACGATCAGGTAGTAAAGCTATTAGATATCGTCTTCACAATAAAGAGGGTATAATTGAACTTATTAATAGAATAAATGGTAAGATACGTCACACTTCTCGATTTAAACAGTTAAATCAAGTATGTTCAATACTGAATATCAAAACTTATGGACCTGATTTACTTCATAAAAATCATGCTTGATTTACTGGTTTTTTTGATAGTGATGGAACAATTAATTTATCCTTTAAAGGAAAATATAAAATTCCTCAACTTACTATTAGCGTAACTAATAAATTAATAGTTGATGTTATTTATTTTCAAAAAATATTTGGAGGATATATTTATTATGATCAAGCTCAAAATGGTTATTATAAATGAACTATTCAAAGTAAAGAGGATATCTTATCTATACTTGATTATTTTAAAAAATGTCCTAGTCGATCTATTAAACGTAAACGTATTTTTCTAATAAAAGAATTTTATAATTTGAAGGATATTAAAGCATATAAATCTCCTAATAATTCAGCACTTCAAAAAGCTTGAGTTAAATTTATAAAAAATTGAGATTCAAAGGATGAAGATATAGTCCTTTAGTCTTTTATAAAAGACTAAAACATCCAGAAGTCAGGCAAAAAAAAATAATTTTAAGGCAAAAATATAAGGAAAAGAAAAATTATTCAAATAAGATTGAAAAAAATATAATTTTAAGTCAAGATGTTGCTAAAATAATAAGTGATCACATGGCTAAACATAAAAAACCCACTAAAATTGAAGATTTTGGTTATTATTTAGCTGGTTTAATTGAAGGTGATGGAAATTTTTCCAAATGTCATTCTATTTCAATTTGTTTCCATATTAATGATGCTCCTTTAGCTTATTATATTAAAAAAAGAATAGGTTATGGTATTGTTAGAAAAATAAAAAATAAAAACGCAATAATTTATTTTTCCAATATAAAAGGTACAGTTATTATAGCAAATTTAATTAACGGAAAGTTAAGAACAAATAAAATAGATAAATTCAATAATAATATTATCAGTTATTTAAATTCAAAAATTACAATAAAAAATCCTTTACTTATTTATCCTAAAGATGTTTCTAATTTAAAGAATAATTATTGATTATCTGGTTTTAGTGATGCTGATAGTTCTTTCCAAATTAAAATTTTAAAAATAAAAGAAAGAAAATTAGGTTTTGAAATAAGATTAAATTATCAATTAGATCAAAAAACAAAGTTTATTTTAGAACAAGTTAAAGAATTATTTGGGGGGTATTTAGGTTATAGAAAATCACAAGATACTTATTATTTTGGAACTACAAGTTTTGAATCAGCTAAAAAAGTAATAATTTATTTTGATAAATTTCATTTATTATCATCTAAACATATTAATTTTTTTAAATGAAGAAAAGCTTATAGAATTATTCAAAGAAAAGAACATTTGACTATTAAAGGTATAGAAAAAATTAAAAAAATAAAATTAAGTATGAATTCTTATTTGAAAGAAACTTTAGAATTATAATATAGGCTTCTTAAATTTACTATATACTGGAAAATCTAATAAATATTATAATATATTTTTTAAATATATACTACACCAAATCATTAGCATTATAAATTTGTCGTAACAAAGTATATATATTATTAGATAATCAGTAGAAAACCTTTTTATTTACGAATTAATCCTTTTTATTCGTAAAAATGAAAATTTAAAGAGGAATTCTCAGAGACTGAATTTAATTATTCCATAAATGTAAAATTATTTATGATACGTAAATAAATATATATTATATATTATATATTATATATTATATATTTAAGATATAGTCCCAACAGTATTGAAAAATACTGAGTGCTTACATAATATAAAAGTAAAAAAATTAAGCCAAGATTATTGTTATATTTTAATTATTCCTGGTTTCGGAATAGTTAGCCATGTTGTATCTACATTCTCAGGAAAACCTATATTTGGTCAATGTGGCCCTTTAATTGTATTTATTCTAGCTACCGCTAGAATATTTAATTTAACGCAAAGAACTATTTGCAAGAAATTTCTGAATATAATTTTATATTCAATTTCATTTATAACTAATATCATAAGTAATTTAATTAAAAATTCCGTATTAGTAAAATTATATTTGAAAAGAAATAACCCGCAGATAACCAAAGCACGATATTTTATTAACTGTTTTAAATCTAAAGCTCAGAATAATAATATTTTATTGAATTTTGCGCTTATGTTGATTTTACAAGCATTTATTTATAATTTCAAATTTAATATAAAACATCTTATTAAATTAAGCATGCTAGTAGGAATTTCAGAGGCCATACGCTCTTTGTCTGTTAATATATTATATTCAATAGATCTTATCGTAAAAATATTTAGTAAAAAATTGAATATAATTAAATTAAATTTGTCTTTTTTATATTTTTTTATATTTCAATTATTTAGCTTCGCCAGACTAGATAATTATATTAGATTTTTTTCATCTACTTTAATTTATAATACTGGCGATATCTCGAATAAAAATTCTAAAAAAAATCAGAATGATCCTGATGCTTTATCTATTCATAGTAAAAGATTCGTTGAGTGGTTATCTGGTTTAATAGATGGTGATGGTTGTTTTTTATTATCAAAAAAAGGTTATGCTAGTTTAGAGATCACGATGGACATTAGAGATCAACATTGTCTTTACTTAATAAAACAAAGATATGGAGGATCAATTAAGATTCGTGCTGGCGCTAATCATTTAAGATACCGATTACATAATTATCAAGGATTATTAAAATTACTTAATGATGTTAATGGTTTAATACGTAATCCGACAAGAATTTTACAAATGGAACGAATACTTAGTTTATATAAAATTACTTTTTTACAACCAAAACCATTAACATATAATAATGGTTGGTTAAGTGGTATTTTTGATTCAGATGGAAGTATATATTTAAATGAGAACTCAGGTCAAATATTTATATCTATTTCTCAAAAAGAATTATATATTTTAGAACCACTTGTTGCATTATACGGTGGTAAAATATATCCACACGGTAAAGTAAACGCATTTAAATATTCAATTTACCGAAAAACAGAAATACTTTCTTTAATTAAAAACTATTTTTCTAAATATCCTAGTAGAACGGATCGTATTTCTAGACTTAGTCTAGTTTCAGATTTTTATCGATTACGTAATTTTCATGCTCATAATTCTTCCCCTCTATCAGCCCAAGGAAAAGCTTGGCACTATTTTTTAGTAAAATGGAATAAATATATTCGACCAAAAGAAAAATAATTAGATATTAAAACTAATAAGATAATAAAATATTAACATAAAAAAAATTAATTTTAATTTACATTACAGATAAAAAGATGGTCCAATTCTAATTTATTAGAGAATGTACATTGGAATGGTCTATGCCATGTTTTCAATTGGTATTTTAGGTTTTCTTGTTTGAAGTCATTGAATGGCTTTCCTTATTCGTAAGTTTAAGGTAATAAATTTCACTGTAGGCTGGAAAAATTTAAATTTATTATCTACTTTTTATAGTTTAAATGATAATAAAAATATTCAATCAGCAGGTAACCTTGAACTAAATAAGGGAACCTCAGAGACTATACGTGAAAATACTTATGATATGTTTTTAAATAATTTTTTTAATTTATATAAAAAAAATTTTAATAAAGACTATAATTGACTAGAATGATTTATAGGTTTTACTGAAGGTGATGGTGCTATTTTAGAACATAAAGGTAGATGTAAATATGTCTTAACACAGAAAGATATAAAAGTATTAAAAGAAATACAAGAAACATTTAATTTTGGAAATATTAAATATTATTATGATAATAATAATAATATAAAATATGGACGTTATATAGTTTCAGATAATAAAAATATTTTATTATTATATTTATTATTTAATGGTAACTTATATTTAGAACATAGAAAAGAGCAATTAAAAAAATGACAATTAGGATTATTAAATGATTCTAGATTAAATTTATTAGCTATGAATTTAAATAATATACCTAACATTATAAATAATTATAAAAAAATATCTTTAAATAATGCTTGATTATCTGGTTTTACTGATGCTGAAGGTTGTTTTTCTATAAAAATATATAAAAATAGGAAAATAGATTATGTAAAAATAATTTATATTTTAGATCAAAAAAATAGTAAAGATATTTTAAATAATATTAGTTATTTATTAAGTAATAAATATTTAGCTAAATTAAGAAAAACAGTTAATGGTAATATGTATAGAATTGAAGTTTCTTGTAATAATAAAAAAAAAGATATATATTTAAATGTTATATCATATTTTGATAAATATAAATTAAAAACTACAAAATTTAATTCTTTTTTAATATGAAAAAAAATATTATTTATAGTATTAGGTAATCAACCATTACCACCAGAAACTATATTAAAAATAAGAAAATTAAGACATAATATGAATAAATATATTATTTTAAATAATAGTATAGGTTATTCTTCTAAATCATAAGTATAAGAGATAGTCCACATATATTTTTTATATATTAATATAATTTCTTTTGAATCTTAATCTAAGAAGGAATAAATTAATAATTAAATTCAAATGACATATAGAATATAAAATTTATATTGCATCACATGTTTTCAGTAGGTTTAGATAAATTGTTATTTTTTATTCTTTATTCTCAACAAAAAAATATAATTAAGCGATTAGGTTTTTCTACTTTTTCGAATAATGAAAGTAATAATCATATTAAAGAAATATTATTTGGTTCTTTATTAGGCCATGGTAAATTGGAAATGGCACCTAGAGCTATTAATGCTAGATTTGGATTTATACAAGCTGAACATAATAAAGATTATTTTATTTTTTTATTAAATAAATTATCTAAAATATGTTCTTCTAAATACAGAGAATATGTTTATATAGATAAAAGAACAAATAAAAAATATAAATCACTAAATTTTTGAACTAGAGCTTTACCTATACTAACAGAACTTTATAATATTTTCTATCTTAATAAAAAGAAAATAGTTCCTAATGATCTTTCTTTACTTTCCCCTGTCGCTTTAGCTCATTGAATTATGCAGGATGGAGCTCGTGGAACTTGTAAAGGATTATATATTTGTACTGATAGTTTTATACAGACAGATGTTAAACGTCTTGTAGAATTTATAAGCAATAAATATAAAATTATTTGTTCTATACATAAAGTTAATAGTAGATATCGAATTTACATATTAGCTAAATCTGTTCCTACTGTAATAAATATTATAATTCCTTATTTCCATCAATCTATGTTATATAAGTTGGGAATATAGCAAAAAATAAACACGTCGTTATTATTGGTAACAATATGTATTATAATTTCCCTGTTTGCGAGAAAATTATTTGAAAACTAGATTACGAATTTTTTATAAAACGTAAAAATATCTAGTAGTAATATTACTTGCAGGTAACAAAAAAAAAAAGATAAAAATTTTTGGTACCTCAGAGACTAATATGGGAAAAACCTTGTAAAATTATAGTGATAGTATCTTATTATCTGATATATTATTTATAAATTAAAATTATCATTTTTATAGTTTTTAATAAGATTTTTTCAATATAATCTATATTTATAGTAATTTATAGTAAATATTTTTATATTAATGAAATAAATAATTAAAAATAAACCAATTATTTTATTGATAATTACTATAAATTTGGTACATGGTAAAGACATAGTCCAAATTTGACTTTTTAATTCTTTTTTTATTAGCTTTAATGGCTTTGTATTTTTTATATAATTAATAATACTACTAAATAAAAATAGAATAGTCAAATTGGTGGATACTACTCTTGTGTCCTTAAATGTGGTAACATATTTTATTATTATTTGGCTATTTGCTGGAAAGTTTATTAAAAGAGTAAGTCCACCTACGATTAGCGTAGTAGGAAAAAGCTATAACTCTAGTTTTATCTTTCTTTACCTTTTTTATTTTTATTTGTATTTTTTTTTGTATTTTTATTTTATTTTTAAAGTAATTAAAGTAAAGAATAAAATTTATAATATTTTTTATAAAATTTTTGAGTTAAATATTAAACAATCAGCAGATAATTCCTTAGTTTTATCTAAAGAAGATAAAAATAATGATGAGGTTATTTTTCATTTTAATAAACCCCTAATTTCAAATAAATTATTTATTTCAGATCATTTAAAAAAACATAAAAAACCAGAATCTTTGGAAGAAATTGGTTATTATATTGCAGGATTAATAGAAGGATCTAGTCATATCCGTTTTGGTGAAATAAATATCGTATTAAATAAACGGGATGTATCCTTAGCTTATTATTTAAAAAAAGTAATAGGTTATGGATCAGTTAGATTAGACACAAAAAATAATGTTTGTTATTATAGTGTTTTTAAAAAAGAAGGAAGAGATAAAATATTAAATCTTATAAATGGAAAATTAAGAGGATATGAAAAAATAGAGCAATTTAAAAAACATAATTATGATAAAGAATTTAATATTACTATTTTACCTCCAGCTAATTTTGATTTATTAATTAATTATTGACTAGCTGGCTTTTCTGATGCTAACTCTAGTTTTATTATTTATTTATATTTTAATAAAATCCTTAAGAATAATTTGAAATTAAAATTAACATATAATATTTCTCATAAAAATGAGGATTTTTTAATAAAAATTAAAGAAACTTTTGGGGGATATTTATTTGAAAATACTAACAAAGATAATTTTGAATACACTTCAAGTAGTTTTGAAAATGCTAACAAAATTATCTCTTATTTTGATAAATATCAGTTGAATTCTACTAAATTTATTAGTTATTTTAAATGGCGAAAAGTTTACCGAATTATTCAACGAAAAGAACATCTTACTTTAAAAGGTATAAATAAAATACGTCGAATTAAAGAAACCGGAATTGACTTAGAATCTTAGGTTTTATTAATAATGAAAATAATTTAAATTTATATTTTAAATTTATTTTAATATAATATATAAGATTTTAATTTTGCTTATTATATTTTTTATTAAATTTAAATATTAATTATAAATTAATATATTTTATTTATTTAAAAGGTAAAATTTATAATTTTATTAGATAGATTTTAGAAGAATATTTTAAATAAATATTTTTAGTTAAAGTAAAACACATAAAAGTAAAAATATAAACTTTAATTTTAATCATCTTAAAAAAAAAGTTTTAATTACTATTATACTAATATATATATAAAAAATTTTTTATATATAAATGTTTATTTTTAATTATAAATATTTAATTATGGACTAATTAATATTATATTTAATTAGCTTATAGGATTTTTATTTTTATAATTTTATATTTAATTTATTAAAAGTTAGAAAATTTATTAAAAAAATGTAGAATTTATCTTATTATTCTACTTAAATAACATTTCTACTTAAATAACATTTAACTATAGAAAAATAAAGAGTAGATATTTTTATTAAAAATTAAGGATAATCTCAGAGACTAATATGCCAAACTCCTTTTACTAATTTTCATTATAAAAGGATGAAGAGATAGTCCAAAAAAATTTTTTTGACAAGAGCATACTTTACTGCGGCTACGAGCGCCATTTCATTATTTAAAATCTTGAGTATAGCTTTAAATAAAAATATTTATATAAATAAAAATATATCTATATTTAAAGTTAAAAATACTCCACCAAAGTTCTTATCTAATAATAAGTTAATTTTTATAATTTTAAGACAAAGAACAAATATTGCTATGAATATAAAAAAAATTTTAAATATATATAAATATAGCAAAGAAATAATTTTATGAAATCATTATAATAATAGTAATTTTAGACTTCAAAAAGGGATCTTAACTAAAAAAATAAGAGATAATATTATAATTACTAACTATCATAAGAGTATAATGGTTGGATTATTATTAAGCGATGGTTATATCCAAAAAAGATTTTCTTGAAATCCTAGGATAAGTTTACATCAAAGTATAAAAAATTTTGAATATATCTGGTCAGTATTTAATACTTTATCTGTTTATTGTTCCTATTTTCCTTATACTAAAAAAACTATTAAGAGAGGGAAATTATTCTTTAGTATAGAATATCAAAGTAGACAATTAAAATCTTTAAATGAAATCTATAACCTTTTTTATAAAGATTTAAAAATTAAAATAATAACTCCAGAACTATTTCATTATATAGATTATATTGCTTTAGCACATTGAATACAAGGTGATGGAGCAAGAAGAAATAAAGGTATAATATTATGTACCGATTGTTTTTCTATTAAAGAAGTAGTTTTATTGATGAATATTCTTAATATTAAATTTAATATTAATTCGTCTATACATTATGATAATAATAAAGCTAGAATATATATTAATAAAAATGAACTTAATAAAATTATATCTAATATTAAACCTTTCTTTGTTAAAAGATTTTTATATAAAATAACTTTTTAGTTTAGGGTGTAAAGCATTAAACTTAGATATTCAGAGTAATTTGAAATTGAAAATAGCATGTTTACAAAAAGAAATTTATTAACTTTTTAATATTTAGTTAAATGGTCATTTCTGAGCTACGATTTTATGGTAAATTTTCGTGAAAATGCTTATATTTTTTATATAAGTTAAATATTGGGTTGAGTGGGTAGCTGCATTCAACTAATAAGAACCAATAATTAAACACAGATAGATATTTACCTAAGAAATTATTTTATGGATTTTAAATAAGAACTTGGGATCATCCTATTTACGAAATTTTTAGGATGACGGAGTTTCCATAGTAAATAATAAAGATTAATAATTATTTTTATCTAAAAATTATTGAAGGGAAACAGCCTAAATATTTTTTATAATTTATATTATTTATAATTTTATTTAAATTATTTTTTTATAATTATAAAAATTTAGGGGGAGAGCCGTATGCATTGAAAGGTGCACGTACGGTTCGGGAAAGGGTTTTTAACTAATCTTTATTTTTACCTTTTCTTATGAAATTAAAAATAAAGAGGGTTAATCTTCTATTTCACAATGGTAATTGCGGTTCCAACAGGAATAAAAATCTTTTCATGGTTGTCATTTTGCTTCAGCAACAAAAAAATGACCAGCAGAATCATTGAAAAAAATAAAAATACTTTAAATCTTTTAGAAAGATTTCATAGATCTAACATAAATTATTTACCTTCTAATAAAAATTGTAAAGAATTAGTAGTTTACGGTTCTAATCTTTCTTCTACTATAAATTATCCTCCTTATACTTCTATAATTAGATACATGGTTAATATTCCGTTTGATTTACAGTCTTTAATTTTAGGTATTTTAATTTCAGATGCTGGATTACAAATAAATAAAGCTGGAAATACTAGATTATCTTTTAAACAATCTTTAAATAAGTTAGAATATTTTTTTTATGTTTTTAATAAACTATCTCATTATTGTTCTGCTTATCCCTATATAACTAAAACTAATTTAAAAGGTAATATCTTTTACGGTATTGGATTTACTACTAGATCTTATCCTTGCTTTACTGAATTTTATAATATATTTTATGATAAAAAAATTAAAACTGTACCATTAAATTTATATAATTTATTAACTTATGAAACAATTGCTCACTGGATAATGGGGGATGGTACTAAAACTTCGAAAGGTTTAACATTACAAACACAATCCTTTACTATTAGAGAAGTTGTTTTCATTGTAAGTGTGTTAATTCACAAATTTAATTTAAAATGTAGTATCCACATGCAAAGAAATCAACCTACTATTTATATTTCTACTAAATCTATGAAAAAAATACATCCATATATTTTACCTTATTTTTGTCATTCTATGAGATATAAACTGTTTTTATAAAAATTTTTTACTTTATTTTGCAGTGGCAAACTCGAGGGAAGTCTTATATGAAGAATATAAATAAATTTAAGATCATCGTCGAGCTAAATCACAATTTGGAAACTTTTGTGTAAAAGTGTAGAGGCCAGATGCCACATGATTTCTAAATATAATAAATAAATTATTTTATATGAAATTATAAGGAATGGTCCAATTCACCGGTAACGGATTTTAGAATTAAACATCTAAATAAAGTATTTATGTAAAATTTATTTATTAAATACTGAGATAATAAGCAAGCTGAACCTGTAATGGTTGAATGCTGAACCTTGAGCTACTTTATATGGTGGAAGTTTAAGATTTTCTACTGCTTTAATTTTTACAATAGGATTCTTAGCTTTATTTACAATAGGTGGTTTATTCTACTCTGGTTAGATCACTTTAAAGGCTACTGTATGCTGGGAACCTCTAATAAATAAGATACTCTATATATATATATAAGATATAAGTAAAAAGGCTTATTTTTGAGCAATCAGCAGGTAACCAAAAGACTTATAGTCTTAGTAGGAACCTCAGAGACTATATGTAGCCATCATTTTTTTAATGATAAGATATAGTACAAAAATAATAAATATTTATTATTTAGTTTTTATGTGTGAATTCATCTTTGAATATTTAGATTATTTTACTATAGAAGAGTATTTTAATATGAAGTGGTCAATTTGTTTTTTAACTAAAGTTGTAGAACAAATAAAACCTATTAAAGTTTTTAATAATTTTAAGGATAAAAGACTACAGCTAATAAAAAGTAAAAAAGATAAAACAGGTGTCTATTGTTTAGTAAATTTAGTAAATGGTAATATTTATTTAGGTAGTTCTGTTAATCTTGCAGTTAGAATGAAAAATTATTTAAATACTACTTTTTTAAAACACAAAAAAAATAATAATATGCCTATTGTAAAAGCATTATTAAAATATGGACAAGAGAATTTTGCTGTTTTAATTGTAGAATATGTAGATGTTGAAAATTTAACTGTTCGAGAAACTCATTATATAAAACAATTATTACCTTATTATAATGTATTAAAATAAGGTTATTCTTCAATAGGATATAAACATACAGAAGCTACTAAACAAATGCTTTCAGAATTAGCTAAAAATAAATTACATTCAGATAAAACTAAAGCTTTAATTAGTAGAGCTTTAGTAGGTGAAAATAATCCTTTTTACAATAGAAATCATTCTTTAGAATCCAAATTAAGAATGATAAAAGCTAATTCGGCATATTCTGTTTATATTTATAATTCAATTAGAAAATTATTAGTGATTTACCCCTCAGTTAGAACTTTAGCTAGGTTAATTAATTCTAATCATTCTACTATAGTAAGTTTTATAAAAAACGGAACATTGTTTAGAGGTGAATGGTATTTTAGTAATTTACCATTTAATTTGACCGATACACCTTTAATATCTAATTGGTCTTCAAATGAGTCTAAAAATCTAATTTTAGAAATTATTAATAATTATCATATTAAAAAGGCTATCTTTGTTTATAACAAAAATAAAGAGTTTATACGTAAATTTGAAGGTGTAACACACGCTCAAAAAGAATTAAATATTAATCATGATATAATCAAAAAATATGCGTTACTAAATAAACCATACAAAGGATTTATTTTTAGTTATGATAGATTGAATAATTAATTGATTCTATAAAAGACAATTATAATAAATTATTATTAAAGATTAATATAATATAAATTTTTTTCTGTATTTGTAACTGGAGTTGTTTTATCTAATGCTTCATTAGATATTTCATTGCATGATATTATAAAAATTAATTATTTTATTATTACAATAATAATAAAAACTTTTTTAAATTTAAATTTTATAAATCTATATTTAGATGATGTATTTTGTTCTTGTGTTTCTATTTCTATTATAGATCCTTTAACAGGAAAAAATATATTATATAAATTAAGTAAAGAGTACATTCAACAATTTTGAGTAGGTTTATTAGAAGGAGATGGAACAATTACTGTAGATAAGCCTCGACAAAGTGATAATTTACGTGTTCGTATTATTATCTCTTTATTGAATAAAGAAGGTAATTTACAAATGTTAAATTTAATACAAGAAGCAATAGGAGGACGAGTAGTTATTGAACGAAAAGATAAATACGTAACATGAATAATTAATAAAAAAAAAGATTTAATAAAAGCTTTAGCTGTATTAAATAAGTATCCTTTAATAACTTCTCGTAAACAATTACAATTGGCTTTTGCTACTACTTGTATATTAAATCCTAATCCTAATAATTTTATTAAAAATAGAAAAAATAAATATAATGATGAAACTATTGTACGTCAAATAAAAGATTTTAAATCAATACCTTACTTTAAAAGTTGATTATCAGGTTTTATTGAAGCTGAGGGTAATTTTAATTTATTATTAAATAAAACTGGTTCTATTAGAACTAGTAGTTTCAATATAGGACAAAATAAAGATATTTTTATTTTAGAAATGATTAAAACTTATTTTGACAGTCATCATATTATTTATAAAGATAAAAAAGAAAATAAAGATATTAAACACTATCGAATAAGTATAAGTGGATCTAAGTGTAGATCAAAGATACAAGAACACTTTATAGATAATCCTTTATTAGGTAACAAAAATATTAGTTATCATAAGTGAATTTATTATTTTATCCAAAATAATAAAAATACATAATTTAGGATTAATAGTTTTATTTTACTCTAATTCTTATTTTTCTATTTTTATTCTTAACTTTTGTTATTTTTTTATTAATTCTAAAAAAAAATAAAATCAAAAATGAAAATAAAACTATAATAAAATAAATTTTTAGGAAAAAATATAAAACTTAAAATAAAAAAGTATTTTATACTTGTATAATAAATAATTTAATTACGTGTCATGGGGTCACACTGCTATGATATATAATATATATACATTTTCATATAATTGTATTTTATTTTTATATATCCGTTGTTTTTAAGAGAAAATTCAATTCAAGAGTTATTTTCGATATTTTATCAATATTATAATATTTAATTATGTTAAAAAAATATTGGTAACAATGAAACAGCGAACGGTGAAAATCTAAATATTGAGAAAGTAATGTATTCTCACACTACAAATATTTAGCAAACACCGTGGTAACTAAAAATATATTTTTATGTTATAAAAAAAAAATAGATTATATTTTTAGGAATCCGTAGAGACTAAACGCGGTGCGTTTACTATTTAAATTTAATAATAGTAAACGAAGATATAGTCCAAGCTTAAATGTGAATTTAAGATAATATTACTCACGTATTATGTGGTTGCTCAAATGGGCCTTTTAAGCAGTGATGTTTGATATGTAATTGACTATATGCTGGAAACTATTAATATTTATTATTTACTATTTAACTTTATTTTACGCAAAACACCATACAATTTTTATTTAATTTTAAGTAATATTAAAATTAATTATTTTTTATTATATTTATTTAAAAATCAATTGTGGTTGAAGGTGCTGAAATGATGAAAAAATCTTAAAAAAATAGATATAAGTTGAAACTTTAATTTTCATTTAAATAGATCCTGCCTAAGTCTGGATTTTTGCCGACAACAAAGGCAAAGTAAAAATAATAATAAATCAATACAATCAGCAGGAAACTTATATATGAATAATATAATAAAAGGATCCTCAGAGACTATACGTCAATTATCTAAATTAAAAAAATTAAATTCTTCATTTGAGGATGCGATATCTACATTCAGCAGTAAATCAGATATTAAATTTATACATTGATTTGCTGGAATAATAGATGGAGATGGTAATTTTGATCTAAGAAAAGAATCAAATCAAATAATACTAAAAAGTATTAGAATAAAACTTCATAATAGAGATTTAAGAATTTTAACTAGAATTCAAAATAATTTAAATTTTGGTAAAATTAGATATGATAAAAATAAACCTTATTCTATTTATATTATTTCAAAAAAAGAAGATATGAAAAATATAATAAATCTTTTAAATGGTATAATAAAAATAAAAATTTCAGCTTTTAAAAAAGCATGTTCTTATTTTAATATTCAATATATAGAACCTAATTATAATTTAGAAGCTTTAGATCCTTATTTTTCTGGTTTAATAGATACAGATGGTAGTATTATATTTAATTATGCTTCTAATAGAATAGAATAGAATGTAATTTAGAATTAAAATATAATGAATATTCTTCTAAATTATGTTTTGATAATGTTATACCTAACTATAAACCTAGTATTTATTTTCATGATAAAAAAATCAAACTCCTGGAAGGATATTTAAATCTATTGTTTTTAAATATCAAACTGTTAATGGTATGATTTTTTTATATAATTATTTTATGATAAATAGACTTTATAGTGATTTTAAATTTTATAGAATATCTAAAATAAAAAAGTTTATTAAAATCAGACAATATAAAACTTATCCTAAAAATAGTTTAGAATTTAAAATTTATTCTCATTTTTTATTAGATTTTATTAAAAATTTGAATCCTTTATGAAATAAAGTACCTTTTGTTAAGTATCTTTTTATTAAAAATTTAGATAATGATTCTTAAATAACTATAATATGAAAACTTAAGCTATTTTTATTTTATTTTTATTTGATATATATAATTTAGATAAAGATATAGTCCATTTTTAATTATTTTTATTATAATTAAAGCATTTTCACTATGTATTATCAATGGGTGCAGTATTTGCATTATTTGCGGCATTTTACTATTGGACTCCTGCTTTGCGTAATAGGAACACGCTATTGTGGGTTAAATTATCAAACTCTGGGAACACCCTAAAGCTTATAGTACCAAGCTATATTCGAAAGTTTATAAGTGGATGAATTAATCACTCATGTAAGGTAACAAGCTATAAGATAGATGAAAATCTAATGGGTTATCGCGGATCTAAGTCAGACTTAATATTGAACTCTGTAAAAGAGCAAAGAGTAGATGGTAGTTCATGAATTAAAACAATTCATTTAAGGTGTACTCTAATGGGTTTCGAAAGAAACTATCCAATCAAAATCCTTTCTAAACAATTAAATATTAAACAATTTTCTACTTTAAATACAAAGGCTAAATTAAATCCATGATTTGTTACTGGTCTAATTGATGAACATTTTTATAAGCATCATGAAAGATAAAGAATAAAAATTAGCTTGAAAAGTTCGAAGTGTATTTCAAATTGCTCTTCATAGCCGTGAATTATCTTTATTATTATAATTACAAGCCTTTTTTGGTGGAATTGGTTCAATCAGTCAAAGTAAAAGTCACAACATGGTAATTTATTCAGTTGCTGGTATTAAAGATTTAAAAACTATTATCATTCCTCATTTTTAAATTTATTATTTAATAACTCAAAAAGCTGCAGATTTTATGTTATATACAAAAATTTTTGAACTAATGAGTAATAATGCTCATCTTACTATAGAAGGTCTTCATAAAATTATTAATATTAAAGCCTCTATGAATTGAAGTATCTCTGAGATGTTAAAATCTGAGTTTAAAAATATAACTCAGGTTGACAGACCTATTGTTATTACGTCAACCCTTTCAAATCCAAATAGATTAGCAGGCTTTGTAAGTGGTGAAGGTTGTTTTGATATTGATATTGATATTTCTAAGTCAAAATCAACTTCAATAGGACATAGAGTACAATTAAGATTTAGAATTAAACAACACGAAAGAGATCTAAAATTAATGGAGCTGTTAAAAAAATATTTAGGTTCATGAACAATATACAAAGATCCTAAATTACCTAAATTGGAATTAAAAATAGTTAAATTTTCAAATATAACTAAGATAATAATTCCATTCTTTGAAAGAAATCTTTTGCTAGGTGTAAAGCAATTAGATTATCTAGATTGATGTAAAGTTGCAAACTTAATTTCTGAAGGATCCCATCTAACAAAGGAAGGTTTAGAACAAATTCGTATAATAAAATCTGGAATGAACAAAGGAAGAAAATTAACTAAATTTTTAATTGCATGATAAATTTGATTTGCCGTGAAAATAATAGGAAGAACAACAAATGAGTTATTAGGTAATATTCACTTCTGAACTTTGTTTATTGGAGTTAACCTTACCTTTTTTCCTCAACATTTCTTAGGTCTGGCTGGTAATAATATAATTGTATATTTAATTGAAAATTTTAATATAAATTGAGAAATCTTTCATATTTTTAATATAATTACAAACTTAATAATTCCATTAGATAATTTATTTAATAATTTTTTATCTATATTTTTTAAATTATCAAAAAATAATAATAATAATAAATTTCCTTTTGGGCCACATGTAAAACCTCATTTTTTAAATGAACCTGTACGTTTGTATTTAAATCCTAATTTAGATAGAAATTTAATAGGTTCGCAAAATAAAAAACGATCTATTATTTATCAATGATTTAATTTAATTACAGGTAAAATTTATATTGGTAGTGCTTGAAATGGTTCAACACGGTTATTAAGCTATTGAACACCTAGTGTTTTACGTAAAAATTATCCAATATATAATAATTTAAATTATTATGGTCATTCTAATTTTGTTTTAGCTATATTAGAAGATTTAGGAAATTCTGGATCTATAAGTAAAAATTTAATTATTTTTCGTGAACAATATTATATTAATATTTTATTTAGTAGCTATAAAGATAAATTAATTAATTTATCCCCTAACGCTGGATCTACAAAAGGATATAAACATAAATTTGAATTTAATATAAAACGATCTGGTATATTAAATCCTATGTTTGGAAAAATAAAATCACAAGAATTTATAAATATGCAAATAAGAGATAAATTTAGAGCTAAAAATCAACAATATGGAATTAGTAAAACTCCTGAAACTATAGCAAAATTAACCAAATTAGTTTATGTTTATAATTATTTAGATATGTCTTTTATTGGTCAATTTTCTACTGTTAATTGTTCTAAAGAATTTAAAATGGGAAAAGATACATTAACTAAATATATTATCAGTGGTTTACCTTACAAAGGTAAATTATTTAGTCGTAATAAAATTCATTAAATATTTACAATTATTTTTGCCCCAATATTTTTATTATTTTTTAATATAAAATATTTGGAAATTGGGTGAATTGCAAGAAAAACCTATATTTTATATAGGTCAATTTGCAGCTTATCATACTATGATGTTTTTTAATAGTAGTATGCGAGTTCAACGACTAATGGGTGAGTTACATCTACAATAAGCCCGACACGAGCTCCCGACAGTATTTTATAAGTTTAGATTTTATAATAAACAGAATAAAGTTAATAATATTGCTATTAATTTATTCTATTTTTAATAAAAAAAAATAATTTAAATTATTAATATATTGATGACATAGTCTAAATCCAATAGTAATATTGGGAATTAGGGTTTAAATTCCCCTATGATAAAAATAAATTGATGCCTAGAAGAATACCTGATTATCCAGATGCCTTTAGTGGATGAAATGCTGTATCAAGTTTTGGTTCTATAATTTCTTTAATTGCTACTTTATTATTCGTTTATATTATTTATGATATTTTTGTTAACCAACCAAAAAGTTCGAATAATCCTGCTTTGCGTAATGGGAACACGCTTTTGTGGGCAAAACTATCAAACTCCGGGGACATCCTAAAGCTTCTGGTGCCAAACTATATTCGAAAGGCTATATGTGGATGAAGTAATGATTCATGTACGGAAATAATTCAGAAGATAGATGAAAATCAAATGGAATATCGCGGATCTAAATCAGCTAACTTGAAAAATAATGTAGCTGTAAAAGAGCAACGAGTAGATGGTAGTTTATATTTTAATAACAAATATATAAAGTATACTCTAATGGGTTTCGAAAGAAACTATCAAGTCAAAATCCTTTCTAAACAATTGAATATAAATAAAAGAAAATTTTCTACCTTAAATCTTCAGTCTAATTTGAATCCTTGATTTGTTACCGGATTTATCGATGGTGAGGGAACTTTTTCTATATCGATTAATAAAAATAATAAATATAAATTAGGTTGTCAAATTAAAGCTGGATTTCAAATACAACTTCATACACGTGATTTACCTTTATTATTACAATTACAACAATATTTTTGAGGAATTGGTTCTATTAGTCAAAGTAAAACCCGAAATAGCGTTCAGTATTCAGTTGCTAGTATTAAAGATTTAACAACTATTGTAATTCATCATTTTGAAAAATATCCTTTGTTAACTCAAAAAGCTGCTGATTTTAAATTATTTTTACGGATTCTCGAAATTAGGAACAAAGGTGCTCATCTTTCTATTGAGGGTTTACAACAAATAATTAATATTAAAGCATCTATGAATTTAGGTATATCTGAGGGTTTAAACTCTAATTATATTAAATTTAAATCAGTGGATAGACCCTTAATTTTTACTAATAATATACCTGAACCTAATTGAGTAGCAGGATTTACCTCTGGTGAAGGTAATTTTGATATTGATATTCATAAATCAAAAACAAAAAAAATAGGGCACCGAGTACAATTAAAATTTAGTATAAGACAGCACGCAAGAGATAAAAATTTAATGGAGTTAATATCTAAAATATTAGGTTGTGGAGCCGTTTACTCTCACAGTGAAAATGCTTTCGTTTTCAAATTGACTAAATTTTCAGACATTACAAAAATAATTATTCCAATTTTTAAAGTCAATCCAATTCAAGGAATAAAACAATTAGATTATCAAGATTGATGTAAAGTTGCTTTTTTAATGGTTGAAGGAAAACATCTAACACCTGAAGGATTAAAACTTATACGAAAAATAAAATCTGGAATGAACACAGGAAGAAAACTTAAATAAAATTTAATTTAATTGCAAGATAAATTTGATAGCCGTGTGATATGTTCCTTCTTTTTATAGTCAAACAAAAGAAATTATAAATAATAATTTAGAAGATACATCTAGCACTATAGAATGAACACTACCTAGTCCAATTCCTTTACATGCATTCAAAATGTTAGCAATTCAATCTTAATTTTATATTTGTTTTATATTTTTTGAAAACAATAATAAAATTAAAAATTTACTCTTTAAAAATATAAAAAAATATTAAATAAAATAATAAACCCCCCTACCATTAATAGTATTTATTTTTTTTATTAATTAATAAATTAAAAATAAAATAAATAAAATAAAAAAGGCTTAAAGTTATGATTTTTTTTAGTATTCTTATTTTAATCACGGCAATAGCCATACCTTCTATAAACAATAATATTAGTAGTAATAATTATATTAGAATATCTTCTATTATATTATTATACTCCGGGTTATTAGCATTAAATGCAATAAACATTCCTGCATTGGGATCCGGTTTTGGACTTTTTAATGGTTTATTTCATGTTACATTAATATCTCAATTAATGGACTGTTTTATATTTTTAATAGGATCGTTAATCTTAGTAGCTTGACCTTTAATTAATAATAAAAAATACAACCATAAAATATCCTTAAATAATTTAAATATTCAAATTAATAAAATAAATACTTATGCTATTGAATATTCATTAATTATTTTATTTAGTACCTTAGGTGCTTCTTTTTTAGTTTCTTCTGCTGATATAATATCTATGTATCTGAGTTTAGAACTACAATCTTTTGGAATATATATTTTAACTACTATTTTTAGAGATTCAGATAGTGCTACTTCAGCAGGTTTAAAATATTTTTTATTAGGTGGTCTTTCATCTTGTTTAATATTACTAGGTGGTGGTTTAATATATTCATTCACAGGTTTAACTAACTTTGAATCTATTTATAGTTTAATAGCTGTATCAAATAATAATAAAATTATTCTAGGGTTTAACTTAGGTTTTATTTTTATAATTGTAGGTCTTTTATTTAAAATAGCTGCTGCTCCTTTACATAATTGAGCACCTGCCAAGCGTAATGGGAACACGCTGTGATGGGTGAAACTATCAAACTCCGGGGACACCCTAAAGCTTCTGGTACCAAACTATAGCCGAAAGGTTATAAGTGGATGAACTAATTATTCATGTACGGAAATAATTCAGAAGATATTTGAAAAGATAATGGGTTATCGCGGATCTAAATCAGATTTCAATATGAAGTCTGTAAAAGAGCAACGAGTAGACGGTAGTTTATGGATTAAACAAATTCATGTAAGATGTACTCTAATGGGTTTCGAAAGAAACTATCAAATCAATAACCCTTCTAAACAATTAAATATCAAAAATTTTTCTACTTTACAGCCTCAACCTAAACTGAATCCTTGATTAGTTACAGGTCTAATTGATGCTGAAGGATCTTTTATTATATCAATTAATAGAAAAAAAGAACTAAAATTAGGTTGATTTGTTCGATCTATATTTTCAATTGGTTTTCATAAACGTGATTTATCTTTATTATTACAATTGCAACAATTTTTTGGTGGGATTGGTTCAATAACTTTAACTCAAAATATGGTTCTTTATTCAGTAGCTGGTATCAAAGATTTAACAACTATTATAATTCCTCATTTTGAAAATTTCCCTTTATTAACTCAAAAAGCAGCAGATTTTATTTTATTTAAACGAGTAGTAATACTAATGAGCAATAAAGATCATCTTACTATCGAAGGCCTTCATCAAATTATTAATATAAAAGCCTCTATTAATTTAGGTCTATCTGATATTTTAAAATCTGAGTTTAGAGAAGTTAGTTCGGTTGAAAGAATACTGATTATTACTAATAAAATACCTAATCCTAATTGAGTTTCAGGTTTTGTAACAGGCGAAGGGAATTTTGATGTTAGGTTTTCTAAGTCCAAAAATAGATTAGGATTACAAACACGATTAAGATTTAGAATTAAACAACATGACAGAGATCTAAAATTAATGGAGCTGTTAATAAAATATTTAGGAACAGGAACAATAGAAAAAGATCCTAGATTTCCTGCTGTTTATTTAATAATAGAAAAATTTTCAGATATTACTAAAATAATTATTCCTTTTTTTGACAAATATCCTTTGCTGGGTATAAAATTATTCGATTATCTTGATTGATGTAAAATTGCTAAATTAATGAATGAAAAATCCCATCTAACAATAGCCGGGTTAAATTTTATTCTTAAAATAAAAGCTGGGATGAATAAAGGAAGAAAGATAACTAAAATTTAATTGCAAGATAAATTTGATTGCCATGGATGTTTATGATAACAGTCCTACAATAGTAACAATTTGATTAACTATAATGCCTAAAATATCTATTTTAATTTTATTATTAGAATTATATGTACAAGGAATTGGTTTAGAAGTTGGTATTCTTACTGGAGAAAATATAAATATAAACAATAAAATTATGGGATCAGAAATAAAAAATTTATTGTTTATAAGTTCATTAATCTCTTTAATTTTAGGTACCTTAGTAGGACTAGCTCAAACTCGAATTAAACGACTTTTGGCTTAAGGTATATGAGAAATACAAATGTGAGCTTAACTATCAAACTCCGGGGAAGCCCTAAAACTTATGGTACCAAGCTATATTTGAAAAAATATATGTGGATGAAGTAATTACCCATGTATGGTAACAAGCTATAAGATAATTGAAAGAGCAATGGGTAATCGCGGATCTAAGTCAGACTTCAATATTAATATGATTTCTGTAAAAGAGCAACGAGTAGACGGTAGTTGTTGCAGAGAGGAATAATCATGCAATTAAAGTATACTCTAATAGAGAAAAATTTTTTTCTCTATCTCACAATTTACCTAACCAAATAAGAAAAAATAAACAATTACGATTATTCTCAACAATAACTAATGAAAAAGAAAAATACTTAGTTAGATTTTATAGTACTTCTTCCTTTGCGCAAGGTATAAATAGTAATTTGAATTCTTTCTTTATTACGGGGTTGACTGATGCTGAAGGTTCTTTCGTATGTATTGTACGCAAAAGTGCTGGCCATCGATTAGGATGGGTTTTTAATAACGTTTCTTCCACACGGTATAATAATGAGTTATTTAAATTTAAGTGTATTAAAATGACCAATCAATTTAGGCAAATAAGGTTTTATAGTGAATCTGCTAAATTAATAAATAGTCCTATAAATGATTATAACTTAAATCCTTTTTTTGTAACAGGATTTACAGATGCTGAGGGTAGTTTTTGAATAAGTTTATCTAAAGATAAAGGATTTAAAACTGGTTGACGTGTCAGACTTTATTTCGAAATTCATATTCATGAAAAAGATCTAGCTCTTTTGGAGCAAATTAAAAAATTTTTTGGAGTAGGATATATTTTTAAGAAAAAAGATGAATCGGTTCAGTTTTTAGTTAGTTCAGTTAAAGATTTACAAATTATTAAAAAACATTTTGAAAAATATTTACTACTGACTAAAAAACGTTCAGATTTTGAACTATGGATAAAAGTATTAGATCTTGTTCAAAATAAAGAACATTTAACCATGGTAGGTTTACAAAAAATTGTAGCTTTAAGATCTTCTGTAAATAAAGGTTTAACTAATGAATTAAAAAAAGCTTTTTCTTCAATTGTTCCTGTTCATAAACCTAATGTTAATAATATTTTCATTTGCGATCCTCAATGGTTAACAGGCTCTGGAGAAGGAATGTTTTTTATAAAAATTATTAAATCAAAGGCGAAAACAGGAGTAACAGTAAGATTATTATTTCAATTAACTCAGCACTCTAGAGATGAGCAATTAATGAAAAGTTTAATTGATTATTTAGAAGGAGGATATGTAATAAAATACAAAGAAGCTTTGTATTATCGAATAGAAAAATTTTCAGATATTAAAAAAAATTATTCCATTTTTTGATAAGAACCTTATTAAAGGAATAAAGTATCTAGATTATTTAAGTTGATGTAAAGCCGCAGAATTAATTAATAATAAAGCACATCTTTCTAAACAAGGGGTAGAACAAATATTAAAGATCAAAGCAGGAATGAACAAGAAAAGAAAAATTTAATTTTGTTAAACTATTATTAAGTTAGTCTGCTAAACCTACTACCTTTACTTAAAATTTTTTCATAATGGCTATTTTACCAGTGGAAGTTATTTTCCAAATAGGACTCCATAAAAAAGATTTAGAACTCTTAAAACTTATTCAAGCTTATTTTGATGGAATTGGAATTATAGTAGCATACTCGAATGATATTTGTGCTTTCAGGGTAAGTTCTCCAAAACAAATCTTAAATAAAATTATACCACATTTTGATAAATATTTTTTAATAACCCAAAAACAGTCCGATTATCTTTTATTTAAAAATATAGTAATGTGGATGGAACGAGGAAAACACTTAAAGGCGGAAGGTCTTCAATCAATTATAAATATTCGAGCTTCACTTAATTTAGGATTATCAGAAGTCTTAAAAGCAGCTTTCCTTAATACTATCCCCGTAGTTCGACCTTTTATACCAAAGGCAGAAAGCCCTCATCCAGAATGAATGGCCGGATTTATTACTGGAGCTAACCAAATTATAACAAATAAACATTCAGTTTTATATTCAACAATCGCTAATGCAAAATATAATGGAAGATTGAATAATACAAAAGCTCGCCTTATTTATAGAACTTATAGCACTGGTAGATTAACTAATTCTCAAAGAGAATCTTTTATTGTAACACCACAATTACATGAGGTAATAATTGGTGTAAGTTTAGGGGATCTATTTATTCGTAAAGTACCTAAAGGAAAAAATGCTTTCTGAAATTTTGAACAAGGTTTAATAAATGAAGGTTATATTTTACATTTATATGATTTATTTAAAGATTATTGTTCCTCAGCTCCTACAAAATATGATCGATTACCAGATAAACGTACAGATAAAGTATATTCTAGAATTCAATTTTATACATATTCTTTACCGTGTTTCAATTATTATCATTCATTATTTTATGTGAATGGAGTTAAAATAATCCCTAAAAATATTGGAGAATTATTAACACCTGTAGGTTTAGCTTATTGGGGAATGGACGATGGAGCTAAATCTAGAAATAAATTTTATTTAAATACAGACTCATATTCCTTGAGTGAAGTACAATTATTAATTAAAGTTTTAAAGGAAAATTTTAATTTAAATTGTTCTTATCACCTTAAAAGAAAAGATCAGTATAGAATCTATATTAAAAAAGATTCAATGGATAAATTTAGATCTCTTGTTACTCCTCATTTTCATGAATCATTGATGTATAAACTTACAGTATAATCTGATTAAATCATTACTGCTTGTAATTAATTTTGTTTTTTAATATTTCATGTAATTGTAAAAAAAAAAAGAGACAAGAGGGATGTTTTTTTGTAAAAATAAACAAAGGTCGAAATAAAGCAGGAGTAGGTGTTCAATTAGTTTTTCAAGTAGCTCAACATATACGAGATGAGGAATTATTGAAAAGTTTTGTAACTTTTTTCAAATGTGGTCGTTATATAAATCCTATTCAAAAAGAATGAGGATATTTTCAGTGTACTAAATTCTACGATAATTATGAAATAATTATACCGTTTTGTATTCAACACCCTATTCGTGGTGTAAAAGCTAAGGATTTATTAGATTGGATAAAAGTAGCGAAAATAATTAAAAAAGGAGATCATTTAACTACACAAGGGTCTTCTGAGATTATTAGAATCAAAGCCGGTATGAATACTTGAAGAGGATTGGACTAATTTATTGAAAATATTAATGAGCAGTACATAGTACATTGAAAAGGTTAGTAATTGAAAAAAGTTTTTATAATTAGCGAATCTGTCGAGAGTATTATAATCTAGCTAGTGCTCTAAGTTGGGCATAGTATTAAGTTTCTATTACTGAGATAGTTGAGCCTTTGTTTATATTCTAATTTATATGGTAAGTTTGAAAATTTTGACAGTACTATTTCACATATTGGTTTTATTTTATTAGCATTAGCTATTTCTAATGAACAATCTATAGAATCTCTTATTTTTTATATTATTCAATACTCTATTACTAATTTAAATATTTTTTTAATTTTGATTGCTTTTTCTTATTTAATTTATAATTCTATTATTCAAAATAATTTTACTAAATTAATTAAAATTAATAACTATTTTTCTATTATTTCTATTCTACTAAATACAATTAAATTTAAAACATTTTATTTTTATAATTTAAAAATGGTTCCTGATTTTTTTTTCAAATCTAAAAATTCATTATTTATAAAATTAATTAAAGAAATTAAAAAAGGATTAATAGATACTGATATTAAATTTATATCTGAACTTAAAGGTCAATTTTACTCAAATCCTTTGATTAGTTTAAGTTTAAGTATTTGCTTATTCTCTATGGCTGGTATTTTAAAGAATGCCTCTTACTTTTTCTAAAGTAAGTCAAGTTCACCATATGCTGGAAACTCCTAGTAACTCGATTACTTTATTTTTTAAAGTTACAATATCAAGTATGCAATAAAGAATAATCAGCAGGTAACCAAATTGATCTATAATTAAAAATAAGAGATAACAATTAGGATCCTCAGAGACTATACGTGAACTATGTATAATATTTTTTATATTTATTATATTAAAGATATAGTCCATAATTTATTAAAAATAATATTAAGATTCATATTTTATCTCAAATTTATTTAATTAATTTAAATATTTTAAATTTCTATTTATATAGTGATCTAAAATATACACTGTTTGTTTCTATTTCTACTATTATTAGTCAGCAAAATTTACTTTTTAATAATAAAGTTTTAAAGCAAAATAATAATTTAGGCTCTTATTTAGCTGGATTAATTGAAGGTGATGGTTCTATTTATACTCCAGATAATCTTAGAAATAAAAAAGGACAATTAAATCAAGCTAACATTGAAATAGTTTTTGCAATTAATGATCTAAGTTTAGCTAATGCATTAATTAAATATATAGGAGTAGGTTATTTAATTAAAAAGGAAAAATATTTACGTTTATTTATAAAAGATAAATCATCAATATTACGTGTAGTTAATTTAATTAATGGTGAAATGCGAACTCCTAAAATTGAATCTTTACATCGTATTATTAAATGGTGCAATAATAAATGGTCTTTAAAAATACCTCTTTTTGGTATTAATATATCTCCTTTACAAAGTAATGCTTGATTATCTGGAATATTGGACGCTGATGGGAGTTTTTATTTGAATTGGCTTTATGATAAATCAGGATTTCCAACAAGTTTACAATATTATGTTCGAATTTAACAACGAGAAGTTTATACCTCTCATTCTAATAATATATCTAATATTAAATTCAGGAGTAATTTAGCTATATTTTTAGATATAAATCTAAGATTTTATAAGCGCACAAGAGCTAATTCTAGTATAGAAAGAGGGTATTTAATTAGAACAGCTAAAATTTTATCTAATTATATAATAATTAGTTATTTAATAAAATTCCCATTATTTTCATATAAATATGTATGTATACCTATTTTTATTAATTTGTATAGACTTCAAATAAGTAAAGCGTATAAACATCCAAGAGAGATAGAACAACTAGAACAGTTAAAATTTAAGATGAAATTTCATTCTACTTTGGATCACAAAAAACATATAAAATATTATTTTTATTAAATTAGATTCCTCCTGTTAAGAATTTTTGGAAAATTCTATGATGGGTTAAACTATCAAACTCCGGGGACACTCTAAAGCTTATGATACCAAACTATATTCGAAAGAATATAAGTGGCTTAATTAATTACTTAGGTAAGGTAACAAGTTATAAGATGAAGGAAACTGAAATGAGCAATCGCGGATCTAAATCAGTATTAATTTTTAGTATTGTAAAAGAGCAACGAGTATACGGTAGTTAACTTAAAATTTTAAAATTTTTTTTAGGTTTAAGATGTACTCTAACGGACTGCGAAAGTAGTTATCAACTCAAAATCCCTTCTAACCAATTAAATAATAAAAGAACATTTTCTACTTTAAACACTCATCCTAAATTAAATGCTTGATTTGTTACAGGTCTTTCAGATGGTGAAAGCTCTTTTATTACTAGAATTTCTAAAAATACTAAAAATAAAAGAACTAAAATCGGTTGGATAGTAAGTTCAAATTTTCAAATAACATTACATCAACGAGATTTATCTTTATTATTAATGTTACAACAATTTTTTGGAGGAATAGGTAAAATAAATATAGACTCTAAGCACGAAAGCATTAAATATACTGTTAAAAATTTAAGTGATTTGATAAATGTAATCATTCCTCATTTTACAAAATATCCTTTATTAACTCAAAAGGCTGCAGATTTTATTTTGTTTCAGCACATAGTAGAAATTACTTCCAATAAAAATCATCTTTCTATTGAAGGTTTACATCAAATTATAAATATAAAAGCAGCAATGAATAAAGGCCTTTCAGATGAATTAAAATCTAATTTTATTAATTTAAACATTGTGGAGAGACCACAGATTATTACTAAAAATATTTTTGATTCTAATTGGATTTCGGGTTTTTAAGCGGTGAGGGAAATTTTGATGTGAATATTCATACTTCAAAATCACATAAAACAGGCTACCAAGTACAATTAAGATTTAGAGTTTCACAAGAAGACAGAGATATAAAATTAATTGAAAACTTAAAAAAATATTTAGGATCAGGAATAATAGAAATAAATAATAAAACATCAGTGGTATGTTTAACGATAACTAAAATATCCATAATTACCAAAATAATTATACCATTGTTTGAAAAATATCCAATACTTGGAGTAAAATATTTAGATTATCTTGATTGATGTAAAGTTGGTAAATTAATGAATGAAGGTAAACATCTAACTAATGAAGGATTGAATTTTATTAGAAAAATAAAATCTGGTATGAATACAGGTAGAAAATATTAATAATATTTAATTGTATGATAAATTTGAGGACCGTGTTAATAGGATTTTTTTCTAAACAGTTTGTTTTATATTCAGCAGTTCAAAGTGGATATATTTTTATTAGTATTGTAGCTATATTAGTTAGTGTAATAAGTGCTTCTTATTATTTAAAAATAATAAAAGTTCTTCTTGACATGAATGATAATAATAGTATTACTATTAAAAACACAAACGCATCATTAAAAAAAGCAAAAATAAAACAGTATTTACTTAAAAATCCTTCTTCTTCTATAAATAATTTAAAAAAATGTTTATTAGTAAAATATGCTAATATAACAAATAAAAAAAACAATCTAGATTTAATTCATACTAATTATTTTAAAGAAATGCAATTACTTTTTATATTGATTTTTATATTAAAATTTGATTTGACGTATAAAAATATTAATAAATCTAATAGTTCAAATAATTTAAATTATTATACAAAAGATTTTTATATTAATAAAGAACTTTGACTATTTAACACATCAAACTTTAACTCTTTACCTCTAAATAACTTAAATAATAATAAAGAAAGAGATATTAGTTATTATTATAATAATAATAATTATAATAATCCTGAATTAAATAATAAATTAAAATCAGATTTATTATATCAATTAAGTAACTTCCATAGTTTTTTAATTTCTAATTTAACATTAATAATAATATTATTTATTTTTAAACCTGCTAAGCGTTGTGGGAATACGCTATTGTGGGTTAAATTACCAAATTCCGGAAACACCCTAAAGCTTTTAATACCAAACTATATTTGAAAATCTATAAGTGGATGAAGTAATTATTCATGTAAGGTAATAAGTTATAAGATATTTGAAAAAATAATGGGTTATCGCGGATCTAAATCAGAATTTAATATAAAATCTGTAAAAGAGCAACGAGTAAATGGTAATTGATGAATTAAATCTAATCTAAGTCATTTAAGATATACTCTAATGGGTTCTGAAAAGAACTATCAAATCAAAATCCCTTCTAAACAATTAAATAAAATTTCTTATTCTACTTTAGATAATAAACCTAAATTTTTGACTCCGTGATTTATATCTGGTTTAATAGACGGTGAAGGTTCATTTTCAATCTCAATATATAAAAGTAATGAACACAAATTACATTGAGGTGTTCGAACTGTGTTTGTTATTGATCTTCATGAATGAGAATATTTTTTATTATTAAAATTACAAGAATATTTTGGCGGAATTGGAACAATATATAGAAATAAAGTTCGAAATACAGTAAATTATTCAGTTGCAGGAATTCAAGAATTAAAAAATATAATAATTCCTCATTTTTAAATTTATCCGTTATTGACTCAAAAACTTTCGGATTTTTATTGTTTAAACAAGTAGTAGAACTTATTATAAATAAAAAACATTTAACTATTGAAGGGCTTTATCAAATTATTAATATTAAAGCCTCTATGAATTTAGGTTTATCTAAAGTTATAAGATCTAATTTTATCCAAATTAATCCAGTGAATAAAATGATTATTAATACTAAAAATATTCTAGATCCTAAATGAATAGCCGGTTTCACCAGTGGTGAAGGAAACTTTGATATTAATATTCATAAATCAAAAAATAAAATAGGATTTCAAGTACAATTAAGATTTAGAATTTATCAGAATGAAAGAGATATACAATTAATAAAACTATTAATAAAATATTTTGGTGCTGGAAAAATAGAAAAACAACTTGAAAAACAAATGGTAAATTTAACTATAGTTAAGTTTTCAGATATAATAAATATTATAATTCCTTTTTTTGAAAAGAATTATTTACATGGAGTAAAACAATTAGATTTTCTTGATTGATGTAAAGTTGCAAATTTAATGAAAAGCAAAATACATCATACACCTGAAGGTTTAGAATTAATTTATTCTATAAAATCTGGTATAAATAGAAGTAGAAAATAAGATTAAATATTTAATTGCATGATAAATTTGATGCCATGTCAATCTTATTAAGTAGCACGCGATTGCTTTCATTATCTATTTTCACATATTAATGAACACTATTTTAACATTATTTATTTTTGTACCTATTTTAGCTTTCATTTTAATTGCTTTAAATATTTTATTTTCTTATCATAAACCTTATGATTCGAAAATTTCCCCTTTTGAATGTGGTTTTTTAATGATACCAGGTCAAACACGATCTGCTTTTAATATTCAATTTTACTTAGTCGCTATGCTTTTCTTAATTTTCGATCTTGAAATCTTATTAATTTTTCCTGTAGCATTGAGTTTATACCAGATAAGTACTTTTGGTTTTTCAATAGCTTTAATTTTTTTTATTATTCTTACTATTGGGTTTATACTAGAAATTGGATCTGGAGCAATAAGTATAACTTCTAGTTCTAATTTGCCTTCATACAAAGAAATAAATTAATAAAAATTAATTTTAATGATTTTTTAATAAAAATATAACGATGAAAATTAACAAATATACCCCCTTATCTTTAAAATTTAAAATATCTTTTTTTTAATAATAAATTTTTTAATAATAATTATAATTACTAAATATATAGTTATTTTTTATTCTTGATTTTAATTTAGCTTTTATTAATTTTAATTAAATATTAATTTTAAAAAGTAGTAATAAAAATAAATATAAATCACTTAATAATAATAATAATAATAATAATAATAATGACAATAATTATAGATTAGATATTTCACGTATTATTAAAGCTCGAGAAGTATTATTAAAATTTTATTTTAATTTGGAACTAACATAAATAAATTATTCAATAAATATTTATTTACTTTTTTTACAATTAAAGGTAATACTGAATAAAAAAGATATTATTTCACCTAATAATATTTTACATAATAAAACCTATTTTATTACTGAAAAAAATATAATTAAAAAAGTAGGAAAATTATATAAAGATAAATTAGGTAATTATAAACTAAATTTACAAAAAATATTATAATAAAAATAAAAGATAAATAGGATTAACTCAAAATTTATTTAATCATTTAAAAATTTATTATTTGATTTTTAATATAATTCATAAACAATTTTTACTTTTATTTTTTACTGTTTTATATTTTTAGGAAAAATCTTTTATTTTTTAAAATTTTACTTTGTTAGTATTATAGATTTTTTTTATAAATGTTTTCGAATTTTTTAATTATGAGCCTTATTATTTAATTAAAATGGCTAACCTAAAATTGATTATGTAAAACTATAATGACAGAACTATTTTATAATTTGAATTATACTTGATATTCTAAATAACTAATATAATAAAAATGATTCTTTATTTTTTCAATATTGAAAAATAAACATTATTATCCCTAATTATGTAAATTTTTCAGTATAAAATACAATACTATAATAAAATTTATGTAATTTTTAGTAATTTTATTTGATATTTAATTGTCGAAAATAATCTAATAAGAGATTTATGTTTAGGATATTAACCAATTATTATTTGGTTCTTCTGTTATTTTTATAAACTCAGTAATTTAAGTTATTAATATTACTAATTAAACTCAAATAATATATTATTAATAGTTAAAGAAAAAATATAAAGTATATTTTTATATAAGTAAAAATAAATATTAATTTGTATTGTTATTATTTTTTATTAATTTTTTCGAATTAGAAAATTATATTTTTATTTATTATTTTAATATTTTTATTTATTGCTCCTACTTAATAAATTTTATTAAATGGATAATAATTTATCAGTTAAAAATAAAAATTACTTAAAATATGTTGTAGCTATGATTTTTCTAAATTATTCTAATTTTATTTAAAGCATCTTTATCTTTATATAAATTAATTACATTTTTATGTATTATAAATTTAATTTTTTTTAGTATTTAACTATAGGATTTTTATTAATTTAGAAATAGATTATTGATCTATTTTATTAATAGACTTAAATAATGCAATATAAATTTAAAATGTTAATTTAAATATTTAATTAATCCAATAAAAAAAATATCACCTAATAAAATTTTATGTTTTTAATAATATATAAGTATATTAGAATAATAATTTCATTTAAATGTTAAGCCTTGGTGGCTTAACGGTTAAAGCGCTACTCTGAAGAAGTAGATACGTGTGTTCGATTCACTCCCAGGGCAAAAAAAAATTTTTTATATAAACTATATAGATATATCTTCTTAAGGTTACTCGTTATATTATTTTTTATTTTAATTTATATTTTTATTTTTTAAAGTAAAAATTATTAATAAATAATAAATATAAATTTTATAAAATTATTAATATTAATTAGTTTTTATATACAATAAATATAAAATTTTACATAGATCTTATTTAAGTATTATTTTTTTCATTATTAATTAATATATAATATATTTTATTTTAATTCTTGAATTATATTTAAAATATTAATAAAAATACCTCAGCAAATAGCCGGAATAGTTTAATTGGTTAAAACGAATTCCTTGTAAGAATTAATTATTGGTTCGAGTCCATTTTTCGGCATATAAGAAATATAATTTTTATTTAAATTTTAAGTATTAAAATTTAATTTCTTATTTATATAAGAATATATAATATATTACGTAAAATTAATAATAAATTAAAATCCAAAGAGGGAACAAGATCTGTTAAATAAAAAGTATTTACTTGAGATTTCTCTAATAAAGTTGTATACCCTACCCTAAAGCAATATTTTGATTACTTTCTTTAGAAAAAACCTTAATATAATCCAATCCATGATCAGAACAAATTTGTATATCAACCAAAGGTTGATATGTTATTAAGAAATCATTTTTAGTAATTTCATGAAAAGATTTTACTTTTCTAGTACTTAAAATATAATCAAGTTTTTCTTTTTTAACTGTTTTAGTTATATTAACTAAATTATTTTAATAATTAAAATAGATTTAATCCCTTTATAAAAAAAAAAGGAAATATTAGAGAAGAAATAAATTATTATATAATATTAATTTATAAAAATGTAAATTTTTTATATTTTATATATTAAATATTTGAATTGAAATAAGATTTATTTTAAAGCTAACAAACCTATAAATATTATGTTTATATTTATATTTATTATATTTTAATTTTTATTTATTAACTATGATGTCAGCAATACTTTACGAGGATTGCTGATATCGGGTTATTGTTTTATAATGTCTTAATTATTATGTAAAAATTAATATAGATTATATTTATTAAATATGTAATAAAAAAAATTATTTTCTCTTGTAAGATTTTATTTAAATTTAAACTTTAAATGATTTGCTTACTTTTTTAAGTTTAAGATTAATAATTTATTAATCAAAATATATTATTTAATTAAATAAATAATTGTGAATTATGAAAACCCAATAAAAAATAAAAAAATAGTAGTTTAAATTTAATAAATTTATAATTTTATTAAAAAATTTTTTTTGAGTTGTAGTTTAATTTGGCAAAACGTCATTTTTTGGTGATGAATTATATCAGTTCGAACCTGATCGACTCAGTTAACTATCTACGTAAAAATTTGTATTTTTTTTATTTATTAATAAATACTATCTAAAAAATAGATTTAATTTATATTTTTAATATAAGGAAACAGAACTTGATCGGTTGAGTGTCTCTCTTTTAAAGAGAAAGTCCCAGTTCAAATCTGGGTGTTTTCAAACAAAAATTAAAATATAATTTAAACAATCTCAATCTAGAATTTTACTTTTTATTTTTATTATAGTTTAATGCTTAATTATTTTATTTAGTTATTTTTATATTAAATCTAAAAATTTAGACTATTATGAAGTAAAATGTAATGTAAAAAAAATTACAAAAATATAATTAAAATTTGTAAAATTTTTTTAATTATAAATAACTTATAATTAGGGCAGGTGATCTGATTGGTAATAGTGGTTCTCTGTAAAAGAATTGGTTAATAACCATAAAAGGTTCGATTCCTTTACTGCTCAAAAAATTAAAAAATATTTTTATATGTTAATTTACTTAAAAAATTTAAATTTACAGGTAATATTTATAGGGCTAAAGTGTTTAGTCTTGGTGAGGGTTTTATTATTTTATTTTTCAAATTAATTTATTTTTTCACTTTAAATTTTAATTTAAGTTCATTATTTTTTAATGTAATTATTTTTATACGCTTTATTTCAACTCTAAAACTAATAAAATAAAAACTATTTTAATTTTATCTAGGATAGATACAAAAATTAAAATAAATTTATATTTTTTATTTTTCTTATTTTTTTAAATTTTTGATCAATATTCTACTTTTAATTTTTTTAATTTTGATAATTTTTTATTTTTGCTTTATGTTAATTCTATGAAAATTTATTATACCTGACTGGATAAAATAAATAACTTTAAATTTTTAATTTTTAAATTTTAATTTTTATAATTTTTTATAATTTTATAAATTTTTATTTTTATTTTTATAATTTTTATTTTAAATTTAATTTTATTTTGGTGGAGAAATTTTGATATGTTATTATTTATATTATAAATTGTATTAATTTTTTAATTAAATTAAAAAATTTTTCTCATTTATATGAAATGATAATTTATTATGGCCTTTAAAAATAATAGAATTTATTTTAAACTTTTATTTTTTCCTACCAATTTTCACTTTGAGAAAATAAAATGGATTACAATTATTTACATAATTTCAGTTAAAAATTTTAGTTTTAGAATTATTCAGTTATAATTTCTTTTTTACCTTTAACTTTAAACGGAGAAGTATTAACTAAATTATTTTTTTATAAATTAATTTTCTTTTATTTTCTGTTAGAAATAATGTATAAATTTGATCAATTAAACTAATTTCAGAATTTTTAATACTTGTAAAAAATTTATTTAGTTTTAAAGATAAATCACTTTACCCCAACAAATGCAACGGACACAAACAAGTCAAAAAACACACCCAAGTCAACCAACCCAACAAACCTATTCAAAAAAATAACCCAACCAGTCAACAACTAACAAAAAAAAATAATTCACATATTTTTAATTTATATTAGATTTTAGAAAAATAGAATTATAGGTTTGTTATACGCTGCATCAAAATTATTTTGTGTATTTTTTTTAATAATGTTATTATTTCTGTTTAAATTATAATTAAAAAAATTTTTTTTCTAATATTTATTTTATTTTTATTTAGTTAAGCTGGGTATTTTTATTAATTATTTTAAAGGGTTAACTAATTTTAATTTTATTTTTTAATTTTTTTTATAAAGAGGTATGCAATACTTTACGAGAATTGCTGATATCGGATTATTGTTTTTTTATAATTCTTTTCTCAAGTGAATAATATTCGAGATCTACCAGATTCGAACTGGCACTTCCTTAATTGATAATTAAGTATTCTTTCCACTTAACTAAGATATCTTTTTTGATAAGGGGGTTAAGTATATTATTTTATTTGATAAGGGGTTAAGTATATTATTAATTATATTATTTGTTAAGAGGATGTAAATATTTTTAATTCTTTAAGACTATCTAATTTAATATTTTTAGTATTTTTATATAATATTCCAGCTACTATATTAATTGGATTACTATCTATAATTATATTTATATCATTATAAATAGGATTTCTTTTTATCATATTAGGTGTTATATTATATTAACTATTTTTATGATAAATATTAAAAGTTTTTAAATCTTTTTAAGGTAAAATTTTTTGATTTTCCATTTAACAAGTCAATAAAATCTTGTTCAGTTAGATTTTTGGAAGGTAAACCTTTTGATTTTATAATGGTTCTTCCATCATCCATAACAAAACAATATAGTTTAAGGGATATATAAGTATGCTCTTTTAACTAATCCCAAATATTTGAACTGTCCAATATTATTACCAACATATTTTGGATCTAACATCTTTTCAAAGAATCCACTATCAGTATCTGTATAGTAACAATTATTGTCTGTTAAATTAATAAATTTATCCATATAAACCATTGCATTTGATGTAACCATCGCAGCAATCAGATGCATAACAAAAACCGAAATAATTATTTAAAATTTTATCAGTAGATTTTATTATGTTACCTGTAGGCATGTCCATTAACATTGCATAAGGATATAATGAGTTTATATCGTATCAATGTGCATTTTCAACGTAGCATCCAAAAACCTCAACACGTCCACCATAATACCCCTCTCTAATATCTTTATACTGATTTTATCGAGGTATTTTTAATGGTGTCTTTTTATGATTATAATAGTTAGCTAAAAATGTATTAAGAGCTAAGCTACTTATAGATACAGATTTTGTTATATCCGTGCTTTCTAATTTATAAAATTCTTTAGAAAATTTAGAAATAATTTCATGTAATGAATTTACGTCATTATCTAAGTATTTTTTTGTTTCATCTTTCATATTTCAACTCTTATTTTTATAATTTTTAGATAAATCTAAATAATCTTCATATTTTAATATATCTTTATAAAATTCATATTCTGGAAGATAATCAATATAATTTAAATTATCATAATTTAAAAATTTATAAGGAAATGGTAATTTATAAATTTTAATATTAAATGATTTAATTAATTTATCCAGAGATAAAGGTAATAATAATAAACTACATTTTAAATTAAATTTAATCTTTGTTTTTTTTTTTTAATCCTAATAGTTTTTGAAACTTCAAAACTCATTATTTTATTATCTTTAAATAAAGGTTTGACATCAAAAAGTCTATATAAACTTATTATAATTAATAATCCCTCAAATGATGAAAAATTATGGGCATACAAGGTATGCCCAATACAAATTTGGAAAATATCCGCAAAAACATTATCAAAACTTCTATTAAATGTAGATATAGAATTTATATTTTTATTGAATTTGGAAATATCTTTAAATCTAAGATATTCTTTAAATTCTTTATATAAAATACATTCATGAATTAAATTTTCATCTTTAACATATTTTTTATTTTAATATATTAAATATTTAAAATCTTTGCTACCTAAAGGAGAAAATAATTTTTCATCAAAAAGAATTACATCTTTTTCTAACATAAAAACATCAAATATATGACTATCTGGTTTTATTTTGTATCCATAATTTGTCATATTAAAAGGTAATATTTCACCTTTTAATAATATATTATTTTTAGTATGGAATTCCATAGAATGTAATAAAGATTTTGCAGATTTTTCAAAAGTTAATTCACTTAACCTTCTAATAATTTCTTTTTGAGAAATATCAGATTCTATTTTAATAATTCTATATTTAAATAAAATTTTTGATTTATCAAAATCAACAGGATAATGCTTCATTTGCAGAATATCTATTTGTTTTTCAATAAAATTTAATAATAATTGTGAATTAATATTATAAACTATTAAAATTTGTCTTGAAATAGATAAAACAGTTTTATCTTCTAATAATAATGGAAACAATACATATACTTTATTTTTATCTAATAAAGATAAAAATTTATCAATATTTTTAATATCAAAAGAATTTTATTTTGAAATTTATTTTACTTTATAATCCCCTAACTCATATTTCTTTCCTTTCATTTCAGTATTTAAATAATTTATTTTATTTAAATAAGAAGAATATCTTTTGGGAGTAAAAGGATATTTTCATGTTTTTTAAAATTTTAAATAGGTGGAGTTTTATATATCAATGATATTTCACCAGATGCTACAAGTTGAAGAATTGGTGAATTAGAATAAAATCTTTTTAGAATTTTATTTACACCAAAAAAAACTAATAATTTTCGTCATGTTTTTTTTTTAATTTTTAAATAAAAAATACACCAAAGGAGAGAACTAAAAATAAATTGTGAGTTCTTGTGAACTGCTTTTTAAATTTCATATTATAAACATAAAAATGTTTATGTTTGGTTGCTTAAAGGAATAAAAAATGAAGATTTATTAAATATTTATAAATCTATTCATATATTGATTTAGATAAATTTTTGTGTGAAATAAATTAACAAAATCATATATTTTATATTTTACATAAAAAAACAAACTCTTATAGTATATATTCTACCCGTAAATTAAAGGTGTTAATATAAATTTAATTATAAAAATTATTTTTAATAATTATATAAGAAGGTATAATTATTATATTTTAATATTTTAATAATTATACCTAACCAAATTATTTATATTTTTAATTAATAAATATAAATATATTTGATCATATTTATATATTTCTATAAATAGAATAATAAGAGAAGAAATAAATAATAATTGTTACTACTAGTAGCAAAAATGTTTAAATAGAGTAACGTTAAATTATAATTTATTTTAAAGCTTACGAACAATTTAAAATTTTATTAAGATGCAGTTTTTATAATTATTCCTTTTGTTATTATATTAATATTAAATATAATAATATATTTATTAATTTATAATATTATAAATAGTTAAAATTTATTAAAAAAATTTTAACATGTAACTAATTAACATTTATAAAAAATTATTTTTTTTTTTTTAACATTATGTTGTATAGAAAATAAAACGTATGTATATTATTAAACATTAATGGAATGTTAATTACTGTAATAAAGTTCTTTCTAGAAAATTTATAAAAATAAATTTGCTTTAATACAGCTTAAAACTCTTTAATCTTTTTTAAGTTAAAAAGATAAACAATTACAAAAATAAAAAAACTTAATGAATTTATTTCTTGTTATTTTTAAAATAAGTGTTTGATTTTTCCTTGGTTTATATCTTTATTGTTCTATATCCAAAACACATGATTTTATTAATTTAAAAAGGTTGTTGTTCAAATCTTCTTTTTTAGAACTTTGACTTTTTTTTTATTTAATATATTATTTATGATGTTTTACTTTACAAATTTTTACAGGTTTAAACTTTATAGAATTTATAGATATGAATTCTTTAAGGTTAGAAATGAATTTAGTTGATGATTCTAGTGCTAATTCAGGAAATTCTTCTTCAAATGAACAAATTTCTTCTTCTACCGCAAAAGAACAAATTTCTTCAACAAATGAACCTTCAGCAAAAGAACAAAGCTCTAATAATCAATTAGGAAGAGCTGGTGATGGTGCTATAATGACAGCTGCTCTTGCAGGTGGATTTAAAGTAGCTCAGAAAGTTCCACATTTGACAGGAAAATTGGCTACTGTTGCAGGTTCCATAATAGCAGGTGCAGGTGCCATTGTAATAAAAAATATAGCTGGAAACTTAATTGATGACTTAGGTAAAAAAGATTTTATCTCAATAGATTTAAATTTAAATTCTTTAAATTCTTTAAACGAAATTTTTGGATTAACAGGTAATTCAGTTATAGATTTATTAAAAATGATACAATTTTTCCAACATATGCAAATTTGGTTATTGTTTTTAATTTTTTATTATTTAATTATTTTGTTTGTAAAAGATTCAACGATAGAATATACATTAAAAATTTTACCTGATTGACTAAAAGAGATAATTATGAAATCAATAAAAAAATTTAGAAAATCTGGTAAAATAATAGTGTATTTTTTAATAATTTTATTAATATGTTGTATTTTTATAGCTAATCATTACTTTGATTTCTTTTTTATTAATTTAGAAGAAAATATGGAAAAAATTTATAAAATTTTTAAAGAATTATAATTTTTTAATTAACTCTAAATTAACTTCTAAATCCTTTATTATTTTAACTTATATACCCCCCTTATCAAAATAAAAATAAAAATAAAAATTAAAAAAAGGTGAAATTTTAGTAAAAAATCAAATTTATACTTTAATTGCTACAGAAAATAAGAGAAGATTAGTATATGATAAAAATAATATATTAATTAATACTATTCCTTTTTCAATAAATAAAAATAAAAAAAATTGTTAATATAGAAGATATTACACAATAAATAAAATTACTTAACCCCCTTACATTTTTAAATACTTCGAATCAAACAATTAAAAATTTATAAAAATTATATAAAATATAATTTTTAAAATTTATTTTTGTTTGGGTTATTTTTGTTGAGTTTTTCACTTTTAGATTTATAAATTTTATGTTTTAATAATATAAATAATTAAATAATCTTATTATATTATTAAAATTTTACCACAACATAAATTTTTTTAATCATTTTACCCCCCTCATATTTAAATTTTATATTTTTTAATATATAATAATCACTCCACCCCTTACCCTAAAAATTAAATAATAAAATTTTATCAATATTTCGAACTACAACATTTAAAGTATAAATTAAATTAAACTCTAAATTATATAAATTTTATCAATACTTTGATATATAAGTATAGAGTAATGTTAAAAAATTCTTATTTTCTTTAAACATTAGAACAATTTAAAAATTTAAAATAAGTATTTAAATTACTCTATATTATCTTTATTGATAGTTTATATTATTAAAAAATAAAGGTTAAAATAAAAAAAAAACATAGAAAATCTATGATTTACATAGTTCAATCTATGATAAATCTAGTTTAAATATTTGAAATGGATTAAATAATAGTTTAAAAGTTTCAATATTAACTAGATGTTGGAAAGAGGTTTATTATAAAAAAATAATTTACCAACTTTCTTTGTAAAAATAAAATTCATATGTTAAAAAATCTTGTTACTAAATTTAAAGGTGTTATACCATTCATTGCATTAGGTTTATCTTTATACAATCGTAGATTAGCTCTTGAAGCTAAAGATGATAGATTGAAAAATAGTATTTAGACAGCTGAAAAATTAGCTAATGTAATTAAAGAAAATCAAGATATGGTGATTGATAATCAAATTGTTAAAAATAAAATAGCTAGTTTATCAGCTGATGCTTCTGATCATTTGGATTGATCAAAACACCATAATCGTATTGTAAACGAATTAATTGAAAAATTAAATAATCCTAATATTGATATTAGTGAACGTGAACATCTATTAAAATTATTAAAAACTAATACAGAACAAAAAACTGTTTTTTTAGAAAAAGCTAATAATAGTTTACAACAAATTAATGATTTATTAACCTCAGGTAATTCTAAAAATGATTTTATGTCTCAATTTAATATATGAATTGTTAAATATAAAAATTTTTTATCTACATTAACTGTTGAACAAATAAATTATATAATTAATATTATAGGTTATTTTATCATTATATCTTCCTTAATCTCTATTGCAGCTGTTTTATATGGTGATTTTTTAATTAAATATTTTAAATTAGAAGAAAAATTTCCAAAAATAGCTAAATACATCATCATTAGAAGAAAATTTCAATGATATTATCTTAATTATAATATCATAGTTATTTTAATACTATCAATCTTCTTAATCATCTTAAATATAGAAAATTTTTTTATCTAAATAAAAGATATAACATTTATTTCAATACTCCTGTTTTAAAAAATATAGAAAAATAAAAAAATAAACCCCCTTACTTTTTATTAAATTATCTTAATTTAAATACACCGAATTAGAAGATTAAATTTAAATAATTAAAAAAAAAAATTAAAAAATAAAATAAAATATTAAAAATAAAATAAATTAATAAATTATAAATATTTAAATTTTATTAATTATTTTAATTAATAAAATTTAAATATATCACTTTACAATATTAAAAATATAAAATTAAATTTTAATAAATATCCTCCTTAAATAAATTAAAAAGAATTATAAATAAAATATATATATTATCTTAAAATAAAAAACGAACTAGGAGATTAAAAAAAATTTTTTTTTAATATAATAAAATAAAAAAATAAGAAAAGATAAAAAATAAAAAAAAAAGGAAAAATAATAAAATGATACAAAAAATTAAAATGATGGGCTAAAAATCATAAAAAAAAGATAAAATTGAAAAAGGAATAAAAAAAGAGCACAAAAACAGAAAATTAAAATTAATACTCAAAATATAATAGAGACAAAAAGATAGAAATTTAAAAATAAAAAACCAAAAAATTAAAAAAATCACAAATTTTTTGTTAAAAAAATTAAATAATAATTTGAATAAATTTTTGTTATTTTAAAAAACATATCTACCAATCCCAAATTTTAAAAAACTACATAATTTACTAAATTTAAAATTTATAAATTTTTGTTGATTAAAAATAAGAAAAATCAATTAAAATTTTAGAAAATAGAAAATATAAACAAATAATAAAAATAAATATAGGTAATTAAGAGGGGGGAGGGGGGTTAATTAATTAGCTCACATCCGTTCGATATTTGATCCTTTTATTTAATTTATTGAATTATACTTATCTCCCCCTCAATTAGAGATTTATTCTCGTCATTAAACTATAGATATTATAGATATTATATAAAATATAAAATAATATAGATTATAAATTATAAATTATAAATTATAGATTATTATAAATCTCTTTTTATATATTAAAAAATATTAATAATTATTAAAATTTTATTAATTTATAAAATCTTTATAAGAATATATAAAAATTATATATATATATAATTTTTAGAAAAGGATTTTTTAATAGGTTGATTATTTAAAATTTAATTAAATAAAAAAGGTTCGATTCCTTTAATCCTTAGATTTTATTAAATATAAATTACTATAATAATTTTATAGTTATAGTAAATAATAATAATAAGAGAAATTTTTAAGATGTTACTTAGCACTCCTTTCATTAAAAATCAATTTAATTATAAATTATAAATAAAAATTTAAAATTAATTTAATTTAATTTCATTTTATTTAATTAAATCTAATTAAAATTTTTAAAAAATTGATGTGGAAGTTTATAACAAGACTAAGTATTAAAGTTTTTATTTTTTTAACATGAACAAAATTAGAAGTTATATTAGACTAGATAACTTTTTTAAGGTTTTAGGTGTAGCTAGTTTTGCTATGGGTTATAGTAATTATTTGCATAGTGAAAAGCTTGAGTCAATTAGACAGCGATTAGAGTTTGAGACAGCGAGAAGAATTAAACTAGAAGAACAAAATATAGAATTATTAGAAAACTGAAAAAATAGTTTAGAAAATTGTCAAGAATTTACGAGTAGATTTATAGAATTAACAAAAAAAGCTAATATTTTGAACAGTAAAATTAGAACAACTAATGAAAATATTGAAATATTAAATTCAAAACAAGGTGTTAAATTAGAAGTTAATTCTCCAGATTTACCCGATGTAAACAATATAACAGAACGTTCTAATGAAATTGTAGAGAACTTTCATAAATTCAATAATGAATTAGAAAAACTTATTGAATTAGGAAGAAAATCAGTGGATTCTTTACAATCTGTAGATTATTTAAATAATTTCGAACCTTTGGATTCTATACGTGAAATTATCTCCTTATTAACTTATGATCAATTGATAGCTTTTATTCATTTATCAGGTGTTTTAACTATAGCTTTATGTATATTTTCTATAATATTAATTTTCTATAGTGAAAAATTAATTGTATATTTTAAAATAGAAGAAAAATTTCCTAGATTTGGAAAAATTATTAAATTAAGAAGAAAATTCCAAAATTATTATTTTATAATAAATGTATCAATAATAATATTTATTTTAATTGGAATTGCTCATATTAATTTAAATACATTATTAAATCTTTAATTTAAATCTATAAACATATCAAAATTAATTCTACTAAGTTAATCTTTATAACCATTTAATGATATAACCTAACATAACACACAAAAACATTTTACATTTACTTTTTATACTTAAATAAAATTAAAATTACTTAACCCCCTTACAATTTTCAATAAACCTAAGTAAACTGTTAAATTAAATTAAATTAAAATACACAATAAAACAAAATTAAATTTTTATAATAATAATAATAATAATAATAATTAAAATTAAATTAATATAATTATATATATTTTATTTTTTAAACCCGAAATACAACTTTAAAAATATATTAGTAAATATAAACTATTCTTTATTTTTTGTTCGTGTGTTGTTTAAAACAAAACCCTTTATTTTTTAAAATTATAGAGTAATTATCATATATTATGAGGTAGGTATGAAATATTCTTGAAAAAGAAAATAAAACACAAAATAAAAAAGAACATTAAAATAATATAAGCTTAAAACTATAATATTTTATAATATATTAAATTAAATTGAAATATTGATAAAGGGGGGGTATTAACCCATCCCTAAAATAGCGAATTATGAGATTAAAATTTAAATTAAAATAATTAAAAATAAATTAAAATTAAAATAAAATATTAAAAATTAAATAAATTAATAAATTATAAATATTAAAATTTTTATTAATTTTTTTAATTAATAAATTAAATATACCACTTTACAAAATTAAAATTATAAAATTAAATTTTATTAATTTACCCCATTAAATAATATATATATATTTTCATAAAATAAAATACCGAACTAGTATATTAAACAAATTTTTGTTTATTTTAAATAAATAAAATAAAAATAAGAAAAAATCAAAAAATCACAAAATTAAATGAAAAATAATAAAAATGATACAAAAATGAAAATGATGGGCTAAATTCATAAAAAAAAAAGATGAAATTTATAAATTTAATACAACACACCCCATAATAAATAAAATTAAAAAATAATAAAAAATAATAGAGACAAAAAGATAGAAATTTAAAACAAAATAAAAAAATATAAAAAATTAAATTTTTTTTTATAATAATAATTTTGAATAAATTTTGTTATTTTTAAAACATAATTATTTATTCCCAAATTTTAAAAAACTACATAATTTACTAAATTTAAATTTATAAATTTCTTGTTGATTAAAAATAAGAAAAATCAATTAAAATATAGAAAATATAAAATAAAAAAATTAAAATAAAAAAGATAATAGGGATAAGTGATGGGGCAGGATGGAAATGGATTATCTCTCATCCGTTCGCTACTTTAATTAATTGTTTAAACTATTTGATAGATAGTATCTCCCCCCAATTAGAGATTTATTCTCGTCATTAAACTATAGATATTATAGATATTATATAAAATATAAAATAATATAGATTATAAATTATAAATTATAGATTATTATAAATCTCTTTTTATATATTAAAAATATTAATAATTATTAAAATTTTATTAATTTATAAAATTTTTATAAGAATATATAAAAATTATATATATATATATAAAATATAGAAAAGGATTTTTAATAGGTTGATTATTTAAAATTTAATTAAATAAAAAAGGTTCGATTCCTTTAATCTTTAGATTTTATTAAATACAAATTACTATAAAATTATAGTAAATAATAATAATAAGAGAAATTTTTAAGATGTTACTTAGTACTCCTTTCATTATAAAAATCAATTTAATTAATAAAAAAAAATTGATTTTTTTTTAATTTGATGTGGAAGAGTATAACTAGACTAAGTATTAAAGTTTTAACTAATATATGAGAAGAAGTCCAATTTCAGATGCATTTTTTAAAGGTTTAGGTATACTAGGATTTGGTATGGCAGTATATAATACTACTAATTCTATCAGAGTTAGGGCTGTTATGGAAAAATTAGAAAGAGAAAGAGATAAAAATGAAAGATTACAAGAAATATTAAATGAAATATCGAAAATTAAAGCGGAAAGATTAGGTCAAAGTGGTGATTTTAATACAATGAATCTTGATTTAAAATCAAGATTAAGTGAATTACAAAGAACTATAGAAGATTTAAATACATTTAAAAATGATGCTTTAACTAGATTAATTAATAATTCTCCGTTAACTTTAGAAGAAAAAATTAATTCTTTAATTCTTAAAACTGAAAAATTAAATTCAGAAATGAAAAATGTTAATGAAGCATATGAAAAACTTGTTGAAATAGCTACTAAATGTTGTTCTGATAACTTTTTAAATTTTAACCCTATTGAAAGAATACAAGATTTTTTATCTGTTTTAAATTTTGAACAAACATTAGCATTTGTACATTTATCGGGTTCTTTTGTTATAGCGTTATGTCTGTTATCTTTATTTACAGTATTTTATTCTGATAAATTAATAATATATTTCAAGTTAGAAGAAAAATATCCTAGAATAGGAAAATATATTCAATTAAGAAGAAAGTTTCAACATTATTATTTTTTAATAAATGTTTTTATAATAATCTTTATTTTAATTGGAATTGTTTATGTTAATACATTAATTTTATTTTATTAATATTAATATTAATATTAATATTAATATTAATATTAATAAAAATTTTTTTTAATATTAGAATATATTATATTACTATAAATTTTATATTCTTAATAATTTCATTCTATTGTTTACTGTTTAATTGTATACTGGATTCACATTTCTTAATTTTATCTAAAATATTATCTTCGGTGAAAATTTCACCTATTACAATTATTTTTTAGCTCTCGCTGAATAACTATTTATTAATATAATTAATAAGTATTTTTAATTATATTAATAAATTCAGCTTTTACATATTATACCCTTTTTTATTTTTATAATGTTTGATAAAAAAATAAAATTTTTCGATACAGAACCTATTATTTTTTAATAATAATCAATTAAAATTTAATTGTATTTTCTTTTTTAATTATAAATTAAAAATAAATAATATACCCCTCCCATAAAAATATATAATCCGATATCTGCAATCCTCGTAAAGTATTGCAGACATCATTTTATAAATAAAATAAATAAAATAAATAAAAATACTAAAATTAGGTGAAATAAAATAACCAAAATTTAATAAAATTTAATAAAATTAAAAAAAAACACACCAAAATGAAAACACCCGCATTATATTAAAAAAATGATAAAAAAAATGAAAAAATGAAAATTAATAAAAAAATAGAGAAAATAGATAAAATTCTAAAATAAAAGATAAAAAATAAAAGTTTAAAAAAATCAATAAAATGATGAAAATGTTGATTTTTTCTCTATGTTATATTCAGGGAATTTAAAATTTAATAAAAAGGATGAAAATTGTGAAATCGATAATGTGACAAAATAATAAGTTATTATAATATTTAGGAATTAATAGATGGGTTTGTAATATTAATTTTAAAGGATAAGTAAAAGGTAAAAAATTTTTTATAAATTTGGTAAACTGTTTACCAGTTCGAATCTGGTAGATCTTGAATTAAAAAATAATCTAAATTATATAAATATATCAATACATCGAACTACAACATTAAAGTATAAAATAAAATTAAAACTCTAAATCATATAAATTTTTATCTATAAACCGAGTATGATATTAAAATTAAATTTTTTAAAATTTAAAAATTATTGGTTGTATGTGATTATGATATAGTAGAAAGTATAAAAAAATCATTAAATTATGAAAAATTTATTAAATTAGTCTATGTTAAATACCGGTAATTTTAAAAATTTTAAATTTTGTAAAAAAAAAAGTAGAAAATTTTAAAATTGATAATGTTAAATAATAACTTATTATAATTTTATGTTTTAATGAAATAATAGAGGGGGTTTTAAGTTTAAATTTTTAAATGGTAAAAATGTTAAAAAATAAAGTACACTAAAAATTTTAAATAATAAATATTTAATTATACACACCTACACCGAAAAACAAAGATTAAATATATTATTTAATAAATTAGTTAATTAAAGAATAACATACATCTAAATATTAATGTAATTCCTTAATTAACAATGATGGGAATACAAGATTAAATGATAAATAAGATTATATAATAAATATAAAGATGTAGAATAAATAATTTTAATAACTAAAATTAATAAATTAATACAAAATTTAAAAATTTTACAACATTTTATAAAATATTAAAATTTTATAGGCTTTACCTTACAATAACACAGAGTATTTTTAAAAATCTTAAGAAAAAGTGTGAATTAAGATATTTTAGAAACAAAAATTTTTTAAGAAAAATTTTTTTATTTGTTGATTGGTTGGGTTGGGTTGGGTTTTGTTGGTTTCATTTGTTGGGGGTATGTCTTGATTTATCTTTATTTAATAAAAATTTAAAATCTTTAAATGAAACAACATTTTTAAAACTTTTAATTTTAGTGATTTCAAAATTATTATTATTTTTATTGATCCTAAACTTTAGGAGCTATAAAAACTGCTTCATCTAATTTATACTCTAATTTTCATTGGCCTAATTTATTATCTAAAAACTTTTTATCTAAAAAGTTTATAAAAAAAAAGAGATTCTGTATCTGAATAATAAATACTAAAACCATCTTTAATTAATTACATTTTAAAATTACTCATAAAAATTCTAGAGTATGCAATAAAAGAGGATGCAATAGCAATAGAAATTTTAGTTGATGAATCGATTGAATCAATTAATGAGATATGATCATTATATATCATCAAAAATTGTTACTAAAGTTTTATTGTTTTCTATAACATCTTTAATAAAAAATTTATCTGAATTAATAATATTGATCATTTCTTCATTATCAATAACAATTTGATTATTAAAAAATATATCAAGATTCGTTCCGAATTTTCCATAGAGATTATTTAATAATAATTTAGAAATTAAAAATAAAGGATGAGATTTATTATGTTTTTCTTTAATAGAATATAAATCACTAATATAATTTGTAAAAATAAAATCTTTATCGAATAAATACCCTCTTAATATTTCAAATTTATAACCATATTTCATAGCGTTATAAATTTATTCACTAAAAAGAGTATCTCTTCATTTTCCTAAAGGAGAAACAGTTCTTTCTTTAACTTTCGTTTGTATTATTGGAATGTTAAAATTTTCAGAAGGAGATGTAATAATTACATCAAAAAAACCAAAAAAACCAAAAGCATTACTATTTATTATAGTAATGTCGCCTTCAAAATAAGTAATATTACCTACAGGCATTGGATTTTCAAGCATTTTTGAGGGATAAAGATAATTCACATCGTAACCTTTTACATTTCGTCCAAATGGAATATAAACGTCAGTAGAACTTCCTGTATAACTTTTCTTTAATTCATAAAACATTTGTTCAGTTATTAAAGGAATTTTTTTATCTTTAAAATATTTATTTCTGAAAATACCAAAAGCCAAACTAGGAAGTGTAGGAAAATTATTTATATTTTTATTAAATAGTTTAAATATAAACTCATTAAATTTTACTAAAACATTATAAAGAGCAATACAATCTTGATTACAATATTTTATTGATTCTTCTCTTAAGCTTCAATTATTTTCAAAATTTTTATAATAATTATTGTAAATTTTTACAGTAATTCCATCAAAATATTCAAATTTTGGTATAGGTCCTACATAATCCAAAGAAACTTTTGGATCATTAACAAATTTGAATGGAAAAAAAGTTTTGCTTAAATCTTTTAAGTCAAATGCTTTAGATAATTTATCTAAAGATAAATTTGGAAAAAATAATAAAGAATCTCTAAAATTTATTGAATATTTATAGAATTTAAATAATAAATTTATAATTTTACCATCCTTAATTAATGGTTTAAGATAAGTATTTTCAAATGAAGTTAAGTGTTTTAATAAAAAAATACCATCTAAATTACTTAAATTATGTGCATAAATGTAATGTTTATCATATTCTTTATTCATTAACTTTAAATTTACATTTTTAATCTTTTCAATATGATAATTATAATCAGAAAGAAAAAATTGTTGTATTTTTTTCATTAAAAAACAGATTGTGTAAGGAATTAATTTAGTTAAATTTTCCTTATTATCTTCATTGAAATTACTAACTTCTCTAATTTCAATATGAATAGTTATAAACTTATTATTTATAAAAAAATCTGGTTTTATGTTTTTTAAAAATGATGTTTTTCTATTAATTTTTTTTTATTATTAATTTTCCATCTATAAAAATATATTCTTGATTTTTAATAATTCTATTAAATGTTCCTAAATTATTAGAATCATTTAAATAATCAAAAAATGTTAAAATAATTTCATCTCCATTTTTAACTTAAATTTTATTTGTTTTATTATCTAAAATAGTTAAAAAAAACTAAATTAGAATTAGGTTTAGAGATTAAAAAATCATTATCTATAGATAGTAGAAATTAAATTTCCATATTTTTCAATATTTGATTAATTTTAATAAATTGAAAATAAAATCATTAAATTTAATTAAAAATATAGATAATAATACCCTTATGTATTATGGTTTTTTTATAAGAGTATTTTTATTAAAAAAAAATTAATAATTAAATTTACTTTTTTTTAAGTAAATTTTTTAACTATATAAATTATATTTTTATTTAAAAATTTTTATTAATTTATTTTTAATTATTTAATTTGATTAAAATATAATTTAGATAGCATAAATTAATTTTAATTTTATATAAAATAAAATTAATTTATTTGTATAAAAAAATTGTTTATTTTTTATTTATTATTTTTTATTTTTATGATTACTAAATTATCTAATTTATTTATTTTTTCTCCATTAGAACAATTTGAAGTAACTAGTCTTCTAAGTTTTAATGCTCCTATTTTAGGACATATTAGTTTAACTTTAACTAATTTAGCTTTATATTCACTATTAATTTTATTTTTGATTTTAGGATTACATTATATGGGAAATAACGAAACTAAACTTTTACCTTCAAAATGGTCTATTTCTTTAGAATCTTTATTTTCAAGTATAAATTCAATGGTAAGAGAACAAATTGGTACGTCAAATGAAATATATTTACCTTTTATTTATTCTTTATTTTGTTTTGTATTATTCGCTAATTTATTAGGAAATGTTCCTTATTCTTTTGTAATTACTACTTCAGCTATAGTATGTCTTGGTTTAAGTTTTACTATTTTTATTGGTGTTACTTTACTTGGATTAAGCATTCATAAATTAAATTTTTTTTCTTTTTTTGTTCCATCAGGATGTCCTCTTATCTTAGTTCCTATGTTAAGTTTAATTGAATTTGTTTCATATGTATCTAGATCTGTTTCATTAGGAGTGCGATTATTTGCTAATCTTGTTGCTGGACATTCATTAGTTAAAATTTTATCTACTTTTTTATATAAATTATTTTCAAGTAGTATTTTAATGTTTATTATAACATTATTACCTTTTACAATATTTATAACTTTAACAGGATTAGAACTAGCAGTATCAGTAATACAAACATATGTATTTTGTTTATTAGTATCATCATATTTAAAAGATGCTATAGAATTACATTAATATAATAATTTTTTTTTTTAATAAAAATATATACCCCTCCCATAAAAATAGTATATAAATATTAGGTTTTATCTTAAATATAATAAAAATAAAATTAAATTTTAATTTTAATTTTTAAATTAATACAAAACGTATATAATTGTATTGATATATAAGAATATTATGTTAAAAAAATTATATTTTTTTTAACTTAAAAATGAAATTTTATTAAGTATTAAAAATACTAAATTACTGAATAATATGTAATATAAATTATATTTTAAATAAAAAAACGGGGAAATCTGATAATGGTAATCAATTGTATTTGCACTACAAATATGATAGTTCGAATCTATCTTTCTCCAATTAAAAATTTTAATTAAAATAATTAAATTATATTTTTAATTAGATTTTTTAAATTAGATATTAATAATTAGTATTTATTATAATATAATTTTATTAAATATATATTACTATATTATATAGTAAATAATAATAATAATAGAATTTTTTTTTATTAATCTTAGTATATCTTTCAGTAATTTTTGGATTCTTTAATAAATAAGATTGAAAAATTTTATAAAAATAATGGAAAAAAGATTTAATTTTTTTTCTATTAAAATTGTTTTTACAAAAGCTAACTTTTTAACATATTATTTAATATTACTAATTATTATAATTAAGTATAAGAAGATATAAGATTTTTAATATATATATTATATATAATTTAGAAATGTAATTTATTAATCTAATATATAAAAGTTATAAGAGTATTTTTATTAATTAAAAAAAATTAATAATTAAATTTACTTTTTTTTAGGTAAAATTTTTAACTATATAAATTATATTTTTATTTAAAAATTTTTATTAATTTATTTTTAATTATTTAATTTGATTAAAATATAATTTAGATAGCATAAATTAATTTTAATTTTATATAAAATTAATTTATTTGTATAAAAAAATTGATTTAAATTTTTTTTAATGAAACAACAATTCTTCAAATTTTTACTAAATAAATTTAATTTAAGTTTATTTAGTAAAAAAGATTACATATCTTTACTAATTATTGGAATTTTATTAGCTTTTCTTTTTTATAAATTTTATTCTGAAGGTGTTTATGCTTTCATAGCTTTTGTAGTTTCTTTTGTAATATCTTATTTAATGACTAATTTTGTTTATAATAATTTTAAATATTCAGATTATTTTATTGAAAGATTTTTTCAAAGAATTATAATATATTTATTTTCTGCTATGTTATTTTTTATATTTTCATATTATTTATGATCTTATTTCTTAAATTTTAGTTATTTTTTTATAGTTGAATGTATGGGTGAAAATTACAATATATATATTACGTTCTAATTTAGAATTTATTAATTCTTTATTTGAAAAATATATGCCTATAAAATTCAATGATATATTTAAATTAAAAAATGAGTTAATAGAAGTAATAATTATAATAGTAGATTTATATTTATTATGTTTATAGTAAATACTATTGTTTTAATTTATATTTTTTTAATTTATTTATTTGCCTGTGCTGAATTACTATTTAAATTTTATGAATATGTGAATTTATAAAATCATATACCTAGTAGTAAAAGTTCTTTTTTATTGTTTCTATCTTTAATTTAAAAATAAATAATAAAAAATATTATTTTATATTACTTTTTAAAATAAGAATAAATAAAAAAATATATTAAAATAATTTTTTATATTTAAAATCTTTTTATTTTTGAGATATTGACTATTTTTATATTACAAATGACTATTCCTATTAAAATAACACTAACTTTTTTTTAACTATTTATGATTTTTTTTATTTTTTATAAATCTTTATACTATACCTCCTTACATTTTTATCTTATTTTTATATAGTAAAAGTAACATAATAAAAAAAAATTAATATAATTGTAGACAGAAATAATGTTCATTATTTGTTTACTATTATATTTTAAAAGAATATAGATATAATCTATTATAATCTATATTATAGTTTCTAATTGAGATGGTTTGTAAAAGTTTGATAAAGCTTTATATAAAAATATTCCATCAAAACTTCCTAAATTGTGAATAAAAATATCTTTAAAATTTATATTATTACTATTTTCTTTCCTCTCCAGTACATCGCTTTACTTATCCCTCACCAAAAATCTAATTTAAAACAATTGTTAAATCTATGTTGTAGTGTGGTAAATACAAAATTTTATTAATATAATAATAATTAAATAATTTAATTATTTATATTTTTTTGATACATGTGTTTTTGTTATGTTTTATTCCCAAACTTTTCCATTTTTTTATAAATTTATTATTTTTATAATTTATTATTTTTTATATATTTTTTGTATTTTTATTATATATTCTTGAAAAAAAAAATTTTTTTTTATATTTATTTTTATATTTATATTTATATTTATATTTATATTTATTATAATTTATAAAAATTTAATTATTTAATTCGGTGTATTTTAAATTTTTTATTATTAAATTAATTATTTAATTTTAATAATTATAAATTATTAATTAATTTTTTATTTAATCTCATAGTTCGGTGTGTTTAATTAATTTGTTTTTTAATTGTTCATAATAATTAATATTATAAGAGTTTTTTTATTTTAAATTATAATTATGATTATAATTAAAATTTTAATAATACTATAAGAAGATGATTAATCTATATAATATTTGTATCGCGGCGATGATCATCTTCATTTCTTTTATTATTAGTAGTAATAATTACATAAGAGTTACCTCTTTTGTATTATTATATTCCGGGTTATTAGTTTTAAAAACAATAAATACTCATAATTTTGGGTTCGGTTTATTTTTATATTTTTCTTAATTAATTTAAAATTATTTTTTAATATTTTTATTTTATATAAGAAGATGATTAATATTTATAATTTATTTAGCACGGCATCATCTTTACATCATTTATTAGTAGTAATAATTATATTAGAATATCTTCTATTATATTATTATACTTCGGTTTATTAGTATATAATACAATAAACATTCTTGCATTGGGATCCGGTTTAGAATTATCTTCTATTTAATTAAAACTTTTAGAGGAGTTTTATTTATTTTACTTTTTTTATTCCTCTTCTTTTGTTAAATAATTATATATATAAACATAAACCATGAAAAAAACACTTAACAAAATTAAATTAGGTATAATTAAAGGTTGAACTACACCTAATTTACCTGATCATATTATAAAATTAAAATTACATCCATTAATAAGAATCTTTAGAGTAATTAGTGGTATTAGTTTATTATTAATTCTTACAAAAAGAATAAATTATTTACCTGAATTTTTTTTTATTTGGCTGTTTTCTTTTCAATATTATTTTTCTTCTATCATTGTTATATTTCTTATCATAGAGTAAAACATATTTATCGTTTAATTAAAAATGGTGATTTAAATGTCAAAAACTCTCCTATAAATAGAATCGCATCTTTAGATAGTAAAACTAAATTAATTGGTAAAAATATAAAAAATATTAAAAATATAGGAAAAAGAAAATTACATACATATATGGTAATTATGGTAAATTAAGTAATGAATTTATTTATTTTTATTCTAAAATTAATAATATAAATCTTATAAATTCTATAACACCTGAAGAATTTAATTATTTTAAAAATGTAAAATTATATCCTGATTATAAAGTTGTAAAATTTGAAACATATGATACTAAAATTCTTGCTATGATTACTTATCCTTTTCCTCAAAATTTAAATATTTTACAATTCTATAATGTGACAGTTTTTAAAAAATCAATTATAAATGATGATTTACAATATAATTATATGAAAAATGACTTTAAAAACAAAAATAATTATAATTGAATTAAAGTTCATAATGAATCGTGATTAGATATTATGAACTTTAATAGTAAAATTTATAATGATATTTCTATTAATGATCTATTAGTAGATACTAAAATATTTAAAGATTATAAATATATTGATTTTTATAAAGCATTTTTAAATTTTTGTAAATTAAAGAATATTACTAAAGGACAGCAATTTATATCAATTAATAATATTAGAAATTTCTTATTTCCTTATTTATTTAAAAATATAGATTTATTTTTAGAAATGGAAAAAATATTAAAAGAACATTTTGAAAATATAAGTTTAAAATTAGAAAATTTAAATATAAATGAATTTAGTCATAATATATTATCACTGAAAAGTTATTTTCTGTACTATGAAGATATTGAAATTAAAAACCAAAAATCTAAGTGTTTTAATTTTAATTATAACGATTTATATAATATTATTAGAATAAATATTAAACAAGAGATGGAAAGAAATAGAAAACAAGAGATGGAAAGAAATACTTATTTTTATAATACAACTAAAAGTGATTTAGATTTTAAAAATATTTTTATTTTTTATAAATTTAAGGATAATTCTTACTTTATGACTTATTATTGTAATAATAATATTAATAAATTAAATTTAGATAAAATTAAATTTTTATCTTTTAATAAAATATGAAAACATAAAGATATAATAAAAAATATGGTTGATAATAATAATAATAATACTAATTCTATTATTAAAAAAGATATTATTATTCCTCATAATCTTTTTTTCTCTTTTGGTATTAATAATATTAATAAAAATATAGAACTTTATAGTAAAGCTTTTTTTTTAATGCTTAAAATATCTCATAATAAAATGAAATATATAAATAATAATAACAAAAATTTACAATCTAGTTTAATTTGTTTTAAAAATTTAGATTTAAATGGTAAAGACCAAATAATAATTGTTCATATTAATCATAATAAAAATATTTATAAAATTGATGATTATGTTTTAATTCCTAATATTTTAATATCTAATAAAACAATAAAAGAAAAATCTGAAATAATACAAAATTTTGTTATAGAATTTTTTTGTAAAATAATTTTTTAAAAATTAGATAAAGAAGATAAAAAAAAAATAATTTTTAATTTTGAAATAATAAAGAAATACATGGATAATTGGGCAAAAATTGAGGTAAAAAAACAATTTAAATATAATAGTTTTAAATATTTTTACTCTTTATTAGAAAATATTTTTTGTGAAATATGACCTGTTATTTTTTATCTAGAAGATAAAGAGTTTGAATATTTAATATAATATTCAATTATGAATTTTTTATTATATTATCATATCTTTTTTCTACTTTATTTATTCCTAATAATTGAAATGAAAATATACCTAATATTATTAAAGACTTTAAATATGTTTTAAATTCTTCACGTGATTCTGATATAAATATTATTATCTCGCGGTTTAATAACCTAATTAAATCTAGATTGAATAAAATTCAAAAAATGTAAATATTAAATTATTATCATATAATTAATTTCTTGATTTTTAATTTATTAATTAAAATATAAAATGGAACAAAAATGGTATCAATAAATTAAAAAAGTAGAATAAAATATATTAAAATGAAAATTAAAATAAATAAATTATGAATAGTAGAAAACAAACTCAATCTATTATTCCTAATATTATTCATTCTTTAAATGCTAATCATTTAATTAATTTAATTAATAACGCTATTAAAGAAAAATTTTTCCCCATTATAAATATACATGATTGTTTTGGTACTCATCCTAATAAGATGGAAATTTTGGAATATAAAGTAAAAAAAGAATTTATTTTACTTTATACTAAAGATAAATTTATAAATACTTTCCATAAAAGATTGATTCAAGCTATTAAAGATAATCAATTTAAAATTATAGAAATCAAAGATAATAAATTTGTTGAAAATAATGATAAAAATAATTCTTTATTAAAAATTCCTTCAATTCCTAAATTAGGAAAATTAGACTTAGAAAAAATTATTAAGTCTAAATATTTGATTTATTAATTTCATAAAACTATAAATAATTATATTAATCTATAAAAATATATACCCCCTTATCTTTCCTTTAATATAATATAAAAATGAAAAGTTTTAACTTAATTATAATAATTTATAATAGTTTATATAAAATTTATTCGTTTTATAAATATATAAGAAATATTTTTTTTATAAGTATAAATATATATACTAAAAAACTTTATTAGTATTTTTTTATTACTAATAAAGTAAAAGATCTAATTTAATAGATTTTTATTATTTTAAATGATATAATTAATTAAATTTACTAATTTTAAGATGGAATAATATAATTGTTTTTAATTTAAAAAATATGTATTGAAAAGGATTACAAATGATTATACTTTAATTTTAATGAAATTATAGAAAAAAAACTATTTAGAATTTAAAATTACATTAAATTTAACTTTTAATTTTATTATTATAAATTAATAAAGGTTTTGTTTCTATAAATTTATTTTCTTTATTATAATTTAGTTTTCTTTTGTTTTCTGTAATCTGCAAACTATAGATTTCTTTTTTATGGAAATTTTAGACTTTGATAAATCTCTATATCATTTTTCTTGAGGTATTTCTAATTTTTTGTTTTTATATAATAATGATTTTATATCTTTGAAAGATATAGGATTTTTTAGTCCTTTAATACGGACATATTCAAAATCTTTATTTCTTCCACCATATACTTTTATAGCTAAATAAACTGTTTCTTCAAAAGAATGTTCTAATTTTAGTTTACCTAATTCTGATCTGACATATTTTATATTTAATAGTTGATCAATATCAAAACTATCAGTATCAGAATAAAATAAGATAATACCTAATTTTAGGAACATCATTTTAAATTTAGACATGTATATTATTCCATATGAACTAACAGCAATAGAAATAGGAATGGATTCAATGTTTCATTTTTATCTTCAGGATTAGTTTTAATTGATATTGATTCTTTTCCTCCACCTAGTTGTATTATATTAGTTGCATTATTATAATAATGTAATGCATTTTTACTAGATAAAATTAAATGAAGTTCATTTTCTGGATCCATTCCTAATCTTCCATATAAACTATTCATTAATAGTTTAGATATGATATAATCAGGACTATTTCTTTCATTTTTAACTTTTAGATCATAAAGAAAATCAACAAATTCTTTAAAGATATAAGAATAAGATATATTCTATATCAAAAAAATATCCTCTTAAAATTTTATATGAATATCCATTTTCTAAAGCATTATAAAGTTCTTCTGAAAAATATCATCCACTTCATTTTCCTAATGGAGAAATTGTTTTAAACCCTTTATCCATTTTAAATCTTAATTGTAATATTGGAATCTCTAATTTATTAGGTGAAGTTATTTCAACTTCAAATATTCCAAATGGTTTCTTTTCTAATAAAGAAATATCTCCTTCAAAATATAAAGGAAAACCTGTTGGCATTGGATTATCTTTCATTACAGAAGGATAAAGAGAATTTACATCATATCTAAAAACCATTTCTCCATAAGGTTTATAAATATCAACAGATCCTCCTGTATACCCTTCTTTAAGATTATTATAAATATTTCCTTTAATTAAAGGAATTTTATATTTTTCATGAAGATTGTCTTCTGCAAAAAGAAAATTTGATCTATAAATAGCTAAAGATAAAGAAGGTAAAGTAGGATATTTGTGAATATTAATTTTAAATAAATTAAAAATTTTAAGATTAAAATTTTTAATTATATTATATAAAACTATACAATCATTTTCACAATATTTTATACTTTCTTTTTTCAAATTTCAATTATTATTTTTAAATAATTTACAATATGTATTATATTCATTTTCACCAATATTATCAAAATAATCTATTTTTGGAACTATTCCTTCATATAATAATGAAATATTAGAATTATTAATAAAATTATATGGGAATATTCCTTTTGATTCTGTTGAAAATGATAATGATAATTTTCTTAAAGAAGATGGAAGTATCAAATAAGAATCCCTAAAATATAAAACATACTCTTTTTTAGAAGAATCACTATAAAATCTAAATGGAAAATTAATTATTCTTCCATTTTTTATAATTGGATTTAAAGTTATAGTTGTTAAAGAAGCTAAAATTTTAATTATGAAAATTCCGTCAAAATATGAGAAATTGTGAAGATATATTTTATATTTATTATATTTTTTTCTCATTAATCATTTAATACCATCTTTTACCATTTCTTCAGAATTTTTATAATCTGACAAATAAAATGAATTTGATGATTTTCCATTATAAATAGAAACACAATATGGAATTAATTCCCCTTTTATTTGTCTTGTTTCTAAATCCATGGTTAAAAATTTATTATTCATATTAATTTCTTTTTCTTTCTGAGATAGAAATGGAGTTTTCTTTTCATTTGTTTTTAATTTTATTTCTCCATTTACATAAAAATAATCTTCAAAATGATCTAGATCATTTATTGTTCTTTTAAATGTTAATAAATTATCTTCTTCTTTTTTAATATCCTCAAAATTAACAAGTAATTTATTTTCACTTTTTAATTGAACATTTATTTTATTTTTAAAAATATTTATAAAATAAATCGAGTTAGAATCTCTTCTAACAATAGATCTTGTTTTACTTAAATATATTATTTCACCTCATATATGGAAATCCATAGTATTAGGTAAATAATAACCATTTATATTTGAGTTTTTTAATTTTGAATTATTTAATTTTAATAATTCTTTTTTATGTATTAATGGTTTAACTAAAGAATCTTTAGATAAAATTTTATAATTAAAAACAATGAAAGAATATCTATCTTCACGAATTGAAGAATAAAAACCTTCATATTTTATCGTTCAAAAAGATAAAAACATATTTAATATATTTTCTTTATTTTTAATATAATCCATCTGAACATGTGAAATGGACTTATAAAAATTATCTGTAGTTTTAACTTTAAATTGAACTACTATAATAAAATCATTTTTAAATGTATTAATTTTATCTATTCAAAAAGAATTAAAAGCTTCCTTAATATTTTTTTCTGTAATTAAATTATTATCAAGTTCATAATAATAATTTAATCATTTATTTATTAAATTAGATTGATTATTCATTTTTATTTTTTTAATTTTTAAATTATATAATGAAGAAAAGATTAACATAAGATTTATCTTCAATAAAAATCTTACAATCAATGAGATGGTTAAAATAAAGTAAAATAAATTCTCAAATATCTCAAATAAATGAGAATAACCATTATAAAAAAAGAATCTTGATGATTTATATATCATATTATTCCTATCAGAATCGAACTGATATTTACTAATATTAGTTGTATATTTACTAAAATTAGTTGTATAAACCATTATACTAAGGAATATTGAATATATTAAAGATATAATATATCAAAGAGGAAATAATAGATAAAAACATAACTCTTAACCAGGAAGTTAATTATAGTAATTAATTTAATAATTCTCTTAATCTGTCTACTTTTTTATCTTAAGATGATAAATTGATACTAATTTATTTTAATTAAATGACTATAAGTCATATAATATTAAAATTATAGATAAGATTAGTATCAATTTTAGTATGTAAAAAAAATAAATTATAAAACTATAAAATATAATACATATATTTTTCTTATTTTTAAAATGAATGTTAAATACAGTAAAAAATTAAACTATCTTTGAATAATTTAATCAATTAGAGTTTTATAAAATTCTCTTCTCCATTAGAGGTGGGGTGTAATTTTTAAAACATGACAAAAAAGGTAAAAACTATAAAATTGAATAATTATTTTATAATTATATTTTATATTTTAAGAATATAAAATTTTAATATATTGAATGGATGGGAATTTATGTGATTAAAGGATAATTTATGATTAATTATTTCATTTAAATAATGGAAAGTATAAAATGATAAAATTATAAAATTATTGAAATTTAGTCTATGTTAAATACTGATTATTTAAAAATATGAAAAAAGATATAATATAAACCTTTTCTTTTTAATATAATTTTCTATTAAAATTAACATTCTATTAATTTCAATAAAAATTTTTATTAAAACAAACCAAAAAAAAGAAATAAAAAAAAATAAAAACAAAAATAAGGTTATGAGTTTTTTAGGTTTTTAGATATTATTTTACAGAAATATAATTATGATATTAATTTTGAATATAATAATTTAATTATTAAAATATTAAAAAATCAAATCTATATAATTATGATTTAATAAGAAAAATAAATGAAAATTCTATTATAATAAAGGATAGAAAAATTGTTTTTTATTAATACTACTTTAAAATCAAAATTAGTAAAAAGAAATGTTTTTTTTACTACCTAAAATAGGTAGTTTTGATACAGAATGTTATGAACATATTGATAATATTTTTATAACATTTTCATGTAAATGAAAAATAAATAATATTAATAAAACTTATTATTTAAAAGATTTCAAAAATTATGAAGATATGTTAGAATATTGTTTTATTGATATTTTTTTAATGTATAGGATATATTATTTACGCTCATAATTTATCATCTTTTGATGGTATATTAATATTAAAAACTTTATATATATTTTTTAATGTTAAACCATTATTTAAGGATAATAAAATTAGGACATTTGAAATTTATAAATATACAAAGATGAATGGTAAAATAAAAAAACTAAAATTTATTTTTAGATGTAGTTTGATATTATTACCATTATCTCTAGATAAATTAATAAAATATTTAGATATAAATATACCAAAATTATCTTTCCCTTATCATTTTGTCAATGAGAAAAATCTATAATATTCAGGTAATTTACCTGAATATTATAATTATTATGAAAAATTTAATTCAGAAAATTTTTAAAAAATATATAGATATATATATAAACTATATTAATAAATCATGAAATATGATAACTTAAACTAAAAATTATTTAAATAATTATTTAAATGCCATTATATGAAATAATTTTAAAATTTAGTAAAGATTTCTTTGATTTAGAAAGAATAGATATAACAAAATCTGTATCTATTAGTAGTTTAGCTTTAAATACCTTTTTAAGTAATTATTACGACCATAAACAGACACCTATAAAAATACCACAATATAATCAATATTGTGATATTAGAGAAGGTTATTATGGTGGTCGTGTTGAGGTTTTTAGTTCTTATGTAGAAAATGCACATTGATATGATGTTAATTCAATATATCCTTATATAATGTTAAACGATATGCCTACAGGTGACATAATAAAATTAACAGATAATAATTTAGATAATTATTATGGATTTTGTTATGTAACTGTAACAGTACCAGATCATATTAAATACCCTATTCTACCCTTTAGATATGAAGGTCTATTGTATTATCCAGTTGGATGTTGAAGTGGATGATATAGTAGTGAATTATTAAGATATGCTAGAGATATTTATAATGTAAATGTAATAGTACATTATGGTTATAAATACAATAGAACACCTGATTTATTAAAAAAATATGTATTTAAATATTATGATTTAAAGAAAAAATCATATGATAATGAAGGTAAAAAATTAATAGCTAAGTTAATGTTAAATTCATTATATGGTAGATGAGGGTTGAAGTATATCTCATCAAGAACTGAAATTGTAACTACAAAGAAAGCTAAAGAAATATCTTTAAAATATCAAGTAGTTGAAAATGAAAAATTAGATGATAATTTAGAATATATTAAATATAATATATCACCTAATGAACCATTATTTCATATTGATGAAGGATTTTATAATAATATAAAAATGAAAGGTGAAAAAGAATCTAATCATATTATTAGATCTGTTGGTATAGCAGCTATGGTAACATCCAATGCTTTAATTTATATGGATAAATTTATTAATTCAAAAAATAATATTTGTTACTATACTGATACTGACAGTGGATTTTTTGAAAAACCTTTAGATCCTATATATGTAGGATCAAATATAGGACAATTCAAATATGAAGGTTTGGTAAAAAGAGGATATTTTATATCCTTTAAATTATATTGTTTAGTAATGGCAGAAGGAAGAACCATTATTAAATCAAAGGGAATACCATCTAAATATTTAACTGAAAATGAAGGTGTATTACAAATATTGAATGATGTTTTAGATAATATCTAACCTTTATACCTTTTTAATATTAATATTTAATAATATATTAATATTAAAACCAAATTATTTATTTCTTAGTTGATTAAAATTTTGATCCCATATTTAATATGGAATATTAGATAAGAAATAAAAATTGATTATAATTAATTTAACTATTTTAAAGCTAATAATATTAATATTATATATATTAAGGTAATAGTATTGATAAATATCCTTATTGATTATATGATTTATATTTAAGGAATAATCATATATCAATCAAAATATCCTTATTTTTTACAAATTAAAAATTAAAAAAATGAATAATTTTATAAATTATATAACAAATTCAGTTAAAAATATTACTATAGAAAATATAAAAAAATTATTAAATATTATTTATGTTTTTCTTAAAAAATATATAATTATTATTGTTATTACAAAAATATTAACATTATTTTTAACATTATTATATGAAAATATAATACATTATTTATTATTATTTAAAATTTATTTAAATGAGTATTGTTTATCTTTACCATTTATTTTAATATATTATTATGATCCATATCACACAGCTCAAGAAGAAATAAATAAAACTATAAATTCATTTATAGGAAAGTTTTTATTTTCTATGCCTTCTTTAGAATCTATATCCTCTATATTTAATATAGAAGAAAATATAGAATCTATATCTTAAATTTTTAGAAGAGAAAGAAATATGGATGATATAAAAAACAATATGGGTGAAATTACAAAATCACCAGATAGAAGTTTTCTATTATTATTTCTAAATTTTTTTAAGAAAAAAAAGTATTGTTGATAGTGAAAGACAACCACTATTAAACAATAAATCAAATACTTCTATTACTTATTCCTCTTGAGTGGATATAGAAGAGGAAGAAAGAAAAGAATTATTAATGAATAATAATTCTTGAGTAACTTCCTCTAAGGAATTATCTGAAAATAATCTTTCTAATTCAACTAAATCTATAATTAATTTATCAGATTCTAATAATACATCTGATAGTAATTCTAATTATGGTGAGAATATCATTCAAGTAATTAAAGGACCTTATTCTCTAAATAATGAAATTATTACTAATTTAGATGGTGATAATCTTTTTATTTCTGATTTTGAAAAAAATATCATTCCAGATTATAAAATAAAAAGAAGAGATTTAAAAACTAGAATAGATAAATCTTTACCAACTATTCTTGAAGATTATTTAAAGGAATAATCTTCAATAAATAAATATGAGAATTATCAATTTTTAGATAAAAATAAATTGGATTTCATCAATAAATATTTAGAAAATCAATCTAAATATTCATTAGATGACTTTTATCTTTTAGAAAAAAATTCTGAGGATATAGAAGAGATGGAACAATGAGAAAATGATAATAATAATAATAATTTTAATCCTGATGAAGATAATCAGATTAAATTAAGAATTATTCAGCAAAGAATTGAAATAGAAGAAGATAATTTAGAAAGAAATTCTTCATTATTATCTGATGATAATAAAGATATTGAATCTTTATTAAATAAAATAGAAAAAATTACAAATTCTCAAGATTCTTATACTGATCAGTTCTAATTTATTATTTATAATGTTAAAATTTCTCAATTTATATCTTTTATTATTAGTTCTCAATATAATAATTATGTTGAGCTATTAATATTTACTAATACAAAAAAATTACTTACATCTTGTAGCCTCTGGTGATTAAACTCACTATTTATTAAATATCTTAATAAATTCACCTATTACACTCATCATATTATTTATCCTTTTGTTGCATATGTGTTATATGAAAATATAATTTCACTATTCTAGTGATTAACATTTTAAGTGGTTTATGTTAAAAAATAATTATTATATTTAATTCATCTAACACATTCTATTTATTAATCATTAGTATAACTTAAATATACCTAAAGTTAGTAAATAATAAATCTAATTATTTAAATAATTATTCTTATTATATATTAATGAATAATTGATTTAATTTTATATATTCTACTATACAATTAAAATTTAAAATAAAAAATATACCCCTTATTTAATTATAACATATTTAATTATTAATATCAGAGGATTAATAATTATCTTATTAAAAATATCCTCTTATTTTGTAAATTAAAAATATTAAAACAATGGAAACAACACAAAATTTATTAAATTTAAAAATTTTTACAACAATGTCTATGTCGAAGAAGAAATTTATAAAAGATAAAGAATATTATAATTTAATTGCTTCAATTTATATAAATGATTTAAGTTATCATATAAACTTTAATAGCTTAATCAAAAGATTGAATTTTTTAAATTGTAAAGATTTAACTATAATTAATATTTACTCTAATGCTTTACCCTTTCCATATTTTTTAAAGGTACGAGAAGAAAATAAATATTATTGATTAAATTTAGAAGAAAATCCTTCATTAAAATATTATCACGTAGAATTAAAAACATTTTTTGATTTGGATAATCAAGGAAAATTTAATTTTAATGATTACTTTATTAATAATAATAATAATCTCAATAAATCTATTTTTATTTTTAATGGAATACCTTGAGGTTTCATAGTAGCTGCTTTTAGAATTAATAATATTATGCTTACTTTTGGAGCTAACAGTAGAAGAGGTATATTGTCCCCTCTTCATTTAAGACTAGCACAATTTATTACTTGTTTAGAAGGAATGAACGGAAATACAGTATTCTCTTCATACCATAATTTTGCTTCTATTGTAGCACAACCTTTTTGAGATACTACTTTAGATAACTATAATCCTTATTATATAATGATCTACTTTGAAATAATAGAAGAGTATTTAGCAGAAAAATATAAAGATTTAGAAAGAAAAGAAGATTATCGTTTTAAATCTTCTTATTTTGATTTTTCTGATTACAAAAAATTCTATGATAAAAGATGACAAGAAAAATTTAAATAATTATATTAAATTAAATCTTCTATATTTTTATTTTAAATTAATTCGATTAAAATAATTAAAATTAATTAACCCCCTTATCCTTTTTTTTTTCAGATCTTTGTTATAAATAATTATATAACTAATCAACTATTAAATAATAAAATATCATTTCGATTGCTAATAAATATTATAAATTCTCTTAGTTTAAATTAGAACATTTAAAAATAATTAAAAAGTATAAGTGGAAATCTGATATAGAATAAAATTAATTATTAATATCAGAGGATTAATGATTAATAATTCTCTTAAATTTCCTCTTATTTTGTAATAATATTTTTTATATTTAAACTATGACAAATAAAATACTTTCTTTTGGCAGTACTCAATATTTCTGAATTAATAAATATTTTAGAAATTATTCTAATTTATCTAATATTAATCTATTAGAAAAAGGAAAAGAAAAAGAAAAAAAACTTTTTATTTTTAAATTATTTAGAAGAAATTAAAAATATTATTAATAACTCTAATAATTTACCTATTCAATCTCAAGAATTAATTGAAAATTCTTGAATGAATATATTAAAAAATAAATTAAATAATCAAAAATATTTAATAGATACTCCTTCACATAGATTGATTTATCTATTAAATGAAGCAATGGAAATAATAGAAACAAAATCTCAAAAAAATATAATAAAAAAAATTTCCTTTATTTAAATAGGATATAATTATTAAAAAAGAATATTTATATTTAACTTTTTCTTCTTTGATAGTATATCACAATAAATTAAAATATACTTCATTGTCTAATTTAATTGGTAATAATATTTTATATGACATTATAAAAATAAATATAAAATAATAAATACTAAACAAGATTCAAATTTTATTACATTTTAAAATTTTAAAAAAGAAATAAATTTTAATATTTCATTATCAGTAAAATTGGGAGATTATTTTCTATCTATTTTATCTAGTGATAGAATAAATTTATTTGAAAAAGAATATTTTTATGATGAAGATGATGAATATTATATTATTAAAATTAATGAAAATTATTTAGAATAAATTAAAAATAATATTATTCTACATCCAAATACTCTTCCAATGATTTGCAAACCTAATTTATGAAGTTGTAAATCATTTGGTGGATATTTAGATAATAAAAATAAAGGAGAAAGTGTTATCACTGGCTCTTCTTTACATAATCATGAAACATAAAATAAAAAACCTCTATATGAAGCTATTAATTATGTAAATTCAATAAAATTTTGTATTAATAATTTATTATTAGATTATTTAAACAGTGAAGGGAATTATTTGTTAAAAGAAATTAAAGCAGATGACGATCTTCAAAGAACTATTACATTAAAAAATAGCAGAAAACATTTAAAAATGTACCATTTTATTTAAATGTTCATGCTGATTGAAGAGGAAGAATATATACTCAATCTTTTTTTATAACTTATCAGGGTGGTGATCTTTATTCTGGTTTATTAAATTTTTGAGAAGGTGAAGTTCTAACTGATAGTGGTAAATATTATTTATATATTTATGGTGCTAATAATCATAATGAAAATAATATTAGTAAAAAATCATTCATTGAAAGAGTTAATTGAGTTAAAATTAATTATAATAAAATTATTAATTTAGATAAAAATTTAATTTTATCAGCAGATAATCCTTTTATTTTTTTTTTAAGTTTGTGTGTAAATGTTAAAGAGTTACATTATAATAAAAATTATTTAATAAAAACACCAATATTTTTAGATGCTACATGTAATGGGATTCAACATTTAGCAGCAATTCTTCAGGATATCGAATTAGGTACTCAAGTTAATCTTTTACCTACTAATAAAGATAATCCTGAAGATTTTTATAAATAAATTAGTGATCCTATTAATAAAGCCATAAATAAATATAGAAAAAAAATAAAAGATTATAATCTCTCTATAATTAAATTAGATCGAAAAATCCTAAAACAAAGCATTATGACTAAAGTTTATAATGTAACTACTTATGGTATTTAGAAACAATTAAAATCTAAATTAGAAACAAATAAATCAGATTGAAAAATAACTAATAAAATAACCAATCAATTAAAAAAAGAATTGAAAAATATTAGTAATAAAGATAATCCTGAAGATTTTTATTATGGTTATAAATATAATAAAACACCTGATTTTTAACTTAAAAAATAAGTTAAAGTATTCTTATATAAAAAAAATCATATGATAATGAAGTTAAAATTTAATATCTAAATTAATGATAAATTCATTATATGGTAGATTTGGCTTAAAATATAATAATTATAAAACTGAAATTGTAACCTCCGATAAAGCTAAAGATATTTCTTTAAAATATCAAGTTGTAGAAAATTCTACTTTTGATGAAGAAAGAAATCTTGAATATATTAAATATAATATCATTCCAAATGATTGCATGTTTGATATTGATGCTAATTTTTATTTTTATGAAAAATAAAAGGAGAAAAAGATACAGATAGAATGATTAGATCTGTAGGTATAACTATAGGTGCAATCATAATAATAAAAAGCTATGCTCTGATATTTATGTATAAATTTATTAATTTATCTAATAATAAATGTTTTTACACAGATACTGATAGTGGATTAAAAAAATTTAATCCAAAATATATTGGTGATGAAATTGGACAATTTAAATATTTAGATTTGATAAAAAAGCCTATTTTATATCACCAAAACTATATTGTTTAATTAAGGATAATGGTGAATTTATTATAAAATCTAAAGGTGTATCATCTAAAAAATTAAATGAACAAGATTTCATTGATATGTTACATGCTAAAAAAATATCTGGAAAAAGTTTTAAAAAAGACTTAAAATAATTTAAAATCAGTTTAATTTATAAAAAAAATTAATATCTCCCCTAATATGTTAAAGAGAAAACTTATTTATAAAAAAATAATATAATTATAGATAGTTTACCTTTTGAAGTAATAGATGGTAATATTATAAAAAAGTAAATATCAATATAGATTTTTTTAAAATAACATTATATTAATCCCACATGATAAATATTATGTTAAACAAAATTTTTATAAATTAAATAAAATGTTAAACAAATTCTTATAAATATAATCATTAAAAATTGAGATCTTAGCTTAATAGGATAGAGTACTTAATTGTAAATTTAAATTAAGGAAGTTCAAGTTTTATTTTTGTAGTTCTCGAATATTTTATAATTAAAATTAGCGGGATTCAAGATTTTTTTTATTAAAAAAAATAAGAAAAATACCTATATTTAAATTAAAATTCCGGAATTCAAGATTTTTAATAAATTAAAACAAAGAAAAATAAAAATAAATAAAAAAATATTAAATATTATAGAACAATAATATTGAAAAAAAAAATAATTTTATTTAATGATAATAATTAATACAGGATTTAAATAAAAAATATAAAAAAATGATAAAATTTAAAAAAAGTTATAAAAAAAACAAAAAAAATGTTATTATCTTAAAAAATAAAAATTATTAAAAAGAATAAAATAATAATAGAAAGAAGATAGTGAAAGTGTTACTACTCTTTATATCACTAATTTTAAATATTTATATATATTATCAAAAAGTAAAATAAATAATAATAAAAAAATTATAATAATCTTTTTATTATTATTATTTATTAAATATAATTTTTATAAAATCCAATTTATATAATCAACTGCATGTAAATTAAAAACTTATAAAATGAGTAAAACATATTATTTATCTGATTTCAGTAATTATAATAGTTTGTTTGAAGAATGTTTTGGTGATATTTTTAAAATTTGTGTAGGATATACAATATATTTTTTATCTGTTAATGAATATTCAAAAAATGAAAAATCATATATTACATATACATTAAAATTCTGATGTTAATTATTTAAGTATAAAAAATTTTACTTTATTTTACTATTTCTATTTGATATTAAATATTTATTTAGTTAAAAATGTAATTTTTATAAGTTAAAAAATATATTTTGGAGGGGATATATCAATTTAATTTTTTTTACTTAATTTAGTAATATACATTCTTATAACTTGTTGATAAGTTGTTGAAGGTAAAATATACTTAGAAAAAATAAAAATTAATAAAAATAAAATAAAAAAAGAAAAAGTCAATTGATTTAAAAAATAAAATGGAATTAGTTGAGGCATAATTTATATAAAATTTTCAATAAGGCTCTTATATTAATAAAGAACTATCTCTGCTTAATATTTACATTAAACAATAAACAGTTTAAAAATAAAATTTTATATAAAATTTTATTTTTATTTGAGATATTAGGGTTATCTTAAGTTATATTACATATATATAATATAAAAGAAAAGGTAAAAAAAGTAAAGAAAAAAGATATAAGAATAATAAATGAAAAAAAGAATCTTTTCCTTTCTTTTAAAATAAAAATATAAATTTTTTACAAAATTAATTCAATAGGTTTTAGTTTATTAAAAATAAATTTATTTTTAATAAAAATACTAAAACATTTTTAATAAAAAATATTTTTTATTTAATAAAATTTTAATCCTGAATTATTAAATTTTTAAATAAAATTAGGATAAAATAAAAAAATAATAATAAAAAGGAGAGTTAAGTTTACAGATGGTTCTGTAGTAGACCTGCAAAGTCTTTATATTAAGGTTCAATTCCTTCTTAACTTTTTTTATTTATCCTATTAATTTTAATTTTCTTAGTTATTTTAGTATAATTTAATAAATTAAATATAGCCTAAAATAATAAAAAAATTTTTAGCTTAAATTTTCATAAAATTTAAAATTTGATTATTAAAAATAATTATATTAAATTTACTAAGTTATATTTTTTAATTTAAGTAAGAAATTATATAAACATCTAATTTTTTTCATTAAATTTTTACACACTATCAGAAATGTATTTTAATACACCAATACCTGATAGAAAAGTTTTTCAATAAATACCTAAGGATGCAAAGACCGTGAAGATAGTATATTTTTTTTTTATTCTAATAATTGGGTGAAAAGATGAAAAATAAATTATAAACAGTATAACATTTTTTAATTTAGATATGATAGCAATATTTAATTAAATCTGAAAAAAATCTAGATTTTTTTCTACTCATTCAACTAATAAATTAAGGATCATATGGTTAAATGTTGAAATAAATAAATAATCTTTTAACAATTTAAAAAAAAAATATTTTTTTTAGAATGAAAATAATATTTTAACTGCTTTAATAGTTGATATTATTTTTTTATTAAGAAAAATGCATTAGAGAGTAGACGAATTTTACATTTTTATGTGAAAAAAAAATTCACAATTATTCTAGCGAGTATGTAAGGAAGATTGAAAATCATATATATATATTTTTTATTAACTTTAAATAATTTTCTGAAATAAAATTATAAAATATACATTAAATCTTTATAACTTAATTAGCTCTATTATTTACACTTAAAAATATTAAATTTAAACTACAATAATTTTGGGTTATAAATTTGATTTTAAAATTAAATTTATAAAATTAAAATTTTTATAAAAATAGATGTGATTCGAAAACATAAAGCTTACTTTATTTTATAATTTATTTAATAAATTATTGTTTTCTTCTTAGATAAAAACCTATTTTATCATGATATAAATTTATCTTACATTGAAAAATTTAAATTATAAATTTTAATAAAATTAATAAATTAATAATATTTTATATTAAAAGAAACATCAAATGATAAGAAAAAGATAAAAAATAATGAAAATAATTTAATAATTAATAATTAATTATTTAAAATAATGTGTTTTTATTGTATCTTTTAGATTTTAAATGCCTGTTAATTTTATTTGAATGAATTATAAAATTAAAAAATATATAATTATTTAATACATTACAAAGAATGTTATTCAAAATAAAATTAATGAAGTAATATATAGAAAAGAAAAGTTGTTTACATCTGTTGAAATTACTTTTTATATTATTTAATATGTTAATTATATTTTTAATATTTAAATTATTTAAATTTAAACCAAATAAATCAATTATAGTATCAGATATAATTTATAGTAATACCTGATAAAAAAAAGTATTTCAACTTATTCCTAAAGATGCAAAAAATTGAGAAGAATGTTAATTTTACAATGTTTCAGATGACTGGCTTCAAAGATAAAAAATATATTAAAAATAATAATATATTTTTATTTTTAAAGTTTAACGAGTTTAACTCGTTAAATATGTGTAAATTTTATTTGAGATCATTCAACTATTAAATTTGAAGCTAAAGGATTGAATGTTGAAACGAATATGAAGTTTTTCAACATTTCTAAGTTTAATCTTTTTTTAGTTCTATTTTAAATAAATTCAAATAGTTTTTAATAGTTTTTATTGTTGTAGAGACTCCAATGTTTTTAATTAAAATAACATTTATTGTTATTAAAGAGTAAACGAAGTTTACACTTAAATTTTTAATGAATAGTATTACAATTATTCTAGATAAAATGTAAACTGGGTTGAAGATCATTTTTAAATTAGTTGATTTAATCTTTAGAAAATTTTTATAAATAAAAAATTAAAAAATAAACATATTAAACCTTCATAACAAATTTATCTCTATTATTTTCACTTAAATTTATTAAATTTAAACTAAATTAATTTGGGGGTTATAAATTAATTTAAAAATTAAATTAAATTAAAATTATAAACGAAATTTTTATTTTGCATTGCAATCAATATATAATAAAAAAAAAAGAAACTAATTTAATAATTAGTTTTAGTCAATGAAAAATAATTAATTCAGATATTGTTAATAATTCTAATATAGAAAATCCTACAAATATATGTAAATTAGGAAATATTTTAATAGAATGATTAATAGATTTAGAATTATTACAAACTAAGGTTTTGTTAATAAGTAAAACATAAAAACATACTATATTAGTTGTAGGATCTAAATTAGATAAAATTTTAATTAAAGATAATTTACCTATTCTTTATTTACCTAATAAAATACCTATGATTATCCCACCAAAACCTTATAATAGAATTATTAAAAATAAAAAAGAAATAGAAGTTTTAGGAGGTTATTTATTAAATGATGAAGAATATACTGATTATTTAATAAAAAAAAATGAGACATGAATGTCCAAACTTAAATATTAAATAAAAATATTATTTATGATATGGTAAATAATATTAATTCTGTTGCATATAAAATTAATACTCAAGTATTAGATTTTTTTAATAAGTATAAAAAATATAATTTACTAATAGATTTTTATTTTAAACATCCATTAACTCTTAAAACTAAATTAAATTATAAAGAAAAAATAGAATTAGAAAGTTTTTTAAGTAAAAAAGATTTAGAACAAAATATATTAGGTTTAATATAATATATTTAGAAATGTTCCTAAATTTCATTTACCAATAAGATTATATTTTAGAGGTAGAATTAATTGTGTTTCTGAATATTTAAACTATCAAGGAACAGAATTAGCTAAAGCTTTATTATTGTTTTATAAAGAAGAAAAAGTAAACAAAACAGATATTATTAGCATTAATTATCTAAAAATATTTGGAGTTAATTGCTTCGGTTTAGATAAATTATCTTTTAATGATAGAATTAAATGAATTGAAGATAATGTAGAAAATATTAAAAACTTTGATAATGGTATATTAATTTCTAAAGCAGAAAATAAATTATTATTTATTACTTTCTGTTTTGAATTTAATAATTATTTAAATTCTTTAAAAAATGACTGTTCTTATTTTGAAACTCATTTACCTATCTACTTCTTCAGAGTAGCGCTTTAACCGTTAAGCCATCAAGGCTTAACAGTTAAATTATATTTTTATATATATACTTATATATATACTTATATATATATAAAATTATATTCCTTCATTTGAGTCAATTAATTATATTTTTATAATAAAAATAAATATGAATGATATAGTATCTAATATAGGAGAAATTTAAGAATCATATAATAATAATATTTTATTATTATTATTAAATTTTTTATTAAGAAAATATAAAGTTATAGAAGAAGAAATATAATATTTATTAAAATTAAAAATCATCTAATTCAATTAGTTCTTCTTGAGTAGATATAGATAGATAGATAATAATTAAAAAATAATAATAATAATTCATTAAGACTTAGACTTTCTTTTCTTATATTAAATAAGAAAAAAGTATTCTGTATGATATAAAATTTAAAAATAATCTTTCTGAATCTAATAATATTTCTGATACTAAATCTAATTTTGTTAAATTATTTATTCAATTGAAGGTTTTTTTTTCATTGAATAAAGATATTTATAATTTAGATGAAAGTCTTTTTATTTTTGATAATAAAAATAATATTATTCAATATTCTAAAATAAAAAGAAAAAAATTTTTTTTTTAAATATAAAATAGATCAATCTAAACCATTATCACCTATTCAAGAAGAAGATGAATCTTTAAATGAAAATTCACCTTTACCGTAAAATAAAGGTAAATAATAGAGGATGAAATTTTAGATTTTATTTTATAAATAAATATTTTAAATTATTTAGAAGATATTACTCCAATTCCAACTGATTAGGATAAATTAGAAAAATAAATTGAACAATTAGAAAAAATAAATAAAAAATCTATTTAATCTAGATGAAGATAATCAATTAAAATTAGAGATTATTAAAGAAAAAATGTAAAAAGAAGAGATTGAATAAAATTTTAATAAAAAAAAGAGATTCTATAGATTCTATCTATAAGTAAATTTTAAAGAATTACAAATTCTGATTCTACTTTTCAAAGAGATTTTTTATTAAGTAAATTAGAAAAACCTTTGTTTCATAAAATATATAAAAATAAAAAAAATTTTTTTTATTTATACTTGTAATATAAATAATATAAAAGATAAAAATAAAAATTTAAGTAGTTAAAATTTTTAATTAATTTAGTATTCGAGATCTACCAGATTCGAACTGGTACTTCCTTAATTGACAATTAAGTACTCTTTCCTGTTAAGCTAAGATCCCTAAAAAAATTATAAAAAAATTATGTTTTTTTCTAAATTTTTTTATTAATTTTATAGTAATTTTTTAATTTTTAATTATTTTTATATTATTAATAAAAAATATTAATGCGTTAATATTTACTTAACTTAAATATATAATCTTAACTTATATATAAAAAATATTTATATTATATATATTTACGATTTAAATTTATAATTATAATTTTACAAGAGCGAGGCGATTCGAACACCTACCAGTGATTTTGGAGATCATTATACTAACCATTGATACTACGCTCTTTTAATTAAAAATTAAAAAATTTTTTAATTTAACTTTTCTTTTAGATTTTTTTAAAAAAAAAATTTTTTTATCTAGATTCTTATAAATAGTTTTTTTTATTATTTATTATATTTATTTTATTATTATAATTAATCAGATAATGGTGAGGATCTAATCAACTAGTAACTGATACTTATGTTAGTCAAAAAATATAGTAGTTTATTTTAATATAGGATTATGGGGGGTTTTATGTGTTTTGTTTTTATTTATTTAATTTTGTTCTTTTTTATTTTATTTTATTATTTAAATTTAATTTTAATCTCATAGTTAGGTTTTTTTGTTCTACTTAAAAATCTATTATGCTGGAGAATCAAAATAAAATATTTTTATATAATATAACAAACTCTTATAAAAATATTTTTTAAACACACAAAAATAATAATAATAGTTTATATTTAGTAATATATATATTTAATATATTTTATATAATGTTGTACTTCGGAGATTTTTTAATATAGGATTATGGGGGTTTTTTATGTGTTTTGTTTTTATTTATTTAATTTTGTTCTTTTTTTATTTTATTTTTTTTATTTAATTATTTAAATTTAATTTTAATCTCATAGTACGTAATTTTAAACTTTATTAGGAGATTTATAAGGTGGGGGGGGTTAAGTATATTATTTGTTAAGGGGGAAATACTATTTAAGTTAATATTATTATTTAATATTTTTATATTTTAAATATAAATCTATGAATTTATCAAATTTAATATATATGTAATATAGAGAATATGTAGAACCACAATTAAATATTAATAACATTATTAAAGCTATTACTATAAATATTTTATTAGTTTTAATACCTTTTTGTAATATTTTTAAAATATAAAATTTTATTTTATCTCTATATTTTGAAGGTATATATCTATCAATTCATTTAAATTCTAAATTTTTGTTGGAAATATATAAAAATAATAAATTCACAATTAATGAGTATAATATAATTAAAGTACAAATACTTAAAACCAAAAGATATAAAATTAAATTTAATGCTATATTATTAGGATCAACATTAAATAAAGTTGTTATATCTAAAAAATCAAATACTGATGATGTTGTTATATTAGAAAAAGATGAATCAGTTGGAGATTCTGGATGTGGTTCTGGTGAATCTTTTAAATTATTTTCTAATGATGTTGCTAACTTTTGAAGTGTTGATGTTCCAACAGCAGATGATACAATAAGACCTGTTTTAGCTGATGGTGATATGCTAGCATTTTTAATAGCATAAGCAACAGCACCACCAACTCCTCCTGCTAGTAATGCATCTCCAATTTTATCTGATCCCTGTATTATTGCTTTACTTACAAGTTCTGCACCAGCACTAACACTATCTTTTATATCCTCAACAATTGATTTATCTACATCATGTTTAACTTCATGTTTAATTTTTGGATTAAATCAACTATCTTTAGATGTATTAGTATTAGTATTAGTATTAGTATTAGTATTAGTATTAGTATTATTAGTATTAGTATTAGTATTAGTATTAGACTCATCATCTGTATCACAATGTATAGTATTAATAAAAAAATCTGGAAATAATGTTTTAACTAAAAAAAAAGTTAAAGAAATTATAAATAGAATTTTTTTTGGTATCTTTAAACGAAGATTAAATAAAGCAGTAATTATAACTTTGAAAAAGTTAAGTAAGCTAAAAAGATGAGTAATCATTATATAATTTTTATTTTTAATAAAGAAAGTAAGTAAATTATTTTTTAATAATATCCTCTTTCCACAATCTAGTAATATTGAAACTTTTAAACTATTATTTAATCCATTTCAAATATTTTTTTAAACTAGATTTATCATAGATTGAAACTATGTAAATCATAGATTTTCTATGTTTTTTTTATTTTAACCTTAATTTTTTAATAATATAAATTATCAAAAAGATATAGAGTAGTTTAAATACTTATTTTAAATTTTTAAATTGTTCTAATGTTTAAAGAATTTTACATAACTCCATACTTATATATATATATATATATATTATATATAAGACTTTGTTATTTTATATTGTATTTATGATTATAATTAACATTTTTTTATACTATAAGAAGATGATTAATTTAAATTTTATATATATCACGGCGATAGCCATCTTCTTTACATCATTTATTAGTAGTAATAAATATATTAGAATTACTTCTATTATATTATTATACTCCGGATTATTAGTATTTAATACAATAAACATTCCTGTATTGGGATCCGGTTTAGAATTATTAAATATTTTATTTCATGAAGATAAATATTTAGTAATTCAATTTTTATCTTTTTTTACAAAAATTAATATTAATTTTAATAAATTATTTATTAATAAGAGAAAATCAGATAAATTTTATTTAAAATTTATTTTTTATATAACAATTATTATAACCTTGTGTTTAGCATACATCGGTTATTTTAAACAAAACTTATTTTTATTATTAATAACACATTTTTATATAATATTAATAATAATATCTTTAAGTTTTTTTATTTATTTTTTTAATAGTGATCATAATGATCTTATTAAAGATAATGAGCAATTTGAAACATTGGAAGGTATTGAATCTCACAATATTTTATTAGATATTTCTGAGATTCATTATGACAAAAAAATGAGATGTCTTAAATATGTTATGCATAATAATAATTTATTAGATAATCATGATGTGTTAAAACCAATCTTTTATACATTAAAAAATGATGAAAGATTTATTAACTTCGGATATAATAAAATTATTATTATTACAGCTATCATTGATAGTTTCATTTTCAATTTTCACCATAATGTCGCAATAAATAATGATACATCTTTTGATAGTTATTATTCGAAAATTAAAGATGTTATTAATAGTCATTATGATAATGAGGAGGAATCAGCTTTTGAATTAAACAATATTCCAACTTTTGTTATATTAGTTTGAAATATTGATAATTACACAAATAAACATATTAAGATAACCTCAGATGCTAGATCTATTACCAATAAATTTAATAATAATCAAAAAAGATCTTATCATAGTAGTATTAAACCTTTAAAAATAAAAATATACCTAATTTATTAGGCTTAAATTTTTTAAGAAAAGAATTAAAAAACCAAAATCAATGATTTAAAAACATTTTTTTACAAAGATTAAAAATCATTTACACACATTAGTTAATTAAATATCTAAGAAGAATCGAACTTATACCTAACCCCCATTATGAGTTTATTCTTACCTTTAAATTATAAATATTGTAGAGATTATAATAAATTATAAATTATTATATCTCTTCTTATATTTAAAATATTAATAATTATTAAAAAATTTATTGATTTATAAAATCATTTATATTCTTTATAAGAATATATATTTTATATATATTCTTATAAATTATAAATATAGAAAAGGATTTTTTAATAGGTTGATTATTTAAAATTTAATTAAATAAAAAAGGTTCGATTCCTTTAATCCTTAGATTTTATTAAATACAAATTACTATAATTTATAGTAAATAATAATAATAAGAGAAATTTTTAAGATGTATCTTAGTATTCCTTTCTATTAAAAACTACTATTAAAAATTAATTGTAAAAATTAATTGTAAATATAGTATATATTTGAAAGATTTAATTATAAACTAAGATTTAAAGTTTTATGAAAATATTATGAAAATGTTTATATCCTCTTTATCTTCACCTTTATCCTTACCATTTCCGTTTCCTTATCTTTGTTTTTCGTTTTTTGGTTTTATATTAACTTACATTATTCTTAAATTAATATTACTAGGAATATTTGGTAAATTATTAAAAAACTCTTTATTAGATAAAATTAATAAAAAAGATTTTGTTTGGTTTAATAAATTTTATTGTCTTTGTTTTTTAATAATATTAATAATTAAAATATTTTCTCTTTCAATAAACACTGTTTATTTGGATACTTCTATTAATATAAAGTTAAATGATATTAATTTTTCTATAAAAGGTGATTATCTTGATACCATATTTTCGAATTTTGGTACAGCTTCTGTTTTTATAGTAGGAAGTAAAATAGCAGCATCGTTTGTATTAAAAAGTAAAATGAGTTTAGGAGCTAAAATTGGAACAGTTGTGGGCAGTGGGAGTTTGACTACGGCTACTTTTCATACCATTAATAATTTAAATGGAATAATAAAAGGAAAGATTATTCCTCGACAAATAGAAAATTCTTCTATTTCTTTAGAAATTAAAGATGTTGTAATAAGTGACGGTACTTCTAATTCTTTCATTTCTTATCTTAACTCAAAACCTGCTTTTTTATTTCCCAAATTTAAACCTGACTCTAAATTTATATTAGATGATGAAAGATTGGGTTTCCTTTATCCCTCTCTAACTGAAAGTTTTAAAGTTACTCAAAATAAAGATTTAAATACTAGAGTTATAGAACTTCTTAAAGAAAGAGCTGAAAAGGAAAATTTTGAAAAATTATTAAAAGAATTTGATGATTTTATAATAATATCTCCATTAGAACCTAATGAATTAGCTTTTTCTCAAATTAAAAATGATTTATTTACAGTATTAAGTGGTAAGTTAATTATTGATATAATCTCCGTATATCTTATCATCATATTAATTTATATTTTCACCGTTAAATTTTTGATTAATAAAAATACAAATTTAGAAAAAATAAAAAATTGGTTTTTTGGAAATTATATACATTATATATTAAGTAAAATAATATTAGGATGGGAAAAAAGTAGTATTATTTGAATATATTTTATTTTATTCTCTTTATTAATATCAAGCATTGGATCAATTTATATTTTATTTGGATGTTTAATAATTTTAAAGAATTAAACCTCTTTAAAAAATAGTTAGTAATACCTTTTTTTTTAACAATAACACACCTATTAAAAATTTAATTTACCCCCTTAACATATTAAACAAGCTAAAAAAAAACGAATTCAAGAATTAATAATAAAAATAAATTAATAAATAATAATATAATAAATAAATTAACCCTGAAAATACACCGAATTAAAGATTAATAATAAAGATAAATAAAATAATAAATAAACTAAAATTTACTTTATATAATAAATATTTAACTAAACATCTAAACATGGGTAAGCTAGATTAAAATATTTTTAATTAATGTAATGAAATATAATAAAAATAGAATAAATATCTTAATAAATTTTAAATAAAATATTTTATATAAATCTTAAATATGTATCGATAACAAGTAAAGGTAGAATAAAATAATAAATTAAAATAATAAAATAAAAACAATTCTATAAAAAGAAAAGGTGTTTATTTAAAAAATAAAAAGTCACATACAATTCCATTAAAAATAGATAATAATAATATATTAGATTAAATCAATTTTAACATAAAATAAATCTTACCCATAAAAATATCCTTTTTTACTTTTAACTTTATAAAATAAAAATTATATACCCCCTTACAGTGATATTTTAATTTCAATAAACCGGATTACAAGATTAAAACTAAATTTAAAAAAATTAAAAAAAAAAATAAAATAATAAAAATAATCTAAAATAATACAAATTTTATTAGAAAATTATATAAACTTTAAATTTATTTTTTTTTGTTTTTATCTTAAAACTATTTTTTTATTGAATTGTTTTTTATTTTTATATTTTTTGACTGAATAGTACCTTCTGATTTACTTAAAAATCATCTTTCTTTATTTATAATAATTTCTTTATTTTTTAGAAGATTAATATAATCATTTCTAGATAAATCATCACCAATTCCTTTAGCTTTTCTAATTTCAGTAATTGTTGATTCATTTTTAGTTTTAAGGTAATATAATTTTGGAGCAACAAATATACCTTCTAATATGTCACAAACTTTTTTAAACATTCCTAAATCATTTCTAATAAATTTCTTTGGTATTTCTTTATTTACAACTATACTATCTGTATCCATATAATAAATAACAAATCCTTTTTTTTACTAATTGATATATTATATTAAATATGTGAATTCTAAAATATGCAGTAGTAGCAATAGCTATTGGTAGTGATTGTATAAGATCAATTTTTTTTGAATCACTTTTTATAATAAAATTTTGGAATTCTTTTTGACTATAAATTTTAGTAAATTCTGGTAAATGGGTTGGTGAATATCTTATGTATTCTAAAGTATTTGTAATAGAATACTGTTCTCTTACTTCATATTTCCCTAAAATATTAGATGCTTATTTTTTAATAAATACACCTGAATGATCTATATTAGGATTCATTCCCAATCTACCCTAAAGATAATTTAATAATAATTATCTTTAGGGTATATATGTTCTATAGTTTATACTTAATAATTTATTTATCTAAAAGTTCAAACTACTTAACCCAGTCTCTACCAAACAAAAATTTTATATATAAAAAAAATGTTTTTATAATTTCTAAATTCATAAATTTTTATATAACACACAAAATTTTTATTATGTTAATGTTAGGAAAGTTCCATAAAATTTTTATATTCTATAATTTAAAATTGTGTTATATAAAAAAAAAATCAATAAAAAAATTGGCACATTAACCCTCATTTTTTTTAGCTTATATATTTATTTAATTATTTATTTAATTTAATTATTTATTATTAATTATAATTTAGTGATGTAGTTCCTTCTTTATTTTGATATTATTTAATATTTAATTTAATTATTTTATCTACACACAAAACTTCAACAAAAACTTGACCTATTAACCAACAATTTATTTTTTAATATCTATTATTTAATTTTTTTAGTTTAATGTTGTAGTTCGGTTTTTCAACTGTTTATTTAATTATTAAATATCTTCATGATTCTAAGAAGTACTTCAATTAATTGACAATTAAGTATTCTTTCCATTTAAGCTAATATCTCTTTTGATAAAGGTTAAATATATTATTTGATAGGGGGGTTAAGAAAATTTTAATTTTATTTAAAATAGTAAGTATAAATGATTCATTATTATAAATATTATTTTTATTAATAATGTGTAAAGGTAAATATTGAAATGTAAGGGGTTAATAAATTTTTATGTTTATTCAAATGGGTTGGGAAATGTATTGGGGAAATCAGTTGGATTTATTTCTATTTCCGGTGGAAATGGTGACATTGGAAATAGTGGTGATAGTGGAGGTCTTACAGTTGTGTCAGATGATATAGATGTTGATGGTGATGGAAAAATTTTAGGTGTTGTGTCAGGTTTTAAATTATCATCAGTTTTGAAAGGATTTAAATTTGTAATAAAGTTTCAACAACTATTACATCCATTATAGAATCCATCTAAAATATTACCAGTGTAAGGTAAAGATCTTACTCAATCTGGTGCTAATCAATCTGATGCTACTAAACAACTACCAATTACAACTACACCTCCTATGATTAAAGTTGTGAAATATAAATAAGATATTTTATTTATATTATCATTATTTAATTCATCTGTGATATTTATTTGAGATGTTGTATCTGTTGTATCATTTATTTCATTAATATTAAGTGTATTAATACCAATGAAATCTAATAAATATTCTGAGAAATATTTTAAATATGAGAAAGATGATAGAAAGGTATTTCAACTAATACCTAGTGCAGAGAAAATAATAATTAAAATATATTTAATTAAATTCTTTGTAAATGGTATGGAAACTAAAAAATATATTAAAAAATATAAAATTTTTCTTAGTTTTGATAGAGTTGATATATCTAACGTAAATAAATACCCTAAATGATTAATTGCTCAATCAATGATTATAGAAGAAGCTAAAGGATTTAGATTATAATTTAATAAAAATTTTCTAAAAATTTCTATATTAAATTTTTTAATTGGAGTAACTGTAATAAATAAAAATAATTTTTTTATAAATTTTAAAGTAGTGAGAAATCCAACATTTTTTAGAAGTGTTATAGAGAGAGAGAATAAAGAGAAAAGAAAAGTTTTACTTACTTTCTTTAGAAATAATTTTACTATCATAGTAGATAGTATATAAACTGGATTAAACATCATATTTGTTTTATTTTATTTTAATTTATTTATCTTTTAACTAAAAAAGATTAAAGTGTTTTAAGCTGTATTAAAGTAAAATTATTTTATATAAATTTTCTAGTGATAACTCTAATACAGTAATTAACATTCCATTTGTTTAATAATATACATTATGTTTTATTTTCTATGTAACAAATGTTTAATAAAATTTTTTTATTTAAATGTTAATTAGTTATAAGTTAAATTATTTAATAAAATGTTAAAATTTTATTATTCTAAAAATAACGTGAAGAGGATTAAATAATTAATAAAATTATCCTCATAATCATTTTATTAAAAAAAATCACACATTACAACTTAATAATTTAAACTTAAAAGAGGTATCATTGTGTGATATGATTGAATTTTTGTATAAATAATTTAAATTTTAATTTTATTAATTTTTATTTATCTATACTTATATTTATAAGAGTTTGTTATTTTATATTGTATTTATGATTATAATTAACATTTTTATAATATAAGAAGAGATATAATAGATTATAATAGATTATAAATTATTATATTCTCTACAATATTTATAGTTTAATGGGAAAATACATCTTAAATTGGGATGAGAAAATAAGTTCAAATCTTATTTAAATATAAAAATTTTTAATATAAAATATTCTATACTTTTCATATATTTTTTTTTTTATTATCTTTTATGTTATTTAAATGTAGCATAATTTAAGATACCCCTAATATCTCAAATAAATATTTAAAATTTATAAAATTTAAATGTTTTACAGTTTATTACTTAATAAAAATATTAAGTAGAGATAGTTCTTACACTAAGAGCCTTTATATAAATTTAATTAAATGAACAAAACAAAAAATTTTTTAGCGTCCATCACTTTAACATATTTATCTATAGCCTTCCCTTATTTATGTTATCTAGCATATTTTAAACCAGAAAATTTTATAAAACTGGTTTTTAATAAATATTTTATATTTTTTATTATTCCTTTTTTTAATTATTGATTGTCTAAAATTTTTTATGAAAAATAAAAAAAATCTAGATTATTTAAAAATAATTGAAGAAAAACATGTTAAAAAGGATAGATGTTTGCAAATAAAAATGTTAAATGAAAATTTTATTAGTAAGTATGATCTTTATAGATCTATTTATTTAACTCTATTAACTTCTAAAATATTTATAGAGTTTAGTAGTGATAAAGTATTTATTTCTACTGCTTATGCTTCTTCTGGTAAAATTTTCAATTTACATGATAATATTTATTTATCAATGGATTTAACATTGATTGATTTTTTAGATAAATGTAAAAATAGTATTGAAGATCTTAATAAATTTAATTATTTGGGTGAAAATATTTTATATGTTACAGTTAAGGTGTGAGATATGAGTAATATTAAAAATAGTAAAATTAAACTTCCTAATTACTTAAAAACTAAAATAAGACTAATAAGAATTAAAAAAGGTTATGTAAAGATAGAAAGAAGTAAAAGATCTTATCATACATCTAATTGTAAACAAAACAACTTTACCCACCTATCAAAAGTAAATATAAATAATTTATCTTTATCCAAAATAAATATAGTTACTCTAGATATTGAGACAATGTGTCTAAACAATTCTTTTACTAAATCTGGAAAACTTAAAAGATTGCAAACCCCTATTCTAATTACATGTTCTTATGTAGATGAAATGAATAATTTCCAATCATTCTACACTTTAATAAATAAAAATTATTTATCTAATATAGAATATGCTAGTTTAGATTTATGAACTAGATTTTTTAAAAAGTTTTTTAAAATTATTAAATATGATGTTGTAGTTTTCACACATAATTTAGGTGATTTTGATGGGTATTTTTTATATAAAGCTTTATTAAATTTATATAATAATAAACCTGAATGCATAATTGATAAAGAAAATAAATTTATTCAAATTTCTTTACAAAAAGATTCTCAAACTATATTGTTTAAAGATTCTTTAAGAGTATTTGATGTAAGTTTACAAGACTTATGCAAAAATTTTAATGTTGAGGGTAAATTACATAGTTATGATCCTGATTATAACAAACCTTCATTATTTAAAAATAATGATAAGTTAAAAACTTTTATTAATTATGGTTTAAAAGATTCAGAATCTCTATTAAAAGCTCTGATAAAAGCCCAAAACATCTATATTAAAGAATATGGTGTTGATATTGGAAGTATTTGAAGCACTTCAACACTTTCATTAAAAATTTTTAGGCAATCATTCCTAAAAATGACAATACTTTCTTTAACTGCTAGATTAGACAGATTTATCAGAAAAGCTTATTATGGTGGAGCAACAGATCATTATTACTTAAAAAGTAATGAGTTCGAAAAAGTGTTTTGATATGATGTTAATTCATTATATCCTTTTGCAATGTGCAATGAAATGCCATTTAAACCTTTAGAATTCATTAATGATTTAAGTAAAATAAATATTAAAGATTTTTTCGGTTTTGCTTTTGTGAAAGTTGAATGCCCAAAATCTATAAAAATACCTCTACTTCCTTATAAAGCTGAAACAGGTGAAATGATTTTTCCTACAGGAACTTGATACGGAACTTATTTCAGTGAGGAATTAAAAGCTGTAATCAAACATGGTTATAAAATAAGTTGATTCAAAGGTCAACCTTTCAGTAAAGAATATTTATTTAATAACTATGTTAATTTCTTTTTCAAAATTAAACAAACTGCTAAAACTACTGTTACAAGATTTATTGCTAAAATGCATTTAAATCAATTATATGGATATTTTGGTAGAAGTAGAGAATTAATATTAACAAAAGCTGTTTTTAATAGAGATATAAATCTTTTATTAGGAACACATTTTGTTAAATCTATAATACAAATTACCAAAAAAATGTCTATAGTTTTAATGACAGCTAATTTAAATTTTGATTTAATTAAAAAATTGAAATTAGATTTAGATTTAACTACTTTAAAAAATATGAGATTACAAAAAAATATTTAAAGACAATTTCATTTTTTTTTCATTTATTAAAAGAAACACTTTAACATGATAATATTTCCTAAAAATGATTTTAGGTGAAATTGTTGAAGAAAAATTTGAAAATATCTTTGAAAGAAATTTAAATACACATTTACATAAAAAATAGAGTTGTTAAAAAAAAGTAAAAGCAATAGTAAAATTTTGATAAACAATGTTTATAAACCTTTACAAGTAAAGAAAATTAATCATTATTTTAAATATGAAAATGAAAATATTTTAAATTCTATTAATAAAAAAATTAAAATAAATAAATATTTTAAGTAAACATTGTAAACTACACAACAACCACCTTATTACTTTTAAATTTTTTATTTATAAAATTATCAACATCCATATTTAACTTAATTTAACATACCTAATTAAAACAATTTTTATAATATTATAATTATTTTTCTAAAACATCTATCAATCTTTGTTAAAATAAATTTATAAAAATTTATAAATCTATTATTAAATAATAGAGTAAATTAAAAAAAAATATAAATTATAAAAATTGGAAAAAATAAAAAAATTTTTTTTGAATATTATATATACTTTTATCTTAAAAAAAAAATAAAAATAAATAAAATATATTTTTATTTGTTATTATTAATTTTTATATATATTTTTTATAATTATAAGAATATATACATACATAAAATTTTTTTAAAGGAGTAGGCAAATGGTAAAGCTAAATATAAAAAATTTATTTATATTAATTTAAAAGGTTCGAATCCTTTACTCTTTAGATTTTATTAAATACAAATTACTATATTTATTATAGTAAATAATAATAATAAGAGAAATTTTTAAGATGTATCTTAGTATTCCTTCCAATATAAAATGGATGTTTAAACATAAATAATAATACTATTATATAAAAAATATAAAAATATTTTAGCTAATAAAATTAAATATTATTAGCAATAGTATTTTATATAAATAATCATAATAAAAAATACATAAATAATAGATAGAATTTAATAATAGCATATTAAATATTACATGCTAAAAAATAATTTTTTTTATAGTAAAAAAATTTTTTAATATTTTTATTTTTATTATTATTTTATATATTATTATTAATATTATTATTATTCCATTTGGAAGTTTAAAATTTAAACTAAGATTTAAAGTTTTATATTAAAAAAATGATACAAAATTATTTTCCTTTAAATACTATTTTTAATGATGCTCCTCAACCTTGGCAATTAGGATTTCAAGATGGTATAAATATGCAGTGCCTTCTAATTTTAAATCATACTATTTTCTGGGAAATTCTTATTGCCAATTATTCTAATTTTTTTTATTATAATAGAATTATTAGAAAAAATTAATTGGATTGAACTATCAGAAGAGAAAATAATAGTTTTAAATTATTATTATACTCTCAGAGACTATACGTATGAAATGCTTTTAATAAAAAATTTTACAGTATCTATTACATTTCAAAAAAGTACAGCTTTAGTTATTTGAGTAAATAATTTAGGATCTTCGGTAAACATAAGTTAAAATAATCATTACGAAAAATAGTAGTTTTACCTCCTTTTTATGAATGATTTTTATTAGGTTTAAAACATGGAAGTATTAATAGAAGTAAATCTAATAAATTAATGCGTATAGATTTTGTACAATTTTTTACAGAACATTTTCATTATTTTATGCACATTTATTTTTCACTATCATTTATTTTTCGTTCTTAACCCTTATTTAATAATTCTATTTAAAAAAGTTAGAAAAAATGTTTTTCTTTCAATAATCACTATGGGATTACCATTTATTTCTAATTTATGTCTATAATTTTTAGATAATAAAAAATAATTCCTACAAATATTTATGAATTATTACAACCAGTTGCTTTAGCTCTTTGAATAAAGGGTGAAAGATAAGGTAGAGATTATGGTTTACGAATTTGTACTGATTCATATTCTATAAAAGAATTAATAACTCTTAAGAATGTTTTATCTATTCATTACGATATTAATTGTAATTTATTCAAAAAAAAAACAACTACAGGATTAAAACATAGAATAGTTATACCTTCTTCTGAAAAGAATAAATTAATAAAAATAGTTTTACCTTATTTTATACCTGAAATGAAGTACAAATTGAAACTGTAAATAATTTACAATAAAATTTCAAATTTAAACATTAAGATATAGTCCACAATAATTAGATATTTTAAATTTAATTTAAATAATTTTAAATAATTATTTTATTAAGATTTTTTAATAATATTTAATTATTTTTTGGTTTGGCTGCACCAGGATTTACAGGTATAGTAGAACTACATAATACAATTTTATTTTATTTAATTGTAATTTGTATTGCTGTATTTTGAATATTATTTTCAATAATTAATTATTATAATCAAAAAAATGCCCCTTTTGTATATAAATATATGAACCATGGGACAATTTTAGAAACAGTTTGAACTATTATACCTGCCTTAGTACTTGTAGCTATTGCTTTTCCTTCTTTCAGATTACTATATCTAATGGATTACTCTATGTTAAATGTTATTCAAATAAAAATATTAAATTTTATTTTTATATCTAAATTATCTAATAAAAAAAGTAAAAAGAATAAGTGATAAATCTATTATTAAAATCAAATCAGATTGTTTAGATGATTCCAGAATAGAAAAACATAAAACTCTAGTCATTTTTACATCCGACAAGCCAAATACTTCTGGTTTATGAGGCATTAAACATAATAAATTATATCGTAGAATTAATTATTTTTTTCTATTTTTTAATATATCAAATAATAGAACATATGTACTATTAATTATAGTAGAACAGGTATTAATCCTTATTTTATTTTTTATCGGACAATTAAAAAGTTTTAATACATTTGATTTCTATTTAAATTTTAAGTTATCTTTGTGAAATTATCCCTAATTTAAATAATTATTAAAAAAAGAAAAAAATATACACAATGTTTATTTTATTATTCGTATTTATCCATTTTTTATATAAACTCTTTTTTATAATAAAATAGATAATAATACAATAAATAAAATTTATTTCTGACGATTTAATTTTATATTTAAATCCTCATGTTCTTGCTTTTTTTATTTAGGGAGGAAGAATCATTTGCTCAATTTGGATGTTATTTACATACTAAAGGTTTTACTTTAAATTATGTTTATAAATTAGCTGGAATGTTGCCTTTTTTTTTGATTGAATTTGATATTTATAATACATGCAAATATATCAGTTATTGATATTAAATCAAAATATCTTCATCTTTTTAAATCTTTATTTATTCCATATATGTAATATATATTCTTCAATGACATATAAATTAGATAAATAATATTATTCTTAAATTTAAATTTTAAATAAAATATTTAAATGTTTGAAAATATATAAATAATTACTTTTTATAAAGATATAATTTTAATTATTTTTTATTTGTATGTTTTACTAAGTCCATTTAAAATTTCATTATTTGCGAGGAGAGAATTTAAATTAAGTACTTTATTCTAATCTAATTTTTTATAAAAAATCATACAATTTAAAGTAAAAATCTTAATTTTTTACATTTTTACTTGCAAGAGTTATTTAATATATTTTATATATATTAAATAGATCTTCAGAGACTTTACATGAAAGAAAAATTATTATATTTATAATTTAATTATAAAATTTTATTTTTTAAGACAAAGTCCACCCTGCTTTTTTTATAATTATTAAATTTTTTAATAAGAAAAATATAAAAAAAGCAGAAAGGAAGTAATATCACCTACAATAACTATAAAAATTGTAGGTAATCAATGGTATTGAAGTGTAGAATATTCTGATTATAAAATTAATATGGATAATTCTAATTCTATTAATTTTGATGCATATTTGATTCCTGAATCTGATTTAGAATTAGGACAATTCAGATTATTAGATGTAGATAATAGAATTACAGTTCCTGCCAAGTGTATTGGGATTACACTAATGTGGGCAAAACTATCAAACTCCGGGGACACCCTAAAACTTCTGATACCAAACTATATTTGAAAGAGTATATGTGGATGAACTAATTACTCATGTAAGGTAATAAGTCAGAAGATGAGTGAAAATGAAATGGGCAATCGCGGATCTAAATCAATATTTAATAATACTGTAAAAGAGCAACGAGTAGATGGTAGTTTATGAATTAAAACAAATTATATAAGGTATACTCTAATGGGTTCTGAAAAGAACTATCAAATCAAAATCCCTTCTAAACAATTAAATATAAATAAAAATATACATTTTTCTACTTTAACTTCAAACTCTAAATTAAATTCATGGTTTATTACTGGTTTAATAGATGCTGAAGGTTCATTTTATGTTTCAATTTATAAACATAATGATTATAAATTAGGTTGATGTGTTCTAGCTAGATTTGCAATTGGTATACATAAACGTGATTTACCTTTATTATTAGAACTACAACAATATTTTTGAGGAATTGGTTCAATAATTCAAAATAAATCAAATAATGTGATAATTTACTCAGTATCTGGAATTCAAGATTTAACAAATATTATAATTCCACATTTTGAAAATTATCCATTGTTAAGTCAAAAAGCTGGAGATTTTATTTTATGAAAACAAATAATAAATCTTATGGTAAATAAAGAACATCTTAATATTGATGGACTTCATAAAATAATTGCAATTAAATCTTCTATGAATTTAGGTATATCTGAAATAATTATATCTAATTTTAAAAAGTAAATCCCGTGGACAGACCAATAATATTAATCGATAATATTCCTGAAGCTAATTAATTGGGTAGCAGGTTTTACAACAGGTGAAGGTAATTTTGATATTAATATTTATAAGTCAAAAAATGTAAAAATTGGACATCGTGTTCAATTAAGAATTAGAATTTGACAACACGAAAGAGATTTAAAATTAATAGAACTTTTAATAAAATATTTAAAATCAGGTCGAATAGAAAAAGATTCTAGAACTTCTGTTGTAAATTTTATAATATATAAAATTACAGATATTACAAATATAATTATTCCCTTCTTTGAAAAATATTCAATTCAAGGGGTAAAATATTTGGATTATGTAGATTTTTGTAAAGCTGCAAAATTAATGAATGAAGGAGCTCATCTAACATTAGAAGGTTTAGATTTAATTCGTACAATAAAATCTACAATGAACACAAGTAGAGATTAAACTTTAAATTATTTTTTTAATTGCATGATAAATTTGATAGCCATGGTTAATTGTCATGTTAGAATAATAGTAACTGCTTCTGATGTACTTCATTCTTTTGCTGTACCCTCTTTAGGAATTAAAATTGATGCTACACCAGGACGATTAAATCAAGCTTCTTTCATTGCTGAAAGAATTGGAACATTCTATGGACAATGTTCAGAAATATGTGGTGTTTGACATGGGTTCATGCCTATAGCTGTTGATTCTGTTTCTGTTCCTAATTATCTTGCTTTCTTAGATTCATTTATAGAATAAGAATTATTAATTAAAAAATTATAGTTAAATAATAAATAAATTTCATTAATAAAGAATAAAAAATTACTAATTTTTTAACTATAAACATAATCTTACAATAGTACACTTTAATCTATAATAAATCTTAATTTATTTCAAACATTTGACTAAAAAAATAATATACTTAACCCCCTTATCTAATTTTTATTTTAATAAAATAATTTAAAGAGATTAATAACTTTTCTAAAAAAAAACAACAAATTTTTTATAAAATAATTTTACTAATAATTAATAGTAATATTGATTAATTATTTAAATTAATATATAATTATTTTTAGACCTTTAGCTAAAAACATTTATTATAGTTATAAAAAAATATTTATTCTATTTCATTAATGACTTATATTTTTTAATTTTATTATTATTATTATTATAATAATAAAACAATAAAATTTTTTTTCAATGTAAAAGTTTTTTAATAAACAAATTAATAATTTATAATTAGAGATTTTAAGAGTTTTTAAACCTCCTCTCCTATTTTTCATAATCACGTAATAATATTAAATAAAAAATATAATTGTAAAAAAAAATTTTGAGTTATAAGAGTAATTTTTTTTTACTAACTATATCTAATAAATTATTCATTTTAGTGATAATATTACTTTTTTATGAATTTTAATAGATTTTTTATTTTTAATTTATCAATTTTTTTATTATTTATAGAATAAGAAATATTTATAAGATATTAAAAAAAATTTTTTAGGTATTAAATATTATTTTTAAATAAAATAGATTCTATTTTTAATTAAATAATTACTTTGTTTTAAAAGTGTTTATGAAGGAGTTATATTTATTAGTACTTTTTTTGCAAGGTGCTTAAATGCTTAAATAATATATTATTGGGCTTTAGATTCTACTAATAAGGAAAAATAAAAGTATTTTTTTCGTTAGTATTATTAGTATGATTTATATTTAAAATATAAGTTTCTAATATTTAAGTAGAACAAAAGTAAAAAAATAGAAATATTAAATTTAATTAATAAGTCTATGAAAAAAAACAGAACATATTAGAATATAAAATTATAATTTAAAAATAAAAAATAGAGGATTTAATCATTTAATTTCCTATATAAAATAAAGTTTTATATAATAAAATTTAAAGAGTAGAACATGGAACATTCAATATTTAAATTACTGTCATATTTATAGATAATATAAATGATATTTTAATCTATATTCATCTACTTAATTATATATTAGTTTTATATGGTTTATTTAAATTTATTCTTTTCTTTATTCATTAATAATACTAAAATTGGTACTAATCTTATCTAAAATATTAAAATTATATGTTTTATAATCATTTTTTATAAATAAATTAGTACCTATTTTTATAAATTATTACCAATTTTACTATTTTTACATCTTAAGATAAAAACTAGACAGATTAAGTTTAATTATTTTATTTTAAATAATTAACTTCCTGGATTGGAGTTTTTATCTATTGAATATCCTCTTTATATATTTATATATATTCAAGATTCTTTAGTATAATGGTTATTACAACTATTTTTATAGTAAATATCAGTTCGATTCTGATAAGAATAATTTACTTAAATCAGTATAAATTAAATTTATTGTTTATATGAAATATATTATAAATTATAAAAATAGTTTTATAATATTTAAGTACAATAAAAACCAAAAATATTTTATTAAATATTTAGTATATTATAATAGTTATATTATAATAGTTATATTTTTAAATAAGTTTGATCCCATTTTTATTATTTTACTAATTTAAATAATAATGGAAATATTAGAGAAGATATTTAAAATATAATAAAATAAAAACTATTTTATTAATATTTTATATATTAAAGCTCCCTCAAATTAGTCTTGAGTTTTTTATTTAGAGGTAAATAATTCAATTTATATTTTATTCCTCTTCTTTTGTAAAAAAAAAATTATATAAAAACATGATAACAAAGATGGTAATTTCTAACTATAATATGTCGCAACATTTTTTTGCTTCCAAATTTTGAGATAAAAATACATTAGATAAAAATTTTTATCTTCTTAACTTTATTTATTTTAATAAAACAAATAATAAATATTTTCATACAACTAAAATTAATTATATAGAAGATGATTTTAAAATTTTAAATGATAGAATTAGTAAATTGAAAGATGATGTAAATATAAAGATAGAGAATAATAATGATAATAATAACGATAATTTTATTGATAAAGATGATAATAATAAACCTTCTATTATATTAACTGATGAACAAGCAGAAAAATTAAGAGATTTTAATGATTTTATTAATACTATAAAAGTAAATAAGGATAGTGATAAAAATGAAAATGTAGATAAAGAAATATCTAAATATGGATTAGATTCAAGTGAATTAGATAGTTTTTCTGATTCTCTCCATAATTCTGAAGAACATAATTATGATGAAAAATTGGAAATATGAAATATAAAAAGAATAGTACAAGAAATGGATTCTAATGAAGAAATTAAAAAAATAATAAGAATAGAAGGTTTATTTCAGGGAATATGAAAAATACTAAAAAATCCATCTATTTTAAATAAATATCAAAAAACATCTATTTTAGATAAGGTAAAAACAAAAACTAATGATGTTGTATCAGAAGAAAATTTAAAAAATAATATAAATGATATAAATAATGTAAATAATGAATTAGAAGAATTGAAGGAAAAATACAATAATTTATCAGTAAAAATAGAAGACTATTCTGTTAGATTAAAAGAATTGGAAGATATAAAAGAAAAATTAGATAGAGGAATGGAATTATCTCAAAAAGCTATTTTATTTATGTTAGAAAATAAATCTAATATAAATATGTTTATGACAGCAAGTAGTATAATATCTCCTTTTTTAGTTTATAGAGGATTATTAAATTCATACACAAAGGGAGTAGATAATATCCTTAAGAGTGGAAGAGTAACAAATTTAGAAGAAATTAAATATTTGTTGAATAAAAGACAAAAAATTGTATATAAATTTAATAGATTAACTGTTCCTTTCCTAGCTACTTATTATTTATATTTAGGTTATAATTATAAAATATTTTCAACTAAAACTTTATTTAATACTGGGATTTTATCTTCAACTTCTATGTGATTGTTTTTTAATAAAAAATTACCTAATGGTTTTTTTTTATTGATATTTCCTATATTAGGATATGTTATTAAATTATACATAGAACCTAATATTAAAAAATATTTTCCATCATTTTATGAAAAATTATTAGATTTTTGTTCTTATTATGGTTATTCCTTATTAACTTATCCTTTAATTATTTGAGTTATTGTTTTATTTATATTTTATAATATAGAATTATATATTTATATTCTTTATTATTTAAAAAATGAAGTATATATTCCTAAATATATACCTAAATTTACTAAAAATTGATTAGATAATTTAAAGGAAAGTGCTAGTTCTAAAATTAAAGATTGATATCTAAAATTTTTAGTAAAAAATCTTTTTATTCATTTTATCGTCATTTTATTATTAATATATTTGTTTTATAATTAACTTTATTTTGCATTTAAATTAATCTATTATTTTAAATAATAGATTAATTTATATAAATCTATTTTAATTTTAATATAATTTAAACATTTTTTGCTTATATTTTTTAAAAATCTCTTGATTCAATGTTGAATGTTGTTAGTATATTGATTAATACCCTTCTTTCTAAAAATAATTCAATTTATTTAAGATAAGAAGTTGGTATTGTATTAATTTAAAGATTATACATTTCTTTCGTTTTATAATATTTATAAAAAATAAGATTTGTCTTTATTTTTTATTTTATATTACATTATTCTATCTAATACCATTTTTAAATTTACTTTAATCTTTTTAAATAATTAAATATTTAATTAAGCCTTTACATTCTTTCTTGTTGCATCCGCTTATTAAATTAAATTAACTTTACATTTCTATTCTTTACTGTTTTATTATTCTTTAGGATTTAAAATTTATAATTCAGCTATTACATTTTTTGTATATTAACTATTCGTTTTATTAAAATAATTAATCATAATTTATTATATATGATTATTTTAATTATTCATTTAGTTTAATATATACAATAAAAATTAATTTATAAATATAAACATGTAAACCCCCTTTATTAAAAAAAATTGATTAATAAATTACTACTCCACAATACCTCAGCTTAAAATTTTAAATTATAAAATTTAAATAAATTAAGATAAATAATTTATTCTCTAACAATAACACTAAAATTGAAATAATATTTAAAAGAATTAAAATAGATTAGTAAATATAAACTTTAAATTTATTTTTTTTTTTAGAAACATCTAGAAACAAAAAATTTTTTTTAAAGGTTAAGTGGTTTATTTATTTATTTATTCTGTTTACAATATTTAGTTAAAATAATTTTATCTTGTTAAGCTGAGATCTTTTTGTTAATGGGGTTTATTATATTATTTTTCTATATTTTTTAAATTTTTATAAATAAAAAATTTTAATTTAAGGAAAAGAGAATTTTTTGTATTAATATTATTTACAAAAATAGGCGTGTAATTATTGTTAATTAATTTTTTATCTGATTGTTTACCAATTGATATTTTTATTGATTTTATCTAAAATAAAAATAAATTATACTAAAAAAATTAGAATTAAAAAAAGTTTTCAATATTTTTTAATTAATTCTTTTTTTGATTATTTTATTATTAAAACAGAATATTTATATTATGAACAAAAAATTCTATTCACGTGTTGTAATTTACCAGATTAAGTAAATTATTATCATAAATTTAAAATATATTTTACTATATCAAATATTATAAATAATTATAATAATTGAAAATTTAGTAATTTATTACAAAAATTTTAAATAATAATATTAGTTTGGTACTAAATAACACTTGATAGAATATTATCTGTTTTTATTTTTAAATTTAGTTATATATCTTCATCTCTAATTTTTTATTTTAAATAACATATAAATATTTATATATTATTTTTTAATAAGAAAAAAATAAAATATATTATTTTTTAATAAGAAAAAATAAAATAGTAGAAACGTAGAAGTGCTATTTTATCTTTAAAAATTAAATGAAATGGTAATTACCATTTTATATTTTTTTGAAGATATAATATATTATAATTTTAGATTAAAAATTTAATTTAACAATTACATAATACTTATTAATCCTCCAACTTAATATATTTTATATGATATTCAAAATAGAAGTAAATTTATATTTCTTAAAGGAGCAAATAAAATGATAAATATATAGAATATAAAAATTTTTTCTATATTTTTTTAAGAAAAATAAAACGAATTAATAATAAAATAAAATACTAATAAGTAATTAACCTTATTTAAAAATGGACATAAAAGAAAAATTATATACTTTTTTAATAATTAATAATAACAATAAAGTAATGAAAAGAATAAAATATTCAAGAGTCAAATAGTTAAATTAAAATATCTTATTTTTATATTTAACTATTAAGAATTTAAAATTAAAATTTAAATACAATATAAAATCACATATTAAATGAAAAATCATAATTATATATTATATAATTATTTAATTTCTATGCAAGTTTTAAATTTTAAATACAATATATTCTCAAAGATCTGAAAATAGTTTTCAAATCTATATACTATAAAATTTTATTATACTAAATAATATTTTTAATCTCTTAATATAATATGTTATTCAAATAACTGAAAAACAGAGATTTTATTTTTATTATTTAATTTATTTATTTGTAATTTACATTATTTAATAAAAAAACTATATTATTTTTATTATCTTTCAATAGATAAAATAAAGTGATTATAAAAATTATTTAAATTATTATAATATACAAAAATAATTAGATCCTATGATTTCTTAAATTTTTATTTATTATTGTTTAATATTATATATAAATAATAATAAAAATTAAAAATTTATAAAATTATACTCTAATTTTAGAATAATTAACCTAATTAGAAAATTTCTATTCCTAAATGTTATAATCTTTTACAATTAGGTTCTAATATTAATACTATACTCATTTTTTTATATTTTATATTTTGTTAAAATTATTTAATATTTGATTATAAGAATATTATATAAAATAATATATTAATCATAAGTTTAATTAGTAAATTTAAATATAAAAAATAATAAACTATTTTTAATATATTAATAATGGCGAACATGTTGAAATTTGGTAAACAATCTTCTCTTAAGAAGAAGTGGACATAAGTCCTTAAGAGTTCGAGTCTCTTTGTTCGTATTCATGTTTCAACGATAGTGTTTTAGTTTTAATAATATAAATTAATATATTATAATTAAAAAATTTTTTATTATAATTTTAAGCGAGATAGTGTAATGGTTAGCACTAGAGTCTCATGATCTCTCAGATAGGGTTCGATTCCTTATTTCGCTATATTAAATTAATGTTTAATATTATTTTTAAATCTCTTAAAAATATATAATAAAATTTTATTATTTTATTTTTAAGTTATTAAATTATTACAATATATTTATAATTTTATAAAATTTAGATCTTTAATTGTTGAAGAGATTTTTTTATTAATTATTAACATTGTATTATATTTTAAATGTATTAATATATTTTTTAACAGAATTAATAAAATAATTTAGAATTTAGTGTAATAATTTTATATTTATTATTCTGTTTATTTATAATTAAAAATTTTTTGAATTAACCTTTATATTTTTATATTATTTTTTAATTTTAAAATATTATTATTAATTAAAATTATTAAAAATTTTATATATATTTTTAAACATAAAAATAAAAAATTGTTATAATGAATATAAAAAAATTCAAAGATAAATTAATATAGGATTTATTTTAATTTTATATTTATGATATGATAATTATATTTTTAATAAGGTCTTATGGCTGAGTGGTTTAAGCGGAGTACTGTTAATACTCTATACAGGAGTTCAAATCTTCTTAAGGTCTAAAAATTTAAACAAATTAAAATATATCTAATATCTATCTTAATTAGTTTAAAAATATTTTTTTATATTTTTAATTTATATATAAATAATTATTAAAATAAAAATTCTTTTTTTACTTTAAATTTAAATAATATAAAAATATATTATATATATATAAATATATATTATAATGAGTAAAACCAAATTGAAATTAAAAAAATAAAATTTTTTAAAAAATTTTAAGATTTAAATTTAATAGTTAATTCAAATATTACTATTACATCTTTAGCTGAATAGGTACAGCAATTGCCTTCGAAGCAAATGTTTATTGGTTCGAATCCAATAAGATGTTTTAAAGACATAATTATATAAGATATAAAATAGCTATTTATCTTTTAAAAGAATTTAAAAATTAAATTAATTATAAAAATTAAAATTAATAACACAATAAATATTATAAAAGATAAATAATTAACATATATAAATTATTATTTAAGTATATTTAATTTGTTAAAAAAATATATCTTAAATATTTTATATATATTTTAAAATTATTATCTAAAATATTTTGTTTATTTCTTAGATGAAATTTTTCTAAAAAATTTGAATCTGTATATATTTTTATATATTCTATTTTTACTATATGTGATAATTTATCTAAATTGTTAGGATGAGTTCCAAAACAATCGTGTACAATAATAACTGGATTAACTGGATTAATATCTTTTGAATTTAAAAATACATTTATTAAATGTTAAGCATCAAGAGAATGAATAATATTAGGTATAATACCTCCTCTTTGTTTATTTTTATCAACTTTTTTAATTCATTCTTTAATAACCATTTTTTTAGTTTTTCCTGCAAAATTAATTGCAACTTTATTTTGTTTAGAAACATAATAATTTTGAATTATTTCTAACCCACAAGGAGTAAATAAAATTACAGGTATTTCTAGTTTGTTTAAAACTTTAGTCATATTAATAAAATATTTATAAATAACATCTAAAGAAGGATAAATTTTAAAATTTGCTTTATGAATAATTTCTGCAATTTTATCTAATTCTGGAAGAGATATAGAAATATTATCACCATTTATAGATGGAAGTAAAATATTTTTGTTTTTATTTTTATTTTCCTTAACCATTTTTAATCTAGTAATAAATTGATCTTTAACCCCTCTTTGAGTAACATTATAAGTTGTTGTCATTATTGAGGGTTTTAAATCATTTCTAGATAAATTTATTAAAGATAAATTAGAATAAAGGGGATTATCTCTTCCAAATTGTCTAATTCTATCGTTTAATGGTTCTCTTAGTGTATTATAGATATCTGAAGGAGGAATAGAATCATTCTGAGGAACTAGATTAACTTCAGATGCTAGATGTAAGTCTCTCCTTACATCTGCTAAATGCTGAATTCAAGAACATGTAGCATCAAGAAAAACAGGAATTTTTATTTTATAGTTGTGGTTTTTATTTAATTCTCTCATTGATAAACAAAAAGCAGTAAAAACAAATTTGTTTTCTGCCTTAAGAATAAATTCGGGATCCATTTTTAAAATATTATTTAAATTTTTTTAACTCATTTTATTCTATTTGGATAGGTATCTTTACTAATATTTTTTTGGTTGTAATTATTAGCACCATAAATATATAAACTATTTATACCTGATTTACTTAATTTTTCACCATCATGAAATTCTAATAAAGATAGAGATAAATCACCACCTTGATAATTTATAAAAAAAGGTTTGGTATAAATTCTTCCTCTCCAATCACATTGTAAAGGTAAAAAAAATTCAATTTTTTTATATGTTTCACCAATTTGAAGTGTAGTAATCTTTTGTAATTCTTCAGAATCCTCTAATCTTTTTTCAATTAGATATTTTCCTTCCTTATTTAAATATTCTAGTAAAGAAGAATTAATAGAAAACTTTACAGAACTCATTATATTAATTGCTTTATATAAGTTTTCTTTAAAATTTATAATATGACCATGATGAATAGATCCTGTAATTAAATCTTCTTTTAAGATTTCATTAGTTAAATAACCTCCAAATGATTTTTCGTTTCATTTTAATGGTTCAAAAAACATAGGAAAATAAGCGGGATCTATAACTAAAATTTTTTATTTCCTCAAAATAAATAGGGTTAACTATTAATTTTGCTAGTTCTTTTTTAAAAAGACCTTCTTTATAATCGAAAATTCTTTCAAATATATCTGAAAGAAAAGTCATTAAAATAGAAATAAAAAAAATCACCGAGTAATATTATTTTTGTATTATCTATTTCAATAAAATCTAAAAATTCTTGGTATTTAAAAATTTTATAAATATAATCAGATTCATTTACATTATTTAATATATTATTGATAATATTTTTTATTTGTCTATTTTTTCATTATAATAAATATATTGGATAATTTTTTTTTCCTATTAATGCTGAAATATTTGTATATCCCATTTCTAATTTTACTTCTTGATTAGCTAAAGAAAAAGTTATCATTAAAAATTATATTTTATTTAACTTAAAATAAATTTTAGGAAATTTTCTTTGTAAAGTTCTTCTTTTGTTAATTATATTTAATGTTTTTATACCTTCTTTAATTTTTCTAAATAGAGAGTGATAATATTTAGATTCAACGTATTTTTGATCTTCTTTGTAAATCTTTAATTATCTCCATTCAATATTTTTAAATTTTTAATTGTCTATCTTTAAGAGATAAATTATTATTTAAAATAATTTATCTAATGAAATATAAATGGAAAGAAAAGAATCATAAATTTTTATATTTTTTTCTTTATAAAAAATAACGGAAGTAGAATGAAATTCTCTTTTCTTTATATTATATAAAGATATTAAAAAGGATGCAAAAGTTTTAATTATTTTCATTTTTAATTTAATATTTTTTTACAAAAGAAGAGTAAATTAAATAAGATAATTATTAATCCTCTGATATTAATAATTAAATTTAATCTAGTTTATTAAGATATTATTAATTTATTCTCTTTTTAAATCGATAGAGGGTTAAGTAGTTTATTATATACATAATAATTATATTAATAATTAATAAAAAGATATAATTATATATAATTTTAACATGATAAATTATAAAAATAATATATTAATTTAAATTCAATAATCTATAAAAGAATCTTTCACCGAATATCTTGATTCAGAATTTTTTTTTCCTAATTTACTTAATATAGATTCTATAGTATCCCTTTTGTTTGGAGATATATTTTCATTTAAATTATTTAATATATCATCTTTTTCCATTTCTTTCCTAATAATATCTAATTTTAATTGTTTATCTTCATTAAGATCTAATGGATTTACCTTTTCTTTCTCTCAATTATATATTTCTTCTAAATCTTCTTTATTATTTATATTTATAGGATAATCTAAATCTATAAATAGAGGATTATTTTTATAATAAAAATCTATGAAATTTAATGTTTCTATGTCAATTATTTCCCCTTTATGTGTTGGTAAGGGTGAATTTTAATTTAAATATTATTTTTCTTCTGCAATAGGAGGTAGAGGTTTAGATTGATCTATTTTTCTTTTTTTATTTATTTTTATATCTTGAATAATACTATTTTCAAGTTCATAAATGAAAAGATTTTCATCTAAATTAGGTATACTTACATTTAATGAAAATGGACCTTCTATTTCAGCTTCTAACTTATACCAAAATTAGAAGCTGTATCAGAAATTGAATTTCTAGATTCTATTATATTAAAATCATTTTTACTATTAGATAAACTTAAACTATTTTCAGAAGAATTATTAGATGAATTTATTCAAGAATTATTATTATTTTTCATTAATAATTCTTTTCTTTATCTTCTATTTCTATTTTAATTCATGAGAAATTAATTGAATTATTTTTTAGATAGTAAAGGTTGTCTTTCACTATCTAATATTTTATTTTTTTTCTTGAAAAAATTTATAATGAATAATATAAAACTTTTATCTGATGAATTTTTAATTTCACCCATATTAGCTTCTATGTCATTTATATCATCTATATTTCTTTATCTTATAAAAATTGAAGATATAGATTCTATATTTTTCTTCTATACTCCTTCAAATTCTTCATTATGTAATATTATATTAAACCTAAATTAGTTTTAATAGGTAAAATTCCTAAATATAGATTACTATTTGTTTTAACTTTTTCATGAAAGAAACAAAATAATTTGTTTAAATCTAATAAACTACCGTTTATATTTTCAATGTAAAAACAATTTATACCAAGCATTTGATTTAAAGCTATTAGGATATAAAGAATTAACGTCATAATATTTTATGTTAATATCATGAGGTATATAAATTTCTGTTATCATAATAAAATTAATGAAATTAAAATGTTGTAGTTTATTTATTAAAAGTAGTTTATGATCATTTAAATAATATTTTAAATATTTAGTTAAATTAATTTTAGAAATAGTTAAACACTTTGTCATTTTTATATTATGATTTTCATATAAAGAGTAACTAAATTTTTCTAAGATTTCACAAAAAAACTGTTTAAATTTTTTTCAAGATAGAGAATTGCTTCTTTACTTAAATTTCAATGATATTTAAAATATAAAATTTTATATTCAGAAATACTTAGTTTATTATTAAAATATTTTATATCAGGAGTTTCTCCTACATAATTAAAATTTTCTTTAATTAAAAAATTATATGGAAATATACCTTTATGAGTATTTACTTTAAAAGACTTAGCTAATTAATCTAAACTATTATCTAATATATTATTAGAATCGACAAAGTTTATTTTTATAATTTTTTATTTGATAATAGAAACACTTAATTTCAACATTATTCCCTCTCTAAATACACTTTTCAAAATATAATACTCCTTATTATATTGTAAATTAAATTCTTTTAATACCTTATGAATAAAAACTACATTAAATTTACCTAAATTAAGAATATAAAAAATATAATTATGATACTTAGATACTAACATAGTATCTATACTTAAAATTACCAATATATTAGAATCTAAAGAAGATATGATATATCATTTAAATATGAAGTATTTATAGTACCTTTATCTAATAATGTGGTATAACCTAAAGCATATATTTTAATAATATTATTTATATTTTTAAAAAATTTTATGTCTAGTATACCGAAATTAGGATTAGATTTTCAATATATTTTTATTTTATTTCAATCTATATATTAAAAAAAGTTATAACTTTAGAAAGTTTTATTAATTTATTATCTTTAAATTTTAAACTAATATCTTTCTGTTGTCTTATAAAAAAATTTTCTTTAATTATATCTTTAGCTTCTTATAAACAAATTCCTGTATTTTTATCAAATATAGTATGTATGTAATTACCTTCTACTAATCTAATCTACTTATGATTAATTGAAAAGTTCAATTCTTTTTCCTTTATTCAAGTACCTTTAATTTTTTAAGGAATGATAGTTTTACCCAATAAAAAGAATGGTATAATTAAACCATAATAAGATATACTTCTTTTTAATTTATTTAAATATATTTTCTTAAAAAACCATCAATGAAATTACCAAAATAACTCATATTTATATTTAAACGTAAATATTTACTTTTAAATGTTATATTTACTTCTACTTCTTTAAATATTTATTTATATTAATATTTTTAATATTATTTTAAAACTAATTCAGGTAAAGGAACTATTATTTTATATAATAAACTAATTGTTTCAGGATACCCTTTATTATTATATTCTGTACTCTTCTATTTGATAATTTAAAACTCACATAATACCTAGATAATATTTTATATTTTTAAAATCTATAACAACAACACATATTTGAGCTCTGGACATATAATATATAGCACCAGTAAACCCTACTTTTAATAATAATGAATAATTAGTATTTAACATTAAAGTATTCTTTAATAAATTGAAAAAATTTTTCCTTTAAAAAATCGTTATAACTAAAAACAATACATTTTCACTTATAACTAATAAATTATTTTTTTTATATTTTGTTTTCTGAAGTTGGATTTTTAATCTTATTTATTAAAATTTTGTTTAAACAATACAAGATAATAGGCAAATTAATTATAAAACATACCTCTTTCTAATTTTTTAATAAAAAGAATTTTATTTAAATTAATTTAATTGAATTTCTCTTCAATTAAAAAAGAATTAAAAAAATATTTTGAGAATAATATATAAATATTTTAATATTTTTTATGTTTATTTTATATAATTTTCTTTGTGTTTCATATTATATAATAATAATAATATATAGTTATTATCAATAATTTATCAAAAATAAAACTAATTAATTTATTTTTTAATTATATGTTAAATATAAAATATATTTAATATTATTAATATTTTATAAAAATAATTAATAATTATATAATTTATATTAATTATAAAATAAATTAATTGATAAATGTTTATTTTTAATTAAATATAGAAATAATATAGTAATGTAAAAAAGATAGAAAATCAAATAAAGGTTTTTTTTTATATTTTTTATATTATTATATTCATCTATTATTTGTTTATATTAGAATATTAAATTTTTCTACTTAGAGTTAGATATTTACTTTATTTTTAATATAGAAAAATAATACTAAATAGTTAAGATAAATAATTAGGTTCCTAAATTTTTATAATTAAAAATACAAATAATTAGTATTTTAATAATTAAATTAAAAAAGTTAATATAAATCTTTAGACTAAAAAATAAATATTAAAAATGTTATAGAAATATAATCTAAATTTATTATTTAAATTTAAACTTATATTTTAAATATAAAAATAGAATAAGAGAAAAATTAATTTATATAAAAAATATTTTAAATTTTTACTCTAGTTTATTTTATGAGTAATCAGAGTCGAACTGATGATTTCTATTTGGAAGATAGAAGTTATACCGCTTAACTATACTCATTTTTAATTAATTTTTTTAGTTTAGAATTTTAATTTAGTTTATTATTTTTTTAATTTACTTTTTATTTATATTTTTATATTTTTATATAAATTAAATTTTTAAATTTGGTTATTATTTTACCCTGAAAAAAAATTATTTAAATTAAATATATTTATTTATTCTAAATTTAACTTATAAAAAAAATTTTTATTTATAAACAAGTCTAAAAATATTAATTTTTATAATTATTTAAAAATAATAAATTTATAATTTTATAATTTTATATTTTATAATTATAATCAATTATAAATTTATAAATTTTTAATAAAAATAAATTTTTATTATTTATTATTATTTTAGTAAGAATTACTTTAAAGTAAAAAAAATATAAACTAATAATTAAATATAATAAATAAATCCTTAATAAATTATTATAAAATCAAATGATTATTAAAATTTTTATTATTTTTTTACGGGCACTGTCGGATTCGAACCGACGACTTTCTACAAGTACTCGTTTTCAAGACGAGGGCCATAAACCAGACTCGACCAAATACCCATTTTTATTATTACATTTTATATATTTTAAATATTATATATAAAAAAAAATTTTTTAATTTTTAAAATTCATAAATTAATAGATTAAATTAACAATAAGAAATTTAAATTATTAATAAATAATTAAATAAGGTTAAAAAATAAATAAAAATTCATTTAAAATAATAATAATTATTTATTAATTTTATTAAATAAGACTGTAGGGATTTGAACCCTAAATTAGAACCATTATGAGCGATTTGCATTAACCAATTATGCTACAGTCTCTTAAAAAAAAAAACATTCTTTTATTTTTTTATGTTTTTAAAAATATAATAAATACCTAAAAAGAAAGTAGAAATAGAGGCTCTAAAATAAAGTATATTTGTCATATTTTATATTTTTTTATATTAATATATAAAAATAGCGTCTAACTAAGCCAAATTAAATTGACCATTTCAAATTGATTATTGATGTTTTTTAATTTTTTTATTAGATTGGGAACACTATCGTTGAAACATGAAGTTATACATATATATATTATATATTAAGTTATATTGTTTTCAATTGAGTTTATATTATTAATGTATATTAATGTTGATATAATGTATAATATATATACATTCTTATAAATGTAATATTTTTTATGCACATAAAATTTAATTATTTTGATCTTATCTACATTGTGTTTTTTCAGTCTTTGACGTATTATTAAAAAAAATTTAGATAGCGTATAAGTTTTCATATATTAATTTTAATATATATAGTTTTATATTAAATAAATAAATAATAAATTATTATGTTTTATAAATTTAATATAAATACCATTATATACTCATATATAAAAATATTATATAATATTTTTATTGTGTTTACATTTTTATATTTTTATATTTTTATATTTTTATATTTTTATATTTTTATATTTTTATATTTTTATATTTTTATATTTTTATATTTTTATATTTTTATATTTTTATATTTTTATATTTTTATATTTTTATATTTTTATATTTTTATATTTTTATATTTTTATATTTTTATATTTTTATATTTTTATATTTATATGTAAATTTATTTATATTACTTATAATACTTATTTATTTTATAAATTAAATTTTTTAAAATAATTATTTATATAATTATTTTTAATTTAATAAAAAAATAAATTTTATGTAATAATATTAATAATATATAATTTAATATTTACGTAATAATATTATATTATAGTATACTATATTTTTATATACTATATTATAATAGTTTTAATTTAAAAATTTTATTATTTTATATTATAAATATATTTATTAAAAATCTCAATATTATAATATTATTTAACTATATTTTTTATTATTTATAAATAATTTATATAAAATATAAATTATATAAAAATATTAAAATATAAAAAAATAGAAATGATATATTCAGGTAAAAAGTTAAAAATAATTATTATTTTATAAATGTATAAAAAATAACAAAAAAGAAAAATAAATAATTAAATTGATTAAACTCTAAAAAGTTTTATTTTATATTTTTATATATTAATAAATAATAAGTAATATTAAAATAATGTATTAAATTAATTTTTTTTTTAAGTTTTAGTAAAAATTTTATATTAAAAAATAAAAAATACTAATAATATATATTAATATATGAAAAGTTCTACACTATCTACATTATTTAACATTAAAATGTTAATAAGCCAAAATATAATGTAGATATAATTAAAAAACATACATAAAATGTAAATATAAATATATATACATATATATAAAATATTAAAAAGGATGCACTAATTTACTTAACAAATAATTTAAAATTTTATATTACAAATTTTACAATCCCAAATAATTTATTATTACTTTATATTTTTATTTTAGTTTTTAATTTTATATACAATTATAAAATTGTAGTGTTAAAGTCAAAAAAATTATAAAAAAATTTTTTTTATTGTTTAATCCTTTAAAAATAATTTATTACTTTATTTTTTTTAACATTTCTTTAATTCCGTAAATTCATCCTAAAATTTTAATTATTTTATTAAATATTCGATATTTTTAATATTTTAACTGAAACCCACATAATCGAAAAATAATTACTCTATCTTGTTAAGCTAAAATCTCCTTTTTATTGTATTGATAAGGGGGTTAATATTTTTATATATTTTTTATATAAAGGGTAATAGTCTAAAATTATAAAAAGAAAAAAAAGGCAAGATATTATATTAATTATATGTTTTTTATTTATTTTTACTTTTTAATTCTAAATATAATTTACATATTTCTTCTAAATATACTATAAAAAGAAAGGAATAATAAATTATAAATAGAGAGAAAAAAATTAAAACTAAGATTATCATTATTATATTAAATTCTCTAATTCTAGATAATAATTTTATTGTTCTTTTTAGAAAAGATTTTACTATCAAACTTTTATTTAAAGGTAAAATCTTATCAATTCAATTAAATTGATAATCTAAAGATAATATTCACCTAGAGATAACTGCTGATAACAAATATAATATAAATATTAAATTAACAATATTCAAAATAAGCAATCCTCATAACCATAATTCAACAGGATTGTAAGAGGATAAATCTTTAAATGAAAATTCTTCATTAGGAGAATGAATAAAATCTTCAATTGGTGAAGGGGGAGTATCTTCTGTTAAATTTGTACTTGTATTTTTACTATTTGTACTTGCACTTGTATTTGTACTTGCACTCATATTTGAAATTGCTTGGTTTATAGTTTTATTTGCATCACTAGCTGTAACATGAATAGCAGCACCTCCAGCACCTCCAGCTAAAGCAAAACCTAATCTATTTAAAGGTGGTTGACCTTTACTAATTGCAGCTCCAACGGTCATACTAGCACCTATAGAACCAGATAAACCTATTTGTGCTGCTGCTTGACCTAAGCCAGATTCAACAACTTTTCCAATAGCATTTATAGCGTCTTTTACTATTTTTTTAGCATCATCATGTGCTTCTACTTTATTATTGTTATTACTATTATCCTTAGTTTCATTACTATTATTAGTTTTATTACTATTATTATTTGGATTATTATTTACATCCTCTGTAACATCATCTAATGTAATAGGATTTAATCTTAATAATAAATTACAAAAATAAAAAGAAAAGATAGCAAAAAGTTTTTTAGCATAATTAAATTTTAAATAGCCATTAGATTTGATAAATATAATAATAAATAATACAGATAAAATTAAAAACAAATAAAAAAATAAGTAAAATAATAAATAAACATTTTCAAGTAGAAATAATCCACTATTGCTTATATAAATTTTTTTTAACATTAAAAACAAACATCCTAATGTTATTGTATTTTTAATTAGTATTAAAAATCCACTTAAAAAAAATATATTTTTAAAATCTTTAAAATTTTGAAATAAAGAATATACAAGAACAAATAATAAATAAACCACCGAGTACATTATAACAAAAATAGTTAAAGATTCATATAATAAAAGATATTTTTTAGAAATAACTAATAATACAAAAATTATACCTAAAAACTTAAAAATTTTTAATAAATAATTAAAATATAGCGAACTAATATATGAAAATGAAAATAAAGATTCTAAAGAAATAAACCATTTTGAAGGTAAAAGTTTAGTTTCGTTATTTCCCATATAATGTAATCCTAAAATCAAAAATAAAATTAATAGTGAATATAAAGCTAAATTAGTTAAAGTTAAACTAATATGTCCTAAAATAGGAGCATTAAAACTTAGAAGACTAGTTACTTCAAATTGTTCTAATGGAGAAAAAATAAATAAATTAGATAATTTAGTAATCATAAAAATAAAAATAAAAAATAAAAAATAAACAATTTTTTTATACAAATAAATTAATTTTTATTTTATATAAAATTAAAATTAATTTATGCTATCTAAATTATATTTTAATCAAATTAAATAATTAAAAATATAACTTATATAGTTAAAAAATTTACTTAAAAATAAAATATATTTTAAAAAGTAAATTTAATTATTAATTTTTTTTAATTAAAAAAAATACTCTTATAATTTATAAATTTATATAGTAATAAATTACATTTTTAAATTTTTCTTATATAAATTCTATTAATTTAATATTTTATATGTATATAAAATGTAAATATTTTTATTGTATCTACATTGTATTTTTTCAGTCCTTGACGTTTTTTTTATAATAAAAATGTAGATAGTGTAGAATTTTTCATATTTTAATATAAATATATATAATTTTTATAAATTTTATATAATAAAAATTATAAAAATTTTTAAATAAAGACATTAATTTATATATATTTATAAATTTTTAATTATTGTTTTAATATATTTATGTTAATTTTTTTCAAAATTTAAGATCTTCTAAATTTGAACTGGAAGATTTTTATTGAAATAAATTAATTAATCTAATTTATTAAGATAATATCTCTTCTAATTTAATATTTAAATAATTATTTTTTTATAATTAAATTTATAATTATTTAATAATAAAAAAGCATGATTTTATTTATATTTGGGTTGGTGATAATTATTTTAATTAATAATTTTTAATTTGAAAAAAATAAATAATGAATATACAAAGATAAGAAAATATATTTATTAAAAATCAAATTTAATTTTTTTTAATTATTTCTAATTCTTTTTGTTTAAAATTTTTATTTTTTAAATTAACATTAGTATTATTATTTTATCTTTTAAATTAGAATTTATATTACTAATAAAATTAAATTATACTCCTATTATAATATTACTAGCACTAGTTCTTTTTTTTAATTATATTTCAACCTAATTGTTTTAAATGATCTAATAATAAGTTACTAAATTTATTATATTTTAATGGATAAACTCCATTTTCTTATCTCAAATAGATTCATATAAAGTTTCTTTTCCACTATAATTATTACTTATTTTATTTGATTATTTGGTGATTCTATTAAAACATCTCTAGTAAATAAAGATAAATGAGCTACACTTATTAAATCTTGACTAATAAATTATGTGATTTGATTTACTCCTAATTTAATAATATCTATATTCTCTATAGGGCAATTTAATATTCAATTAATAAATTAAGATAAATAAGGAAACAATTTACCATTAGCTTCTTCACTAGGCATAACTCTAAATAAATCATAATCTTTTAATGATTTAATGGAAAATAAATCATTCTTCTAGATAATCAAGTTGTATTATTTTTAATGTCTCACAACATATTAGAATTTAATATCTAGAAAGAATTAGGTGTAAATTTAAACACAGGTTTAAATTTTTGTTCTGCCTACATTTTATATTGACTAATTATTTATTTTATATGTTTTGGTTTTGCTTCTCTATAAAAAGATACATCATTTAAAAAAACTAAAAATCTTTCCTACTATAGAATATATTCCAAAATTATAAATTTTTTTAGATAAAAGGTAGAGATTGAATCTTAAAAACCTAATAAATATTTTACAATATTTACAAATGTTTATTTACCTGAACCTCTATATATATATATAAAAAGCAACTTGATAATTTTAATTATTAGTAAAAATTAAATTTAAACAAGCTCGTAATAAATTTAATCGCGTATCTTGATTATTTGTTAAATTATAAAAAAATCTAAAAAAAAATATTATTTATTGAAGAATTTTGACTATACTCAATAAGTATTATTTGTTTATTTAAATACTCAGGATTATGTGAATTAAAATTTAAAGTTTATTATTTAAACTCCATTTTAAATGATAATAAAAATTCATTACTATTAGCTTTTATTATAGAATCTGTTCTTGATAAATCTTTATATTGAGTAATTAATAAAATAAATTCATCTATAGTTCGTAAATAAAAAGTTTTATAAGCTTTAGGAAATTTTTCTTTTAAAAAATTTAAAATTAATTTGATTAATTGCTCTTTACTTTACTATATATAGACCAGAGCAAACAGTTTTATTATAAAAATAAAAACATTTTTAATAATTACAATAATTTAAATAAGGATATTCCTTAATAAATATAAATATATCCAATAAATCTTATATGTTGGTTAATTTTATATTTTTAGATTCTTTATTTTTATTAAATTTAGAATCATCAAAATTTGCTCTAGTATTTGTTATATACCTTCTATTTCTAATTTCTTTTTAGTTTACATAAATTTCTTTTTAATTATTAAATTTTGAGATCTTTTTTAATAAAAGGGGTTTTAAAAATATTTATTATAACAAAATTAGTAAGAATGATATTTGTTATTATAATTATAAACAATATAAATAAATTGTTTAAGCATTTTTTTAATATAAATCTATATAAATAAAATTAATTTTTATTTTTAATATATTAAAATATTTTAATATATTATTTACATTAATATATAATTTATATAAAAAATTAAAAATATATGTAAAAAAAAAGTTCTAATATTAATATAACTAACTATTAGTAATGGTTATTTTTGTTTAATTTTATTAACAAAATGAAAATATAGTATATTCAAAAATTACATTATTTTAAATATATATATATATTTATTGAATCTATTAATTTCTAGTTTTCTATATTAAATATAATATATTATTATAAATATATATATATATAAGTATATATATATATATTTATATAATATTATTTATATATATTATATATAAGAGAGAATAAATATTGCATTAAGCAAATAAAATACAACAAAAATATATTTATATATTATTGTTTAAAAAATAAGAGAATTTAATTTTGGTTCCGATTGAACGTTTTTCAGTAGTTTTAAGACATGCAAATCTTTTATTTCTAGATATAAAATTAAAGAAATAAGGTGTAGAGGTGAGGAAAATAAATAAGATACCATATAGTCATCGCAAATAGGTGATTTTGCATAAAGTAACAGCTCATTTATTTTAAATTTAAGTTTACGTTAAATAAAAACAATTTATTTTACCTTTAAGTACAATATTTTGGTTGAGTGCTTTTTTTGATTTATTATATTAAAAATAATTTTTATTTTTAATTTAATTTTAAATGGTATATTTATAATATAAAATTTATTATTAAAATTTTAATAATATTCATAAGAAGTAGTGTAAAAAATAAAAATAGCTATTTTTATAAAAAAAGGAAATTTTCCGCTATATGATTCTATTTATGTTGTTTAGGTAGTTGGAAGGGTAAAAGCCTAACAAGCCGATGATCAATAGCCATGTTTGAGAGAACAGATGGTCACATTGGGAATGAAATGCCCCAAGTAGTATTGAACTACCAGCAGTCAAGAATATTAGTCAATGCTCGCAAGAGTGAACTAGCTAACTGAAATCATAGAAAAACCTTTAAGTTTTATCTATGATAAAGTAAAGGAAAATAATGATATTACTTTACTATTAGTGTTGTCCAAATCTAGTGCCAGAAGACTCGGTAAGGCCAGAGACGCTAACGTTAATCGTCCTAAACAGGCGTAAAGGGTGTGTAGGCGGCTTTAAAAATCTTATTTTTAAAATAGCTTAAAGATAAATTTATCTTTAATAAAAATAAAATAACTTAAAGCTAGAATCTGATGGAGGTTAATTAAAATAATATTTGGAGAAGTAGTAACATATTAAGATACTAAATAGAATGCTAAAGGTGAAGACTTTTTTTCCACTAAAGATTGACGCTGAGAAACGAAGGTGAGGACAGAAAAAAGGATTTGGTACCCGCAATGCGTATTGGGAACACGCTAAGATGGGTCGAATTACCAAACTCCGGGGACACCCTAAAGCTTATAATACCAAGCTGTATTCGAAAGATTATTAGTGGATGAAGTAATGATTCATGTAAGGTAATAAGTTATGAGATATCTGAAAAGATAATGGGCAATCGCGGATCTAAGTCAAATTTTTTATTAAAATTTGTAAAAGAGCAACGAGTAGATGGTAATTGATGGAATAAACCATTCCATCTAAGGTATACTCTAATGGGTTCTGAAAAGAACTATCTAATCAAAATCCCTTCTAAATTATTAAACAAAAAAAATTTTTCTACTTTTAAGCTTCAATCTAAAATGACTCCTTGGTTCTGTTCAGGATTGATAGATAGTGAAGGATCATTTATTACTACAATTTATAAAAATAAGGAAATTAAAATAGGTTGACGAGTTCAATCAATATTTCAAATTGAATTACATATACAAGATTTATCTTTATTATTACAATTACAACAATTTTTTGGTGGTTGTGGTTCAATAATTAAAAGTAAAAATCGAAATACGGTAAGATTTTCAGTTTCTGATATTAAAGATTTGACAACTATTATAATTCCTCATTTTTACAAATATCCTTTATTAACTCAAAAATCTGCAGATTTTATTTTGTTTCAACAAGTAGTAGAACTTATGAGCAAAAAAGGTCATCTTTCTATGGATGGACTTCATCAAATTATTAATATAAAAGCATCAATGAATTGAGGTATTTCTGAAATTGTGAAAACTGAGTTTTTAAGTATTACTCCTGTTGATAGACCACTAATTGAAATTCGAAATATTCATAATCCTAATTGAGTAGCAGGTTTTGTCTCGGGAGACGGAAATTTTGATGTTAGGGTTCTTAATTCAAACAAAAATAAAATAGGATATCAAGTATACTTAAGGTTTAGAATTTCTCAACATGAAAAAGATCTTAAATTAATGGAACTTTTAAAAAAATATTTAGGTTCAGGAACAATAGAAAAAAATTCAAAAGATCAAGTTGTTTCTTTAACAATATCTAAATTTTCAGATATAACTAATAAAATTACACCTTTTTTTGAACTAAATCCACTACTTGGTGTTAAACAATTGGATTATCTAGATTGATGTAAAATTGCAAACTTAATGAAAGAAGGATCACATTTTACAATAGAAGGCTTAGAATTAATTCGTTCTATTAAATCTGGAATGAATACAGGTAGAAAATTTCCTAAAATTTAATAGTAAGATAAATTTGATGGCCATGAAGTATCCCTCACAGTAAACGATGAATGGTGGTTTCTAATTATAATATAAATTAGTTTCTATGTTAACACGTTAACCATTCCGCCTTGCGAGTACGACTGCAAAGTTGAAATCAAAAAAATTAGTCGGTCTCGAAGCAAACGAAGGTGGGGCATGTTATTTAATACGATAATACGCGTAAAATCTTACCAGTTCTTGCATATATCTTCAATTACATTATATGTAATTGAAAGTGTGGTTTTTTAATAAAAAAAAATGAGAAATTATTTTCTCATTTAAAGTTGAAAATAAAAACTTTAAAATTTTTTTACATAAATACTGGTGTTGCATGGCTGTCGTCAGTCCGTGTCGTGAGAAGTTAGATTAACTTCACAAACGGACGAAATCCCTGCATTGCGATATAGGAAATCGCTACAATGGGGACAAACTATCAAATTCCGGAAAGACCTTAAAGCTTATTGTATCAAACTATAGCCGAAAGACTATAAGTGGCTGAACTAATTACTCAGGTATGGTAACAAGCAATAAGATATTTGAAAAGATAATAGGTAATCGCGGATCTAAATCAGTATTAATTTGTAATACTGTAAAAGAGCAACGAGTAGATGGTAGTTGAGGTTTATTAACTTTTAAAGGAATTTCTTTAAGAGGAAATAGAGAATTAGCTATTTTTAAATATAAATCTTTAAGATGTATTCTAACGGGTTTCGAAAGAAATTATCAAGTCAAAATCCTTTCTAACCAATTAAATAGTAGTAGGAATTTTTCTACTATAAAAAACCCCTTAATCTAGATCCTTGATTTATCACTGGATTTTCGGATGCTGAAGCATCTTTTCATGTATTTGTTAATAAAAATAATAGATATAAAATAGGATGAAGTTTATATGCGAAATTTCAAATTGGTTTACATGTAAGAGATTTACCTTTATTATTACAAATACAACACTATTTTGGTGGTGTAGGTCAAATACATATTGACCATGAAAAAAATTTTGCAAATTATGTTGTTACTAGATTAAGTGATTTAATTAACAGGATCTTACCTCAATTTTACAAATATCCTTTATTAACTCAAAAAGCAGCTGATTTTATTTTATTTAAACGTGTTATCGATATAATGTCTAATAATGGTCATCTGACTTTAGAAGGTCTTCATAAAATAATTAATATTAAAGCAACAATGAATTTAGGTATATCTGATAACTTAAAATCTGAGTTTATTGATTATACTCAGGTAGAAAGACCAACTATTTTAACTAATAACATTCCAGATCCTAATTGAATTACAGGTTTTTGCAAGCGGAGAGGGAAGTTTTGATATTAAAATCAGTAAATCAAAATCACATTTAACAGGTTATCAAGTATCTTTAAGATTTAGAATTTGACAGCATGATAGAGATATTAAATTAATGGAGCTTATTATAAAATATTTTAAATCAGGAAAAATAGACAAAAGTTCAAAAAATTCCGTTGTTAGTTTATCAGTAAACAAAATTTCAGATATAAATAATATAATAATTCCATTTTTTGATAAACATCCTATTTTAGGAATAAAACAATTAGATTATTTAGATTTTTTGAAAGTTGCTAAATTAATTAATGAAGGATCACATACTACAATTGAAGGATTAGATTTAATTCGTTCAATTAAAGCTGGAATGAATACAGGGAGATATATTTAATTGTATGATAAATTTGACTGCCGTGGTTATTAATTTATACTTAATAATTAGTGGTTTTTAAAAGACCATTTGGGGCTAAGACAAGCCGTTATGGCCCTTATGAACTGGGCTATAAACGTGCCACAAAAAACTTTTACAAAGTGATGCTAAATCTTATCTTTAAATTTAAAGATAAATAAAAAGAAAGAGCTAATCATTAAAGAAAGTTAATATATAAATTTATAAACGGATTGTCGTCTGAAATTCGGGGACATGAAGTAGGAATTTCGAGTAATCGTTGATCACTAGGCGCAACGGTGAATTAAAAAATTCGTGATGAACTAACTGTCTGTCGCTGGGAAGAAGCTTAGATAGGAGTAAACTAAGTCGAAGTTATTCGTAAACATAATTTTCATCGGTTCCATTTAATTAGTATTATTTAAATAATATTAATAAAAAGGATTTTCAAATCTTAGATGTTTTAATTAAACATCTTTTTTACATTTTGTATAATTTGATTGTATTTTAACAGCTATTTTTTTAATATTTATTTTTAGTACTCTTAATAATATATTAAATATAAATTTTATATTTTTTTTATTTTTATATATAACATATATATTATAATATATAAATATATTTTTAAGCTATGCTAATTAATAATATTTTAAAAATCAGACTGAAAAAATAGCCTTTGTCATGGTAATTAGCCTTAGTTAATTCATTTAAGTAACATCTCAAAAGTCATAGCAAGGTAGCTGTACTGGAAAGTGTAGCTGTATAATAAAAACAAAACTATAAACCCCCCCACAATTTATTTATTAACTCTTTTTATTTTCATATTACAATTATACTAAATTTTCAATATAAAAACTAAACTAATAATATTTAAATTATAAAGGAGTGACATATATATATATATTTATAATTTATATTTTTTATTTTAATAATAAATTATAATAAATAATAAATAATAAATATTAAATATTTAATAATAATAAATATTTATTAAATAATAAATATTAAATAATAATTATTTAGTAGAAAATAATAAAATTATAAAAATTAAAAAAATAAAGGGGTTAGCTGAGCGGTTTAGCGGTAAATTTACACTTTATATACAGGGGTTCGAATCCTCTACTCCTTAATTATAAATAAAATATTTATAATAAAAAATGATAACTTCAAATATTTTTTAATTAATGTTAAAAAAAATAACAAAATATATAATATTTTAATTAAAATTTTAAATAAAAAAAATAGAGTTAAGATATCTAAATCTGAAAATATACTTTATTAATATTTTTTTAGCTTATTAAAATTATAAAAATATGCTTAATTTATTAATTATAATTTTTTGTGAAGGTTCTAGGTAAAATATTATATATAATTAATAACAATAAAATTTGTGGATAAAAATTTTTTTAGAAAATATTAATTAAATTTTTTTATTTACAAGACTTAAAGTCTAATTATTAATAAAAATCTAACTCTTAAGTATGTTTATTTTATTAACAAAAAAAAAATAAAATTTTAATTTGAAAAAAAAAAGAATCCTATGTATACCTTATAATGTTTTAGATAAAATTCAGTTAACTATTGCAAAATATTGTGTTATATTTTTATTATAAAAAATATAACCTAAAATAGTGTATTAACAAAATTAGTCCTATAGATAAAATTCTAACTCTTTACAAAATATTTTTATTAAAAAAACTAATACTATTAACAAAAATAATTTTTATTTATCATGATTACATCTATTTATTTAAATTTAAAATATGTTTTTATAAAAATAGTATTATATACTATTTTATATTAAATATAATAAAAAATATAAATATAAATATAAATATAATATATATATTATAATACATTTATATGTAAATATAAGTATATATTTTTTTTAATGTATTAATTAAAAAATTTTATATATTTTTTAATTATGTTTATGTTTCAATTAAGAAAATTTATATATTTTTTTATTATCCAGCTGAAATAGTTTAAATGGTTAAAACATACCTTTCATGATGGTAAAAAAAAGGTTCGATTCCTTTTTTCGGCTTTATCTTTATATATATATATATAAATTAAAATTTTTAGATTAAAAATATATTTAATCTATTTTAATTAATGTGGAATCAGAGACTCGAACTCTGAACATTATCGCCACAAGATATCATTTTACCTATTAAACTAATTCCACCTATTTTTTTTTATAATATAATATTACTTAATTGATATTTTCAATATGATTTTATGATTTTAAATTTTTAAATAAAATATTATTTATATATTATATAGTATAATTTTTTTTAAGGTTCTTATGCAGTTTATAAAAAATTTTAGAATTTTTTTATAAAAAAAAATATATAAATAATCAATATCAATCTTTATTTTTTATAAATATATTATAGAATTATGTATTTTTACTCTAAAAATATATTTTTTTATTATAAGTAATAATACTTATACTTTTATATAAGCATATTTTTATCTTAGTTTAAACTTAAATTTTTTATAATAAATAATAATTTTATTACATTAAAAATTATAATATTTTTATAATAAATTATAAAAATAATAAAAAATAGTACAATTGGTATGTTTGGGTTATCATTTCATAAAAATTTTCATCTTCTTAACTACAATTATTATCATGAAAAAAATAATAGATATTTTCTTCGTTAGATAAATATATGCATAATATGTGCATAAGATTTTTTTGAAGTATTTAGATAATTTAAGGTTGTTTTGTGAAATAGAATTTTTTAAGGCAAAGTTATTATTTATATTAATTAATTAATTTATTGATTATGAATTATACCTACTTATCTTTCTCGATGTTCATTACACCAAATTCAATAGTTTTTCATAACTAATCATTGAAAACATTAAACCATTATTTTTATTTTTAGTTTTATTTTCATTTTTAGTTTTTATTTTTAGTTACATTCTTTCAGACTAACTATACTAATAACCAATTATTAGTATTTATAATAATAACAACTTATTGGCATTTATACTATTAATTTTTTTACCTCACTAGTTTAATATATATTTATATAGTTATTTTAGTTATTTTAGTTATTTTAGTTTTTTTATTTATTTTAGTTTTTTAATATGGAAAAGTTTTTATGAAAATTTTTGAATTATAATTATAATTTTAGAATTTAATGAAAGTTTAGTATTATAAAATTAGTATAACAGTTTGATTTGTTTCTGGAGTCTATAATTTAACCAACCTCAAATCTTAATTTAAGTTTAAATAGTAAAAAACTTAGTAAAAAAAATTAATAAAAAAATTAGTAATTTTCTGTTTTATATATATCTATATATATATATATATTTATATTTATATCTTTCTATTATTATTTATATTTTTTTTCTATTTTTAGAAAGATTGACTTTTTTTAATTTTTCCCTATAATATAGTAATACTTGTATTATATTATAGTTAAGGATAATCCTAATATCACAAATGAAATTAAATTTAATTTAATTCTATACTTATTATCTTTTCTTTGAAGAGATAGTGATAGTTCTTTATTAATATAAGAGCCTTATTAAAATTATATAATTTTATTATGCCCGTAAGAAATTTTTTATGCACATTTTATTCTAAAATTTTACCTTATATTTCATTAGGAATAGAAATTTATTCTTTAAAAATTTCAATGAACGAAATAACTGCTAAAGTAGAATTTGATAAAATTAAAATAAATGAATTACAAGCAAAAATAAATGAGTTATAAAAGATTAACACTATTAATAAAAATTCTAATTCACAAGTTTCTGAATTGATTAATAAAATTACAGAACATCTAGGTAATGCTATTAATATTTTAACTTCTATTAAAGATCTAGCTGGTCAGTTAACAAAAGATAATATCTTTGATGAAAACCGTGTTGCAATAATAGATCAATTAAAACAACAAGTTCTAAATAATAATCATTCTGTAATTACAATTAAAAGAAATTTAGATGAAATTATTAAAACTATTAATTATAATAAAGAAAATTATTTAAACTCAATTAATGATTTAATTGAAATATATCGTGAATTTTTATTAACTCTTAGCGTATAAAAATAGCAGCAATAATTCATCTTTCAGGACTCATTATTATTTTTTCTTTTATTTTGTCAATTTTATTTATTTTCTTCGGAGATTTTTTACTAAATTATTTTAAATTAGAAGAAACACTATCTAAACTCGCAAGATTTATTCAAATAAAAAATAAAGTTAAACCCTATACTCTAGCAATAAATATATTGTTAATCCTCAGTGTTTTATTTATTTTTGTTTATATAAATTTATATATTTTATTCTATTAACTATTATATTCAATTAACTAAATTTATTAAAAAATTAACTAAATATATTAAAGGAAGATGCTAGATCAAAAATTAATGAATGATATCTAAAATTTTTAATAATAAATCTATTTATTCTTTTTATCGTCATTTTACTAGTAATATTTCTCAATTTTAGAAATAACTTTATTTTTCATTTAAATTATAATATTAATTTTAATAGATTAATATAGAATAATCAATTGCAATTTAAATCTGAAATGAACTAATTTAAACCCTTTTTCTTCTATTTTTTTAATCATCTAGATTATTTGAGGTTTTTTTTTATTATAATACTTATTTTAACTATCTTTCGTTTTATAATACTAATTTATTTATGTTTATGAAATAAATCAATTTATTTTATATTATTCTAATACTACCATTTATTTTTTTTATAATCCTTCTCAAAAATAATTAAGTTCTTTGTAATATAAAATAAAAATTAATCTTGTAATTTTTTTTATAATAAAATTTATATATCCATTTACCTAAATCTTTTCCTTTACATAAAATTTAATAAATTTTAAAAATAAAATATTTCTATTCTATTCTATTTTATTCTATTCTATTCTATAAATATTATGATGTTTTAATATTTAAAAAATTCCAGTTAATATTATAAAATTCCAGTTAATTATATAAAATTCTAAAAATCTAAAATTCTTAAAAATTATAAAATTCTTTTTTTTTCTTAAATTCTAAATTTTTTAATAAATTATTAAAAATTCTTAAATACCAGTCAAAATTTACTTTATTACAGGATCTAAAAATAATTAAATAAAATAAATTAAAATAAATTAAATTAATTATAATTAATTTATCTTTACCTTTCTTTATCTTTAATCTTCTTTTTATCTACATCTTTACATTAAATTTTATTTTTACTAGGACTTCTGGGTTTTAATTTAACTTATCTTATTTATAAATTAATATTATTAGGTTTCTTTTGTAGTTTATGAAATCTTTTTTTATTAGAAAAATTAAATAAAAAAAAGATTTAGTATAGTTTGAAAAATAATACTATTACTATTTTTCCTTTTGAATTCTCTATTTTTATTTAATATATTTAATATTGTTTATAGCGATACTACTATAGTATAAACATTAAAATAAATTATGTAGATTTTACTTTAAAAAGTGAATATATTGAAAAAATATTTACAAATATTTTGAGGTACCCTGCCTTTTTAGTTGGAGTTCGAATAGCAGCTTATTTTTTTGCCAAATCTAAAAAGAGTTTCAAAAAACCTCTATAGGAGGATGAGTCTGAATCAATGTAGCGTTTAATATCTGTAATAATTCTAATTACATTTTTAAAGCTAAAATTTTTTCTCAACAAGGTTTTACTGAAGAGTCTATAGAATTAAATATTAAATATAAAAGAAGTTACTATTACAAATTAAAATAATCTAACTAATTCTATTAGTTCTTCTGATCCTGGATTTTTACAAGTAATTTTTGATCTGTTCATGAAAAATGGAAAAATGAAATATGGAAAAATTTTCTTTAAAATATAAATAATATTTATCCTGATTCTAGCAATCTAGATTCTACCAAACCAGTAATAATCCAAATAATTGAAAAATAAAGAGGTTGTAGTCTAAGTGAAATTTTATCTTGTTCAATCAAACTAGGATAATACGAAGCTGTTGAAAATTTTAAAAAAGAAAGAGGTTATAGTTTAACAGATGTAACTATTTTACCTCCTTTAAAACCTAATGAAATAGCTTTTTCATCCTTTAAATCAAGTATAATTATAATCTTAAATCAAGAACTTATACTTCACTTTATCTTATTATCACATTGACTTTTATTTTCACGATTTAATTTTTAATTAGTAAAGATATAAATTTAGAAAAGATTAAAAATTGGCCTTTAGGTTTTTATATTCATTTGATTATTAGTAATATTATTTTAAGTTGAAAAAAAAGTAGTATATTATGAATATATTTCATTTTATTTTTATTATTTATTTTTATCTGTTTATCAGCTTATGGAATATTTGCCTTTTTATTTATTTTAAAAAATTAAAATATTATACCCCTCTTATTTTTATTCGATTTAAATATTTAATAAAAATATAGAATAATTTATTTAGAATAATATAGTTTTACTAAAAATAAAAAATTGATTGATTCATAGAATAATTACAAGATTCGAAAAATAACTTATTAAAAATTATAGAAAAATAAATAAAAAAATTAAAAAATATAAATTATATTTTTTTATAAAATATAAAATAAAAAATATAAAATATAAATTATAAATTAATTAATTATATATATATATAAGTATCGATGACAATATTGTTTAAACATCAAAAATATATAAATTATATTTATAATATAGTATTTCAAAGGGGTTATTAAGGATATTTTGCAAATTTATAAAAAAGGAGATTGTAAAAATCAAAGCCATATTTTTTTAAATTAATTTTTTGAATTAATATTTTTAGATAAATTAATTTAATGATCGATTGTTTTGTGGCAATCCTAAGGGAAACCTTTTATAATTACTTCCCGAAGTAAAACATTTTATTAAGGAAAGGAAAGGAAATCAACCGAGACTCCGAAAGTAATGGCGAGTGAAATCGGATTAGCCTAATTTTACTAAAAATTAAATAAAATAAATTTATAGATAATATAAGTGGATGTGGAATTGGAAATTCTACTTTCTAAAAAAAAAGAATTAAACTTAATTTATAACTAAATTTACTTTCACTATATAAAATATAAATAATAAAAAAAAATTTTTTATTATTAAAGTTTAGTGAAATACTAAAAAAGATAAATGTATATCTAAGAAATACATATAGTTCTTTAAAATAATCAAAGTAAAATATATTTAATTTTGTATTAAATATAAAATTAAAAGTACGATGAGAGTTAACTTGTCGGAAAATAGGGGAACCATCCTCTAAGGCTAAGTATTATAAATTTAGCGATAGAAAAAAGTACCGTAAGGGAAAAATATAAGCGTGTAAACGTCTATTTGAATTAGTAACTCTATAAGCAGTCGAAATTATCAATAATTACGATAATGACGGCGTACCTTTTGCATAATGGGTGAATTGCTTGCCCATTTGAATTGTGAAATTCTTTTTAAAAACTGACTCATGATCCTATTTGGATCGGTATAATATTAATTATTATGCTAACGGTGAACTTCTAAAAATGAAATCATTCAAGAAAATACCGTGGGAAGTTGTAAATCGTAGGAATAAAAAATTTTTTTTATATTTATTAAAAAACTCTTTTTTTTGTTATATTAAATAACAAACTTTTTATTAACCCTGTAACGACTTGATGGGAAACCATCAGACTGAAGTTAATAATTTCGGTAAATGTCAGCACTCAAAAATTCCATAATTTTATGGTAAAATTTTTATTCTATTTAATATGCTTAATTTTAGTTTTTCAACCCTTTCTTAAAAATATTATAGTTTAGGTTTGGATAGTTTTTTAAGAGAGTGGTAGGGTAGGGGTTAGAGTACTTTAAGTAAAAAAATTTCATGTTTCAACGATAGTGTGGCTTAATCACAGAGAGGATTAAGTTTGTTTTCTTATGGAAAAAAGAATAAAAAAATCGGTAATCAATCCGAAATGGTTGTTTTAACACAGCCTAGTTAGACGCTATCTTTTTATAAAAATAATCGTAAATATGAAAAATAATTTAAATAAAAAATTTTTTAGGCTCTATCGTAAATCTGCTAAATTTTATTTAGAATTATCTTCTGAATTAGAAGAAAATATATTTGGTCTTATGCTAGGTGATTTATTTGCTGAGAAAAAAACTTTAAATTCTAATACTAGATTACAATTTAAACAATCGAATAAAAATAAAGAATATATTGATCACTTATATTTTTTTTTTAGAATTTAGTGGTTCAAAACCAAAAATAACTACTTGATTTGATAATAGACCTGGCAAAAATAAAAAAAAAAATACAAATCTATAAAATTTTGAACTTATAGTTTGCCTTGTTTTAATAAATTTAGATTGTTATTTTATGATTCGTCAGGTACAAAAATAATTCCTACAAATTTAGAAACTTTGATCTCTGAAAGAAGTTTAGCTTATTGAGTAATGGATGATGGTTATAGTTCAGGTAAAGGTTTTTATATTTGTACTGATTCATATTCTTTAAATGACAATATTAAATTAAGAGATATTCTTCATAATAAATTTAATTTAAATTGTGGAGTACACAAACATACAAATGGCTATAGATTATATATTTTTAGTGATTCTAAAGATAAACTATTACAATTAATTAAACCTTATTTATTAACACATTTTTATTATAAATTTGATTTAGTAGATGAGATAAAAAAATAACAATAAAACTAAAAAAAATATTTCCCCATTTTTAATTTAAATTTAAATATATTAATAGAAAAAATTAATACCTAACATTTTCTTGAGTTGAAGGTATAGTCTAATCCACTATGAAAGTATTGGTATAAATGCAGCAAGTTAATAGAAGTAGCAAGGTTAATAGCCCTAGCGAAAGCGACTGGACAAATTAAAAATTATTAATTAAACTAAAAATTTAAATAAAATATAAATAATTTTAGTAATTTTTTTAATTATTAACTTTATTTATTAGTTTTTAAGTGTTGGATTAGTTACTTCTTTTAGACCCGACAAGCGTATTGGGAACACGCTAAATTGGGTCAAATTATCAAACTCCGGGGACTCCCTAAAACTTATGGTACCAAGCTATAGCCGAAAGGCTATAAGTGGATGGATTAATTATCCATGTACGGTAATAAGCCATATGATGAGTGAAAACGAAATGGGATATCGCGGATCTAAGTCAACCATTTTATACAAGTATGTGGGTGTAAAAGAGCAACGAGTAGACGGTAGTTGGTGCATTAACCCAAACCTAATAATAATGCATTTAAGGTGTACTCTAATGGGTTTCGAAAGAAATTATCAAATCAAAATCCCTTCTAAACAATTAAATACAAATACAAAAAAATTTTCTACTTTACATTCTCCGCCTAAATTGAATCCTTGGTTTGTAACAGGTATTGCAGACTCGGAAGGTACATTTACTATTATGATAGATCAAAATATAAAACGTACAATAGATTGACGTGTTCAAGCTAAATTTCAAATAGGTATAAATGTTCGTGATTTAGAATTATTATTACAAATACAACAATATTTCAATGGCATTGGATCTATAGGAAAAAGTGGTAACATGATTTTTTATTCAATATCAAGTGTTAAAGATTTAACAAATATTATAATTCCACATTTTGAAAAATATTCTTTATTAACTCAAAAAGCAGCAGACTTTATGCTGTTTAAAAAAATAGTTAAACTAATGAACAATAAAGCCCATCTTTTTATTGAAGGGTTACATCAAATTATTAATATAAAAGCATCAATGAATATAGGGGTCTCTAATATTGTAAAATCAAAGTTTAATAACATTATTCCGATTGACAGACCAATTATCAATACTGAAAACATTCCTGATCCACACTGGATAACAGGTTTTGTCAATGGTGAAGGAACTTTTGATGTTAAGATTTATAGGTCAAAAAATAAAATAGGACATGCAGTTCAATTGAGATTTAGAATACCACAACATGAAAGAGATACTAAATTAATAGAGCTTTTAATAAAATATTTTGGATCAGGAGTAAAAGAAGAACATACAAAATTTCCAGCAGTAACTTTAGTAATAGTTAAATTTTCACAAATAACTGAAAAAATTATACCTTTTTTTGAATTATATCCCTTGATTGGTCACAAAAAAATTGATTTTTTTGATTGGTGTAAAATAGCTAGATTAATGAGTGATAGATCTCATCTTACATATTACGGATTGAATTTAATTCGTCAAATAAAAGCTGGAATGAATAAAGGAAGAAAATAATAAATTTTAATTGCATGATAAATTTTGATCTCCATGGAAGCTAGGTGATCTTTCCAAGACCAGATTTAAATGGATCGAACGGTTGAATGTTGCATAATTCTCCGAAGAGTTTTGGAAAGCGGTGAAATGCCAATCTGACCTAGTGATAGCTGGTTTTCTACCGAAACATATGTAAGTATGGCGTCTATACAAAATTTATGGAGGTACAGCACTGTATTTCCCAGTGAAACTTAGGGATTAAATTATTTTTTAGGATAACAAATTTATTATTAACTTTAATTTAATTTTCTCTTTGATAGCTTAGCTTGCGGGGATCTTTAAAATCTTACCATTGGAATTCAAACTCGAAATAACATAAATTGTTGATAGATATTCAGACTGCTAATGCTCAGTTGGGCAGTCAAGACGGAAACAGCCGAGAACACAGATCAAGGTCCCTAATGATTATTAAGTGAAATTAAGGAAGTAGCAAATTGAATGCAGCTGTGAAGTGAGCTTGGTAGTTGCTACTTTTAATGATCGTTGTAACAACGCATCAGCCTTCAGATTGTGGCGCCGAAAATTAAACGGGTCTAAAGTAATCAACCGAAATCGTGTTGATTTAAAATAAAAAATTTATTTTTATTCTAAATCCAGGTAGTAGAACATTCAGTTAAACTTTAATTAAAAAACAGTGTTTCATTGTTTTTAGGTTACTGAAGAGATAATGCTGACATGAGTAACGTAAAAAGAAGTTTATAATACTTCTCGCCGAATACGAAAGGGTTAAATTTTCGAAAAGTTAAATTACGATTTGTGATTGCGGTCTCTAAGGTCTAAAACCAAAGTTTTGACTGATGAGTATATAACAGAAAATCCAAATTTATGGATCAAGAAAAAAAGTTAGCCTAAAAAATTTATATAAAAATAAAATTAAAAATTTTGTTTTTCTATTTTATTTTATAGGTTTTAAAATTAAGGCTACCGTACTCTAAACCGACACAGGTTCGTAGGTAGAGAATACTAAGGCGTAGAGCTAAAAGTTGTTAAGGAACTCGGCAAATTCTTCTCATAAGTGTGGCGATAAGAGAAACCATTTAGAATTAATAAACTAGATTCATCTAGTATTTAATTCTTTTTTGGTGGCACAAAATCGGAGGCCCCGACTGTTTACTAAAAACACAGATCCCAGCAATGATTAATGTCATAGTATTGGGGTCGCAATTTGCCCAATGCCAGCGGTATAAGAAAGGATAATGAAAGTGACTTTTCGAAAGCTTGGTTAATAGCGGTCTTATCTATGAGGATCCTATAATTACTACCTGGGTTCTCATTAAACATCACTATATGCTGGAAAATCCTAAAGATTAATCTACCTAAAAGGTAACAAAGATTATATATATTAAAAATGGATAATCAGCAGGAAATTAAATTATTCATCAAATAAATGAATTTTTAAATCTTCAGAGACTATATGTGGTGCTTTTTTTATAAAAAAAATGAAGATATAGTCCATATTTTATTGAAAGATAAAAGGTTTTAAAATTTTAATACATAATATTAATATTATTTTTTTTATTAAATGGACTCAAAAATAAAATTCATGTTTCAACAATAGTGTAAATTTAACAATTTTAGTATGAATTCTAGATTTTTTCTTAAGTAAATTCTAATCGGTTTTTTCTCTTTTGGTAAAATTCATTTAATTGTTATAATTAATAAAATGAGATAACTAATGTTAGACGCTATTTTTTTATATAATTATATAAAAAATATGAAAACTATAAATGAAAAAATAATGTTAAACAATAATTATAAATTTACAATTAATAAAAAAGTTAATATTCCATTAAAAAATAATCAAAAAAAACTGAAACTAAAACGGAAGTACTAAATATAAATAAATAATATTAAAAATCCTAATTATCTTTATTTTTTAGGAGGATTTGTTGAAGGAGAAGGTTCTAATTCTGTATCTATTTTAGTAAATAAAAATTTTAAGTATGGAGTAAATTTACAACCTGTATTTAATGTTTCTCAACATGAAAAAGGTTTAAAAATTTTATATTCATTCAAAGCAAAGAACTTTTTAGAGTTGGATCAGTAGTAGAAAAATCAGCTCATGTTTGGGTATATACCTTAAAAAGGTATAAACAAATAATTGAACATGTAATACCTTTTTTAGAAAAATATGTACAACCTTTTAGTTGTAAAAAAGAAGAATTTAACTTATTTATTACTTTAGTTTTAAAATCCGCATCAGAACATCAGAAAAATAAAGATACTTTAATTGAAATGGTTAAATTGGCCTATACTTTACAGGGTAAAGGTAAAGTTCGTAAATGAACTTTAGAAGAAGTACTTGAAATTATAAAGGACAAGACAACTTATTTTAATAATGTAAAATCAAATGAAAATTTTTATTCTTAATTTATATTTTAAAAATTTGATTACTAGTATTAATTCTAATTTAGATTATAAATATTTTTATTATTTATAATTAACTTTATTAATTTAATAAAATTATTTAAAACATTATTTAACCCAAAATTTTAAAAGACTTATTTTTAATCTAAATAGAAGTTATAGATATATTTTTTTATAAAAACTAATATATTTATACTAGGAATAAAAAATTTTTTTTATAATATATTAGATTAGATATTAAGTTAATTTTTATAAATAATATTTTATTGTCAATAAATTTAAACCACATATAATATAAAAATATATTTATGTATAGCCTAAGGTAGCGTAATAATTTGACTATTAAATGTAGTCCGGTATCAATAGTGTAACGATGGTCTCACTGTCTCTACAACTTGCTCAGTGAAATTGAATTACCCGTGCAGATGCGGGTTACCTTTAGAGGGACGGGAAGAGAAAAAAAATTATAAAAAAGCGACTAGATATGTTTACATTAATAATGTGGAGAAAGCCCACCATATAATCCATTATATGAGCTCAGACAGTTTGCATTAAGAGTAATTTTGAAGCATAGAGCCTGTTTTTATAATATTTAATAGATATTGGGAAAAAAAAAATAAAATAAAATAAAATTAATAAATATAATATTATAAAGAGCTAGATATCTAAGGACAATGTAATGTGAATTCACGTATTTGATAAGCGTAAGTTGATTGTAGAAAAGCGTTCCCGTGCTTTTCTTAATGGATCTAAATATCAATTTGCGTATAGTGGAGTCCTAAGGATATTATTAAAGTTTTAATGTAAAAACTAGGTAAGCCCAATAATAACCAATATTATTATAAATTTAATATTGGAGGTTTTTCTGTGAAGGGAAATAACTATTAGTGGGTAAAGGAAATTCAAAAAAGCTAATGCCTTGTTATAATGATAAGGATAAGTTATTTAATTAACTAATTTGAAAGAATGCTAACTTTGAATTAGTGTTAAGTTGTTATTTTAGATTTCGTAGATTAATATACTATGTTAACTAGTGAAAAGATTTAAATTTGAAAAAAAAAAATTTTTTTTTTAGAATTAAAATTAGAAGGTGCTCATAAAACAGAAGAAGGTTTATATTTGATGAATAAAATTATATCTAATATGAATTATAAACATAAATCTTAACTTATTGACTACTTTTTCTTTATTTTAATTTTATTTTATCTTTTTCATTTCAGTTATCTTTGAAGATTGAGGAAAGACGAATAACCAATTAAAATTTAAACTTTAAACTTAATGCTTGAGCTGTATGCGATGAAAGTCGCACGTACAGTTCTTAGAGGATTTAATATTGAAAAATATTAATTAGCCTCAACAGACCCTATGCAGCTTCTACTGTAGTTAGTTATCATGTTGATCTAGAACAATCTTAATTAATAATGAATAGGGATGTCGATAGACGTAAGTGGAAAACCTTAGGACTAAGATTGGGTCGATGTTTACCTTTTAATTTATAATTAGAGGAATATTTGACTAATTGGCAGTTTGACTGGGGCGGTCGCCTTTAATAAAGTAGCAAAGTGTATCCAAAATTTTATATTTAACTTTTAATTTCATAATCATTTTTAATTTTTTATAAAATATAAAAATTTTTTAATTTTATTGTATTATGAAATAAATTAAAAATTAGTATTTAAAATACTAAATATTATTTTATTTAAATATATTTTATATTTTAAATAGATAATAAAAAAAAGTTTTAGACAAAAACGAATTAAGGTATGTTAGCAATTGAATGGAGATCAATTAACCATGAAAGGTAAAATAAGTGTAATGGCGTAAGCATGCTTAACTGTAAGACCTGCTAAGCGTTGTGGGAAAACGCTATTGTGGGTTAAACTATCAAACTCCGGGAACTTCCTAAAACTTCTGATATCAAACTATAGCCGAAAGGCTATATGTGGATGAGTTAATTACTCATGTATGGTAATAAGTCAGATGATGAGTGAAAACAAAATGGAATATCGCGGATCTAAATCAGCTAACTTATTAAATAATGTAGCTGTAAAAGAGCAACGAGCAGACGGTAGTTGATGCATTAACCCAAACCTAATAATAATGCATTTAAGGTGTGCTCTAGTGGGTTTCGAAAGAAACTATCGAATCAAAATCCTTTCTAAACAATTAAAAAATAGAAGATTTTCTACTTTAAACTCTCTATCTAAGTTACATCCTTTTTATGTGTCAGGTTTAGTTGATGCAGAAGGTTCATTTAGTACTACGATTTATAGAAGTAATAAATATAAATTAGGTTGATGTGTTCAATCTTATTTTCAAATTAGTCTCCATTCACGTGACTTAGATTTATTATTACAATTACAACAATATTTTGGTAGAATAGGTTCAATAAGTAAAGGTAAAACTCGGAATACTGTAAATTATTCAGTCGCTGGTGTTAAAGATTTAACAACGATTATAATACCTCATTTTGAAAATTTTCCTCTGTTAAGTAAAAAAGGAGCTGATTTTTTATTATTTAAACAAATAGTAGAACTTATTAAAAATAAAGATCATCTTACTAGTGAAGGACTACTTCAAATAATTAATATAAAAGCATCAATGAATTTAGGTCTTTCTGATATTGTAAAAAATAATTTTAATAACATTATTCCGGTAGATAGACCGATTATTAGTACTACTAACCTAAAATATCCTCAATGGATCGCAGGATTTGTTTGTGGAGAAGGAAACTTTGGAGTTAAAATTAAAAAATCCAAAAAAAATAAAATAGGTTATCAAATACAATTAATATTTATACTTACTCAACATCAAAGAGATATTAAGTTAATGGAAAATTTAAAAAATTATTTTGGATCAGGAACAATAAAAAAAGATACTAGACATCCAGCTGTTTATTTAATATTAATTAATTTATCAGACATAACTAATAAAATTATACCATTGTTTGAAAAATATCCAATACTAGGTATAAAACAATTAGATTATCTAGATTGATGTAAAGTTGCTAAATTAATGAAAGAAGGATCTCACCTAACAAGGGAAGGTTTAGATTTAATTAGAAAAATAAAAACTGGAATGAACAAAGGTAGAAAATTTTAATAGATTTCAATTGCAAGATAAATTTGGATTGCCGCGAGAAGTCGCACAGATACGTAAGTAGGGCATAGTGACCCTTCGCTATATTATGGAATAGACGGGGATCAATCGATAAAAGTTACGCTAGGGATAACAGGTTAATAGCCGGAGAGAGTACACATTGTCACGGCTGTTTGACACCTCGATAGTCATATGTCGAGTAAATTAGTGATAATTTTTTTTAAATTGGGTTAATTTTAAGAAAGTCTTTAATACTAAATTAAATTAATTATTTAAAAATAATTTTTTTATTAAAAAAGATAACTTGAAGCGAAACTAATTTCTACAGTTTTATTTATGAAATTAGAACGTTCAACGACTAGTGAGTGAGTTCTGTAAACAATAATCTCACCACGAAACCCAACAACTAATTTTAAAATTTAATAAGGTAATTTTTTTCTAGTTAAAATATAATTAGTTCAAATAAATTATTCAGATCTCAACATAGCTCCAGCTAATCCTATAGTAGCTAAACTAAATCTAATATATTTTGCTGATAAAAACATTTCTAAGAAAAAAAACAAATAAATAAAAATGATATTATATAAAAACATGAAAAAAACTTTAATTTTGTTAAAAGAAATTCGGAACTATAAAGATGGTTATCATTTAAGTTCAAAGTATTGACAAGAATGAAAAAATAAATTACCTCCTTTACCTTCAAATTTAAGAGAAATAGCCATAGGAATGATCTTGAGCGATGCTTGTATGTACAAAAAAAGTAATCATGCTTTAATTAAATTTGAACAAGGTTATTTGCAAGAAGAATTTTTACTCCATTTATTTTCTATTTTTAAACTTTACTGTTTTATGATTGAACCAGGAAAACGAATAACTTTGAAAGGTCATAGAAAAAGTTTAACTAAAAGCTTATGATTTAAAACTTTTTCACATTATTCATTTACTGAAATTTGGAACTTGTTTTATATTAAATTGGATTATTCGAATAATTATGTAAAAATAATACAGGAAGGTTTAATTTATAATAATTTAACAGCTAGAGGTTTAGCTTATTGAGTAATGGGTGATGGTTCATTACAAAAAGACAAAAAAACTATGATCCTTCATACTCAAAGTTATACTAAAACTGAAAATTTAATTTTAAGTAAAGAATTGAATGAAAAGTTTTATTTTTCGACTGAAGTAATATCACATAAAAAAATATATTGGGTTATAAAATTTAATTCTAAAGATGCACATATATTACATAATTTAATTAAACCATATGTACATTCAAGTATGAGTTATAAAATTCCTATTGATTCTTCTTAATTTGACAAAGATACTAAATTATATTTCTTATTATTTTTATTAATTATGGTATATTATCTCAAAAATAATAAATAAATTAGTTGACATAAAGATAAAAAATTTTTTATAATTAGTTGATGACATAGTCTGAACCATTTTTAGATAAATGGAAACTTAGAATAAAGAGTCTAAGTGATAACAAATTTGGTCGACTCACCCTATCCTGCATTGCGTATTAGGAACACGCATTTGTGGGTTAAACTATCAAACTCCAGGGACACCCTAAAGCTTATAGTACTAAACCATATTCGAAAGATTATGTGTGGATGAACTAATCACTCATGTAAAGTAATAAGCTATAAGATTGATGAAAATCTAATGGGTTATCGTGGATCTAAATCAGAATTTAAAAGCCCACAGCCAAATATATTTTCTGTAAAAGAGCAACGAGTAGACGGTAGTTGGTTTTTAGCTAAAAAGGCTATAAACTTAAGGTATACTCTAATGGGCTGTGAAAACAATTATCGAATCAAAATCCTTTCTAAACGATTAAATAATAAAAATATGTCTTCTATTAACTCTCTCCTTAAATTAAATCCATGGTTTGTTACAGGTTTGATAGATGCTGAGGGAACATTTACTATCAGCATTTGAAAAGATAATGAATATAAATTAGGATGGCAAACTGGTGCTGAATTTAAGATACAACTTCATAAACGAGATTTAAATTTATTATTAAGATTGCAAGAATTTTTTAGTGGAAAAGGTTCAATAAGTATTAGTAAAATTCGAGATTCAGTATCTTATTCAGTAAAATCTATTAAAGATATAGTAAATATAATAATTCCTCATTTTTTTAAATTATAATCTCTTAACTCAAAAAGCTGCAGATTTTATTTTATTTACGAAAATCGTAGAATTAATGAATGCAAAAACTCATCTTACTAGTGAAGGTCTTCATAAAATTATTAACATAAAAGCTTCATTAAATTTAGGTATATCCGAAAATTTAAAATTATATTTTACTAATATTATTCCAGTTGATAGACCTCTAGTAAAAACTACTGACATTCCAAATCCAAATTGAATAGTAGGATTTGTTAGTGGTGAAGGATGTTTTGATATAAATTAAAAAAAATCAAAAGAACATCGAACAGGTCAACAAGTAATTTTAAGATTTAGTATTAAACAGCATGAAAGAGATAAATATTTAATGAAGTTGATATCTAAATATTTAAGATGTGGTAATATATACCCGTCATATACCAGTGGATATAGATGCTGTTCTTTAGCAGTAATAAAATATTCAGATAATACTAATTTAATCATACCTTTTTTTGAAAAATATCCTGTGTTAGGTGTGAAACAAAATGATTTTTTAGCTTGGTGTAAAGTAGCCAAAATAATGAACGACGGATCACATCTTACAAATGAAGGTTTAAATTTAATAAAAACCATTAAAAGTGGTATGAATCGAGAGCGAAGCAAAAAATAACAATCGCAAGATAAATTTGATTGCCATGCCGGGGGAAGAATCTTGGAAGGGTTCGGCTGTTCGCCGATTAAAAGGGTACGTGAGTTGGGTTTAGTAAATTGAAATAATTATTATTTAAAATTTTTAGTTTATTAAAAAAATTCATGTTTCAATGATAGTGTTCAATAATCTTAAAGATTAAAACAAAAAGCGGTATCCAATCCGAAATGGTTGTTTTAACACAGCCTAGTTATACGCTATCTTTTTACTATAAAAATATAAAATAAAACATGAAACAAACATTTATCTTATTTAATTTAAATAATTCTAATAGAAATAATTTTATAAATGTAAGATCATTACCAAAAGAACTTAATTCTGTATTAATTGGAATTATGTTAGGAGCAAAACCATTTAGTAGTTCAAAAAATATTAAAATTATACATGCAAATAAAAATAACAGATTAACTAATTTTCAAAGAAAACAATTCACTCTTTCTAAAGAATTAAAAGAAATTTTAATTGGTCTATTTTTAGGTGATTTATGTGCTCAAAGACGATCAACTAATACTAATCTTCATTTTGAACAAGGTTTTAAACATAAAGATTATATTCTTCATTTGTTTGATTTATTTAAAAATTATTGTAGATCTAAACCAAAAATTTCTGAAAGACCTTTAGATAAACGAACAAATAAAATTTATACTCGAGTACAATTTGCAACATTATCTTTACCTTGTTTTAATGAATTATATTTATTATTTTATTCTTCTGGTAAAAAAATTATACCTTTAAACATTAAAGAATTATTAACTCCAATAGGTTTAGCTTATTGAGCAATGGATGATGGTCATAAAGATAGAAATAATTTTATTTTTAATACAAATAGTTATACTTTAAAAGAAGTAGAACTATTAAAATTAGTTCTTAAAGAAAATTTTAGTTTAGATTGTACTATTCAACAACATAAAATTAATCAATATAGACTTAATATTAGAACTAAATCAGTACCTCATTTTAAAGAATTAGTTAATCCTTATTTTTATGATTCTATGAAACATAAATTAATATAAGATGGTAGTATTTATCGTACTTCTCTTACAAGTAATGCTAGATTTGAAATGAGTTTTGGACAAAAATATAAAAATTTTGCTGAAAGTTTAGGAATTTTATTCAAAGACTATATGAATAATCCTGTTAAAATTATAGAAATAAAAGGAAAAAATAAAGTATATCAAAATTTTCGATTAAAAACAATTTCTTTACCTTTATTTAATCAGTATCATGATATGTTTTATAAATATTACTCTAATCTTGATAAATATGTAAAAATAGTACCTGAAAATATACTTGAATTTTTAGATCCTATTGTTTTATCTTATTTGATAATGACAGATGGAAATTTTGATGAAAGTAGAAATAGAGTACGTATTTATACAAATAGTTATAAAAAAGAAGAAGTTCAAATATTAGCAAATGCTATTAATACTAAATTTGGAATTTATGTTGGTGTATTACATGATCGTAAAAATCAATGAATTTTAACGATTGGAGCTAAACAATTAGATTTATTAAGAAATATTGTATCTACACATTTTCATTCTAGCATGTTATATCGAATAGGAATAAATTAATTTTATCCTTTTTAATAATTTAATAACAATAATTAAAATAATAATTATGATCAGGAGCCCCGTCTTATTTTTAATTAAAATTTCAAATAAGATGAAAACCGGAAAAATTGCAAGGAAAACTTTTAATAGTTAATTTGCAGCCAAGCATGAATAAGTGAGCTAAAATTTAAATTAGAAAATTCATGAAGGTTCAACGACTAATAGGTGAATATCACTAATAATAAACCTAACAAGAACTTCCGGCATTAAAAGAATTATATTTAAAAAAAACATAAATTTATTAATGAAGACATAGTCTGAACAGTAGCGTGAGTTACTGAATTAATGATTAAAAAGTCATTAAGATAACATAATTGTTAATACGACGTGAGTCAGTATGGTGCTTTGTGAAGTAGGATCTCACAATTGTGCCTAAAATTATCAAACTCCGGGAACACCCTAAAGCTTTTTATACTAAACTATATTCGAAAGAATATAAGTGGCTGAATTAATTACTCAGGTATAGTAATAAGTAAAAAGATACGGGAAACCAATATGGGTTATCGCGGATCTAAGTCAGCATTATGTGGAAGTTTTGTTGTAAAAGAGCAACGAGCAGATGGTAATTGGTATCCATCAAACAGATATCTAAGGTGTGCTCTAATGGACTTCGAAAGTAGTTATCAAGTCAGATTCCCTTCTAAGCAATTAAGACTAAAAATTTTATTCTTTTCTACAGTTATTGAAAAAACCCCTCAACTAAATCCTTATTTTGTCACAGGGTTTTGCGAGGGTGAATCAAGTTTTCAAGTTTCAATTATTATGAATAAAAACTTTAAATTAGGCGTACGAGCCCAATTTACAATTGGCCTTCATTCGCGTGACTTAGCATTATTATTAAAAATAAAAGAATTTTTTGGCTGTGGAATCATCGTGAAAAACGACCCTCAAAGTGAGATTAGCTTTAGAGTAAATTCGCTTCAAGATTTAACAAATATAATCATTCCCCATTTTTTAAATTATCCACTTTTGACCCAAAAAGCTGCTGATTTTTATTTATTTAAACAAGTTACTGAATTAATGAAAAATAAAGCTCATCTTACAACGGAAGGTTTACAGGAAATAATAAATATTAAATCTTCTATGAATTTAGGTCTTTCAGAGGAATTAAAATCTAATTCTATTAAAACGGTTCCGGTACAAAGACCAACGATTAAAACAACTAATATTCCAGATTCTAATTGAATTTCTGGTTTCGTAAGTGGCGAAGGAAATTTTTTTGTCGATATTTTTAAATCTAGTTCAAATAAAATTGGATTTCAAGTAAAATTAAGATTAAGTATTACCCAACACAGCAGAGACAAAGAGCTATTAGAATTAATCGTTAAATATTTGGCTGCTGGTATTGTAAACATTCACAGTGAAAATGCTTTCGTTTTCAAAGTAAGTAAACTTGTAGATCTAAAAAAAAAAATTATACCATTGTTTGAAAAATATCCAATACTAGGTGTAAAACAGTTAGATTTTTTAGATTTTTGTGAAGTAGCTAAATTAATGAATGAAGGAAAACACCTTACAACTGAAGGTTTATATTTAATTCGTACAATTAAAAATAAAATGAATACGAAAAGAAAATAAAATAATAATTAATTGTAGGATAAATTCTGATCGCCATGCCCTATCTTCTAAAGGAAAAAATAGTAAAAAGGGGAAGACCTTCTAGTACGAAAGGATCAATAGGCTGTGTTTCTATAGTGTACCAATTGTCGAAATAGAGCTATAAACCTTGAAGGCAAAAGTAAAGGTAAATTGGCTAAGTACTTCTTGATTATCAAAAAACTTTGAGAGGGAAATAAAGTAGCGCATAGTTGGGTAGCCACAAACATATTAGATAAATGCTGATTGAATATAAAGCAAGAAACTAACCCCTAGATACTATCTCGGATTACTCTTATTTTTATTTTTAAATAACTATTAAAAATTATATATTTATATTTATTTTTATATTTATATTTATAATTTATATTTTATTTATATTTATATTTTTTATAGTGTTCCATATTTAAATTTAGAATATAAATTTATATTTTATAAGAGAATATATTCCGTATAATTAAGAAATAGATCATTTCTAGATAGGATGCAAATGATAAGCTGTAAAGCATAAGTTTAGCATTACTAATTAATTTACAGACTAGATGTTTATTGTTGTAATTAAGATAAAAAATAATTAATTATTTTTACTTTTTTTTATGAGTATGCCGTAAATTAGTTAGCCGGGTAAATTAATTTTTTTTATTTATTTTAACCCTATTTAAATTTTATTTGTTAAGAGTTATATATTATTTTTATAAATTTAAATATTATATTGTATTATATTTTAATAACTAAAATATTTTATATTTTAATTTAATAATAATTTAGAGGAGTTCTATTAAATAATTATTCTTATTAGAATCCAATATTCTAATTAAAATAAAAAAAGAGGCAAATTTTTTACATTAATATTTTTAATATTATGCAAAAAATTATTTGATAAGTTAATTTTAATTATATATATTAGAATATAAGTTTTAACACTTCTAACTTTAGACGCTATCAAAATTTAAAATTTTATTACAAATGTTACAATTAGCTAAATTTTTTGAATTATTGTTGGTAATTATAGGTTTAGGTTCTATTTTTTTATTTTTAATTTGTTTATATTTACTAGCGACTTCTCTAAAATTTTTTTAGATTTAATTTTTTAATTATGATTATTTACTAAATGCAGAATCTTTTTTTAATTCCAGCTTTATTAATTAATAGCATAAATAATAATATTCCACAACCAGTTAAAAAATATAACAATGCTGGGTTTTTACATAAAAAGACTTATTCGTATAGATAAATAATACAAAGACGGTTTGTTCATGCTACTACTATTAACTTTGAAAAAAAAGACTTACTAAATTATAAATATCTAAATTGAATTTAAGTAAACAGCAAAAAGATATTTTAGTTGGCCTTTGTCTAGGTGAATTATATATTCGAAAACCAAATAAAAACAGGAATCCTTGATTAAGATTTTAACAAGGGCTTCTTAATAAAGAATATCTTTATCCCCTATATGATATTTTTAAAGAATTTTGTTCTACGGAACCTAAAATTATTCAAAAAACCCATGATAAAATAACAAATAAAATTAGAAATTCAGTTTATTTTACAACAAGATCTTTACTTTTTTTAACGAATTCTATGATTTATTTTACCCTAACGGTAAAATTTTTGTTCTTCTTAATATTGGAGAGCTGCTAACTCTAATTGGTTTAGCTTACTGAATATGGATGATGGTTTTCGTGTTGGTAATTTTGGATACTAAATCTATACTAATTCATTCACTAAAGATGAAGTTTTTTTTTAATAAACATATTAAAAAACCAAATTCAATTTAGAGTGTTCACATCATAAAAGTAGAACAAACCTATTTAGAATATATATTAAAAATAATTATTTGCTTCATATAAAATTTTAGTTGCACCATATTTTTATTACTCAATGGAGTACAAAATCAAATAGTTATTTTAATTACCGGGTTGGAAGCTATTTAAAATTTTATTTTATCCTATTTTTACAACCATAATTAAACATAGCTCAAATGGACCCCCTTTTACTGGAATATTCAACAAAGAAGAAACTAAAAAAATGAGTGACTTTAAAAAATGAATTACTCCTACAATATCAATTGCAGCTTCAAATCAAGCTTGCTCTGTTCAATTGGTAAATATAAAAACAAATGAACTAAATATTTTATCTTCAATTAGAAAAACAGCTAATTATCTAAATTGTCATTATTCCTCTCTTAATAAAAAAAAGCCTTAAAAACAAGAATTTTTATTAAAAAAAAAACCTATAGAATCACTAAAATTAATAAAAAAAATCAAAATTCCTCCCCGGGTTGGCAGCTATTTCCAATATTGCTTATCTAATTTAACTCTAAATATATTTAGAATTTTATCTCAGTGGATTACCTGATAGGAAAAATTATAATATTAATATATTAAATCTAGCGTATAATATACTACAGTAGCAGGAAAATACCAATGTTATTTGCCGAAAAACACAACTAAGATACATTAGCTAAAATATTACCAAATCTGACAACGCTAAAACTAATAATCAATTTCATTAAATGTTGAAAAAAAAACAGAAAATCGAATATTTTTAAATAATATATAGAATAAATAAAGTACAAAAATAAGAAATAAAATACTACAATTTAAACTCACCTTTTGCTTTATATTTAACGAGTATGCTGGAACTGGTATACAGGTGAATTTTAGGAATTTATGATATTAATCGTAAGAGTTCGAATCTCTTTACTCGTAAATTTAAAATTTTGATTAGTAATTTATTAATGATTTATATATTATTATATATATAATGAATTCACATCATTATCTAAATATTTAATGGTTTCATTTTTTAAATTTTAAGTTTTATTTTTATATATTTTAGATAATTTAAAATAAAATAATATTTTCTGATAAAATATCAATATAATACGCAAATTTAGATAGTGATTCTTTATAATTTAAATTTTAAAATTTTTCCAAACTATAAGGAAAAGGTAAATTAGGAATATCAATATTAAAATATTTTATTAACTTTTTAAGTTTCATAGGTATAAAACTAAACTACATTTAAAATAAAATATAATTTTTTATCTTTTATATTAATAATTTTAGATAGTTGAAATAACATTATTTTATTATTTTTAAATAATGGTTTAACATCAAATAATTTATAAATAATTTTTAATATTAAAACACCATCAAAGGAATGAACAATATTAGGTACAATAGCTTCATTTTGTTTTCTTAAATTAATTTTTTTAGGTTTTTGTATTGTTATACTTTTTCTTTTACCTAATATAGTTGTTGTTAAATCTATTTTATTTTTTTTCAACATATCTTTGTTCTATTATTAACCCACCAGGGGATAGTTATATAGTATTCAAATTTAATTTTTTTAGAAAAGTATTAATATTTTTAAAAATAAATTACTAATATTTTTAAAGGAGGAAATGACTGGTATAAAACATTATGAATAATTTTAGCTAAACAATTTATTTTTTATTTTTTATTTTTTATTTTTTATTTTTTATTTTTTATTTTTTATTTTTTATTTTTTATTTTTTATTTTTTATTTTTTATTTTTTAAATAAAATTCAATATTAAATTTATTATATGTTTTATCTATTAACATATATGTAGATTTTTTATTTATATTTTATAAAAATAGAAATGATCAGACTTTAATTGATTAAATATTCCTCTAATAGTAGCACCATAAGGTATAGTCATTATATCTCTTTTTATAAATTTTATATTTATTTTTAAATTTCCAATATTAGCATATTCAGGTTTTTTATTTATTATTTCATTAATTTCATGATTTATAGTATCTACCATCATTGCGTAAACATCATTAGGTAATTCATCACGATTAGATTTAATAATGTTTACATGTTTAGCTAAATTTGAATCATTTAACATTGATGATAGAGGTTGTAAACCAGAACATGTTGCATTTTTATATATGGGTAATCTACTTTTAAATTCATTAGGGTTATTAATATAGTCTATTAATTCTAAACAAGAAGATAAAAACAATAAGGGTGAATCAGCTTTAAATATGAAATTTTGATCTAATTTTATAATATTATTTAAATTAGAGTCAACTCATTCTATTCTTTGGTTATAACTTGATTTACTTAAACCAAAGCAATTAGCACCAAAAATTTTTAGAAAATTAATACTTTTTATATCTGTTTTATATACTTTTTCTCCTTCACTAAATAATAATAAAGCTTTAGCTAATTCAGATCCTTGGTAATTTAAATATTCTGAAATACAATTAATTCTACCTCTAAAATCTAATCTAACAGGTAGATAGAATTTTGGAATATAACTAAATATATTAGCTAAACCTAATATATTTTGTTCTAAATCTTTTATACTTAAAAAACTTTCCAATTCTATTTTTTCATTATATTTTAATTTAGTTTTAAGACTTAAAGGATGAATAAAATCTTTATCTATTAATAAATTATATTTTTTATAATTTGATTTAATAAAATCCAATACTTTAATATTTATTTTATAACTAACAGAATTAATATTATTTACCATATTATAAATGGTATTATTTTTTAATAATATTGTTTCGATATTCATATCTCATTTTTGTTTTATTAAATTATCTGTATATTCTTGATCATTTAATAAATATCCTCCTAAAATTTCTGTTTCTTTGTTATCTTCAATTTTTCTACTATAGAGTTTAGGAGTTACTATCATTGGTATTTTAGTAGGTAAATAAAGAATAGGTAAATTATCTTTTATAGCTATTTTTTCTAATTTAGAACCTACAATTAATACATTATGTTTTTCAGTTTTACTCATTATTATTACATCAGTTTGTAATAATTCTAAAACTATTAAAAACTCTATTAATAAGCTACCTAATTTAAATTTATTTATAGGTGTTTCTAAAGGATCTTTATCTTTATCCTTTATAATTGTGTTGTGATATACAAATTGTTTTCACTGACTAAAACTATATTTAGAATTATTTTCTTTTTTATAATTTTTATATAAATTTAATAAATAATTATTAACTAAATCTTTACCTAAATCTATACAAACATCTAAAGTATTAGTATTTTTATTAAATCTTCCATTATTTGATATAATTCTTAATAGTCTACCAAATAAAATACTAACTATAAAATTATCAGAAGTATTTAAAATAACTTTTGAAATTATTTTTTATGTTTTAAATGATCTTTTTTATAATTATTAATTAGTTTTATTAATAATTCTTTAGAGTTTGTTATTTCTCTTAATAATTTATTATTTAATCGATCAAAATCAATATTTTTATTTTTTTCTAAATTTTTTTTATCTAAAATTGAATTTATATATTGATTTTTTAAAAATCTTTCTATTTCTAATTGTGTATCTTGATTAATAGGTTTAGAAGTTAAAGTATTAGATAAAATTTTATATATTGTAGAATCTATATTATATAAACTAAATAAAGTTTTAGTAGTACTAAAATACTTTTTGGGAAACATTGTTGTTATTAAGTTGTTCATTATTTTAATAATTTAAATTTTACTAAAGAAGAGGAATTTTTTTAATAAGATAATTATTAATCCTCTTACATTAATAATTAAATTTGTTAGAGTTTATATCTAACACTTTTAAATATGATATTTTAAAATATTATAAAGGGGGTTAATTTATTTTATTAAAATTATTAAAGAATTTAATTTATTCTTTGTTAAAAAAAGTAGATAAAGATGGGTCTTTTAAATCTACAAGTGGTTTCTTATAGAAATCATCTTTCTGATGATAAGACCCTATCACAGTACTATCCCCCATACCTTCTAAACATGTCACAAATTTTGACATTCTATCATGGACAGGAGATAATGTTCCTCTTTTAGAATAAGATCCTCCTCCTAAAATAAAATCATTAAATCTAAAAGCTAAAGATAACTGATGTCAGCTTTCGTAGTTTTCAAATATGAATATGGGATGAGGAGCATTATTTTTCTCGAAAGACTTTTTAATTGATTTTAGAATCAATTTATTTTCTTTTTGTAAGAAAAATTCTTCATGACTATATTTATACACTAAATATAGTGGATTATCTGGCGATAATTTTTCACCTTTATCGTGTTCATGAAGAAGGGATATATTGAAATCTTTTTCTGAAGATTTCAGATTGAAATCAACAATTATTATTTTGTATTGAATACATCCTAATAATTTTAATCTCCATACTAAAGATTTTCAATTTATATCATAATTTAAAGAAGGAAAATAATTAGAATATACAATATTCTGTAATCTCTCTTCTCTAAATACAGAATCTAAATTTTTTTCATTTTTAAAAAATGAAAATGTTGCAAATATTTGTTTCATTAAATTTTATTTTTAAAATACAAAAGAAGAGAATTAATTTTTTTTTAAGAATGATATATCTCTTTCTCACATTCTTAATTTTAATATATAATATTAGAATATTCATTTACATAAAACATTATATCTTTTATATAATGTATAATAAATAAAATTTATTTCAGATATTATAATTTATTTTATTATCATTAATTTGATAAAGGGGGTTAAGTAGTTTTATTATTTTAATAAGCTATACGGCGCTATAAAACATATTAGAAATGTTTTAACTATGGAGGGATTAAATATTATATATTATATTATATTTAATTTAATAGTTGGATTTAATACTCTGTATATTCGTATACCAACGGATGTTACAATACTTTTCGAAAAGTATTGACTGATTATATATAAGAGCTACAATAAAAAATTATTTTTATATTTAAATATTTATTATTTAAATTTTTCCAAAACCTTTTTACCTGATTCTATTGTATCATCTATTTCCTTTAAAATATTAAATATTTTTTGTTCATAATTATTAAAATAAATAGAATTATTAGAATTATTAAAATTATAAAAATTCGAATAATTATAAAAATAAATTATAGTTAGAACTAATATTCCACTAAAAATTATAATTTTATTAGAATTATTAATATTTTCAATATTAGAAGTTTCATTATTATTAATAACAACAGATAAATTATTTGAATTATCTAATTTTAATTTATCTTCAATATTTATAAGTTTATTATCTAAATTATAATACATATCTATTAATTTAGATACATTTTTATTTAATGAAGAAATATTTATATTTAAATTAAAATTAATAAAATATATAAAGAAAATATTAATAAAAATAACAGAAAATAATAAGATTAATTTAATAAAAATATTAATTTTTTTATTTCCTAAAACAATAAAAAAAGGTATAAAAGATTTTAAAGATTTCTTAAATTCATTAGATAATACTTTAAATATATCTTCTTCATTAGATTCTATATCTATAGAATTAGAATTAGTATCATTTTTAAATAAATTATTAAGTAAAGATGTAATAGTATTTCGTTTACTTACTTTATCTAAATTTAAATTACTTTCATCTATAGATAATAAATCGTTATTAATAGAAGACGTATCAGAAGAAGATTTACATAATCTTCTAATGAATTCCATAGAATTTTTATTTCTTTCATTCAAATTATCTATATTAATATAATTAACAATATTATCAAGCATAGATAAATCATCTTTTATGAAAGATAATTCATCTATCATTTGTAGTATTTCAGAATTAATTTCTGAAATACTTTCTAATGGTTTATCATTTAAATGAATTGAAGGGTCCTTAAAAGGATTAGCTTCTTCTGGTAAAGGAGGAAGATCTTTATTTAAATTATATTTTTTAGATCTCTTTTTACCTTTATTTTTTATTCTTATTACTTTGTTGTTATCATCTTCTTCTTTATTATTAATATCTTCAATATTTTCATTATTTTCGTCAGTAATAATAATATCTGGAATATTAGAATCATCTTCTATAGGAGAATTTAATTCTCAAATTGAATTTACTCTTCTTCTAATTATACTTCCATAATCTAATGTATCAATAGAATCTCTATTTAAATTAGATTGATTTTCTTTAAATAAATTAAATTCTGAGCTTATTCAAGATCTATTATTTCTATTATCATCAGAAGAAATAGGAAATAAGTCATCTTTATTATCATCAGATAAATTTTTTAATTCTTCTTTCTTTTTTCCTTTAAATAATAATCCACTAAAAATTATACTTTGTTTTATTTCTATAATATTTAATGGAATATAATTTATAATTAAATAGGATGACAAAAATAAAATTATAAATAATATATATTTATTTACAGGAAATAATTTCTTAATAATAGATGAAATAGATAATAAAATAATTATTTTTATAATTCTATTTAATAATACTTCAAAATATTTTATAATATTATTAATGTTAATATTATTATTATCAAATGTGTAATTAAATCATATTGATTTATCTTTAAAATAATTATTAACACTAAATTTATTTTTAAATCAATTGATGATTCTTTCTTTAAAAGTTAAAGAGGGATTATTAAATAAATTTTTATCCCTTATTCCATATGTTTCCATTAATTCATTTATATGATCTCCTTTTAAAGGTCCATTATCTGAATAATTTGGAATTGTATTATTATCTTTTTTTATTCATAAAGATGATCTTGGATTATCATCTCTTTTTAAATAAAATTTATCTTCTCTATGACGACTTAATCAATCAGCTTCAAATTCTATTTCTTGAAGTTCTAATATTTTATTATAAGTATTTCTTTGAGTAGAATTAGATAAAAATGGTTTATTTAAAGAGGAGGAAGAATGATATGATTTTATAGTATCATTATCTGAAGGGGGTAAAACAGCTAAATCTTTATTTAAATTTTCTAATTTTAAAGGAGTAATCATAAATAATACAGACATATCATAAATAATAATATTAAATATTGGTATAATATATATTATTATTCATGTTGATATAGAGGATTTAATAAAAATATTTATTATATTATTAAATCTTTTAATAATAAGAAAGGGGAATAAAATAAATAATAGTGATTTATATTTGTTTTTTAAAAGAAATAAACATATTTTTAAATATGACAAATTTCTTTGTAACATATAATAAATTAATCTCATCATTTTGATTCATTTATATCTTCTACTTTTACTTTTTTAAAGTTCTTAAAAAGATTAATATTTTTAAATCATTTGATGATTTTTTCTTTTATTGATTGTGTTGGTTCTTGTAAGAGATTTCTATCTCTTATTCCTTATTTATCTACTAAATAATTTATTCGTAGATTTTCTTTTGTTAATGGATTATCCGAATACTTAACTAATACTACATCATTTTTGAATCATCTTGAATCTAATATATATTGTTCTGCTTCAATATCATAAGTTGTAGAATCTAAAATTAATTTAGGAGATGTAAATAAGGACAATGGAAATATCATTAATATTAACGACATATCACCTATAAAATATGTTATTATAGGTAATATATATATAGTGATTCAAGTTATTATACTTGATTTAATTATTATATTTTTTAATAATATAAAAAAAACATGAATTTAACTATAGCAACTATAATTTATATTTTTTCTCTTATTAGTTTAAAATTAATAAAAAAAAATAACAATGACATAGATAATTTAAAGAAAGAAGTAAGAAGTCAATTAGAAGAAATAAATATTTTGAAAATGAGAAATAATGAAGGTGTATTATTTACAGAAAAAGTAGATAAATCTATACAAACTGATTTATCTTCTAATGAATTATCTAATTTAATAGATAATTCATTAATAATAGATTCAAATTCAGTAGTTTCTACTGAATTGAATATATTGCCTTTTGAAAATAATATTTCATTATCTTTACCTAATTTTCAAGATTATATTTTATTAGATGATTCAAATTTGATTGATTCTATGGAATCTTTTCTTCTAATTTAGGTGTTTATAACAATTATAAAAATGTTATAAATACAATAAGTTATTTAGTATATTTAGTATAGATAATATTATTTATATTAAATTTCATTTAAATTAAAAAGGAATAAATAGAAAGAGGTGTTTTTATTCATTTTAAAATTTTATTCCTCTTCTTTTGTACATAAAAAAAAAAACAAAAAAATGACACAAATAAAAAATATAAAAAATTATATAATAAATTTTAGATTTAAATTAATAATTTTAATAAAATTAATAATTATAAAATTTATAAATAAAATTATTAAAAAATATTATAATGTAAAATATATAATAATTACATTATTAATTATTAATAATAATAAAATAAATGGAAAATATTTAAAATTTAAAATATTATTATTATTTAAAATATTTATTTTTGTAGAAACATTGAAAAATGTTTGTATAAAAATAAAAAAATTAATAATAAAAATTATTAAATTATATATTAAAATGATATTAAAATCAAGTTTAATATCGTGATTTATAATATATATATATCCATATATATTATAATAGTAATATAAATTATATTACAGATAATAATATAATAAATAATACAACTTTAAACATTATAAATACTTCAAATACTATAAATAATATTAATACTAATACTGTTCAAAATTTATTACCATTAAATAATGAACAAATATTAGATATTGGAAATAATTTAAATAATTCTTTAAATAAAGATCATCCCCCTAAAAATATAATATTCCTTTTCTATTATTTTTATAAATATATTCTTTATTTATTTTATTAATAATTAAAAAATATTTCATACTTATATAAAAAAATGTATATATTAATAAATATATATATGATTTAGATAATAAAATTATAAATATTGAAGATAAATTAAAATTAGATAATTCAAATAATTTATCTATTATTAATAATGAAACATCTAATATTAATATTGAAAATTTTAATAATAATTCTAATAAAATTATAATTTTTAGTGGATTATTAGTTCTAACTATAATTTATTTATAGAATTATTCGAATTATTATAATTCGAATAATTCTATTATTTAAAATAATAGTATAGTAATTAAGAATAAAAATTATCAAGTATTTTAACAGAAATACAATATACTATTGATTCTGGTAAAAAGGTTTTAGATAATTTTAAATAATAAATATTAAATATTAAATATAACATATATTCCCCTTATAAATAGTTTAAAGAGATAAAATATCAAATTAAAAAATATATTATAATATTTTTTAATAAATTATTATACCCTTTTTAGCTTCTGGTGATTAAACACATTATTAAATATCTTTAATAATTTCACTTATTACATTCATCTTTTCTCCTGTTGTTGCTTAGGTATTATTCTGGATTAAATATTTCACTATATGTGATTAACTTTTAAGTGTATTAGTTAAAATTAAATATAATATTATATTTAATTCAGCTAATACATTCTATTTATTATACCCATATATCTTATATAAAAGATAAAAAGTTTTATGTAAATGAACATTCTAATATTATATATTAAATATATAAATTATTTTACGTGTAAAATTAGCATTTTTATTTATTTATTCTAATGATAATTTTATCACATCATATTTTAATTTTATCATAGATTATATTAAAAAATCTGGATATATTTTTGATGTAAATTCAAAAAATTATTTTTCACCTAAAAAAATAATTCCTTTACCGCAAAAACCTAATATAGAAAAAAGTAAATTTCTTAAAGATAATATATTAGGTTCACAATATTTTTTAAATTAACTTTAATATACCCTCCCCATCCACTATACAACTTTTTTTTATATTAAAAAAAAAACCTCTAATTTTATATTTTAATTAGAGGAAAAAAATCAAATATAATCATTTTTCTTTTTTAATGTTTTGATAAAAATGATAAAACTAATGCATACTTATTAGGATCGTATAATACTAATTTATTAGATATGTATAATATCCCATTTTTTTTTTCTATGTTTTAAAAGGTAAACTATCTATAATTATATTTTTTTATTATAAATAGGTTTTCTCTTTAACATATTAGGTGATACTTTCACATTTTTTAAAATATGAAATATAGTTAAAGAATTAAAATCTTTTTTAAATCTTCTAAGTGATATATTCATAGATTTTCCATGTAATATATCTATGAAATCTTGTTCAGTTAAGTATTTAGATGGTATACCTTTATATTTTATAATGGTTCTATCATCTTCCATTACTAAATAATATAGTTTAGGGTATATAAAATAACCTCTTTTTACTAATCCTTCAAATTTAAATTATCCAATATTATCACCAATATATTTAGAATCTAATGGGTATTTATAGAAAGCACTATCAGTATCTGTATAATAGCATTTATTATCTGGTAAATTAATAAATTTATCCATATATATTAATGCATGAGATATTACCATTGCTGCTATAGCTATAGCAACAGATCTAATTATAATATTAGAATTTTTTTCACCTTTCATTTTTATCTCTCTATAAAAATCTTCTTCAATATCAAACATACTTTCATATGGTATGACGTTGTATTTTATATATTCAAGTTTTCTTTATTGATCTAAAATTACATTATCTACAACTTAATATTTTAAAGCTATTTCTTTAGCTTTTTCAGATGAAACTATTTTAGTTAAAGAGCTAATATATTTTAATCCAAATATTCCATAGAGATAATTTAACATTAATTTAGAAATTAATCTTTTTCCTTCATTATTATTTGATTTTTTTAATCAAAATATGTATTAACATATTTTTTAAATAAATCTTACTTCAGCAATCATTAAAAATTATAATGATTCTTCTTTTTATTATGTCAAGATCTTTGAAAATTACTTAAAAAAATAAGTTAAAAGATAAATTAAAAATTATGAGTATTTTTATATTGATGGAAATATAAGATTAAAAAATTAATAAAGACATTTTTTTAACTTCTTTAGATGAAGTTAATTTATCTTCTGAATTATTTATTACAATGGATTTGGAAACCAGAGTAATAAATAATGAACATATTCCTTATTGTGTTTCCATTTTTAATTGACAAATTTCAAAATCTTTTTATTTATCGGATTATAATAATTCCGAAGAAATGATAATAGATAGTATTAAAACACTAATGAAAAAAAATATGATAGATATAAAATATATCTTCATAATTTTTCTTATTTTGATAGTGTTTTTATCATTACTATTTTATCTTCATTAACAAATAGTATTTTGAAACCAATTATTAAAGATGGAAAAATAATTAATTTTCCATTTAAATTTAAAGATAAAAATGAAAATAAGGAATATATTTTTTATTTCAGAGATTCTTATCTTCTATTACCAGAATCTTTGTTAAATCTTTTTAAATCATTTTATACAGAATCTAAAGGATTATTTCCATACAATTTTGTAAATAATTCTAAGATTTCTCTAGAATATGAAGGTAAAGTTCAAAAAAAAAATTCTTTTTGACTGATATTATTAAAAGAATTTTTTTTTTATTATTGAAGATAATGTAATTATTTTCACCCTTAATTTATGTGATTTTGATGGTTACTTTATCTATAAAGCCATATTAAATATTTATCAAAACAATCCAAATTATTTTGAAACAATAATTATTGATAATAAAAGATTTATCCAAATTTCATTAAAAAAAGATTCTCAAATTATATTATTTAAAGATTCAATGATAATATTTGATGTAAGTTTAGATGATTTATGTAAATGTAAAACTTTTAATGTTGAAGGAAAATTATACAGTTATAATCCAGATTATAATAAACCTTCACTATTTAAAAATGTTGATAAATTAAAAACTTTTATCGAATATGGTTTTTTTACTTATAAAACATATTTAATAAAAATAAAAATTTTTTTTATTTAAGATATAAAATTAAAAATAAAGTAAAATTTTTAATTGGGTTTATAATGTTTAAAATAAATATTTTTTTTTATTTTATATTAAAATAACTTAAGATTATTATCATTACTATTAATTTATTTTATGAGTTTTTTTTGAAATAAACTTTTTTTAAAGTTATAATAAAATTTTTAATCCTAAATTCAATCTCTTTTCTTTATCTTTAATGACTATTAAATTAAGAGTAATGTTAATTTTTTAATAATTAGATAATTTATCCATTTACTTATTAAAAACCTTTATTTTAATATAATTAACTTATTTCTTTAATATAAGGATATTTATAATAATATATACTATATTTTTTATTCCTTTAAGCAACCAAACATAAGCATTTTTATGTTTATAATATGAACTTTAATAATTATATTAAAAATTATATATTAATTAACAAACATTTAATATAGTTATAGGAAAAATAAGTTCTCTACTTTGGTGTATCTTTTTATAAAATTAAAATAATAACTATAAATGAAAAATACTATTAGTGTAAAACAATTTCAGTTTTTTCCTTTTCATCTTGTAACTCCTTCTCCTTGACCAATTTTAGTGAGTTTTTCTCTTTTAACTTTGACTACTGGTGCAGTATCCTATATACATGGATATTATTTAGGAGGATATATATTAAGTTTAGGGTTTATTATTACAACTTTAGGTATGTCCTTATGGCTTAGAGATATTATAACAGAGGGTACATTATTAGGAGACCATACTAAAGAAGTAGTAGTTGGACTTGTTTATGGAATTGTTCTTTTTATTGTTAGCGAAGTTTTTGCTTTTTTTTCTATATTTTGAGCTTTTTTTCATTCAAGTTTATCCCCTGCAATAGAATTAGGAGGTCAATGACCTCCATTAGGTATAGAACCTTTAAATCCTTTTGCAATACCTTTACTTAATACTTTGTTACTGTTGTCTTCAGGTTTGTGCCTGAAATGTAATTTATTTGATTTTATTTTAATAAGTAATGTTTTACCTTTTTGTTCTCCTAGAGTACCTTCTCTTAAACGAATAGGTCCTCATAATATTAATATACTTAATATATTAATAGGATCTTTATTAGGAGATGGAAGTATGGAAAGAGAGGGAAATGGATCACGTTTTGCTTTTTATCAAGAAAAAAGTCATGGAGAATATTTATTATGGCTACATCGTACAATAAGCAGTTTAGGCTATTGTAAACAAGAAATACCTATCATTAAAACTAGAAAAGGTATAAATGGAGAAATACGTTATTTTTATAGATTTAGAACTTTTACGTATAGTTCGTTTAATTGAATATACGATGAATTTTATCCTAAACCTTTAGGTCGGAAAGTTATACCTAAAATTATAGATCAATATTTAAGTCCAATGGCTTTAGCTATATGAATAATGGATGATGGAACTTTATATAAAAATAAAGGATTAAAATTCTGTACTAATTCCTTTACACTTAAAGAAATTCAATATTTATCTTTTTTACTTAAAAATAAATATTCTATTAATTCTTCTATTTATAAAATAACTGCAGTTAATCAATATAATATATATATACCAAAATCTAGTCTTAATATTTTAATTAAAATAGTTAAGCCTTATATTCATCCTAGTATGTACTATAAATTAAATTTAGTATAATATTTTTTGAAATAGAAAAATATAAATAAAACAAATAATTATATAGTCCTATAAATTAAAAATTAAATTATAAAATTAAAAAATATTTACTATTTTTATTTATAAAAAATTAAGTTTATAGTTTAGTAAATAATTTATTATTTACTATTTTGGCGACATTAGTGAAAACGGTTAACGGAAGTATCTGATTCTAAGACCGTCAGTTTTTTAATAAAACTAAAAATTGCTACAGACTGGGTCACTAATGGATTCCTAAATTAATAAAGGAGTTTAATGTACAGTCGGTTTCTCAAAAAAAAATTTTTTTTATTAAAATTTAATATTAATAATAATAATAATAAAATTTACTTTTTTCAAAGGCTTTATATAATATTTTCAATTAAAAAAATATTTTTTAAATTAAAAAAAAATTAAAAATAACTATAAACTATATTAAGTTTATAATTTGAATAAATATATATTAATATAAAGTACAAGGGTTATATAATTCAGAAATTTTTTCTATCTTAGAAAATTATATAACTGGAGATTAATTTAGGCAACAATAACTTTTGCTCATCATGGTTTATTAGCTTCAAAAAGAGGTGCAGCTATATTAGGAACATTATTAACAATAATATTAGCTCTTATTTTCACAGGTTTACAAGCTTTTGAATATGCTCAATCTTCTATAACTATAGCTGATAGTGTATACGGTTCAGCTTTTTTTTGTTCTACTGGTCTTCATGGATTAACGTTAATAGTCCCTACTAAATTTATTAATTTCTGTAAAGTTAAGAAAATTCAGTATCTAAGTAAAAAAATAGATAGAATATTAAATTCAAAATCAATTTCTACTGACACTAAAAAAATTTTTAAAAAAGATAAATTATTAATTAAATTTGTACCTTTTGGAAAAAAAATTAAAACATTTTATTTAGAATCTGAATTTTTAGAATGATTATCAGGTTTTACGGATGCTAAAGGCAATTTTAATATAAGTTTACGGAATTTTATTAATGATAAATATAATAATGTAATATTAACTTTTCAAATTGGTCTACATATTGATGATTTAAATTTATTGCAATTTATTAAAGAAAAATTAAATTGCGGACATATTTCTATTTCAGGTTCAAGATGTAATTATTTTGTTAATGATCAAACTTCATTAATAAATGTTATTTTACCTATTTTTAAATTTGTAAAATTAAATAGTTCCAAATATTATCAGTATCTTACTTTTGAAAAAGCTATTAATTTAATTAAAAATAAAAAACATCTTTCTTCAAAAGGCAAATTAGAAATGATAAAATATTATCATGAAATAAAAATTTCTTCCTTAGCTCCTATCTCAAAAGAACAAACTAATTTTCCTTTAACTGTTTATTGGTTAGGAGGATTTATAGATGGAGATGGTTCTTTTTCTATTGGAAATTATGCACCAAGATTAAAGTTTGAAAATCATATTAAAGAATTAGAATTATTTAATAGAATTAAAGAATTTTTAAATTTAAGTTCAGCCAATTTAAATATAATACCTCCACGTAAAAATAGAATAAACTCTAGTCCCATGGTAGTTTTGGAAATAAATAAAATTCACGTTTTAAAAAATATTATTGTACCTCTTTTTTCTAAATTTAATATTTTGCAAAGTAAAAAATTAAAAGATTTTAATGATTGGTCTATTTTGGTTAATATTTATTATTTTGGCTATCATTTATTGCCAGAAGGAATATATATAATAAACGAAATTAAAAATCGTTGAAATAATTTTAGATTATCTACTTTTGACAAATTGAACAAAAATGAAAAAATTATCACTTTTTCTGCTCTAGACCTTAGTTTTGAAAAAAAATTAAATAATCTTTTTTTATTACCTACTCCATACGAAGTAAAAAATGGAGTAAGATTTATAAGAGGTACTAATAATTCAGTATCTGAAAGTTTAAAAATTATTTCCATTGATATTTATAATAAAAAATCAGTTTTTTCTAGTGTCACTGAATGTAGTAAAGCTTTACATATAGATAGATCAAAAATAAAAAAATGTTTATTAACAGGTGAAAAATATAAGAATTATAAAATTATTTTAGGGTAAAATAATTTTTATATTTTATATAATCTACTTATTAATATAAGCTAAATAGTATTATACTATTATTAAGAAAATTTATTAAATTTAACAGAAAATAGGGTAAATTGCAAGGAGTTCCTTAATTAAAATTATTTTTTAATAGTTTTTTAGGATAATTTGCAGCCAAGCATATATTGTATATAAAAAAAAATATAAAATATAAAATATAAAAATAAAATATATATAAATATATGAAGGTTCAACGACTAGTAGGTGAGTATTATATTTACAAAAATCCTACCACGAAATCCCTACAATATTATTAAATGTTGAAAATATAGTCTGAACATTAGCGTAAGCTACTGAAGTAATGAATAAAGAGTCATTACGATAACAAAATTGTACATGTGATTGTAGGAACAATATTTATTACAGTAGGTTTTTTTAGAATTATTAATTATCATTTAACTAATACACATCATCAAGGATATGAAGCTGGAATCTATTATTGACATTTTGTTGATGTTGTGTGATTATTTTTATTCGTTGCTATATATGTTTGAGGTGGTACCGGTTTATAAGATATTTACTTAGATAATATTCGGTTTTTATTGGTATTTTTGCTTTTTTTTTTTCAATTATTAATCCTTTACTATTTAGAAAAATAAGTCAAGTAAAATCAAATCAATCTTTTCTAAATTTTTCAACCCAAACAAACTGTAAAACTTTAGTAATATAAGGTACTAACCTATATAAGTTACTAACCTAGGTTTAAATATAGGTAAAATATTATATAATTCAAACATATGTTTGAATTAACTCATTTTAAATTTTCAGTTTTAACTGGTATTTTATTATCATTCAAAAACAATTAATGCTCGATTTGGTTTTGCTCAATCAGTAATCCATTTTGAATATTTTATGTTTATTTTTTCAATATTCGGTATTTATTGTCATAAATTACCTTATTTTTCTTAACATATAATTAAAGATTTAAAATATTTTATTTTAAGATTTGAAACTCGTTCTTTACTTTGTTTTACTAAATTAGAATATCAGTTTTACCTTATTATAGAAAAAATAGTACCAGAATATAAATATAATATGTTAAATCCTATAGTATTAGATCCAATAATAATGGTGAACTCTTACTAAAAATGGTTTTTTATTTTTTACTGATTTATTTAGTATTCAAGATATTATTCGAAAGGTAAATGTATTAAAATTACGTTATTATTAAAAATGTAGTATTCATAAAAGCAAAGACCAATTCTGAATATATATTTTAAATGAATCTGTGCCTAAACTAGTATCTATTGTAAAACCTCATATGCATTTTTGTATATTATAAAAAATAAATATATAGGTTTATTGACATTTTTTTGATGTCGTGTGATTATTTTTATTCATTGCTATATATTTAATTTATCTTTTTATATATTTATATAATCTAATATATAAAATTAATCTTTTACTTCCTTATTCTTTTTACTTTAATTATCTAATTTAAAAATAAAAATTTCATCTCCACTTAAAAAAATTTAACTATAAAAATATAGTTAAATTTAACTTTATTACAGGTTCCCAAAGGAATTTTAAAAATACTTACAAATATATGTTACATTTTAATTTTAATAATTTTTTATTTAGTTTTGTTTTAGGTGCATTCTTTTTTTATTTATTTTATCATGGATTTTTTGGATTAAAATTACAAAAAATATTCAAAAAATATTATAATAATACTTATTTCTTATTTATTATTATTTTTTTATTTACTTTAATCAAGTTATTTTTGATTGATCATTTTATAAATAATTTCATTAATACCTTTACAAAAAATTTTTTTAATACAATTTATTGTGATGAAACAGATGAGATTAAATCAGAAAACAATAAATCAAATGATAAAGATAATAATACAAATACAAATACTGTTGTAAACGCTAAAGCAGAATTAACTGGTAATAGTGTAAATATTAACAATCCTGATTTTAATTTAGAAATTTCGGATGATACTTTAAATAAAATTGTTAATACTGCTACTACCGCTAGTGGTATAACTGCTGGTGTAAAATTAGCAGCTCAATTTCCTTCTCCTATTGGTAAAGCATTAGCAGTTGCTGGTACTGTAAGTCTAGCACATATCATAAATCACAATGTTAATAATATAAATAATAAAAAAGAAGAGATAAGTCAATCTAATATAACTGATACTTCTGAACCATCTAACTCACCTATAGATTCTTCATTTATTTTATCTCCGTTAGAAAAGAAAGAATTATTATTAGAAAAAGATCAAGATATTATTTTAACTTTATTAAATTCGTTAGTAGATATTAATTCTCTCCTTATGTTGTTTTTAATTCTAAGTACAATTAGTATATTAAGTTTAATTGTTAAACCAGAAATAATAGATAAATACTTACCAAAAGATAAAGGTATAAAAGAAAAATTTAATTACATTTTAAAGAAATATTTAAATCTTTGGTCTAAATCACAAAAATTTATATTAATACTTAGTTTTATTAATATGTATGTGGCTATATGGTTTTCAAGATATTTTTTATTATATATAATAAGTCAATTAAGTTAAATATAATAATATTTTTTTACCTTTTATTAAACAAATAATATTATCTTCGTTAATAATTATAAAACAAAATTTTAGGTTTAATATTTAATAACTAAATTTGATTTTAAATAAAAATATCCTTGATTAGCTAAATTTATACCTAAATTTATATAATTAAGTAAGTAATATTATTATTTATCAATATTATATTTAATTATCAATTTTTGATCTATTTTGATTGCTAATTCTTTCTATTTTTTATGGTGTGTACTAGTATATAGAAGTTAATTAATTAATTAATCCTTTTTATTTACATTAATTATTTTTTTAAAGCTTTTTATTTATTTTTCTTATTTATTTTATTAATTTTTATTGATAAAAAAACTTTAATTGCTATTTGTATTTTTCTTTTTATTAAATAAAAAAAATATTACTTATTTATCCAAAACTTTTCATTTATATTATAAATATATACTAACCTTTTTTTTCTAAATTTATAAAATAAAATATTTACCCCCTTCTATATTTAATATTTAAAATTATATATGATAATAATTTATTATCAATTATTAAAAAAATAAATTATTATAATTAATATTCTGAGTTTTTTTTAATGAAAGTATCTTATTTAAAATTTATTTTTTGCTATTTGTGTGTACAATAAAAATATTGTTAAATATTTTTATTTTTAATATTTTATTTTAAATTATTTGGTTTTTATAATTATTAAGCAATAATATAAATTTTTAATCTATTCTTACTATTTTTAATATTTTATTTAAATATATTTATAAATATCCATAATATTTTTATAATTATTAAATTATTTTTTATTTAATTTATATTTTTATTTATATAATATTAAATATAAAATTAATCCTTTATCTCCTTACTCTTTTTACTTTAATTATCTAATTTAAAAATAAAAATTTCACCTCCACTTAAAAAAATTTAACTATAAAAATATAGTTAAATTTAACTTTATTACAGGTTCCCAAAGGAATTTTAAAAATACTTACAAACAATGAATTTATCTTTATTTTTATTTTTAATAGGAATCTTAGGTTTTATTTTAAATAGAAAAAACATTATTTTAATGATTATTGCTATAGAAATTATGCTTCTTGCTGTAACATTACTAGTTTTAACTAGTTCTTTTGGATTTGACGATAATATAGGTCAAACTTTCAGCATATTTATAATATCTATTGCAGGAGCGGAATCAGTTATAGGTTTAAGTATACTAGTAGCTTACTATAAATTAAGAGGAAATATATCAATTAAATCATAATGTATCTTTCAATTTTATTTTTACCTTTATTAGGTTCTTTTGTATCTGGATTTATGGGGAGAAAAATAGGTGTAACAGGAGCACAAATAATAACATGTAGTAGTCTAATTTTAGCCTCTATATTATCGACTATTTCTTTTTATGAAGTAGGTATATGTGGAAGTCCTGTATATCTCTACTTAGGTAGTTGAGTAGATTCTGAATTAATGTTAATTAGTTGAGAATTTTTATTTGATCAATTAACAGTTTATTTTTTGGCTCTCTATCATAGGATAGAGATTGGAGCTGTGTTGGTTTTAATCCAACTGTATAAGATATTTATTACAAAAAATTTTATTTTTTTTTTTAAAAGGTTAAGTTCTCTTTTTTTTATATCCGAGATACCTCTCTTCACTTACTCCAAAAATAAGCCTACACTAACTACTAAAATAATGAAATATACCAGTTTGAACCATCACGATCTGTTAAATGAAAAAGGTTCTATTGATTATAAATTTTTAGAGTGGTTTGTAGGTTTTACAGATGCAGAGGGGTGTTTTGTCATAAATCGTTTTCTTAAAAAAAATAAATTGTCTTTTTCAAGTTTTGCATTCATGTTTAAGATAACTTTACATAAAGACGATGAAAAAGTATTAAGATTTATTAAGGATCGATTAAGAATAGGGGGAGTTCGTCTATATAAAGACGAATGTATTTTTACTATTACAAATCAAAAAGAGATTGCTATACTAATCTCTATTTTCGATAAATTTAATTTAAACACTTCAAAGTATCTTGATTATTTAGATTTTAAAGAAGCTTTTTTTTTCTATTTTAATAGAGATCCTAATTTAAATCCTGATAGCATAAAGGATACAATATTAGAATTCAAAAATAAAATGAATAATAATCGTATTCATTTTGAGAGACCTGAAAAGTCTAAAATTGTAATAACCAAAAATTGGCTTTTAGGATTCATTGAAGGAGATGCCTCCTTTTTCTTAAGAAGAGATAATTTAACACCTGTTTTTAGTATTGAAAATACGGCAGTACAATTTCCTGTAATGCTTAAAATAAAGGAATTCTTAGAGGTTTCTCTAGGTTTTGATAAATATTCTTTGTATAAACTAAAAAACACTTGTACTATAGCTATAACTTCATTAAAAGCTAAAACTATTAATAGTAAAAGTACTGTAAGAATTACTATTCAACAAATTAATGTGTTGAATAATTATTTAATACCTTTCTTTGAAAATGAGGAATTATTAACTAAAAAAGCTAAAGACTTTTACGATTTTAAATTAATTTGTAAAGTTATTTACGAAGGGGGACATAGAATAGATAAAATAAAAGCCTTAATTTTAAAATTATCAAATACAATGAATAATTTTAGATTATCAACTTATAATGGAGAAGTTAAACATTTAACTCAGGAAGAATTTGAAATCTTATTAAATGCTGAGAAGAATCCTACAGTTATACGGTTGTTAGATGGAAGAGTGATAGATAGTATAACTAAAAAAATACTACCTAAACTTGTGTGTTGTGTGTATGTAATCTTAAAAGAGGATGAATCATTTATATTCGCAAATTCTTTAAGCGAAGCTGCTAATATTGTTGGTTTATACCCAGAAACTTTAAGTAAATATTTGGATATTATTGCTAATCCTTTAACTTCGAAAGTAGACCAAGCAGGAAAGGGTGGATTTGTAGAAATTAAAAATCATTATATTAAAAGAGTAAGAGTATTTGCTGGGCAGCTGAGTTTTAGGAATGTTGCGGAAACGAAAAAATAGGTTATTTTATCCAAAGGCGATTAAATTACCAGCAGGGCATTTTTCCATATAAATATTTGATCTAACCTTCAACCTTTTTAAAAACTAAAGCAATTATTTAACAAGAAGCTTTACTAATTAGCTTCTATTTTAAAATTTAAATTTTAAAATTTAAAAATAAAAAAATAAAAGTTTAACGTTTCACAAAAAAATAAAATTTTTTTTAATAATATACGCGATCGAATTAAGAGATTTAAGTATTCGCTTTAGGATCGAACTCTTACAAAGCTATTATAATCGTTTATAATTGCTAATTGTAATAAGAAGTAATACTAAGATTAACTTAGAATATCGCTATTAGGAATTGAGCAAGATTATAATCAAACAATTCTATTTTTATACAAATTGGTGAATTAACGGTTAATGAGAATATACTTCAAGACCGTCGGCAGTTATAAATGTCGCTACAGACTGGGTCACCGGGGTTAGGCTGAAATGTCTGTCCGAATGTACAGTCGGATCCTAGAACGAATGCGAGATCGTAGGGAGGAAATATTTATCGAAAAAACACTACGCATAGTGGATAGCCTTTGCCAAGAGGTCAATAACTCCTAAGTAGCTAAACTACTATTAATGTCTATTCCTCTACTAGTCAGAGGAGACATCAATGAAAGGTTAACTAGGATTGTTCGATGTTTATACCTGTTCTATATATTTCTTCTTTAATTCATATTTTTTCTATAGATTATATGTCAGAAGATCCTGCTAAATATTTTGGGAAAATATTAATGTGGGAAAAACTATCAAACTCCGGGGACATCCTAAAGTTTATGGTACTAAACTATATTCGAAAGATTATAAGTGGCTGAATTAATCACTCAGGTAAGGTAATAAGTCATAAGATGAGTGAAAACAAAATGGGTTATCGCGGATCTAAATCAAAATTTGAATCGAAATTTGTAAAAGAGCAACGAGTAGATGGTAGTTGATGTATTATTAATCATGTAATGCGTTTAAGGTATACTCTAATGAATTTCGAAAGAAATTATCCAATCAAAATCCCTTCTAAAGAATTAAATGTTAGAAAATTTTCTACTAATAATTATATCTCACCTTGAACCTGATCTGGTCTAATTGACGCTGAAGGTTCATTTTATATTATTATAGATAGAAGAATAACCCGTTGACGAGTTCAATCTAAATTTCAAATGGGCTTACATAAACGGGATTTATATTTGTTAAAACAATTACAACACTTTTTAGGTGGAATAGGTTCAATCTATGTATATTCAACTTCAAATAAAGTAAATTATTCAATAGATTCTAAAAAAGATTTAACAAATCTTATTATTCATTTATAAAAATATCCTTTATTAACTCAAAAAGCAGCAGATTTTTATTTGTTTAAACAAATAATTAAATTAATAAATAATAAATCTCATCTTTCTAATGAAGGATTAAATCAAATTATTAATATTAAAGCTTCTATGAATTTAGGTTTATCTGATTTATTAAAATCTAATTTTAATAATGTTAATCCTCTTGAAAGACCTTTAATTAATATTGAAAATATTCCTAACTCTAATTGAATTGCTGGATTTGTAATAGGTGAAGGTAATTTTGATATTAGAATTGCTCAGCAGTCCTCAAATAAAATAGGATATCGAGTACAATTAAGATTTAGAATAAGCCAACATGAAAGAGATTTAAAGCTAATGGAATCTTTAATAAAATATTTAGGTTGTGGTAAAATATATAAATATACTAATCAATCTGCAATTGTTTTAACAATATTTAAATTTTCAGATATATATAATGTAATTATTCCTTTTTTCAAAAAAAATCCTCTACTTGGTGTTAAACAATTAGACTATCTTGATTGATGTCAAGTTGCTAAATTAATTAATGAAGGTTATCATCTTACACTTGAAGGATTTAATTTTATTAGAAAAATCAAATTAGGAATGAACACAGGTAGAAAATTTAATAACACTTAATTACATGATAAATTTGACAGCCATGCATAATCAAAGATTTTTCTCTTATTTATCTTTATTCACTTTTTTCATGTTATTATTAGTATCCGGCGGAAATTATTTTGTTATGTTCATAGGATGAGAGGGTAAAATATTTTGCTCTAAATGAATTTTTAATTTGTCTAGTATATATTCTCAACTATTAAATATGTCTGTTTTATTAATTAAATTAAATAAACGTTTTTTTCATATAGAAGGGAAAATACATTCACATAAACGAATAGGTCCTCATAATTTAGATATAATACAAGTAATTATAGGAAGTTTACTTGGTGACGGTCATTTAGAAAAAAGATCTAAAGGTATTGGGACTCGTTTAATTTTAGAACAAACAAATCAAAATGTAGAATACTTAATGTGATTATATAAATTTTTTTATAATCGAGGGTATTGTTCTAGTTTAAAACCTAAAATATTTAAACGTATAAGAAAAAATAATGTAATATATTATGGTATAAAATTTAATACGTATACCTTTAGTAGCTTAAATTGATTACATGAATCTTTTTATACCCAAGAAAATATAAAACATCTACCTATATATTTGTTAAAATATTATTTAAATCCTATGGCATTAGCTATATGATATATGGATGATGGAAGTAAATTAGGTTCAGGTTTTAAACTAGCAACTAATTGTTTTAAATTAAGTGAATTAGAAAAATTATGTAATTTATTACATAATAAATTTAAATTAAATTGTAATCTACATAAAGATAAATTATCTTGAACTATATATATTAAAAAAAGTTCAGCTAAACAATTTGCTAATTTAATAGAACCGTATATGGTAGATTCAATGAAATATAAATTAGGGATTTATAGTCAGTATTATAAACAAGGTTTAAAATAACGAATATTCGGAATTAACTTTTTATATTTAGTTAATATATGATAAGTAATATATTATAATTATAAAAATATGCTGGCAATGTTGTTGAAAACGATCAAAATTTAATATTTAATATATTAAATAAAATAATAAATAATATTATTATTATTATAATTAATATAATAATTATTATTATAATTATTATTTTTAATATTAATAAATAAAATTAAACAAGATCGTCGGTTAAATATTTGATCGCTATCGACTGGTACAACAATGGGTGTCTGAAATGATGCTTAATGCACAGTCAAAATTTTAATATTTTTAATGTTCCAGGGCTTTTTTTAAATCCTTTTTAGGTATAAAAGTACAGTATTTATTTTATCTAATCTAATTAAAAAAAGTTAGATATATAAATTAAAATTTGATTGGAATAGTATCCTATTTACTAATAAATTTCTGATTTACTAGACTACAAGCTAATAAATCTGCTATACTAGCTTTAACAATGAATAGAGTAGGTGATATGGGTTTAAGTATAGGTTTTTTTGCTATCTTTGCCTTATTTGGTTCTTTAAATTATGCTACTATTTTCAGTTTATCACCTGTTATGAATGAAACTGCTATCACTATAATTGCTATTTTATTACTTTCTGGAGCTATGGCTAAATCTAGTCAAATTCCTTTACATAGTTGACTTCCTGGATCAATGGAAGGTTTTCGGTATTATAAATTATTTTTTTTATTTTTATTTTTATTTTTATTTTTGATTAATTATTCTACATTTTCTTAAATTTTTATTATGGGTGTTATTCCTGCTCATTTAGAACGTGATAGTAAAGGAAGATTTATAGGAAAAAATTTACCTTTAATTTCTTTACCTTAAAAATTAAAAGAAGCTATGTATGGAGATCTTTTAGGTGATGGTCATTTACGTTTTAATAAAAAAGGTAAAGATGGTCTACCTAAACCTAATACTAATGTTCAATTTGCTATGACAATAAAATCTAAAGAATTTTTTACATATTTATGAACAAATATTTATAATGATATTTTTAGTAATGTATCACCTCATCCTTGGCCTAACCCTAAAACTGGAAAACCTATTACTCTGTATCATTTTGCTACTAGAACTTTACCTTCTTTAACAGAAGTTCATAAATAATGATATATTTTAAATAAACAAAGTAAAAAATATGTTAAAATAGTTCCTCTGAATATAGGGGATTTAATTACACCCTTAGGGTTAGCTCATTGATTAATGGGTGATTCTTATTGAGATAAACATAGCAAAACAATAGATATCTGTACAGATAATTTTACTTTCTCTGAGGTAGAAATATTGATTAGTGTTCTTAAAAATAAATTTGATTTAGTATCTAATCCTAAGCGTAGAATAAAAGCAAATAAAGAAGTTTGTTGAAGAATAAGATTCAGTGGTAAATCTTAAAATATATCTAAATTAAAATCTTTAGTACAACATCATTTTATACCTTCAATGCTTTATAAGTTAAATATATTAAAAGACTAGAAATTTTTATTATATTTTTAATCTTTGTTTATATTTTTTCTTACAAAAATAATAAAAATAAAATTTAAATCAAATTTATTGTAAGGCAGGTAATTAAAATTAATAATTTATTAAATAAAAATATTAGGGCCTTCCTTATGTTAAATTAATTTTTAACATTAAATATTTCACTGTATGCTGGAACTTCCTAAAGACTTGATTACCTAATAGTATATAAAAATATAATAAAAAAGGTGATAATATTAAGTATGTTACAATGGTCAATCAGCAGGAAACCAAAAACCGAAAAATAAAAAGTAGGATCCTCAGAGGCTTTACGTGAATTGTTTTAATCTAATTATATAAATAATAATTATACTCTTTTTTTTACATGGATTATGGTTATTTTTTTAATTAAAACAAAGATAAAGTCCAAAGTATATTCGAAAGATTATATTAAAATTGCCAACACCTGTTAGTGCTTTAATTCATGCTGCAACCCTGGTAACTGCCGGAATTTATCTATTACTAAGATCTTCTCCATTATTAGAATTTAGTCCTACTGCTTTATTAGTTATTACCTTAGTAGGAGCTACTACTGCTTTTTTTGCTGCTTCTTGTGGTCTAGTACAAAACGATTTGAAAAGAATAATTGCTATGTCAACTATATCGCAACTAGGCTATTTTTATTTACTATTAATTATTATTATATTATATATATTTTTTCAAAACAACTTTTGTTCACTTTCCTTTAAAATTATCATAAAACAAGTAGTTAAACAAAATATTTTTATTGTATCCAATAATTTTAAATTTAAAACTTCTAAATATACTAAAAATGGTTTAAATATAAAAGAAAAAAAAAATAAATTTTTTGATCTTAGTTCAACTATAATTTTTCAGGATAGATATAATGATTTTAGCTATAAAGGTAGATTTATTATTAAACAAAAATATACTGATTTAAAAGGTATTTATTTATGGATTAATAATTCTAATAATAGATCATATATTGGAAAATCTGTTAATTTATGTGCTAGATTAAGCAAATATTTTTCATCTTATTATTTAAAAATACAAATTCAAAAATGGCTATTTGTGGAGCTATTTCTAAGTATGGTATAAACAATTTTACATTATATATTTTAGAAACTATTGATAATGAAAAATCAAAAAAATATTTATCAGAAAGAGAAAATTTTTGATACAATTTAATAAATCCTTCCTATAACTTACAAAGTATTTTACAACCTTTTACAGGTTCCAATCATTATAGATTTGGTTATAAATTACCAGAATCTATAAAAATAAAGATTAGTAATACACTTAAAGGTCGTAAAGTATCTGAATTAGTTAGAGCTAATCATATAGCTAGAGCTTATAAAAAACCTGTTTTTTTTGTTATGATTTTTATACTGGAAAGTATTTAATGAAATTTGACGGCATACGAATTGCGGCTCGAGCTTTTAATTTAAAGGATTCATTTTATATACGATATAGAATAGATAAAAATAAACCTTTAAATGTAAGTATAGATAATATTAATTATAAAATGTTGTTTAAATCTAATAAAATATATGAAAATAATAATAGCTAAATTTTAATTATAACATATGGCCTAGAAAAACTATACTATGTGCTGGAAACTCCTAAAGCTTTATCTACCTATAAGGTAAAAAAGATAGAGATATAACAATGGACAATCAGCAGGAAACTAAATTTAATTAAACAATAATCTAAATTTAAAAATAGGATCCTCAGAGAATATACGTATTTGATTAAAATATAATCCAGAATGTTTTTTTAAGAAATATTCCAATCTTTTTTTTGAAAATAAAAAGTATTTTTGATATGGTAATGGCTATAGGTCAAGACTAAGGCCTAATTTAAATCTTTCTGTATGCTGGAAACTCTTTACAGGCTTAAGTACTAACCTCAAAGTAGGGTAGACGAACGCAGTTGCATCTGTGTTTAATTCTTTCCTCCCCCGATATTTTATTTTTATAGAGCCGGGCATGGAGAGCTTTTGGTATAGTTAAAACCTTAAGTATATCTAGATAATCAGCAGGAAACCAAAAGATTAGTATGTAATTATACTTTTTTTAGTAGGTTCCTCAGAGACTATACGAAAGAAATATATAATTTTTATTTTATATATTAAGATATAGTCCATTTTATGTTTAGCTGTGAAGAAAATATAATATCAGCCTCCTGCCTATTATATTATAATTATATAAAAAATATACCTGAAAATTTAGATTTATTATTATCTTTTTCTTTTACTGTATCGACTATATCAAACAAAAAAGAAGAAATTATATGTCAAAAGAAGAAAAAGAGAATGTTTCTAACAGTATTCCTGAATGGTTTAATCAGATAGTTTGCGGATTAATGTTATCTGATGCTACCCTTCGTATGAATGGAAAAAATGCTTTAATGGGTATCCAACAAACTCATCAAGAATTAACACAAGAAATTTTGAATATGTGTTTTAAATTAAATTTGATATTAAGTGGAATTCATGTTATTAATAGAAATAACAGACAAACAGTCTATTCATTTCAAACTCTTTCTTTACCATATTTTACTTTTTTATACAATGATTGATATAAAATAATAGATGGTAAACGCCATAAAGTTTTACCACCAGAATTACACCTAGAATCTGTATTTACTCCTGTAGCTTTTGCATTTTTTATAATGGGGGATGGATCATGAGATGTACATGGCTCTAGGTTAGTACTTCATACTAACAATTTTACTTTAAATGAAGTTAAGAGATTGCAATCTATTTTATTATCGAAATTTAATCTTAGATCTTATTTAGTAAAAATTAATTTGAAGATAATACCTTCAAATAAAGATAGAGGTTATATTATAAAAATACCTTCTAAAGAAATAGAAAAAGTAAGAGAACTTGTTTCTAAATATATTTATCCTTCATTAAAGTATAAATTAGGTATGTAATTAAATTATTAGGTGTAAAATAAAATATAATAAATATTAAATCTTCACAGTCTTTAAGACCGGAAAATTTTATAAAAATAAATCCTTTATAGTCCGGCTCGTTAAATTAGCTTAGTCAATATAATGTAGCATTAATGCATACATTGAATCATGCTTTCTTCAAAGCATTATTATTCTTAGGTGCTGGTGCTGTAATCCACAGTTTTTCAGATGAGTAAGATAATGTGCCGGGTTTTCAAGTATCCCCACAACACATTGTGCTCTAATACTATCTAACTCCGGGTAATACCTAAAGCTTAAGCTATAGCAAGTAAAAAGGTAACTTTTGAAAGTACGATAAATTAATTATTTATCTATGGACTTATTCCGATGTAACGAAGCTTAAGATGATTGAAAGAGAAATGGTTCTTCACGGAACTAAATTCCTTAATAAAACACATTTGGATTTAACAATAGCAAGTGCTTTGCCAAATTTTATTAAGGATAAAAGCGCATCGACTATATGGTAGTAGTATCTACACGGGAATAACGACCCTAAATTAAATTAAGTAAGTTGCTTATAAGTGTAGAATTAAGATAGAGTCAGGCCCCATACGAAAGTATGAAAAATCTATATAATATTAAATATGGTTTAATGCGGTAAGATAATATCAAGCTGTGAGGATAAAAGTTAATTCTTGTTAAAGTATTTAAAAATAAACATAAAGATAAAATTATAAATAATAATTTAGCTTTAAATAATAGACTTTATTCTACATTAAGTACAATAAATTCAATAAAATTAAAACCTTCCTTTATAACAGGGTTTACAGACTTTGATTCATTATCATTAATTAAACTTTCAATTAGGCAAATTAACTTAAAAGTAAAAAATACAGATCTAAATTTAGTAAAATGAGGAATTAATTTAACATCTTCAGTAGGTCTGGGGCGATATAAAAAGCAAATTAGTCAAATGGTAAAATTACCTCCATTTTATTATAGTGTTATTGTAGGTTTAATTCTTTCTGATGGATGATTAGTTTTCGCTTCTATTACAAATAAGAATGCTCGATTAGGATTTAAACAGTCTTTAGTTAATTTTGGCTATTTTTGATTTGTTTTTAACTTATTATCTCACTATTGTTCTAGTTATCCTCATTTAGTAAGTGGTCTAAGATAAGGAACTAAAACTTATGGTATAGAAATTTTTACTAGAGGATTACCTTGTTTTACTAATTTTTATAAATTATTTTATGTTAACAAAGTAAAGGTAATTCCAAATGAGATATATAATCTATTAGACCCTATTGCATTAGCCCACTGAATCCAATGAGACGGAAAAATAGATAGAAGTGGATTAATATTATGTACTGATTCATATACTCTTCAGGAAGTTATTATTTTAATTAATGTATTAATTATACGGTATGAACTTATTTGTAGTATTCATAGGTCAAGACCAGGACAATATCGAATTTATATTTCTAAAAAGTCTATGGTAAATTTAAGCTCTATTATTTTACCTTATATGCATTCTAGTATGTTATATAAAATTCATTTATAATTTTATAATTTTTTTTTGTTTTTGGAAATAAAATCTATAATCAGTTTTTATTTAATTGTTTTAATATAGTAATCTCAAAAATTTCAACTGCATCTATAGGATTTAGATTACAAGCTAGATTTATTATTGAAATCCATATTAAAGAGATAAATATATTAAATATGATTCAATCTTTCTTTGGAGGAATAGGTACTATTACAATAAATCCAAAGAAAAGATCAGCTCGTTATTCTGTAGTGGGCATAAACGATATTAATAATTTTATTATTACACATTTTTAAAATTATCCTTTACAGAGTGTAAAAAAAATTGATTTTGATTTGTGAAAAGAATGTGTAAATCTTATTATTAATAAAAAAGATAAAACTCAAGAAGGATTAGAACAAATTGTAGCTATAAAATCTAAAATGAATCTTGGATTATCAAATTTATTAAAAAAAGAATTTCCTAATATAAATTGTTTAGATAGACAAACTTATTTAACTAATAAGGACCGATTAGACCCAGATTGGGTAAGCGGATTCATTGAAGGAGATGGTTATTTTTATATATATATCAGAGCTAAAACTAATCATGTTAATGCTGCGTTATCAATAGGTTTAAATATTAGAGAAAAACCTTTATTAATAAAAATTCAAGACTTTTTTGGAGGAATGGGAAATGTTTATATTTATAATTCTAGAAGTGTTGTTGAATGGAAAGTTGTTAAATTATCTCAACTTACTTCCATTGCATCTCATTTTAATTCTTATCCTTTAATGGGATTAAAATCTTATAATTTTATTATTTGAAGAGAGATACTTTCTTTAATTGAAATTAAAGCTCATTTAACTTCAGAAGGTTTAACTAAAATAAAATATTTGAACAAACAATTAAATAAATGAGATTAAAATTTTAAAACAAAAAAGGAAACAATTTAATTAAATATTTTTTTATACAAAGCAAAATTAATTTTACAACCGCAAGACATAAGACGAATGGGTGGTTTAATAAAATTTTTACCTTTTACTTATTCAGTTATGTTAATAGGAACATTGTCATTGTTAGCTACTCCTTTCCTTACAGGATTTTATAGTAAAGATTTAATACTAGAATTAGCCTATGGACAATATAATTTTAGCGGAACTTTTGCATTCATTTTAGGTACTATAACTGCTGGTCTAACTGCTTTTTATAGTTTTAGATTAATAAGTCTAGTTTTCTTAACTGTACCTAATGGTCCTCGAATATATTATTTGAAATCTCATGAAGCTAATTTAACAGTTATCATACCTTTGTTTATATTAGCTTTATTTAGTATATTCTTTGGTTATATTATTTCTGATTTATTTTTAGGCTTAGGATCTGGATTTTTTGGTAATTCTTTATTTATCCATCCAAATAACTTAACAATTATAGAAGCTGAATTTAGTTTACCTTTATTTATAAAATTATTACCTTTATTTCTTAGTGTTACTGGTGCTATTTTAGCTATTTCATTATTTAATTATTTTCCAGAAATTTTAATTAAATTAACTGAAAATACTTTAGGAAAAAAAATATATACATTTTTAAATGGTAAATATTTTTTTGACATAATATATAATCAATATATCATTTATGGAGGTTTTCAAATAGGTTATACTACTTCTAAAATTTTAGATAGAGGTATAATAGAAATTTTAGGACCATATGGTTTATCTTATTCATTATATAACACTGGAAATAATATAGCTAAGTTAGATACTGGAATAATAACGACTTATTCTTTATATATTACATTAGGTTTAATTACTTTATTATTCTTAGTATTTTCACCTATCTTATTAGAAAATTCTTATTTAAGTGATATTAGACTAGTAATTATATATATATCTTCTCTATTTTTAGTTATATCTTCTAACATTAATCCAAATTATAATTTAAAAAATATAATAAAATAAACTTATTTTATTATATTAAACTTGTAAATATAAAAATATTAACCCCCTTAAATTATTTTTATATATTTTTTTATTTTTTAATTATTTTTTTCATAAAAAAGTTAAAATAAAAATTAAGATAAAAAATTTTTTTTGTAAATTGAATTTTTATTTTTTAATTAAATTTTAATTTATTCAACTAAAAATTTTAAAATTTTATTAGGAATTATAAATTTTTAAAATTAAGTTAAATAAAATTTAATTCCCTTTTTCTTCAATCTATTTCTAAAAATAAATATAAATTTATAAATATTTTAGATGTGTATCAGAAAGTGGTAGATTTACAAATTTAAACAATAACATAAATATAATTGATAAATCAAAACAAGCTAATATTTTTTTAGATAAATAATTTAAATTTTAAAATTTTTAAATTATAGCTTGAACTTTACTCCTAAAATTAAGAGTAAATATTTTATGGTTAAACCTACTAGAGATTTTAATTAAATCTCTTGTTTATAGCTTTTTATCGATTTTTATTTATAAAAATTTAATCGAGTATTAATAAAATAATATAAGCTTTAAATAAAAATTTTTATTTGTGAAAAATCTTCTTATTAACATTTTAGCTTTTGCCTCTCTTATTTCCGCAGTTTTAGTTATTACTTCTAAAAATCCTGCCAAGCGTTCTGGGAAAACGCTATGATGGGAAAGACTATCAAACTCCGGGGACACCCTAAAACTTATAGTACCAAACTATAGTTGAAAGGCTATATGTGGATGAACTAATTACTCATGTACGGTAATAAGCTATAAGATAAATGAAAATGAAATGGGCAATCGCGGATCTAAGTCAGATTTCATATTGAAGTCTGTAAAAGAGCAACGAGTAGACGGTAATTGATGGACTAAGCCAATCTATTTAAGGTGTACTCTAACGGGTTTCGAAAGAAATTATCCAATCAAAATCCCTTCTAAACAAATAACTAAAAAAAATTTTTCTACTTTCTCATCCTAAACTGAATCCCTGATATTTATCAGGTCTGGTTGATGCTGAAGGATCATTTTTTACATCCATTTTTAGAAATAAAGTATACAAATTGGGTTGGTGTGTACAATCTAAATTTTAAATTGTTCTACATAAACGCGATTTAGCTTTATTATTACAGGTACAACAATTTTTTGGTGAGGTAGAATATATATAGTTCGACTTCACAACATGGCAATTTATGTTGTAACTAAAAAAAGTGATTTAAATAATGTAATATTGCCTCATTTTGAAAAATATCCTTTATTAACTCAAAAAGCAGCAGATTTTATTTTGTTTACACGAGTAGTCGAACTTATGACCAATAAAACTTCTATTTCTATTGAATGACTTTATCAAATTATTAATATAAAAGCAACAATGAATTTAGGTTTATCTGATATTGTAAAATCCAAGTTTAATCACTTTACTCCGGTTAAATGACCTCTAGTTTTAACTTATAAAATTCCAGATCCTAATTGGGTTGCTGGATTTGTCACAGGAGAGGGAAATTTCAATGTTATGATTCATAAGTCCAAAACACATAAAATAGGACATCAAGTACAATTAAGATTTAGAATTACACAACATGAAAGAGATAAAAAAATTAATGGAGCATTTAATAAAATATTTAGGATCAGGAAAAATAGAAAAAGATCCTAGAAATCCAGTTGTTTCCTTAATAATAGTTAAATTTTCAGATATAAATAAAATAATTATTCCCTTTTTTGAACAAACTCCTCTGCTTGGTATTAAACAATTCGATTATCTAGATTGGTGTAAAGTAGCTAAATTAAGGAATGAAGGATCCCATCTTACAATAGAAGGTTTGGATTTGATTCGTACAATAAAATCTGGAATGAACAAAGGTAGAAAATTAACTAATATTTAATTGCATGATAAATTTGATAGCCGTGGTAATAAGTATATTATATTTAATAATTACTTTCGTAAATGCTGCTGGTTATTTAATATTATCCGGCATAATATTTATAGGTATTTCTTATATAATTCTTTATATAGGAGCCATAGCCGTGTTATTCCTTTTTATAATAATGATGATTAATATAAGATTAATAGATATATTAGAAATTGGATCAACCTATACTAAAAATATTCCATTAGCTTTTGCAATTGGGTTTTTATTTATCTACGAATTATTTAATATTTTGCCTTTTACTTTTAATAAAATATCAGGTATCACTTTTTTATTAGATGTTTTTAATAATTTAAATAAAATTTTATTAAACACTAGTAATTATGCCTCATTAGATAATATATTATTAACTTATAATCCAAACATTTTTGATATTAAATTTACAACTTTTTTACAAATTCAGGCAATAGGACATAGTCTTTATACTTATCAAGCTATTTTACTAATAATTTTAAGTCTTATTTTGTTGCTTGCAATGGTAGCTCCAATTTTAATTTCTAAAAATAATGTTAAAAATATAATATAACCCATTCCTTCCTTTTTTAAATATATAATACAATATTACATTTTATTAAAATAAAATTATTTACCCCTTCTCCTTATGATTTAGGCCTTATAGTGCGGTATATTAATAAATATTTTTATTGATTTTCTAATTACAAATAAAAAATCAATAAAAATTATTGCTAAAATTTAACTAAAAAAATTATATCTTAATTTATCAATAAAAAAAACTAATTTAAAAAATGTAAGTAGCGTAGCTTAAAATATTAAATTATATTTTGATTATTAACTATTTTTATGACGCTTAATTTTTTCTATAGTTCTTCTTCAAGATAAAAATATAAAATTATGATTTTAATTGAAGCCTCGAATTATTATAAACATTAAAAATTTATAATTCATTAATAATATAAAATAAAAAATTTTTTATGAATTTTATTTAACTTAATAACAATAACTTATGCATATTATAATTTATAAATAAAATCTCTTAATTATCATCCAATAATTTAAACTTTAAATTTTACCTACTGAAAAGATCGAAGAGATACAGTTTATATATTTTAATTGTTTCTATATATTTTTTATGTTTTAATATTTTAAAATTCAAGGTTTATTTTTTTATTTTTATTTTTAAAATTTTAAACTCCATTTTTATACTAAAATATTATAATTTTTTACATTAAATACTTAATATTACTTTTATTGTTTAAAAGCTAATTAATAATTTTAATAAAAATGAGTATTCCTAGTCATTGAGGAATAATAATAAATATAAAAATTAAGGAGCCATTTTTAATTATAAAAAAATTCACTAAAAAAATATCTAAAATTAATTAAACTAGAGTGTATTACTATTACTAAAATTATAACCAATAAATTATTGTATTTTTACACCCAAAATATGTTATTAAATAATTAAGCCACTCTTTTTTATATTTCTATTTTTTTTATAAATTATAAATTAAACTTAAAATTTTATAATATAAATCTTTTTTATTTTGAGAGATTGGTAATTTTAATTTTTTATTTTTCTATTATAATTAATTATTCTTGTTAAAATAACACTAATTTATTAACTTTTTATAATTTTATTTTTTCCATATGATATATCATAGTTAAAGATAATTCTAATATCAAAAAAAATTAGTTAATTCTAATTAATGTTTCCGAAATCATTTCATATTTTACTTTTTTTATATATTTATTTATATTAGATTTGATTTTGTAAAATCTTATCTTTATCTTTGAAGAGATAGTTATAATTTATAATAACATAAGAGCTTGTATAAAAAAAATAATATTATTATGCCTGTAAGAAAATATTTTATTAACATTTAATTATAAAATTTTACCTAATAATTTAATTATAAGCAATACTTGCTTCTTTAAAAATTTTTCAGAAGAACATCAAGCAAGAATAAATTTCTAAGCAATTAAATTATATGAAATACAAGAAAAATTTAATAATTTAAAAATATTAATAACATTAATAAAAATAACAATCTTAAATTTTAAATTGTTTTAATAAAACTAAGAACATTTAGAAAAATGAATAATAACTTTAACTTCTATTAAAGATCTAGCAGAACAATAAAAAAAGGATAACATAATGATGAGAACCGTAATACAATAATAAATTAATTAGAACGACAATTTCAAAATAATAATAAACATATTCTGTTATTAAAAAAATTATATAAAATTATTAATATTACTAATTCTAATAAAGAAAATTTTATAAACTCAATTTATTTTTTTATCGAAATATATCTTTAATTTTCATCAAATAAAAATAGTAATGCCTCTTTTTGGATTATTTTTATATTTTACTTTAATATTTTAAATGTATAATTTATTGATTTTTTAATTATTTATTTTAGATTAGAAAAAAAATTTTTACTAAACTTGCTTTTACCTTTAAAAGGTAAAAAAACATATATTAAATTATAACTATAGTTTACTCATTAATCTTCAGTGTTTATTAATTTTCGTTTATATGATCCTATATATTATATTTATTAGATAAAAAATTTTAGTCTATTTTTTATAAAATAGAACAAAATAAAAAGAATAACAATCTAAACCCTCCTCTCATTTAATAAACTAAAATAAATATATAAATAAAAATATAAAATAAATATTTAAATATTTTTAAATAAAAATTTAAAAAAGAGTCATAAAAAAAAATTTTTTTAATTTATAAAATTATAAAATAAATTTATTATTTTTAAATAAAAATATAAAAACTATAAAATTTATTAAATTATAATAGAAAATAAATATTATTTTAATAAATTATTAAAATTATAAAATAAATATATTTAATTAAATAGAAAAACATATAAATTTTTTTAAAAAATATATAAGTGTATATAATAAAAAAAGTAATTTAATATAAAATTAAAATCAATAAAAGCTTATAATTTAAAGGTTAGAATAATTTCTTGATGAGGAATAAGTAGAAGTTCAAATCTTCTTGGGCTTAAAATATAATAAATAAATTATATAATAAAATAATTATTAGAATATAAAAATTAAATATAAAGATATTTTTTTATAAATAGTAATTAAAAAATTTTGTTTATTATTAACTACTGTGTAAAAAAAATAAACTATAAAACTTATAAAATCTTTAACCTAAAAAATTAGGTCTCACTTTGATTATTTTATAATAATTAAAATAAAAGCAAAAATTTTTTTCTTAATAAATTTGATCTTCTATCAAGGACTTTATAGCCTATTTTAATTTATATTTATATCGGAATGCGAAATAAAATTATTAATTATTTTATATTAATAATTATTTATATATTTATTATTAATAAATAAAATATTAAATTCAAAATAACTTCTAATATAACTAAATTAAAATAAATTAAAAACATATTTATAATAAAAATTAATGTACTTAATGAATATAATAAATCTTATGAATTTAATGAATTTAATGAATTTATTTAACATAAATTTTCTAATTATTTTATTTAAATTTTTTGTTTGCTTTTGTGTCGGTATATTACTATTTTTTACTGTATCTAAAGTACAGGTGCTACTATCCTTAAAAAAATTAATTATTAAAAGTTCTTTCTTTGAACTATGGCTTATTTTTTATCTGATTTATTTTTTATGTGTATTTACTACTCAATTTATCTTTGATTTGATCCTTTGAGATTATTTTATTTTAGATAATGGTTCATATGATATTAATTCCTCATCGAATTTATTTGAAAATAATTTAATTGAAGAAAATAATCAAATTAAAAATTCTTCAAGTGATACAACTTCTTCAACTAATTCCTCTAATTCAACTTCATCAAATAATCCAAAATCTAATAATTCTACTGAACAAACATCATCAACTAATTCTACATCTTCAACTAATTCTACATCTTCAGATAAAGATAAATCAGATTTAAATTTTATAGGTAAAGCTAGTGATGGTGCTATAATGACAGCCGCTGTTGCTGGAGGTTATAAAATCGCTCAAAAAGTACCGCATGTATCTTTAAAACTTGCAACTGTAGCTGGATCTGTATTGATAGGTGCTGGAGCTATTATTGCAAAAAATGTGGCTGGAAACTATAGCGAAGAATTAGGAAAAGATTTAGGAAAAGAATTTTTCTTTATATCTGTGGATAAAAATCTATCAAATCTATTTGATTTAACTGGTAATTCTGTTATAGATTTATTAAAAATGATACAATTTTTCCATCATATGCAAATCTATTTTTTAATTTTAATTATATATTATTTTATCCTTCTAAAACTAAAAGAATCTACAATAGAGCGTATATTAAAAATTTTACCTAAAAAATTAAAAGACATTATTATGAAATCAATAATTATTTTAAAAAAATCTGGTATAATATTTGTATATTGTTTAGTTATTTTATTAATTGCATCTATATTATTAGCAAATCATTACTTTGATTTGTTTTTTACAAATTTTGATATTAACATTGAAAAAATATATGAAATATATAAAAAAAAATAAAATATTAACCCCCCCACCAATAAAACTTTAATAAAATATGCTCAAAACCTTCCGAATTCCAAATTAATAATAAATATCTTATTAGAAATGTAAAAAAATCTTTATTAAATATAAAATATAATTAAACATAAATAATTAGATTAATAAAAAATACACAAAATTACTTTGATGAGGACTACAACGTTTGTAAACTCATACTAATCAATATAAAAAAAATAAAAAAGTGAATTATTATTAATATTCAATTTATCTTTGGGGAGTTATCTATTGATTTTTTGAGGAATGAATTTTATTTATTGTGGTTTTGATTGATTGGTTGGTGATGCTCCCCTCTTTCCAATTAATATTCGAATATAACTTAAAACAATTCTAAAATAAAACATAAAATTTAAAAAGAAATAAAAATTTAAAAATAAAAAAAAAAATTATTAAAAATAAAATTAAATAAATTTAAATAAGAAAAAATTATTTTTTATAATAGTAATATAAATAATAGTAATAAAAATTGTTTATTAATTAATTACAGTGTAAAAAAATAGAATTATAAAAAAGGAAAAAATCTTTAACCTAACTACTTAGATCTCACTTTAATTATTTTATAATAATTAAAATAAAAGCAAAATTTTTTTCTTAATAATTTTGATTTTTTATCAAGGATTTTATATTTATAGCCTATTTTATTTTTCATTCTATTAATCATAATAAAAAAAAACATTTCGATTATTACTTACTTATTACTAATTTGGATTATATAAACTTCAGTAATAGATTTTTCATGTAACTGTAGTTAATTATATTGATATAGAGGTAAAAATATAATAGAAATAATTAATAATTTGAAAAAAAAAATTTTTTATTTTTATTTTTAATATAGATATTATAAATAATAATAAAGATAAATTTTTAATTATTTTAACTGAATTAATCAGCAAATTATCTAATATATTTAAATGATCTGGTGGTACTTTATAATTAAAAAAATAAATATAAAACCAACTAATATAATAAATAAAATTATAAAGAATAAAATAAGTAAGAATAAAATTCTAAAAATTAAATTAATAAAGAAGAAAATTCTAAATAATAAAATAATGAGGAAGAAAATTTCAATAATAAAATATATTTTATAGTACCTGAATTTTTAATTATTAATGAATACTATTCCTAAATAAAAATTATGGGTTAATCAAAAAAAATAATACTAGCAATAAACTCTAATTCAAATGAAGAATTTATAAATATATTAAAAGAGGAAGATTTATTACAATGTATATTAAGTATAATAAATAAACCTTCTATTTTAAAAGATCTAATATTTATTGAAGATGGTGAAAATCCTCATCAGATGATTTAAATAAAAATTAAGTAAAAAAGAAATATAAAGTATGAAGAAAAGTATTAAAAAATTATTAAATGAAAAGGAAGAATTATCTGTTAGATTAATAAAATTTTAAGATATATCCTAAATATTAGTATTAAAAAAATGATTATATTTTTCTCAAATATGTATTGAATTTATTATTACTAATTCTAATTTAAATAAGTTAAAAGCTACTACTGTTTTAATATCTCCTTTTTAGTTTATAGGGCCTTATTAATTAATTCTGTAAAGGTATTGAATACTTTCACTGAAAAAAAAACATAAATATAGAAGAACTTAAAATTTTAATTAAAACATAAGATCTACTAGTAATAAAATTTAATAGAAGGGTTATATTTATGATATCACTTTATTATTTTTTTTATGTTATTTTTATAAAGTATTTTTAACAAAAATATTTAAATTAATATTGGAATTTTTTCTTCTATTTTTATGTGATTAATTATAAAAGATAAAATACCTAATTGGTTAATTTTATTATTAATTTATTTCACTATGCTTTGTATAATTATCTGAAGAATCGGACATAAATTCAAAAGTTTTAGTGTTGATATTATATTTAATATAGAAGCTATGATTCAAAATTTATTTTCTTCATTTTTTAATATTTAGTTAATTTTTGTTCTTACTATAGATATTTTTTATTAAAATATTTTTTAATTTGACTTATTTTTATTTATTTTAGAAAATATAGAATTATATATTTATCTTCTATAATATAAAAAAAGATAGTGTAAAAATTCCTAAATATATACTCAAATTTATTAAAATTTTATTAAAAATTTAGAATAAATGTGCTTGATTTAGATATATAGAATGATATTTAATATTTTATATTAAAAGTGTTTTTATTCTTTTTTTTTCTTAACTTTATTAATTATATTTTTATATAAAAATATGACTCTAATTTACAAAAAAAAAAAAAAAATATTAATAGAATTATGTTTTTAAATAGACTAAATTAGATTTATATAAATATAAATATAGATTAAGTAATTTATTATTAAATATTATTACTATTAAAGATAAAATTTTTATTTTACCTTTTGTTAACAATATTTTTGATAATGTTGAAAATCCGATCTTTTGAAATTAAGTTACAGATCTTTTTCGTTTCTTATTGTGTTAATTATTATGATTATCTTAAAATAATTTAATATTCTAATTTATTTTAAATGCTACTTCTACATCAAGGATTTGATTTCTATTTTATATATGATTTACTATATATTTTTATTATATTAGGAATATATATATAAATTAAAAAATTTTTACAATAATATAATATTCCGTATAAAAATATCTATGCTCAAAATGTTTTTTATTTTAGATTTGTTTTAATTACCATATTATCGATTTTTCGCTTAAAATTAAAAGACATAATTTCATATTTATATTACTATAAATTTTATTTTGTAGATTAATTTTATTTAAAATTAAGTATAATATAACTAAAGTTAACTAAATCAAAATTATAAAATTACAAATATAAACTATCAAAAAAGATAATAAATCAACTAATTAGATAGTTAACATTAATTTTATATTATTGATATATGTATAAATATTTGTCATTTTAGTATTATATAAAAATATATAAACATAAAATTTAAAATATAAATATTTATTTTATATAAATAAAAATACATATATATATGTATTTATAAGTATGTATAAATAAACTTTATACATGTTAGACGCTATCTTTTATTAAGATTTTTTCTTAAATATGTTATTAATAGCAGCAAAATATATTGGAGCAGGTTTAGCCACTATTGGATTAGCTGGAGCTGGAGTAAACAATATTTGCTCTCCTAATATGAAAATATTAGGTAATAAACTAACTCTAAACGGTAAAAGCCTTACAAACAAGGTCAATACCGTGGATAAAAAATATTCTGAAGTTTTTTTACCCTGATTGGCAGGATTTTTTGAAGGTGATGGTATAATATTATGTTATGTTGATAAAGCAAAAGGTTATAAATTTAAATTTAGAACAAGAGTAATAATAAAATTGTCTCAAAAATCTAATAAAGTATTAGAAGAGATAAAAAAAGATTTGCAATTAGGAAATATCATTTTAAATAAAAGAAATGATAATAAATTTAATTCTTTTGAATTAGTTATAGCTAATCAAGAAGATGTATTATTGTTTATAAATCTTATTACACCTTATGTTAGATTTAAAAAGATTCAATTAGAAATTGCAATAAAAATATTAACAAATAGAAAAACAATTTCATCTGAAAAAGATGTCTTACAATTAGCTAAATTAGCTGATTCTTTAAGTATATTAAATACAAGAACTAATAATGACGGTAAAAAATATACTACATTGATTAAAGAATATTTTAATCTGTAACGACTGATTAAATATTTTAAAAACTTATTACTGTACATATGTACAAAAAGGTAAACACAAACTATTTATGAAAAAGAAATTAATTTCTTTTAAACGGTTAGTATCTAAGTAATTAGTTATTTAAATTAAAATGTTAAATAATTAGTTATAAGATAAAGGTATAGTCTAATCTGTAAGGAAACTTACAGGCTATTGAGGTATCGGAGTTGTTTTCTCTGGACTAATACTAGCAACATCTAGAAATCCTGCATTAAGACCTCAACTTTTCAATTATGCCATATTAGGTTTCGCTTTGGCTGAAGCTACTGGTTTATTCTGTTTAATGATTGCCTTCTTATTACTTTATTCTTAGATAATATAAAAAAAATATATTTATTAACCCCCTCAAAAAATATTTAAATGTTTAGTACTTTAAAATAATATTTTATTTAGTATATTTTAATCTAAATTATTTTTAACTTTTGATAAATGATTTTTTATTTTTATATTATAAAAATAAACTAAATTATATTAACTTTTTAATTTAATAAATAATTAATATTAAAATTATGTTAGTTATAAAAAAATGTATTTTAAAAATATTTTATTATTATAATAATATTTATTATAATAAATATAATCATAAAAAAATATTAAATTATTGTATTTATATTATAAATATAATATATATAAATATAAATATTAAATTTAAAATATATATTAGTTTTTCTTATTACATTTCTATTATTTATAATATTATAAATAGTTAAATTTTTATTAAAAAATTTTAACATGTAACTAATTAACATTTATAAAAATAATTTTTTTTATTAAACATTATGTTGTATAGAAAATAAAACGTATGTATATTATTAAACATTAATGGAATGTTAATTACCGTAATAAAGTTCTTTCTAGAAAATTTATAAAAAAATAAATTTGCTTTAATACGGCTTAAAAACTCTTTTGATCTTTTTAAAGTTAAAAAGATATAAAATTAAAAATCAAAAAAAAAAACATAACAAATAAAATAAAACAAAAAATAACAAGTTATTTATCTAAAATGATTCAAGTAGATAAAAAAAATAGTTTTAAAGTAAATAATAATATAAACTTAAATTCTAAATTTAATTTTGTAAAGAATAATTCTTTAAATAAAGAATTAATAAATTTAAATAATTATAACATTGAAAACAAAAACAAAATAATACAAAAAAAATCAAATTATTTCAATTCATATATAAAAACAAAACAAAATAAAGAATTAATAAAAATTAAAACTATAGCAGAAAATTTAAAAACAACCCCTTTGAATATATCTAAAAACTTAAAACAAAATTTTAATTATAAAATAAATTATAAATTAAAATCAATAAAAAATATTATAAATAATTTAAAAAATTTTAATAATGATTTAAATTCATATTTAAAATCAAAGGGTTTAAGTTCTCATTTTTTTAATAAAAAATTTTCTCAAAATTTAGATCTTAAAAAAGAATTGGTAATAAAACAAAAAAATTTTAATTCAATTAAACCTAATATTCTAGAAAAAAAAAATTTAAATTCAAAAATAATCTTACAAAATAAAAATAAAGAAAAAATAAATAAAGAATTAATACAAACAAAAAAAATAATTATAAAAACAGAATCTAATAATGTGTTTTTTAATAATATTAAAACATTATTAATACTATTAAAAATAGTAAAAAATATAAAAGATCTAGAAAAACATAATAGCAGTAATAATTTAGTTAAATTTTCTAATATGGAAATAAATAGTAATTATAGAAATAATATTAATCCTATTAATGAAAATAACGAAGCTAATAATTCTATTATTTATTTTACAAAAAAATTTAAAAATGAAGAAAATAAAAAAATAAAAAATATATTAGAATCTAAAACTTCTTATTTAACTAAAAAGAAAAAAATTAATATTCAAAAAAATATTAGATACTATATTAACTCAAAAACTAATTTTAGCAGCAAATTATCTAAAATTTTTAGTATAACTAATAATTATAATTATAATAAATTTAATCAATTAAATAACTTAATAAGAGAAAATATTTATGAATTTTTACGTAATTCTTTTCTTTCTATGTCTTGCCTAATTAGTAAACCTGTTTTTGTAATTACTCCTGATAAACTTATTATTAAAATTTTTTACTTTTTATTTAAAAAAGAAAGTATTATAAAATATACTAATACTAAAACTAAATCTTCTTTTTTAAATTTTAAAAATAGTAAAAAATTACAAATTATATGTAATATTTTAACTCGTTTTTTAAGAAAATCTATTGAATTAGAATTAGTCAGATTATATTATCCTTATTATAACAGTAATATTTTAGTTAATTTTATTGGAATGTATATTAACAAAATTAAACTAAGAAAAATAGTAAGAAAATTTATACGAAAGGCAGTTAATAATCAATCTACTAAAATTATTAAATTTAATAATAATTCTTTACCTTCTGAATTAGCTGGTATTAAAATTAAAATAGCTGGACGTTTATTGACACAAAGGGTTATACCTCGAAAAACAGTAAAAGTTATTAAAAGAGGAGCTTTAGCTAATACTAAAGCTATGTTTGTTGAAACTGCTAGATTTACTAATAAAAATAAAAGAGGAGCTTTTAGTATTACAATATCAATAGGTCATAAATTAAGAGTTCATTAATTTATATTATTTATATCTAACTTATTTATATTCTTTAAAATATTCAATAGATAAAAAATTTTTTTATATGAAATAATTTATATATTTCATTTTCATATTTACTTTTTAATTGTTAAAAAACTTAATTATAAAATTTTTAAACCCCTTCGACTAATTTATCTAATTTTAAAGTAAAGAATCTTCATTTTTTTTTATTTATTTTATTATTTATTATTATAAATTTAGTTGAAGCAGTTAAAATTTCACCAGATTCATTAAAAATCTAAGAAGTTATAATAAAAATAGTGAAATAATAAGGAATAATTTAATTTTTTATAGTTATAAATTTTAAATTCATTTTTATATTTTTTTTCAATATCAATAGTTATAATTGTAAATTTATTAATTATTATATTTTTATTTTGATTTTTTATACTTTTTTAATATGCAGTTTCTAATTATCTTTTCTATTTTATAATTACTTTCTAATAATAAAATTATAATTTAATTATATCAAAATTTTAATCCTATATAAAAATATAATAATATTACTATTTAAAAACACAATATTTATAAAGGATGATCCTAATAGATTTTTTTAGTAGATAAATATAAATAAATATAATATTATAAATAAAATTATTAAATTTTTTTATCATTACATCTAATTAAAAAAATTTTTTTTAAATAAAAATATATTAGTTCAATTTAAATATTAATTATATTATTTAATATATTAACTTGGTAAAATTTATTTTTAATTATTTTTAATTATTTTTAATTATTTTTAATTATTTTTAAAAAATACGTAAGGTATATTACCATTATATTACTTTTTATAAGTCATTTAAGTTAATAAATTAATTAAAATATTATATGTGTATAAGTGTAATACACATATAAAAAAATTATTTTTATAGTTAAAATATAATATAAAAGCTTATAATTTAAAAGTTAGAATAATTTCTTGATGAGGAATAAGTAGAAGTTCAAATCTTCTTGGGTAAAAATTCAATTCAAAAATTCAAAAATTTAAAAGCTAAACGAATAAAATCAATACAGTTTTTTTTGATTTTAAATTTAATTAATTATTTAAGAAATTCAATATAAGTTTTAATTAAAAAAAGTTTGTTTGTTTTTTTTTGAAATGAATACTTTTTGAAAAAAGTTTCGTTTTTTGAAAATGGATATAAAATAGAAAAGTTTCGTTTTTTGAAATAATCCTTCTTTCAAAAAACGTGTTATGTCATCAAATTTTAATTAATTAATTAATTAATTAATTAATTATAAATATAATCAACTTATTTTTATCATTTTTATCTTTTTTATCTTTTTTATCATTTTTATCTTTTTTATCATTTTAATATTAAATCTTAAATATTAAAATTTTATTTATATTTAATATTTAAAAAGAATAGAGTTTCTAATTCTCTTCCTCTTTCTCTTTCTCTTTTTTTAATATATCAGAAAGAGGTCCATTTTTCTTCCTTCTAATTCTTTAATTATAGAAAATTCCTAATTCTATCTTAATTATTAAATATTAAATACTTAATATTAGGTTCTAATTATAGAAATTTCTTAATGTATTTTAGATGTGTATAAAAAATCGGATGATATGTTACATTACATTAACCTTTTTAAGTTTTAAAAATATAAAATTCAGATAAGAATATAAAATTATAAAATTATAAAATCATGTTATAAAATTATAAAATTATGTTGTGTTATAATATATTATGTTATAAAATTATATCATAATATACTATAAACTTGAATTTTGCTTAATTTGAAAATTATATAAATTAGGTATTTTATGGTTAAACCTACTAGAGATTTAACAATCTCTTTTCTAGAGCCTTTTAAAATTCAGTATATCTCTTATCTGTACTGATAATTCTCATTGAGAACAGGCTAAAAAATTATGAAAACTTTTTTTTTAAATGAAACAAAAATTTAACAGTGTTTGATTATGACTAAAAAGGATATGACTGGGAATTAAAAAAGGTTGGTCTGTAGAAATCTTACCTACCCCCGTAACTATTTTTTTAAGTAATCCTATTATTAGAGTTCTCCGAGTTATAGGTGGTATTTCAGTTTTGATAGTTGTTTTTAAGAAGCATGTATTTTTTATTCCTCCTTTTGACTTTTTTATCATTTTATTTGCCTTTTTACACTTTTTACAAATAATTATTGTTTTTATAATAAAAATATGTTATGGAATTAAAAAATTGGTATGTAATAAAAAAGATTTTGAAGTAAGAAACTCTCCATTAGATAGATTTGCCACTCAAATTGCCCGTATACTTTATTGTGCTAAAGTAGGTTGTAGTGTGACGGGAGGTACTGCTACTGTCATTGCTACTGGAGCTTCTTTTGATTTGGTATTAGAATCTTCTGGTAGAGAAAAGGTCTTTATTCCCTTTATAGGAAATTTATATAAAAAAGTCTTTGGAGAGCCACTACCAAATTTAGATAAGCGATTGGGTGAAATGACAAAACCAGAATCTACAAAAGATCTTACAAGTGAAACTACAAGTACACCTCTTATTTCTTCCGCAAAAATGCATGAGGCTATTGAAAAATATAAAAATTTAAGTGATAGTGAAAAACTAGAATTCTTAGATAAAATCAATAAGGAAATCATGCAAAATAAAAATGAAGAAGTGTTTTTTAAGAAATAACATACAATATACAACATTATTCTTTTTAAATTTTATACAATTTTAAATAATCATATAAACCCCCTCAATAAAATTTAATCTGATTTAATCTGATTTAATATTATTTTTTCTAATCTAATTTAATTTAATTTTTTTAATTTTAATATTAATATAACAAAGGATTTAATTTAATTTAATTAATTAATTAATTAATTAATTAATTTTTAATGAGTGTAAATTTATTGAATTTAATGAATTTATTGAATTTAGGGATTAAAAAATGTAATAAAAGAGTAATTGAATAAAAAAAAAGCTTATAATTTAAAGGTTAGAATAATTTCTTGATGAGGAATAAGTAGAAGTTCAAATCTTCTTGGGCTTAAAATATAATAAATAAATTATATAATAAAATAATTATTAGAATATAAAAATTAAATATAAGATATTTTTTATAGATAGTAATTAAAAAATTTTGTTTATTATTAACTACTGTGTAAAAAAAAAATAAACTATAAAACTTATAAAATCTTTAACCTAAAAAATTAGGTCTCACTTTGATTATTTTATAATAATTAAAATAAAAGCAAAAATTTTTTTTTATAATTTTGATTTTCTATCAAGGACTTTATAGCCAATTTTAATTTATTTTTATATTATATTGGAAAATAAAATCATTATTTTATTTATTATTAATAATTAAATTATATAATTTAATTATTATAAGAAATAATAAAAAAACTTTTAATATAAAAAAAATTAAGATTAATTAAAACATATTTATAATTAATTTATTTTAATGAGAATATTAAAAAAACATGTATTACTTAGATTGGTGAATTCTTATTTAGTAGATTCACCTCAACCAGCTAATATTTCTTATTTTTGAAATTTTGGTTCTTTACTTGGATTTTGCCTTGTAATACAAATATTAACTGGAGCATTCCTTGCGATGAAATAAAGTGCGTTGCAAAAAAATTTTACTATATGCTGGAAACTCCTAAAGCTTTTAGTACCTTTTTAAAAAGGTAAAAATCTATAAGATATAACAAAGGACAATCAGCAGGAAACAAAAGAAATATATAAAATATACCAATAAATATACTAAGATACTGAATATATACGGTTCCTAAATTTCTCTTTTGAATCCTCAGAGACTATACGTGAAACATATAATTTATATATTTTAATTTAAATTTTTATACTTAAATTATTTAATTATAAGATAATGAAGATATAGTCCAACATTAATTGAAAATTTAATGATTTTTAGTCGATTCTAAATAAATTTAAATTTATTAAAAATTTTATTTTATTAAAAATAAAATTAAACAAATTAAATTTTGATAATATAAAATATTATAGTCAATTAAATAAAAATACAATATTATCTACTTTAAATCCTTGATGAATTACTGGATTTTTTGAAGCAGAATCTAGTTTTTCCATGAGTATTCAAAAGTCTAAAACTTCCATTATAGGTTGAACTATCTCTCCTTGTTTTATTATTACTTTACATAAATAAAATTTTAAGTTATTAAAAGCCATTAAAAATTTTTTTAATAATTTAGGAAAAATTACTATTAGAGATAATTTTGCAGTTTATCGTATAATAAATAAAAATGAATTATTAGTAATTATTGAACATTTTAAAAAATATCCATTATATACCTCAAAAATGATAAATTTTACATATTTTTGTAAAATTTTAGATCTTATTAATTCTAAAGTTCATATTAATCTTAATGGATTTTTAAAATTAGTGTCTTTAATTAATAAATTAAATAAACCAATATCTAGTTCTGTATTAAGTAATTTATCAAAATTAGGAATTTTACCTAATGTAGAATTTGAATCTCCTATATTAAATTTAAATCCTAATTTAAATCCTTTTTGAATTTCAGGATTTATTGCAGGAGAAGGTTCATTTACATATTTAACAAGAAGTCGTAAAAATTATCAAATGAAAATTATTAAAGATTATACATTAGTAATGGAAGTATCTCAAAATAGTAAAGATTGATTTATTCTAACTTCTATTCAAAAATATTTTCAAGTAGGGAAAATATATAATGAAACTCGTGGTATTACTAAATTTAGATTAGTTGTAAAAGAGGAAATAATTAATAAATTAATACCCCCTTTTCTTAATTATCCTCTTGAAGGTCCTAAATTATTACAATATTCTATTTGAATTAAAATTGTAAAAATGTTAGTTGAAGAACCTATAAAAACTTTAGAAAGAGATAATAAAATATATAATTTAATAAAAAAATTATCAAATTTATAAGTTATAGATATTTATATTTATAGAATCGAAAAAAAATGGCATTATTGTCCAAATGTGGATTTCGCTTTTTCATCTGTGGAACATATTTAATCATGATGTGTTCTTTAAATCAAGCTATATGCTGGAAACTTCTAAAGCCTTAAGTACATTTAAACACCTTTCTCCAAGTTTTTAGCTAATTCAAGAACAAAGGTAAAATTTACGTTAAAATCTTAATGGATATTACAATGAACAATCAGCAGAAAACTAAATGATTAATTTAATTAAAGTAGGATTCTCAGAGGCTATACGCTTGACACTTTAAATCTAAAAGGTGATGATATAGTCCAGTTTTGGTTGAAAATTCAAGAGTTAAGGTCTACTGCCTATGTTCCTTAATATTCCAGAGGAACATTAAAATGGGAATTTATAGACTTTCCGCTATTTCTCCGCTTTTTTTTTTAAGAAGCAAAGACAAATAACTCGAACAAAATTGATTTTAAGGAACAATCCTCTTTCTTTAATTGATTAACAGGATTCACCGATGCTGAGGGCAACTTTTTAATTAGTTTAGATAAAGGTTATATTAGATTTAGATTTAAAATATCAATACATATTGATATTTTTGAAGCTTTAAATACTATAAAATCTATATTAAACGTAGGTAGTGTTACAAGGGATAAAGATAGAAATTATTGCTCTTTTGTTGTACAAAATTTTTCAGATGTTAGAGATTTAATATGTCCTATTTTTGAAAAATTTCCTTTTTTAACTAGTAAAAGATTAGATTTTCAATATTTTCATAAAGCTGTTTTAATTAAAAATAAAAATACAAATAATCTGTCTAATACTGATAAAGAAAGAATAATTTTGCTTAAAAACGGTATGAATTCTAAAAGAGAGATATTCACAAGTTATTTTATAAATTCTCAAATTAATGTAAATCCTGATTGGTTTATAGGATTCCTGGAAGGTGATGGTACTTTCGGAATTAAAACAGGATCTTCTATCTATTTTCAATTAGCTCAAAAATTACTAGTGTGGAAAGCTTAAATGCTATAATTACTTTTTTAACTTCCTTAAAATCTAATGCTTTTTTTGAAAAAAATAGTAAAATATTACCTTTAAATGTAGTAAGTACAATTAATAGTAAAACAAATGTAGTATCATTAGTTATTAGTAGCGTAGATGCTCTTTACTATTATATTTTACCTTTATTAGATACATGTAAAATGTATACCTTCAAAGTTATGGATTATAAGTTATGAAGAATAGCTTTAATATTAAAAATACACGGGTACTATTACTTACCAGAAGGTAAAACTTTATTTCTGGATATTTCAAATTTACTAAATAAAAGAAATAGTACAGGATCTCTTAAGGATATAGATTCAATTATAGCTGATATATTTAATAAATATCAGGCTATATTATTAAATAAACCTCCATTTAATGTAGATGACTATATATGTAGATAATGTTAGAAAAATTAGATTAGAAAATAAGTCTTATCTACCTAAAACTATATATATTTACGAAAACGGAAAACTAATAAAAGGAGCTCCTTTTGATTCATTTAGTTCAGCACATAAAGCATTAGGCTTGAAATCTACAAGTAATACTTGCAATAGATACTTAGATACTAATAGATTATATAAATCTAAATTTACTTTTACATCTAAACCTGTAACAACATCTTAAGAAACATAAACAGGTGATCAATATTGATGTAAACTTTGAATGGTCATCCAACAAAGAGGCAAAAGACTTAAATATCTTGGATTATGAGAGCGTCAATATTTTCGTTATGTTTTTATTTGTATTAGAGCAACTTAAAAACAAATTAGTAGAAAAAAATATAAATAATCATTTATCTACTAATAATTCTAAAGAATTATCAAATAGTCTTAAACAAACTTTACCTAAAGCATCTAGACAATTTATTGAATGATTTTTAGGTTTTACAGTTTATATTTATGAATGCGAAGTGGATAAAATGAAAGAAGTAAAAGGTTCTCTTTTTTCTACTTATGGACATGAAATGTTAGGTTTAAGACGAGAGTTATAGGGATATATATAGATACAGGAAAAAAATATAAAAATAAATATATATTTTCATCTATACCGTTAACTAATGATAATTAAATATTAATAGAATATATTAATATGAGTAAAATATTGACACTGACTCAATCGATCAACGAAGATCATGAGAGATGTTAATAATGGATGAATATTGAGATATACACATGCCAACGTAGCCTCATTTTTCTTCATTTTTGTGTACGCTCAATGTTATAATATTTATTTAAATCTATTTTTTATTCTATTTTTTAAATTAAAATTTTCTCTTTTTAAAAAAATGAAGGATAAATTTTTAGATATATTTAGACCTTCTTTCCCTAATACTTTAAATATTTCTATTAATAAAAATGTAAATAATGAATCAAAATTAAAATTTGATAATAATTTTATTCAATGATTTATTGGTTTTACTGATGCAGAAGGATGTTTTTTAATAAATATTAGAAATAATAAAGAAGTACATTTTGTATTTAAAATTACTTTGCATATTGATGATATTGCTGTTTTATATATTATTAGAGATAAATTAGGTATAGGAATAGTATCAATAGAAGGAAAAAGTTGTAGTTTTAGAATTCATTCTTTCCAAGTAATAGTTGATATTTTATTACCAATTTTTGATAAATATCCTTTATTAACACATAAACAATTAAACTATAGAGATTGGAAAAAAGCAATATTATTAAAAAATATATCTAAAAAAAATAGCTGATCTTTAAATATAGATACATTTAATAAAATATTAAATATTAAGAAAGGTATGAATAATCTTAGAACTAATTTTAATGATTATATTATCTCTAGTGATATGATATCAAAAAATTGGTTAGTTGGTTTTGTTGAGGGAGATGGAACTTTTTATTTTAGTAATTCAACAGCAGTATTTGGAATAACTCAAAAAGATAAACAAATACTAGAAGCAATATCTATTTTTTTAAAAGATATTAAACTTTTACCTCCTTATTTTGATTTAGTTACTCCTAATAAGCCTAATTGTATAATTAAAAACAATAAAGTAGCTTATCAATTATTAGTTACAGATATTGATGTTCTTTTTCAATATATACAGCCATTCTTTAGTGAACTATCATTTTATAGTAGAAAAAATATAGATTTTAATATTTGAAGTTTAGGTTTATACTTAATAATATATGGTTATTATAATATACCTAAAGGTAAAGAATTGTTATTAAAATTATCTAATAATATGAATTCAAAAAGATATTTCTCAAATCTTAGTGATTTTTTGGATATTAAAGAAATTGAAAATCTTTTTAATATAGATCCTCCTTTTGATATACATACAAGAAAAAGTCATTTTTTTTTAGCTAAAGAACATGCTCTAAGAAAAGGGAGTAGAAAAGGATTTAAAGTATGCATATATAAAAATGGAAAACAAATTAAAGGCTCTCCTGATCTATAGTTATAGATCAGGTGGAAAAGCTATTGGTTTAAATTCAGTGTCTTCTATAAAAAATTATATTGATACTAAAAAAATTTTTAAAGATGGTTATACTTTTTATTCTAATCTAATTAATTCAGAAAAATTACAGTTTAAAGATAAAAAATAGATTTTAATAATAATATTATAAGTAATATTTAAACCATATATTTTATATGGAAAATGTTAGTGGGCCTGTTTATATTTATTTCTACTAAATTTTATAAACAGCAATTAGCTATATGCTGGAAACTCCTTTGATATATCAATACTAATATATATTAATATATCAGTGAAAATTTGAAAAAAATAGGATAATCAGCAGGGAAGTTTTTTAATTAATAATATAAAAAAAAATTCTATTGAATTTTAATAATAATAAATATAAATATTAATATTAAACCCCTCAACGATCACACGCTAATATTCCTTAATAATCTAAATTATTTAAGAAAGTAGTTTAATTTTATATTATTTATTGAAATATGATATGATCTAATCTATATAAAAATTTTATAGGTTGCATGTAGGAAGAGGAATATATTACGGAAGCTATCATTCACCTAGAACATTGGTTTGGACTATAGGTGTTATAATTCTTGTTCTTATGATGGCTATAAAGTTGTGGCCAAATTCAAATTTAGTTAATAAAGAAATATATAAAGATATAATAAATTATTCTGGTTTATTGCCTTTTAATAGGGCTAGAACTAGAGCAATATTACGTATTGGTCCTCATAATATAGATGTATTATCAATAATTGTATGCGGTATTCTTGGAGATTGGTGGGCTGAAAGTATTAAAGGCATAATTTTACCTAGTGTACGATTTAATATTGAACAATGCGTTAAAAATTCAGCGTACATACATAACCTTAGTATGTTAATGTTTGAACTAGGTTATTGTTCTAGTTTTATACCAAAATTGGTAAAAAAATCTGAAGGGATTAATGATAAAAGAAAAGATAACAGTGTAACACGTTACAATTATAGATTAACATTGTTTACATTTACAAGTTTACATTGAATATATGAAGGATTTTATCATAAAGTAAATAATGTCACTGTAAAAAAAATACCAATATGAATAGGAGAATATATAACACCTATAGGTTTAGCGCATTGAATTATGCAAGATGGTTCTCGTCAAAAAGGGCAAGGTATTACTCTTGCAACATATAGTTTTACTGAACAAGAATGTATTTTATTAGCTAAAATTTTAAGTAATAAATTTAATTTAAAAACTAGTGTTATAAAATCTGGATTTGATAATCAATGAAAAATTAGCGTAAAAAAAGAATCAATGAAATTATTAGTCTCTATTGTAAAGGAACACGTTGTACTTGAAATGCATTATAAATTAGCGGATTATATTTAATTATTAACTATATTGAAAGTTCTATCGTATAGAGTATATGCAATATGTATTTAAAAATATACTATTATTTTTAAAATAACGATAGTATGCCTAGACATAGGTATAGAATAAGAATTAATTTACAAATTTTTATTTAGCTATGAAGGTGAAAACGGTTAAAGAAGTACTACAGCTTCCAGACCGTCGGTTGAATACACAATCGCTACAGACTGGGTCACCTTTGGATACCTGAAATGTTGGTGTTTAATGTACAGTCGAAAGTTCCTATTTTTTAATTTTCGATACTCTAGGTGATAAATACTAAAAATAAATGACTTATTTTTAATTAATATTTAGATAGATTATAGAAGCGCTATTTTGTAGTGTATATAATAGTTAGCCGGAACTAATTTGACAGCTTTCTTGGGTTATGTTTTACCTGTCAAGCAATCTGGGAAATTGCTTAATTGGGTTTAACTATCAAACTCCGGGGACCCCCTAAAGCTTCTGATACCAAGCTTTTGTCGAAAGACAATCAGTAGAGGAAGTAATCACTCCTGGATGGTAACAAGTCAGAAGATTAATTGAAAAATAAATGGGATATCGCGGATCTAAATCAGACTATTACACACAAATAGTCTGTAAAAGAGCAACGAGTAGATGGTAGTTATCACAATTTATTGTGTTTAAGGTATACTCTAATGGGTTTCGAAAGAAACTATCCAATCAGAATCCCTTCTAAGCAAGCAAATAAAATAGACATGGATTCGATAGATTTAAATAGATTTACCTACATAATCTTAATATTTTAAATCTAAAATCTCGTTTATATTTGTAGGATAAATCTGATCGCCATGTATGGTCAAATGTCATATTGAGCTGCTACAGTTATTACTAATCTATTTTCAGCTATACCTTTTTTTGGACAAGATCTAGTAGAATTTATATTGGGTGGGTTTTCAGTATCTAATGCTACACTTAATAGATTCTTCTCTTTACATTATTTATTACCATTTTTATTAGCTGCTTTAGTAGTAGCACATCTAATGGCTCTTCATGAAGGGCTTTTATATATATAATGTATATAAAAAAATCAAGCTATATGCTGGAACATCCTAAAACTTAATCTACGCTATATTTATCGTAATAATGATTAAGATGTAAAATACAAGGGACAATCAGCAGGAAACCAAATTATGATTTTTATTATAAAATTAGGATCTTCAGAGACTAAACGCTTGATATCCGCTTTAGGAAATAAAAAGTATGTTTTAATAACTAATAGGATAAAGATATAGTCCTAATTTATTATGAAAAAATTATTCTGGATAATATTACAATTAGATGTTTATAAATTTTCTTTAAAAAATTGATTTAAAGATAAAATATTTTACATTTTTTATTTTTAACTAAATCTTTTCATTCTAGAAAAATAAATTTAAAAAGAAGATTAAGTAAAGCAGAAAGATCTAGTTTTACTTTATATGATTTATTAAAGCAAGTTTTATTAGGTAATCTTCTTGGATATGTTTACATGCGAAGATTTTCCGAAAAAGATAATGCAAGAACTATTTTTATAAAAAGATATAAAAATGCTGAGTATTTATTACATTTATATGGTTTATTCTAACAATTTTTATTAACTCCTCCTTCAGTAACAACAATCGTCGATAAAAATACTAAAAAACTAGATATAATCTAAGTTTTGCTACATTAGCTCTTCCTTGCTTTAATGAATTATATGACTCTTTTTATTTAAAAGGTAAAAAAATTGTTCCAAAAAATATTGAAAAGGATTTAACTCCTATAAGTTTATCTTATTGAATTATGGTTGACGGGGTGTTACACAGGAAGTGGTTTAAAATTACATACTAATACGTTTAATCCAGATGAATTGAATTTATTAGTTAAATCTTTAGATAAAAAGTTTTCTATTAAACTTACCATTCAGAAATTGGCCAAAGAAAACCAGAAAACTTTTGACATCTCAAAAATTTTACCTTTTTTTTTATAGATTTAGTTAAAAATTATATGCATATTAGTAAGATATATGAATAAAATGAAATTCCATAATAAAATATGCTTCATGAACATGGATCTAATAACCCAAATGGAATTACCTCTAATGGAGATAGATTCTCAATGCATCCTTATTTTACTTTTAAAGATCTTGTAACTATTTTCTTATTTTTACTTTTATTATCAGTAGTTGTTTTCTATTGTCCTAACTATCTAGGTCAAAATTTATGGCCTAATATAATTCTATTAATAGTATACATTATATTTATATGTGCTATATGCTGGAAGTATATACTATATTATTATTATTTTAATAATAATATAGTTAAAATTTATAATAAAACTATAAATATAAGTGATTTATTTTTAATAAATTTTTTTCGTAAATATATTATATCTATAATAAATCCCGTTATAGTAAAATATTATTATAAAATATATAATCAGCAGATAACCAAGATAATAAATAATAAATATCTTTTTTTTTATATTTATATTTTATATTTATTAATAAATTTAGATTATTTTTATTTATTACTAGTAGGAATTTCAGAGACTACACGCACACAACAAAATAATATAATAAATAACATAACTTCTAAAGAATTATCTAATAAAAATTATAATAATATTATAACTGATAATCATAACAATGAAATCAGTTTAGAATTTAAACAGTGATTTTCAGGTTTAACTGATGGGGATGGATATATTTATGTTAATAAAAAAGGCCATATAGGTTTTGAATTAACATTACCTGCAGAGGATGAAAAAGTTCTACGTATTATACAAAATAAATTTGGTGGAAATGTACATGCTAGAAGTGGTCTAAAAGCTGTTCGTTATCGAACTCAAAGACATAATGTTATTTATAAAATAATTAATTGTTTAAATGGTTTAGTTATAAATAATATTAGATTAGTTCAATTACATAAAGCTTGTTTAGCTTTAAATATACCAATTAAAGATCCTGTATTACCTACTATTAATTCAGCTTATATTAGTGGTTTATTAGATTCAGATGGTACTATTAATATTTATAAATCATTTTATAATGAAACATATAGATATCAATTAACCATTAGTATTACAAATAAAAGTCGTTGTAATATTGAATTTTTATTAAATGTAATAGGTGGTAATATATATTTTGATAAATCTGTAAATGGTTATTATAAATGGAAAGCTAATTCTAAATTATTACATTTAAAATTATATGATTATTTTCTAAAATTTCCACCTAAAACTATAAAATCACATAGAACTTTTTTAATAAAAGAATTTCATGAATTAAATTTTACAAAAGTTTATTTAGATGATAATAAATTATCTATGAAATATAAAATATGAAAAAATTTTAAAGTTAGATGAAATAATAAAAATTAGTTATATTTATTATGTTTATTTTTAATTAACTAGTTAATTAAAAGATTTTTTATAATTTATACTATTTTTAATTATAAAAAGTTTTTAAGAAGATATAGTCCACTAAATAATACAATTTATTTATCTTTATTAAACTAAAGGTTTTTTATAGGTAATCAAAGATATATTTATATAAAGAAATTTTTCCTTTAAACCTAAATTTAGAATTGAAATTTTAGTTAGATCTTAGTTACTATAATTACAATAATAATTTAATATAGATAAGTATTACATTATATTATTATTGCCTTTGTATCCTGACACCTATAGAATAGATTTTTTTATGTCCTCTATAAATCCTTGGTTTGTAACGGGATTACTAGAGGGTGAAGGTTCCTTTTATGCTAGTAAAGATAATAGGAAGATTACTACTGTCAATACAGCATTTAGAATTGAAATGTTAGACAGAGATTATGCTTTATTATTATAAATACAAAGTTTCTTTAATTGTGTTTATATAATCTTTAACCTAAGTAGAAATACTCGTATTTACATTGTTTCAAATGTTAATAAAAATTTTAATTAGATACTTCTACTTTTTAATTTTCCTTAAAGAGGAACCAAATATTTAGACTATTTAGATTAATAAAAAATAATTTATCTTTTATTAGAAAATAGAACTCTAGATAAGAGTAAATAAAATATAAAAACTAAAAAAGTAGAGACTATATTAAGCATTATTAATAATATGAATAATAATAGAGTTTTTAAGACTCAGTTTATTCCTACTCATCTTACAAATATTCCTTTAAATCCTCATTATCTTTAAGGTTTCATTGAAGGGTCATTTAAATCCTCATTATCTTTAAGATTTCATTGAAGGTGAGGGGTCATTAATTGTTGAATTAACTGGTTTAAGAAAATATAGAATTAATATTTCTATCGATCAACATAAAAATAATCTTTTTTATTAGAGTCACTTAAATCTATCTTAAATATTGAATCTTCTTTAGTATTAAGTAAAAATACCGAAGTATTAAAATTAGCTAAATCAGGTTATAAATATTTCAAAACATTCTTAATACCTTTCTTTATAAAATATCCTCTTCATGATTATAAATTAATTCAACTATATAAAATATTATTAATATTAATTTTAAAGGATTTTTCAAATATAACTGAAAAGAAAGTATTTGGAAAAATAATAGTAATAAAAATATTACTATAGATATGATTAGGGATTTATATCCAAAAATATCTCCTGTAAAAACAACTCATAATGCTATAACAATAATAGTAGAAAACCATTTAGATACTAAGGATAAAATAACTATAAAAATATATAGTTCTATAAAGGATAAAGGAGTGTGCTAAGGATATGAAAATATCTCCTAAAACAATTACTAAATACTTAAATACAGGTATATTTTATAGTAATTATATTTTTAAAACAAATTAAATTGTATTATTTATTGCATACAGACAATTACATTCAAGCTGATCCTATGGTAACACCTGGTTCGATAAATATTCCATTTATTTATAAAGAAAAAATTATAGAGTTTAATAGTGATAATAATACTAAAGAAGAAATATTATTAAAATTAAAGAAATCAGAAGATTTATTTTTTAATAATCAACTTTCAAATAATATTGATTACCAATTAGAAGAACATAAATTTAATCAAATAGTACAAGGTATTTTTCAAACAAATGGTCATATTGGAGGTTATTTTACAAGTAAAAAAGATTTAAATTTTATACCTTTAGTTTATATTTCTCAAAATGCTACTAATGAATCGATTAATTTTTTTAAAAAGTTAAATAAATTATTTGATAATCAAATGAACTATCAAATATCTTTAACAAGTAATAATAATTATCAAATAAGATTACAATCTAGAGATTTTGATTTTATTGTTAATAAATTTATACCTTATTTTTTTAATTTACAGAGTGATAATTATTTAAAATTAATTTTCTTAAAAAAAATATATTTATTACTATTATTAAAAAAAGAGTTAGAGTCAAAATTAATGAGCCCAAAACAAAATGCCCTTAATATGTCAAAATCAATAAACGAATTAGTAGTAAGCAAAGAAAATAACCATAATATAGATATCTTAAAATTTAAAATTATAAATTTAGCTTATAATTTAGTAGATATTCCTATTTCTAAAAAAAATATAACTATTAAAGAAAAATATGAATTGTGTAATTTAAATTCTACTTTAATGGAAAAATTTACATCTAATTACATTCAAAATATAAAAACCATTTCATTAAGAAATAAAAATGTTCCTAAAATAAATAATTGGTTTTTATTTGGACTATTTTTAGGAAATGGTAACTTCAGTGTAAAGTTAAGAAAAGATGGATTATTACCTTGATACGTTTTAAAATTAAAAATATCTCAAAAACATACGATTAATAATTTGCAGTTTATAAAAAATATTATTCAATTTTGTTCTAGTTTTAATATAAAATCTTATTACTTAATTAAAAAACATAGTAAAGTTATAGAGTGAAACATAGAAGATACTAATAGTTTAAAAATAATTAAAAATATGTGATGTGAAAATAATAAAATTTTTTTATATTTTTGAAAACATAATCAATTGAACTTATTAATTAAAACTAGTATTTTAAAAAACCATATTAAATATTGGAAAAATGGACAATTAACCATGTTAAATATTTTATATAAATACTCAAATATGTCTAAGAGTAATTACTCTGATTGGTATAAAAAAATTTATTATTATTTTGAGGATAAAATAAAAAATAAAAAGTTACCTAACTTTTTAAAATTAGAAGCTAAAAAGGAAAGTGAAGGTTTATATTTATATACTAATGATTTAACTTTTATTTTTATATCTAAAAACACTTCTTGATTAGTATCACTTCCTATTAAAGTTAAACCTAAAGCTAAATATTTTTTCTTTAAAACTTATTTAAGTAAAGAAAAAGCTTTAGAACAAGCATTAATATATAGAGATCAAACGTTAAAAGATTGATTAAACTCTAATAATTTAATTTAAAATAATATAATAAATGTCGATTTTAATTGAAATATATTAAAAAAAAAAGAAGGTTAATTGTCAAGAAACTCCAATTAATTGGATAACTTGCAGCGAAATATCTTATTGCAACTTAAAAATTAGTAGTTAATTTTTATGATCTAATATGATAAGTAAGATAGACGTTCAACGACTAGAAAGTGAGTATTGCTAAACAATAATCTTTCCACGAAAACCTTCCTATTTGTTTTGATTCTTCAAAAGATAGATGACATAGTCTGAACCATTTATAATTAAATAATATAAAGATTTAATATCTTTACAATTTAAGAAATAATGGAAAATAAAAGTTAAATGCTTTTATAAATAATAATAAAAATGCTTTGTATATTTTAGCTTATATTTAGTATTAAATATAATTTTTTTAATACTGGTAAAATTTAGTTTTTATTCTACAATTACTTATTTTTTTAGAGGCTGTTATAAATAATATAGGTAATTTTATTTTTTTTCTAAAATTTTAAGCGAATTAGATTATCTAAATAAAAATAATTAAGAGCTTTAATTTTATTATTATATTTAACAAATTTGAGTACCAGAATGATAAATTAAAAGATGTCATGCTTAAAAGTAATTTTAGGAATAATGAACTTTACTATATGCTGGAAATTCCTAAATTTTTCAGTACTAAATTATTTAATTTAGTAACAAACTTGAAAAATGTATGAAGGACAATCAGCAGGAAACAAAAATTTAAACTAAAAAAATCTATATTTACTAAATTTAAAATTATGTTCCTCAGAGACTATGCGTAAAGTTCCTTTGATTTATTATTTTAAATAAAGGATAAAGATATAGTCCAGCCATTATATAAATATAATGAAAATATTTAATTTTAAGTAATTTTGATCTGAAAAGTTCTATAAATTTAGTATGTAAAAAAAATTACACAACTAGTTATAAATTTATAAAAAAAAAGATTAACTAGAATTGAAAGATCACAATTCAATATTGATAGCTCTCTAAGTTAAATAATAATAGGTTTATTGTTAGGTGATGGTCATATACAGCAAAGACATAAAAATTATAATAATAGCAGATTTATTTATGCTCAAAATAGTTTAAGAGAAAATCATTTTAATTATTTTAAACATGTTTTAGAATTATTTAAACCTTATTTATCTAGTGAATTTAAACTAAAATCAAAATCATTTTTAGATAAAAGAACTAATAAAATTTATAGTTCTGTTAGTTTTACTACATTAACATTACCTTGCTTTACTTATTATAAAGACTTATTTTATAATTCTGATAATAAAAAAATAGTTCCTTTAAATATTAAAGAATTATTAACTCCTAGAGGATTAGCTTATTGAATGCCAATAAATTTAATAATTATTTTTGATCTTAAAATTTTAAATTGTTTTTTTTTTTTGCATTATGAAGAATTTAATTATATGAATATTTTTGATCTTTATTGTTTAGAAATTATACCCATCGTTAGTTATAATGATGCTCTTTTTAATAAAAATAAAATTATTTTAGATAACAAAGGTAAAGCAGGTATATATTGCTGAACACTATTATCAGCTAATAAGTCTTATATTGGAAGTAGTGTAAATTTAGGTAGAAGATTAAGAGATTATTTAAATCCTATTTATATTTCGCATTATTCTCGTAAGAATATGGTTATTAATAGAGCTCTATTAAAACATGGATATTCTAATTTTAAATTGGAAATTCTTGAGTATTGTAATCCTAAAGATTTAGTTAAAAAAGAGCAGCATTATTTGGATATTTTAACTCCAGAATACAATGTGTTGAATACTGCTTATTCATCCCTAGGTTATAAACATACTAAAGAATCTTTATTAAAAATAAAAAAACAACTAGCTATATTAAATAAAAGTAAATCTATTTCAGTTAAAGTTACTAACTTAAAAACAAATGTTTCGTATGAATATACTTATTTAACTACCGCAGTTAAAAATCTTAATATAAATAAGAATACTTTGCAAAGATATATTCTAAAATCTAAACTTTTTAAGGGAATATATAAATTAGAATCTAGTTTATCTATTTCAAACTTTGATTCTAATTATTTAAATCATCCTAATTCAATTGAAATTGAAATAACTGATTTAAAGTTAAATACTGTAACTAGATATACTTCTATGTTATCAGCAGCTAGAGCTTTATGAATTAGTGGAACAACTATTTCTAATTTTATTAAACGTAACCAAACTAAACCTTATAAAGAAAGATTTATATTCAAACAACTATAATTTATTGAATTTCTTTTCAGATCAAAGGTTTACATTTGTAAACCTATTACAAACTGTCTCAACTCGGCTTTAGCATACCGGTGGCAGTGGTGTTATTTTTATCTATATAAAAAAATATTGATGGTTCTCTTCAAAATAAATGTTTACATTTAAGTGTTTATGCTTTTTCTTACAAAGAAGTTGAATTTTTAAAAAATACTTTAGAATTTCTTTTTGCACCAGCATAAAATGTACTATACATAATCATAAAAAAGGGTATAGATTGTATGTTTGGCAAGAGAGTTTAAATTTAATAAGAAACCATATATCCAAATATATACACAAAGATATGCTGTATAAAATTACTCCTAAATTATAATATAATATTTGATCTTTTACCTTTCTATGCTATTTTACGTTCAATTCCTAACAAGCTGAACTACTAGCGGTTTGTATAAATTCTACTAAATGCTGGAAAGTCTTGTAGTTCGAGTACTGTGTATAACAGTGACAATCTTAGAACTTGTTTAAGATAATCAGCAAGTTTAATACTTTAATCCTCCTTCATAATCACGAAAAGTTCAAGAAAGAGTAATCACTAAGTGATGTTTAGGTTCGGAATGGTTGAAGAACTTCATCGACTATACGTAGAAATTACGGATAGAAATTTATAAAAAATAAAAAATATCCTAATAAGATATAGTCAACAAAGGCTGGAAAATTATATTGAGATAGTATTACCTTTAATCTTTATTTTAATTTCAAAATTTACCATTTTTAATTCAACCGATAAAAATATTTTGTCTATTTCTTCTGCACGGGAACAATTAAAGAATTATAAGAATAATTTTAAATTACCTTCAAATTTTAATTCGGAGGAGTTTCGTCTATTAGCAAATGGTTTCTTTCAGGCTGAAGGCCATATTTCTTGTCGAATAAAAGGTAATTATTTTATACCTGTCTTTTTTTTTAATCAAAATCTTTCAGCTGAAAGCTTAGAATTTTTTTTAACTCTTTGGCATGTTCTAGGACGAACTGGAACATTGAGTATAGTTAAGAATAAGTATGAAAAATTAATTATACGGTTATCTTCTGAAAGTTGGGATACAATACTTAATTATTATTCTAAATATTTTAATAATATTTATGGTGAAAAATATATAGCTTTTAAAAAACTATTTGATATTCGACGGTTAACTTCTAAAGAATTAAAATTAGATCTTAATTCCTTGGCTATTGCTACACATATAGTTTACGATATTTCAGAGGAGTTAGTAACAAGAAGAAAATTATCTTTGTCAGATCAATTAAGTTTATTAAATCTAAAATCAATAAATGTAGAACTTCCTATTTATACTGATAACTTTACTCCCTTATCTATATTTTTTATTTTAGGTTTTATTATCGGGGATGGTACTTTTCACTTAAGAGTAAGAAAATCAGATAAAGGTTCAATTTGGTTAATACCTACTTTATTTTTGCCCCAGCTTAAAAATAAATATAACGCTCAATTTTTAATTCAGTTAGAAAAATTTTTTAAATCTTTCGATATTAAAACTTACATTATAAATAAATCAATAAATGATCCTGAAATTGTAGATATCTTAAAAAAATATCCAAAAAAAAATATTAAGAAAATGACAATTCTTACTATTGAAAGTTTTAATTCTATATTTGAAACTTTAATTCCTGTTTTAAGGCCTTATTCTCATTATCTTTATTGGAAATTTTATCAATTTGAAATAATGGATAAGGTGGCACAACTGGTTAAAGGTAAAGCACATTATACTTTATATGGTTTTGAGAAAATAGTTGAAATTATTTATAGTTACCCTAACAAACGCCTTAACCCCAAAGAATTTTGGTTGGATATTATTCAATCTTGGTTTAAATCTCGAGCTAAAAAAATTAAATCCGGTGAAAATTTTATTCAGGCAGTTTATGGTCGTGGATCGTTAAAGGGAAATATTATAGCTTGGAAATGTATCTTACCTAATGAATTTAATATAAAACCTAAGCAGTTTGGTTTTACTAATATTACTGAATCTAGAGAAGCTCTTAAACAAGCTATTCAATATCGAAATATCTCTATAAAATCTTGAGTAGATTCAATTAAATTTAAATAGCGTTGCGTTATATTTAAAAAATTTTATGGCTAGGTGTTTTAGCTATGTTTGGATCTTTGCTTATATTATTAGTTCTTCCTTTAACAGATTTATCTAGAATAAGAAGTAATCAATTTAGACCAGCTATGAAATTAGCTTTTTGATTTTTTGTTGTAGATTTCTTAATATTAATGTGAATAGGATCTCAACACCCTACCGAACCTTATGTAGAAATAGGACAAATTGCTACTGCTTTTTATTTTCTTTATTTCTTATTTATAATACCTACAATAGGTATTATAGAAAATACTTTAATGGATTTAGCTACAAAAAAAAACACACACAAGTAAATAGTATTAATATTTTTCTCTTTCAATTAATAAAATTTAAATAAAATTAATTAACCCCCTTTATAAGGAGATCAAGTAAATTTTTAAAGATAATAAATAGTAACTATAAGGAAATTTTCTTTTTTTATAGATTATTTAATCTATTTATTCAATTGTCTATTAATTTAAATTTTTAAATATTTTATGATTATAAAATTATAATGATTAAAATGTTTTTGTGTATAGTGAAGATTGCTTTATCTAATTTAACATTGGTAATTTATTATAATTAAAAATTTAAAATAAATTACATCTAAATAATAGTTCTTATTTTAAATTCAATTATGAATTTAAAATTTTATAAATTAAAATAATTCAGCATATTAAATTATTCTAATTTATACAAATCCTTGCGTCCTCGATACTATAAAATAAAAATGTCCTTGAAAAAAATTCCTAATTTAAAAAATATTTTTCGTAATTAGACTTATTATCAATACAAAATTGTCTTAAATTTTTCAAATGGCCTTTTTTTATTCTATAAAATTGTATTTTTGATTTTCTTTTTATATTTATTCTTTACTTTATTACTGAATCCCAAATGAATTATAACCTAAATTATCATAAAAATTTAAATTAATGGAAGTAAAAATAAGGTAAATATTTATTCCCCTTATTTGGGTTTATTATTATCTATAGAATTGTTAATTATCGAAGTTATAAATATACAGACTCGTATAAATTTCTAAAATTCCGAATGTAAAAAAAAAACTGCAGAACTAAATTCCAAAGATGAAATTATTTTAAACAATGAGAAGTTGAAAAAAAATAATATGAACTTTAATTCAAAAAATGTCGAATCAAATAAATAACGCTGTTCTTATTAAAGACATTACTCAAGTACTAATATATAGACTATCTCTAATAAACTTATTAATTAAAGAACGCGAGTTTATCTATAATTTTTTTTATAAAATCGATAAGAATAATACTGATTCTGTAGAAAAACTTTGAAATGTTCTAGAAGATATTAAAAAACTAATTGATTCTTAGGAACAAATTTTAATATCTTCAATAAAAAACTTGATATAAATATATTAAAATTTATTGTAATTAATTCTAGTGAAGTAGATTGGTGCATTAATGAATTTATTAGCTATTTTTTTTTTTTTGTTTACTCTATTTTCTATTTTATTTTTATATTGTTTATTTAAATATGACAATTAGAAGAAATATTTTTACAGTAATACTAATTTATGCAGCTTAAAAAAATTCAACATTATTATTTTATATGAAACTTATCTTTGATTTAATTCTTTTTAATATTTATTGTAGGATTAAATATTACCTATTTATAAGTTTTAATACATAAGTAGATAATTTATTACTAACTAAGGATTTTTAATATTATTTTTAACGGTTTTTCATTTACTATAGTTTTCGTTTTACCTATTATTTTTATATTGTTAATATAGTTTTATTTTCCCTTTTTTTAATAGAGTATATATTTTATTTTTTATTATTTATTTAGTTTTTATTATTTATTTTTTTATTTTATATTTTTTAGCTTATTTCTTAGTTTATTTATAGACTTTTTTATCTTTTTATAAAAAATTTAAGCAAAAGAATTATAAACAATTTAAAATTTTTTAAATTAGATTTCTAAAATAAATATATTTTTATCTTTTTATATTCCTTATTTTTATCTTTAAAAATACATAAATTATTAAATAAAAAAATAATTAACTCCTCCACTTTAATATTTTATATTTATTATATTTATATGTATATACCTTGTACATATTTTTATTATATATACATTGTATTTGTTCAGTCATTGTCCTATAATTAATATAAAATTTTAGATATTGTAGGAATTTTTATATTTTAATATATATTTTTAGTGTTTATTTTTTAATTTTAGTATTTTTATATTTATATTAATATTTCAAAAAAAAAACTAACTTAAAACACTTTTTATATATTAATTATATATAATTATATTTATAATTTTTGTTATAAAATTTTTATAGAAACATATTATTTAATATTACTATAATTATTAGTAATAATATAAATAATAAAATAAAAAAATTATTAAATTACAAATAAAAAAATTTAAATTATTAATATCCAGTAAAAATGTATCAAAAATTAGATAAAAAATATAAAAAATAGAAAAAAATAAGAGTAAAAATCGTATTAAATATAAAAAAATAATAAAAAGATAAATATAATTATATTTTATCTTTTTATAAAATCTAGTAAATTTAAATAAAAATTTTATTTTTTTAAAGACTAGGGAAAAAATTGTCAAAAAAAAATAATAGGAGAATCTTTTTTTTTAGTATAAATTATATTTTTTTAAATAGCTAAATCATTTAAAATGTTATCTTTAAATAAAGACTATTAATTATTAAATATAATTAAACCTATTTATATTTAATCTTTCTAAGTTAATAATAAAAAATAGAGTAACTACAATTTATTTTATTTAGAATATAAGTTCTAACTATAAAAAAATAATAAAAAAAAAAATAATAATGTTTTAATGTAAACTTAATAAATAAAAATTTAATTAATTTTATAAGAATAATTAACTAACTAATGGTAGATGATAAATTTGGTTAGTCGCTCCCTTTGGGTGGGAGACATATAGCGTGTTCGAGTCGCGCCTACCATATATTGTAAATATAATTTTTTATCAATTTTTAATTTTAAAATTTTTAATTTTAATTATTTAAAATTTATTGCTATTTTTTAGATTATCTCAATTTATTATTCAAACTTTTCTAAAAGATTACTTACTTAATTTTAAGTAAAATATAAAAAAACTAATAAAAAATTCTTTTAGTTTAATGGCAAAACAACTTTCTTCTAAAAAGTTTATTTTGGTTCAACTCCAAAAAAGAATAAAAAATTAAAGCTTATTTTTTATGTTGTTGTTTTTTTTACACACATAAATTTTATATTTCTACCTTTTTTATTAATAATTTTAATTTTATTAATAATTTATATAAAGAAATATAATTTAAACTTTGATTTATTAAAAACTGTGTAATTTAGGTTGATACCTTATAATAAATAATATTGATTATAAAAATTTAATTATTAATAATATTATTTTAATCATATTTGTAACATTAGTATTTAATTAAAATGTTTTTATTTAGGCTTAAAACCTAAAAATTATATTAGAATTGGTTTTATTATTGTTTCAATATATTTATATTTATACGTATTTATAACCTATTTAAATTAACCTATAAAAATAAAATTAAATTGGCCTTATATTATTTTTAATATATAACATTAGCTCCGGTTTATTTAATAATTATAATTAAGAGTTAATTTTTAATTCTTATTTATATTTTAAATTAGAATTAATGTTATAATTTTATTTTTCTAAAAAAAATTAATTTATATATTTTTATAAGTTAATTTTATTTTAAAAAGTAGGTTAAATTTTTATATTAATTTAAATTTTTAAATATTAATTAACTTGTAGGTTAAACTTTATAAAATGTATTACTAAAATTTAATCTTTAAAACTTTTTTTAAACAAAAATAAATTTTAATTTAATTTTAATTATTTTATTGTTTTGTTTGTTTTTATTTATTTTTCTTTTTATTATTTTATCAAAGATAATTGATTATAATTTATCTTTAATAAATAATTAATTTAAAATTACTAGATTTTTTATCTAGACTGTATAATACAGTATTTTCATTAATATATTTTAATATATAATTAAAAAATCTAAAATATAAAAATGAAAATTTTTATTATTACATTATATCTCATGATTAATATAAACTTTTTTTCTATTTATAATTGATTATTTAGTTTAATAGATGTATTGGCCGTAATCGTACCTGTTTTAATGGCAATTGCATTTATGACAATTTTAGAAAGAAAACAACTTGCAGCACATCAACGAAGAGTAGGTCCTGCCTTGCGTATTGGGAACACGCTGTGAAGGGATAAATTATCAAACTCCGGGGACACCCTAAAGCTTCTGACACCAAACTTTAACTGAAAAGTTATAAGTGGCTGAACTAATTATTCAGGTATGGTAAGAAATCATAAGATATCTGAAAAGAAAATGGGCAATCGCGGATCTAAATCAAAATTTATATTGAATTTTGTAAAAGAGCAAAGAGTAGACGGTAATTGATGGATTAAATCAATCTATTTAAGATGTACTCTAATGGGTTCTGAAAAGAATTATCGAATTAAAATCCCTTCTAAATTATTAAATATTATGAAATTTTCTACTCTTAATTATTACCCTAAATTAAATCCATGATTTATTACTGGTTTAATTGACGGAGAAGGATCATTTATTATTAATTTAACTAAAAATGAAAAATATAAAACTGGATGACGTTGTGAATCTAGATTTCAAATTAGTCTACATATACATGATTTAAATTTATTATTACAGTTACAATAATATTTTGGTGGAATAGGTTCAATAAGTAAAACTAAAAATATGGTGATTTATTATATTAGTAAACTAATTGATTTAAATAATATAATATTATCTCATTTTGATCAATATCCATTATTAACTCAAAAAAGAGCTGATTACATTTTGTGAAAACAAGTAATTAATTTTATGATAAATAAAAATCATCTTTTTTTTTTTGGTAGAACTTTATAAAATAATAAATATAAAAGCATCAATGAATTTAGGTTTATCTGAAAAAATAAAATCTGAATTTATTAATATTACTCCAGTTAAAAGACCACTTATTTTAACTAATAATATACCTGAGCCTAATTGAATAGTGGGATTTTTAACATGTGAAGGAAATTTTGATGTTAATATTCATAAGTCAAATAACAAAATAGGATATCGCTCCCGATTAAGATTTAGAGTTTATCAACATGAAAGAGATATACAATTACTGGAACTATTAATAAAATACTTAGGTGCAGGCAAACTAGAAAAAGATTCTAGAAAACCATCAGTTTGTTTAACAATATCTAAATTTTTAGATATAACTAATATAATAATTCCTTTCTTTAAAAAAAATTCTATACCAGGTATAAAACAATTAGATTACTTAGATTGATGTAAAATTGCTAAGTTAATGACTGAAGGATTACATCTAACAAAAGAAGGTTTAGACTTAATTATAAAAATAAAATCTGGAATGAATAAAAGTAGAAAATATAATAATATTTAATAGTATGATAAAATTTAATAGCCATGGATACTGTTGGATATTTCGGAATTTTACAGCCATTTTCTGATGCTATGAAATTAATTCTTAAAGAAACAATAATTCCTGCTATGTGTCATAGGAACACACTATTGTGGGTTAAACTATCAAACTCCGGGGACATCCTAAAGCTTATAGTATCAAACTATATTCGAAAGATTATATGTGGCTGAAGTAATTACTCAGGTAAGGTAAGAATCTATATGATGAATGAAAACGAAATGGGTTATCGCGGATCTAAGTCAAGGTTCATGTTGAACCCTGTAAAAGAACAACGAGTAGATGGTAGTTATTGGATATAACCAATCCAATTAAGGTGTACTCTAATGGGCTATGAAAATAGTTATCAAGTCAAAATCCTTTCTAAACAATTACAATTAAATAAAAATAAATTTTATACGTTAAGTCCAAACACTAAACGATTTTTAAGTAAAAATAATAAATTGAACCTTTCTGTATTTTCATTGTCATTAATTAAATTATCAATTAGACAATTTACCTCTATAAGAAATAAAGCGGAGCTAAACTTAGTAAAATGAGGAACTAATTTAACATCTACAGTTGGTCAAGGTCGATTTACAAAACAAGTTTTTAGTATGATACAATTACCTCCTAATATAGAAAGTGTTATAATTGGATTACTATTAAGCGATGGTTTAGCTTGTTTTAGTTCACCAAGTAGTAAAAATGCTCGGTTAGGTTTTGAACAATCTTTAGCAAATTTTGGTTATTTTTGATCTGTATTTATATTGTTATCTCACTATTGTTCTAGCTATCCACATTTAGTTATTAGGCAAAGAGCGGGAACTACAACTTACAGTTTAAATTTCTATACTAGAACGATGCCTTGTATTACAGAGTGACATAAAATATTTTACGTAAAAAATGTTAAGGAAATTCCAGCTAATATTTATAACCTATTGACTCCGCTTGCTCTAACACAGATGATAATGGGATAAGGAACTAAATTAAATCAAGGATTATCACTTTGCACCGAATCTTATTCAATTAAAGATAATTTAAGACTTTTGAATGTTTTAATTATTCGCTATAATTTAGATTGTACTTTACATAAGCGTAATGATAGTTATAGAATTCATATAAATAAAAATTCTATGCCTTATTTACGTTCCATAGTAAAACCTTATATAGTTAAAACAATGGAATATAAAATAAATTAGCATCATTTACAGACATCCAGTACATTTAAGATTTAGTATTACACAATCCGGTATTAAACTAAGGGAGCTATTAATTAAAGGGAAATAAAGGTAAAATATAAATATATTATAGGCTGTTACTTTTTACAATATCTAAATAATCGCCAAATAATTATTATCTTTGATAAATACTCTCTTAAAACAATTCCCAAATTAATGTAAAGTTGCAAATTTAATAAAAAGGGGTCGAAAAAAAGTAGAAAAATTTAATAAAAATTTAATTTAATTGTATGATAAATTTGGCCGCCGTGTCTCAATCTAATAAAATTTTATTTTATTTAGCTCCCGTTTCTACATTAGTATTTAGTTTATTAGGTTAAATAACCCGGCCTAATTAAAATTTCACTATATGCTGGAAAGCTCTAAAAATTTGAATACTATATTTTAACTATTTTAATTTAAAATAAAGTAACAATTTCAAATATTTATCAATGAACAATCAGCAGGAAACCAAATTATATTTATAATTAATAAAAATATAAAAGTAGAATCCTCAGAGACTATACGTGAAATAATATATTAATTTAAAATATTATATTATTAATATATAAAGATATAGTCCAAATTTGAAGTGGTTAAGTATTTTAATAGTTATATATATAATATATATTTATGAAAATGATGTTAATAATTTAATTTATATTTTATTAAATAATACAAATTTATTAATAAGTACAGATAAACGAAAAAAAGGACCTAAAACTCCTATTGCACCAGATCTTAGCGACTTTCAAAAAGAAGTTATATTTGGTACAATGTTAGGAGATTTATATGCAGAACGTAGCCATTTAACAGGTAATACGAGATTACGTTTTTATATGTCAATTAAAAATAAAGACTTAATTTTTAATTTTTATTCTATATTTAAATCTTATGTTAAAACTGAACCTAAAATTTTTAAAAGAAATAAGTTAAATAAATTAACAAATACTTTACATGTAGATATTTGATTCTCTACTTTAAAATATGAGATTTTTAATTGAGTAATAGAAGATTTTTATATTAAATCTGGAGAAAAAAATATAAAAATAGTACCTAAAGATAGCTATAAAAAATTAACTTAAATATCTTTAGCTTACTGAATAATGGATGATGGATCATTTAATAAAATAAAAGGTCAATTAATACTTTGTACAGATTCTTATTCAAAAGAAGATGTATTATTTATTATATCTATTTTAACAAAAAAATTTGATTTATCTTGTGGATTGATAAATTATAAAAAAATAAAAGATGGAAAAAATTCATACAGAATTCGTATTAATAAATCATCAATGGCTAATTTAATTAAATTAGTAAAACATCATATAATTCCTTCAATGCATTATAAATTAGGAATTTAATATTTATATATTTATTTATATTATGTATCTATATATTTAACTTTATAATTTTTAACTAAAGTGGGGTATAATTCCTTTTGGAGAAGGTTTAACTCTTTTTGATTTTTCACTTGGTATTTTATATACATTAGCCTTATCTTCATTAGGAGTATATGGTGTACTTCTAAGTGGTTGAGCTGCTAATTCAAAATATGCCTTTTTAGGTTCTATCAGATCTTCGGCTGCTATGATTTCTTACGAGTTAATTTTAAGTTCTGCTATTTTATTAATTATATTGTTAACAGGAACTCTTAATTTTTTTACAATAATAGAACATCAACAAGCTATTTGGTTTATTGTGCCTTTATTACCTGTTTTCATATTTTATTTTATTTCTATATTAGCTGAAACTAGTCGTACACCCTTTGATCTTCAAGAGGCTAACTATTAATTAAGATTTGGCCTCTTAAACTTCACTATATGCTGGAAACTCCTAAAGTTTTAAGTACTTTAAAAAATTAATTAATTTATAAATAGATTAATTATATAACATTAAAGTAAAAATCTTAAATATGTAACAATGAACAATCAGCAGGAAACCAAACATAAAATTTAAATATAAAATATTATAGTTAATGCAGTAGGATCCTCAGAGACTATACGTGAAGATTAAATAATTTTTATATATTAAATATGATATAGTCCATCTTTATTTTAAAATTTAAAGGTAATTGAAAAATTTTGTTTACTTTATAATGTTAATTCTAATGGATAATAGTCAAATTTATTAGTTTTAATCAAATAGTAATTTATAATAACAAAGAAACTTATTTATTTTCTTTATCCTTTTTTTATACCTGTAAAAATTTATAAAAACTTATCCTTTCCTGAAGAATTTAGATCTGATCTTAATAAAATTGGAGGCGTTTATGATAAATATTTCTAATTTAATAAAAAGAAAAGAATATATTGGTTCAAGTAAAGACTTATACCAACGATTATTAGATCATTTAAAGGGAAGAGATTCAAATATTAGACTTCAACGAAGTATTGCTAAATATGGTATAGAAAGTTTTATTTTTGTAATTTATTATTGATATAAAGATCCAGCAGTAATACTTACAGATATAGAGACAGAAGTTATTAAAAGTTTTCCATTTGAAGATCTTTATAATTTTAAAAAAGAAGCTAATTCTTCATTAGGTTATAAACATACTATTAAAGCTATAAGAAAAATGAAATTAAGACTTAAAGATAAAACTAAACATCCAATGTATGGTAAAAAACATAGTATATTTGCTTTAGGAAAAATAAGCAAACCTGGGGTAAAAAATCCTATGTTTAATAAAAAACATACAATTGAAACTAAGAAAAAGATGTCTTTAGCTAAAAGTAAAACTCCATTAGCTTTATATAATAAAAATAATAATTTAATTAAAACTTTTACAAATCAAGTCGAATTAGCTCAATATTTAAATATTAGTAAAAGTACTATTGGTAGATATTTAAAATCAGGTAATATATTACTAGATAAATTTATTATACGTAAATTTAAAGAATAATATTATCTGATAAATGTAACTAACTTTTTCAATTTAATTATGGAATCAGAATTAGTAGCTGGATTTTTTACCGAACATGGAGCAACAATATTTGTGTTTTTCTTTCTAGGAGAGTATTCTTCGATTGTATTATTTAGTTGTATATCAAGTATATTTTTTTTAGGTGGATACCATATGCCTGAAATATTTTTAAATGATTCTTTTTTAAATTTTCAGAGTATAATATTAGGTTTAAAAACATGTTTTTTTTGTTTTTTATTTGTTTTGTTCAGAGCAACATTACCTAGACTCAGATATGACCAATTAATCTCCCTGTGCTGATTATATTTGCTTCCAATTGCTGTAGCATTCATTATTTTAATACCAAGTATATTAACTGCTTTTGATATAATATCTTTTTAGATATGAAAAATAAATTTTTATTTAACCCCCTTAATTTTTTAATTAAAACACAAATATTATTAATGTTTAAAAATTATATAGCAAGCACAAAAAGAAATATTTCTTATTTTAATTCAAATCCTGAAACTTATTTTAATTAAAATTCCGAAAATAGAATAGAGGATATAAATAAATAAATAAAATTACCTTTTTCAATAAAAGGTAATTTTATTTATCTTAATCCTTTAGATGATAGATCTAAAATTAGAAAAGATCTATTTAAAAAATCTGGTATTTATTGTTGAATTAATAAAATAAATCTTAAATTTTATATTGGTAGTACTTCTGAATTATAAATTAAAATAGACCCTTATTTTTACTATCTACTCCCAAATTTTATATTAGAACTATTTCTAATGCAATGCATAAATACGGTTTAATTAATTTTTGTCTAGTTATTTTAGATTTAACAGAAAAAGAATTATTAATTAAAAAAGAACAATATTATTTAGAAAAATTCCCATATAATGTTTTAAATATAGCTGGAAGTTTATAAGATTATAAACATTCTATACTAACTTGTAAAAAAATAAGTAAATCTCATTTCATTTAAATAAAAAACTTAGTGATCTAATAAAAATTAGAATGAATGAAACAAAAAATACTGACACTTCTAAAATTTAAGAGGTCAGCAAGTTGAAATTATTGATTTAAAAACTAATAATGTTCAATTATTTATTACTAATACTGATGCTGCGAAATTTTTTGAATTGCATACTAGATTTATTTATCAAATAGAAAAAAGAGGAACTAAACCTCCATATCGAGGTAGATATATTATAAAATTTATAAAAAAACCTTAATAGTATTTATATATTTTAATTAAAAATTTTGTAAGAGTTTTAATTCATTTATTTTTTTTTGTTATATCTTTTACCAGTTGCCATAGCTTTTATAATACTTGTGCCTAGTATTTTGGAATTAATTTGATACTTCTTAAAAAAAAATTTTTTTACTTAAAGATTATTTAAATTTATTCACATTCTTTCTTAGAATTTTAATTTTATTTTTTATTATTCTATTTTTATTGTTATTCTTTATTTTAATCTATTTTAAATATTTTTTTTTAATGACTTAAAAAATAACTAAATATAAACTTTTCATTATCTTGATCCTTTTTTTATTTTAAATAATAATAATTTAACCCCCCCCATCTTTTTTATTTTTTTTACCTCTTACTTTATTGAAGAGAAATTCTATTTTTTATTTCATTTATTTTATTAATTATCTTTATTTATAGAGTTTTCTTTATTTTTTTATTTTATTCATAGGTAATTTAGTCATTTTAGCTTTTTTTATCTTCTTCTTTTGTAATTTAAAAAAATTCAAAAATATGAAACAAATTAATTTATTATTACGATTGTTAAATTCTTCTCAATGGAAAATAAAAAATAGTGATATTTCTATTATTAATTCTTTAAAATTTTATTATTCTAATTCAAATAATTCAAATGATTTTCTAAGTATAGAAGATTTTGAAAAACATTTAGTTAAATCAAAAGTAAAATTCAATAAAAAAATTTGATGAATACTTTGATAAAGCTGATTCTTTATCAAAATTAGAATATTTAGAATTATTAAAAAAAAATTCTAAAATTAATCATTTAAAAACTCAAATAATCTCTAAATTAATCTTAAAACAGAAAATGAAAGATCTTTCAGAGGATGAAGTAAATTATCTGAAATCTTTTAATAATAAAGAGTTAACAACTCTTCAATGAAAACAACATTTTATAGATTTAATAATTACAGAAGATAAATTTGATAGTTTGAGTGATTCAGAATTAAAATTATTATATAAAGATGCTGAAAAGATTGTTAAACTTAGTATAATGTTTAACAAAATACAAGAAGATAACAAATCTAAAGATAAATAATAACATAAAATTAAAAATATTTCTTCACTATTTTATTGGATATCCTTTCAATTAAGATAAGAATAATTATAAATTGAATATTCTTTAGTATAATGGATTATACAACTACCTACAAGGTAGTAAATATCAGTTCGATTCTGATAGGAATAATTTACTTAAAATGTTAAATTGTTTTATAATAATTTAATAATATTTAAGTATAAAACACAAACCAAAATATTTTATTTAGATAAAAATAATATTATATTTAATAAATATTTTGATCCCATTATTTATTTTCTAATTATATAATAATGGAATATTTGGAGAAGATATAAATAGTTAATTAAAATATATATTTAAATATATTTTATATAAAAAGTATTTTATAAAAATTAAAATTTATTAAACTATTTTATTATTAAATTTTAAAGCCCACAATAAAATTAGTCATTCTATTAATATTATTTTATATAATAATATTATATCTTTTATTTTTTTATATTTCTTAAATACGATGTCAGCAATACTTTACGAGAATTTATGATATCGGGTTATTATTTATATAACTAATATTAAATTTCCTTATCTTTTTACTTAATTAAATTATTTAGAGGTAAATTAGTTATTTTATTCTATGCCTCTTCTTTTGTCTTAATTTAATTAAAAAAAAAGCAATGATTAGAGATATATTTAAAAAATATTTACTTCCTGGTGTTTTAGTTGGTATGTCAGCTGATTCTTGACATCAATCTCGTTTTGGATCTCAATCTCCTACAGTTGTAAAAGCAGAGCGAGATGAATTTATAGCTAAATTTAATGCAGCTCAAGACGATTTATCAAAAACAGTAAAAACATTACAAGATTATCAAAATCATGATGTTATACTGCGAGCTAAAGCTCATTCTATCACTGAAGCTAATAACATTGTTAAATCTAAAGTTATGGAAATTGGTGAAATAAAATCTAAATTAATGGAAGCTGGGTTATGAGATAGTCAAAGATTTGATCTTTTACGTCAATTAGATCAAAAAAATAGTGAGTTTTTAAATTTAATTAAAGAACATACAAATTCAATGATTGAATTTACGAATGAGGTTAAAAAAGAGTCTAATTTAATTAGTAATCAAAGTGATATTGTAAGTAATAGTGTTAATACTTATCAAAATAAAGTCTTAGATTTTACAAATAAAGTAGTTGATTCTACAGATAATGTAGTGAGTTCTACTGAACTATCTTCTACAGATATTAAGCAAAGTAGTGTTTTAGGTTCTTTATCTGAAATGAAAGTAGTTATTAATGAAGAATTAGCTACTTTAAGTTCGGAACAATTAGGTTGTTTAACTAATTTACTAGGGTTTATTATGATATTAGGAGGTATGGTTACTATAACTTTAATATTATTTGGTGAATATTTAATTAACTATTTTAAACTTGATCAAAGATATCCAAAATTGGTTAAATATATTAAATTAAGACAAACATTTAATAAATATTATTTAATAATTAATATTATTATTATTTATTTGATTTTAATTCTTTATATTGTTCTTAATTTTTATATGATAATAATGTAATAATTAAATTAGCTAATTTTTAGTTATTTCCATCTCAAAAAAAAAAATAAAATTATAATATATAACTATAGTTTTGTTAAAGAAAAAAGGATATTTTTGGATTCTGTTGATTAGTTTATATAAAATTTAATTTTATTAAATTGTGTTAATTGAATTAAAGAAGATTTTAAACCACTAAATTTTTCATTTTATGATAATTTATCGGTTTTATTAACATTTAATTCATCTTGTAATTTACGTATTTTACCTCTTAAAACTGTTTTCTTCTAGATTTGTATTCTACTAGTTTCCGTAAAGTTTTTGTTTGAAAGCTTTGTAATTTATCAAATAAATATTTTATTAAGAATTAAACTTAAAGAAGTTTCAACAGATCTTAATGTGTTAATTATTTGAGTTGAAGATATTTATCATACAATGGTTTATAACTTAAATATAAATTAATAATTTATAGTTAGAAAATCTATAATAAATTAATTTAAATGATCTAAATTAGATATCAAACTTTATTATAAAGATAAAATTTTTATTTATTTTAGGATTAGTATAATATTTATCTGTATAACCTTTATATAATACTTCATTCATATTTAAAAATTTATTATAAAATATATACATTTTGTAATACATAAAAATATACCCCCCTATCTATTTATAAAGATAATAAAATTTATAATATCTGAATAAATTTTATTCTATTTAATTATTAATTTAGAGGATTAATAATTATCTTAAAATAAATGCCTCTTCTTTAGTTAAAAAAAATTTTTATTAATTAAAAAAATGAAAATAATTACAACTTTTGCTATGTCTCGGAAATGAGATATAGTTATTAAAAATAAACAATTAAATAATTTAATGTTTTCATCTTTTATAACACATGGTGACTATGATATAAATTTCCATGATTTATCAGAAAGATTAAAATTTTTAAATTGTAATAAAATAAATATTTTTAATATACACCCTATATGTGATAAATCAACTAAAAGAAAATTATATAATTATAATGATCAATTAGAAATTTCCAGAAAAAATCCAAAATATATTTTTTATGATTTGTCAATGGACACATTTTTCAATAAAAATATTCACTTTAAGGAAATATTTAAAACTGATAGTGAATTATTAAATAATTCTATTTTCATTTTTAATGAAATTCCATGACCTATAATAGTAGCTAGTTTTTATATGAAGGATATATTAATTAGTTCAGGTTCAACAAACAGAAGAAGTGTGTTATCTCCAGTTCATTATAGGTTAGCACAATTTATTACATGCTTAGAAGGTATGGAATCAATGAATAATATATATGAATCTTTTCATAAATTCACTTCTTTAGTTTCACAATCATATTTTAATTTTACTTTGGAACAATATAGTTTAGCACAAACTATAACATTTTTTGAAAAATTAGACAGATATTTATATTTAAAATATGAGGGATATAATTTAAATGAATCTTTTATAAAAAAAGACAAACCTTTTATATTTCCTGAATTTATTGATCAAAATACAAATAAGTGAAACATACCTAAATTCATATTATTCATATTGATGTTAGAAAAAACAGAAAATGAACAAAATAATAAGAATAATAACAATTAATAAAATAATAATTAACCCCTTTATATTTTATAATTAAAATATATAATATTAATTATTATTTTATTAATAAAAGTGTTAGAAGATAATCTAACAAATTTAATTATTAAATTAGAGGATTAATAATTATCTTAAAATGCCTCTTCTTTAATTAAAAAAATTTTAAAAAATGAAAAACGTTAAAAATATTGAAAATATTATCATTAGAGGAATCCATAAAACCTCAAATAATTTATCTAAAGATATAAATAATAATAATAGTTATTTAATATCATATTTAGATTCTATAAAAGAGATAATAAATAATACTTCATACACTCAAATTCAAAAACAAAAAATAATTGAAGAATCTTGAGTAGATATTACAAAAGAAAAATTAGAAGACCCTAAATATCTATTAGATAGATATTCTAATAAATTATACTCTATAATAAAGAATGAAGCATTTTTAACATTGATGACTTTATACGAAAATAATATTATAAAAAAAAAATTTCCTTTATTTTCTGAAGATTTACATAAGTTAGAATATTTAATATTAACATACTCTATAATTATTACTAATTACTCAAAATTAAAATTAGCAGCTTTAAGTATTTTAATAGGTGAGAATATACTTTATCTCATTTATAAAAATAAATTAAAAGCAAAGAAAGATTTTATAACTTATGTTGATTGAAAAAAAGAATTAAATATTAATAGTAATGATAATATTACTATAAAATTAGGATATTTTTTTGTAAACATATTAACTAAATTTCCACATGAAATCATATATATAAAATATGTTAAAGAACATAATACAGAATATTATAAAGTAAAAATAAATGAAGAATATTTAAGTATTATTAAAGAAAATATTATTATATCACCTACATCCTTACCTATGGTGTGTAAACCTATAGAATGATCATGTAAATCTTTTGGTGGTTTTCTAGAAAATAAAAATAGGGGAGAAAATATTATTACAGGATCTACAAAGTACGATCAAAAAATGGAAAATAAAAAAAATTTATACAATGCAATTAATTATTTAAATTCGATAAAATTCTCTATTAATTCTTTATTATTAAATTATTTAAAAACAGAAGAAGGAAAATATTTTTTGGATAAAATTAAAGCAGAAGACAATTTACAAAGAATTATTACACTAAAAGTTAGTGAAACTTTTTCAAATAGTTTTTTTTACTTAAATGTACATGCTGACTGAAGAGGAAGAATTTATACACACTCTTTTTTTATTAATTATCAAGGAGATGATTTATCCTCAAGTTTATTAAATTTTTGAGATGGGGAATTATTAACTGAAACAGGTAAATATTATTTATACATTTATGGTGCTAATAACCATAATGAAAATAATATTAGTAAATCATCTTTTTCAGATAGAATTAATTGGGTAAAAAATAATTACAATAAGATTATTTCTTTAGATAAAGAACTAATTTTATCTGCAGATAACCCATTTATATTTTTAAGTTTTTGTCTTAATGTTAAAGAGCTACATAAAAATCCTAATACTATAATTAAAATACCAGTATTTTTAGATGCGACATGTAACGGAATTCAACATTTAGCTGCAATTATGCAAGATATAGAATTAGGAACTAAAGTTAATTTAATACCATATGAGTCTGAAGATAAACCTAGAGATATTTATTTTGAATTAATAGATCCTATTAATAAAGCTATTAATAAATTTGGTAAAGAAAATGATGAATATAATACTTTATCTTTAGTTAAATTAAATAGAAAAATTATTAAACAAAGTATAATGACTAAAGTTTATAACGTATCAGTATATGGAATTTCCCAACAAATACAAAATAAATTAGAAAAAATAAAAGATGAAAATTCTACTGTAACAACAAATATAACAAAAGATTTAAAAAATAATTTAAAAAAGATAAATGAAACATTTTTTATTTGTCCTGGAAAAAATAATGTTAATGTTTATTTAACATATCAAGACATTTATCAAATTGCTTCTATTCTTAATGATCAGATTTTTGTTGTTTTTCCATCTTTAAATAAAATATATGATTATTTTATAAAAATAACAGAATTAATAATAGAACTAGGAATACCTTTAACATGAATAACTCCAGCTGGAATAAAAATTACCCAAAAATATCTAAAAAGTAATAAAAAATTAATACCAATAAAATTTTTAGGAAAAACTAAAACTTTAGTATTAAGACAATGAACTAATATTTTAAATAAACAAAAACAAAAAAATTCTATTATTCCTAATATTATTCATTCTCTTGATGCTTCACATCTTATTAATTTAATAAATAATGCTACAAAAGATAAATTTTATCCAATAATCACTATACATGATTGTTTTGGGTCCCATCCGAATAAAATGGCCTTATTAGAGTATATTGTTAAGAAAGAATTTATATTGTTATATACTAATGAAAAATTTTTATCAAAATTTCATAAAAGATTAATTCAATCAATTAAAGATAATAATTTTTCTATAATAAAAAAGGATAAAAAAAATTATGTTATTTGTAACAATGATTATTTAATAATACCTAAAATACCTAAAATAGGAAAATTAGATTTAGAAAAAATCATTCAATCTAAATATATGATAAATTAAATTTATCTATATTTTTATCTATATTTTTATATATTATTACTTATCTATTTAATTTATCAAATCTATATTATATATATATAAAATATATAAATATAATTAACCCCCTTACAAAATAATTTAATTAAATTAAAGTTAAATATTTTTTAATTAATCATTTTTTATATAATCCTAATCCTATAATACCAATCATTATTAATTATTCAAATTCAATTATTAATTATTCTATAATTCTATTATAATATTATATCTTATTATTTTAAATAATTATAAGTATAACTATTATTTATAAATATTTTTATTAATATATGTAAATAATTAAATCTTCTATATTAACTTCTTTCGTTACTAATATATGTGGACAATAAGTCACAAAATTTAATTTTTATTATCTTTCAAGTGTTACACCTATTATAGCTAAAGAATATACCATATTATCTTTGAAATCAAATTTTATTAAGTTTTTTAATTCATTTTTTCAATCTCTAATATAGATACCTTTTTTTTTCTCTTAAAATCATCTAAAGTTAAACTAGGATTTGTAAAGATTTCCCCAAATTTATATTTTATTTTATTATCTAAAGATTCGTGAACTGAATAAAATTTATTTAAATCTAATATTTCACTTAATTTTTCTTTAAAATTATAATTATTTAAATTATTACTATTTTTAATAATTAGTTTTTAAATATTAATTTAGGATAAAAATAATTTTAATTATTTTACTAGAGTCTTTGATTTTTATATGAAAATATAACTCTAAATATAATTATTTATGTTTAATTTTAAATTATAAATATAAATAATTATAAAAATAACAGACAAGGTAAATAAAAATTAAATTATATTATATTAATTAAGTAATATAATATAATATAATATTACCTAAAATTAAATTAAAAAAAATAATTAAAAAAATGAAAAATTCTACAATATTGGCGTATATCTTAGGTTTAAATAATATTTCTTTTTTATATAACCAATAAAAAATTAATTATATGAAATAATCTATTCGTACTTTGGCTACAACATCAAATAAAATAAATAAAGATAATAATTTTAATAATATTAAATTTAATAATAATAAAATTGAACTTACTGAAACTCAAAAATAACTTATTGAAGGATTTAGATAAGATAAAATCTAATAGTGAGCAATTTACAGATTTTGAGGGATATAATGAATATAAATCAAATTTACTAGGTAAAGATTCTTGAACTAGTTAAATGAAAAATTACAAGAAAAGTGAGAATATCATCGTTTAGCTTCATTTAAACCCCTTTTCTCCAATACCAAATGAAAAAAAATAATGAATAAAACCATTTTCAAACATGAAAAATGTTGAAGATATTATTAAAAACCCATTAGAACCATTAAATAGTAATAATGAAAATTTAAAAAATATGATGGATACTATTAATCCTTTTTTAAACAATTAAAAACAGAAATAAAAAGTTCTAAGTTAAATTCTAATTCTAATTCTAATTTATGTGAAGGATTATTATATTTAGATAAAGGTATTTTAAAATTTGATTTAACTCAAACGAATAGTAAATATAATGAATTAATACAATGAGCAATAGAAAATAAAGTAAAATTAATAAATCAATTAGGTGAAACTTTTATGATGGGTTTAACTGCTGCATTTTTATATAAATGTGTAACTAGTGCTTTTCAAAATTCTTTGAGTAACGTTTTTAATGACAAAATGAAAGATAGTAAATTAAGTGAAAAAGAAATATCTAATTTAATTAAAATTCAACAAAAAAATAATAGAGTTTAATAATTCAATAGCCGTATTTATATGTATTGTTTTTTATATTAAGGTACAAACGTTTAAACAAACTCGACCTATAAATTTGAATATTACTTTAAATCAAAGTGATTCTAATTATTTAGATAATAGCAATCTAATAAAAAATCTTTTTATCTGTATTTACTTTAAAAAATAAAAAATTTTCTAAATGATTTAAATATATAATATAATTATATTAATTTTTTTAATTAGTATATTTTATATTAAATTATATGTTCCATACTAAATTATTATATCCATTTTTAAATCTATAGATTCAAATTGGGTTAGAATGATTACTGATTTTTATTTTTTTTCTATAATTCTATACTATCTTGTAGATATATTAATTTTTTATATATTTAAGAAAGGATGAAAATAAAATTAAAATACCTGACTATTTACCTAAAAAAAATAAATAACATTTAACAGAATTAAAATAAATTAGTAAATATAAAAGTTTAAATTCTTTTTTTAGAAATAAAAATTATAACTGCTATCTATATACTAATTTTATATTTTTTCTGTTTTATTATTTTAAATATAGGTATTAAATTATAAATTTTATTTTATGTTTTATATAAGTTTAAATGATTTTTAATTGTTTTTTAATTTTTCATAAGATTATTATAAAAGATATAAAAAAATAAAAAACACAATTGAAAATAATAAAATTTTCATTTATTATTATTATCTTATCTAAAATATGTTATAGACTTACATTAATTGTAATTTTTATAAAAAAATATAATTAACCCACTTCATAAACTAAAAATTAAAGAATTTAAAATAAGATTCTAAATTTTTATATAAATAAAAATTTTAATATAAGAATAGTATTATAAAATTGTATATGTTATTATTTTATAAAATTATATGAATTATTACTATAAAATTATATAATTAAATATACTATAAAAATTTTGATATAAAAAATTTTATTATTAAAAAAAATAGTTAAAAAAATATATATTAAAATAAAAAGGTTAAAATAAAAAAAACATAATAATGCTAAAAATAATTATTAATATTTTCTTTTCTTATTAATAATTAGTTTTTAGATATTGAATTATGATAAAAAAAAATTTAATTATTTTACTAGAGTCTTTAAATTTTACATTAAAACATATAATTCTAAAATATTATTATTTAAATTATATGTAATAAATAAATTAAAAGATAAGGTAAATAAAAATTTTTTTATATTAATTAAGTAATATAATATAATATTACCTAAAATTAAATTTTAAAAACAATTAAAAAAATGATAGCTTTACTATTAATTATTCCAATAATAGGTTCTTTAATTTTGATTCCAATGAAAGAAAATAAAATAAATGATAATAAATTAATGAAGAATATAGCTTTAATAACTTCAATTATTAATTTATTAATTTCTATTATAATATGATTTGAATTTGATTCTAGTACTAATCAATACCAATTTGTTTATGTTTTTAATCAATTAAGTTTTTTTCAGTTTAATCTCGGATTAGATGGCATATCTTTGGCATTTGTATTAATTACAACTTTTATTACACCTATAGCCTTACTTTCTAATCACTTAAGTATCGCTAATAATTTAAAACATTTTTTAATTTCTATATTATTATTAGAAACATTACAAATAGCTTTATTTACAGTTCTAGATTTATTATTATTTTATGTATTTTTTGAAAGTATATTACCTGCTTAACGTTCTGGGAAAACGTTATTATGGGTTAAACTGCCAAATTCCGGAAACACCCTAAAGCTTTTGATACCAAATTATAGTTGAAAGGCTATAAGTGAATGAAGTAATTACTCATGTATGGTAAGAAGTCAGAAGATAGATGAAAATCAAATGGGCAATCGCGGATCTAAGTCAGACATTACACCTAAGTCTGTAAAAGAGCAACGAGTAGACGGTAGTTTATGGATTAAACCAATCCATATAAGGTATACTCTAACGGGTTTCGAAAGAAATTATCGAATCAAAATCCTTTCTAAACAATTAAAATTATTAAATTTCTCTACTTTAAATACTAAGCCTAAACTGAATCCATGGTTTGTAACGGGTTTAATAGATGCTGAAGGCTCATTTACTATATTTATTTATAGAAGTAATACATATAAATTAGGTTGAGGTTTTCAATCTAAATTTCAGGTTAATCTACATATACGTGAAATATCTTTATTATTACAATTACAAGAATATTTTGGTGGAATTGGTTCAATACTTAAAAGTAAGACTCGAAACGAAGTAATTTATTCAGTAAGTAGTATTAATTATTTAAAAACTATCATAATCCCACATTTTTTTTTAATATGGATTATTAACTCCAAAAGCTGCCGATTTTATTTTTTTTACAAGAACATTCGCAATTGTGAACAAAAAAAGAGCATCTTTCTATTGAGGGACTGTATAAAATTCTTAATATTAAAGTCTCAATGAACTTAAATTTATCTGATTTATTAAAATCTAACTTAAGTAAAATTACTCCGATTGACAGACCTATAGTTTTGACACGAACTAATAATAAACTTGATCCTAATTGAATTGCAGGTTTCACTACAGGTGATGGTAATTTTTATGTTGATATCACTAAGTCAAAATCAAATAAAATAGGTTTTCGAGTACAATTAACTTTAGAATTTACCAACATGAAAGAGATATAAAATTAATTGAATATTTAATAAAATATCTAGGCGCAGGCAAACTAGAAATTAATTCAAATTTTATTAATCAAGTTGTTTCTTTAAGAATAACTAAACTTTCAGATATTAACAAAATAATTATTCTATTATTTGAAGCAAATCCTTTGAGTGAAGTAAAACGATTAGATTATCTAGATTGATGTAAAATTGCAAACTTAATGAAATATGGATCACATCTAACAACAGAAGGTTTAAATTTAATTCATACCCTTAAAGCTGGCATGAATACGAAAAGAAAATTTAATAATATTTAATTGCAAGATAAATTTGATAGCCGTGATATTTTTTATATTAATAATTGTATATGGTTCTGGTAAAGATAAAGTTAGAAGTGCTACTTTACTTTTTTTATACACATTTGCAGGTAGTTTACCAATGTTACTAGCAATATTAACAATATATAATTATGTAGGATCTACTGATTTTACAATTATTTCTTTATCTAAAATTAACTTAGAATACCAAAAAATATTATTTTTTTGTTTCTTTATAGCTTTTGCTGTTAAAACTCCTTTATGACCTTTTCATATTTGGTTACCTAAAGCTCACGGTGATTCAAATCTTGCAGGATCTATTTTATTGGCCGCTACTGTACTAAAATTTTCAACTTATGGAATATTAAGAATTTTAATTAATTTTCTACCTGATGCTACTAATTATTTTATTCCTTTTGTTCAAACTATAGCTATTATAACCTTAATCTATGCATCATTTGCTACTATTGTACAGGAAGATACAAAAAAATTAATTGCATATAGTTCTGTTTGTCATATGGCTATAGTTACTTTAGGATTATTTTCTAATACTATTGTTGGAATTGAAGGTGCAATTTTACTTGCTGTAGCTCATGCATTTGTATCACCAGCTCTATTTATTTGTTTAGGTGGAGTAGTTTATGAAAGAATTGGTACTAGAAATATATCATATATTAGAGGATTGGTTAATTCAATGCCTATATTTACTATATTCTTTTTTATTTTTACTTTAGCTAACACAGGTGTACCTTTAAGCTTAAATTGATTAGGAGAAATTATGTCTTTAACTGGAACATTCCAAAAAAATCCTTTCATAGCAGTTTTAGGTGCTAGTGGTATAGTTTTATCTGCTTGTTATTCAATCTTTCTATATAATAGAATTTCTTATGGTTCTTATTCTCCTCATTTACCTTTATTAAAAGATATAAGTAGAAGAGAGTTTTATTTATTATTATCTTTATTAATACCAACTTTTTTATTAGGAATTTTTCCTAATGTAATTTTAGACACACTTCATGTATCTGTTACATCTTTACTTTATAATACTCAATTAACCCCCCTATAATCTTATTCCTTTGTTTTTTTATTTATTTGAAATAATCGATGAAGTTAGAACAAGAAAATAGGAATTATAAACTAAAGGTATATAATTTAAAATCAAAAAATTAAAAATAAAAATTTAGATTATTTTTTAAATTGGTTATCTAGATTCAGTAAGGGGGAATTTAACTTTTCAATAGATTTAATAAATTCAACTTTTTTTATTTTAAGATTTAGAATTGGTCTTTATATTGATGATCTGAATTGAATTCTTTAAAAAAATAAAATTCGAATTAAGTAACCTCGCTGGCAAATAAGTAGAAAATATATATTCTACTTATTTTAAATTTAGTAATTTAGATATATTAAAATATTTTACAATATATATCTTTATTTTTATCCTTTAATAATTATTAAATATTTAGATTTAAAAAATTGGATTGCTGCTATTAAAATTAAAAGTAAATGTAAACCATCTAAAAGAGCTAATGATTACATTGTTTCTGAAGAATATTTTATAAAAATATTAGAGTTTAAAAATAAGATGAAATCTAAAAGAACATCTATGGATCCTTCTAAACTTTTCATTAATATTATTTCACCTAATTGTTTAATAGGATTTATATAAGCTAGTTTTCTAGTTAGAAAAAATTATCTAATTCAAGTATTTTCTATATCTCAAAATAAATAAAGTATTAGAGTTATAGAATTAATTATTCAATATATACTCAATTTACCTTTTATAATACTTTCTAATCTGAAAATTTCTTGTAAAGAAATAGAATTTTTTTCATATATTCATTCTATAGGTTCGGATATCATTGGTAAAAGTTCTGAATCTGTAGATATAATATTTAGAATATTATATTCTAAATTTTTACCAGGAATTATAGTTCTTCTAATATGATCTTTATCAATAAAAATATTATGTATCATAAATAGTTGGGATTTTTCAGCTATATATTCTAGTAAATCAAGACCTAATAAATAATAATCATCATCTGTAATATTACCTATAATATTACTTAATTTTTCTTTAAATTCTTCTTCACTTAAATTTTATCAAAAATTATACAATTAGTATTAGTATATTTATTTTTTTCAAAAACATCTACTAATTTTATATCATATTTTTTAAAATCAACAATAAAATACATATTTATATTATCTTTATTTATAGTTGAATATTTTTCTCATTCAATTGTAAAAAATGTTTTTGATATTTCATTACCTATTTTACCAACTAAACTTACAACATTAATATTGTTAATATTATCATATTTTATGCATGTTGGTAAAACATTATTTATTACTATGGATATAATATCATGATTATTACTAAAAAGTAATAATTTTTTATATTTTTTACCTTTTAAAAATCTTTTATCCAAAAATTTATAATCATTAAGATCTTGATCTAATTTAATTAAATTTTTAATTATTATATTAATCCATAATCAGATCCAAATAAATTTTTATTATTTTTAAATATTGATAATATCTCATTTTTTCAATAGTCTGTTAAACTATTTTCAATAAGTAATTGTTTTTGATAATTATCTAAATCATTATTTAAAATATTTATAATATTATTATACATAGGATTATTAATATATTTAATAATAAAACCATTAATTAAATTATTTTTATTTTTATTTCTATGATAAATATCTATAGCTAAATCATTAGATATATTAGAAATATTAGTAATATTAGTTTTATCAATAGATGTATGATATTTTTTATTAAATTGATTAAAAAATGGATTAATGAATTTTTTAATAGATTTTAAATAAAAAAAAGGATGAATTAGAATGTTTTATATTTTTATTTATTTTAAAATATAAAACAGGGGATATGTTGAATTGTCTTTTTTCTATATTAAATAAAGATAAAAAAAATGATGTAAAAAAATTTTTTTGGAAAAATGCTATTTTTTTCATTTTTATATTTAATAAATAATTTTAATAAGGATAAAAGATTTTATATGATTATACCTCAATAATAATTCATATAATCTAAGGAGGTAAAATTTAGTATAATTATACCTCAATATTTTAATTATACTAAAATTAATGTGATTAATTTTTAATAATACATAAAAATAGATATATATAATTTATATATCTTAATAATTGGTGGATGGGTAAATTTCTTGTATTTCATTATTTATCTTTATTATTACTTTTTTTGGTAAATTTATTAAAATTAGGATTTTTAAATCACTTTATTTGATCTTCTTTAGATCATCCCTCAATTAAGAAATTATCCTCTTTTAATATATTAAGTAAATAATTTTCACCTTCTTTAGAAGATAAATCTATTTTAGGTTGATTTAAATTATAAGCAAAAATTTCTTTATTAAATAAAGAATTATGTGAATGCTGTAATATATCCTCACCTAAGTAAGCATATAAAACATTCAAAAACATGCTCAGTCTTATTTGATGTGGTGCTAACAAATGTCTTTTTTTCATTACACCACCTGATATGCTTATTCCTCTTAATTTTAATCCTCTTATTAAATTAAATAAATTAGTATTTCTAAAAAGGAATATTATATTTTTAGGGGGATGATCTTTATTTAAAAATAATAAATAATATAATGTTTCTGGATGAAAAAATTGAGCATATGTTATAGATAACACAAGAACTCTAAGTGGATTACTTATAAGTATGATCTAAAGAATTGAAAGGTAAATCAAATCTTTATAATGAATATGATCTACAATAATAATGAAATGTTTTCAATAATTTTTGAAAAATCATGGTAAAAATTGTTCAAATTTTTCCAATAATTCAATGTTTTTAAATAGTTCAATTAATTTTTCATCTTTAATTGAAGATATTACTATATAAATCAGATATATCATTTAATATAGGTGTATTTTCATTAAATTTTAATAAATTTTCATAATATACAACATTAGGATATTGTCCTGGCATTTTATATGTAGGAATATGATTATATACATCCTCTTGTAATCTAGATATTTCTTTAATATCATTTAATAATTCTTTATCTTTAATTAGATAATCAATTTCATCCTCATTCTTTTTAGATGGTTTTATAAAATTATAAAAATATTTAAAAGATCTTTCTAATTTTATAAATAAATTATCATTTATATTATCATAAGATTCTAAATATGTTCCAGGTATTTTATGATCTGGAATATAATCATATAATACATCATCATCATAAGATTCTAAATAAGAACCTGGTATATTCATTTCTTTATCTTTAATTTTAAATGATGTTATATCTAATATATTATCTTTTTTTAAAACAATATTTTCATTATATGATATATCAATTATATTACTTTCTTCATTAGAATTAATATCTAATAAATTATTTTCATTTTGAGGTAAAATAGATTGATTATTTTTATATTCAAAAGATATATTTTCTGTTTGAGTAGCTACATCTCTCATATTACTAATATTTGTTTGACTTTCAACATCTATCATATTTTTACTAATATTTGTTTGAGTAGAAACATCTATCATATTATTACTAATATTTCTTCCAATATATTTAGATAAAATATAATGTGTTGTATTACCACTAATATATTTTATATTATTAAAATATACAATTAACCGTTCTTTATCTATAAATAATAAAGAGTTTACCATAGAATTCAAGTATGAAAATGGACATAGTCCATATTGTGATAATGGAAAGAATAATAATAATTTTTTACTATTTTCTTGTAAGTTCAATATTAATTGTTTCATTTTTTTTTTTAAATTTTAAGTTAAATAAAGAAAAGATTAAAGTATGATCATTCTTTAAACATAAATCATACAATCAATTAGGAATATATAATATTATGAAATACCTAAAACTTTTTTTTTCAAATATTTAATAAATATAAACTATATTTAATATATTAGCTTTAAAATAAAATTCTTATTTCATTTTTAATTTAAATTTGATAAAATAAATTAATATCATTAAAATTTATTGCTTCTCTAATATTTCATTTAAGAGATTAAATTAATATTTTATTAATTTAGTTTTACGAGATCTAACAGATTTGAACTGATACTTCCTTAATTGACAATTAAGTACTCTAACCAATTAAGTTAAGATCCCTTAGAATTCCTATCAGATTTGAACAGATATTAAATAAAAAGAATAAGCTAAATTATTTTGTGAGGGGGTAAATATTTTTAATTTTTATTTATCTCTGAATTTGTTACCTTCTTTGTTTATATTGTGGAACTTTTTACTAAGTTCCACAATATTTTCAGCATCTTTATATAAAGAATATAAAGCTGAATCAGACAAACTATCAAAATTATCTTCTCTTATTATTAATTCAATTAATCGATGTTTTCATTGAAGATTTTTTATCTCTTTTGTATTTAAAGAGTGTAGATAATTTACTTCTGTTTCTGAAAGATCTTTAATTTTTTTTAATAATATTAACTTAAAGATTATTTCACTTGTTAAAGTATATTTTTTAGAATGTTTTTTTAATAATTCTAAATAATCTTCTTTTGTTACAGGATCTTCAATGTTTTCATCTAAATTACTATTAAAATCAAACTTAGAATCAGATAAAAATTTTTGAGAATCTACTTTATTTTTAAAATAATTTGAATAAAATTTTATAGCTTCTTTATCTTTTAAATCATCTTCTTTTCTTTCAGCTTTATCATTTTCATCTCATTTTTTATTAATGATTTCTTTTGATTCAGCTAATTTTCTTTCAAATGCTTCTATACTTAGAAAATCGAAATCATCTGATTTATTTGACTTAGAAGAATAAAATCTTAATGAATTTTTTATAGAAATATCATAAATTAAAAAAGATTTGGTTAAAAAAGATTTAATCATAATTTATTTAATATGTTTATTTTAAATGAAGAAAAAATTAACATAAAATTTCTCTTCAATAGAAATCTTACAATCAATGAGACTGATTAAAACTCTCTAATATCTCAATATTTTAATAATAATTAACTCTTATTTTAAAAAATATATTAATTATTATTTTAAGCTTTAGAATAAATTAAAAATTATATATTGATGAAATTTTATTTATTACTTCTCTTAATTTCTATTATCAGTAGGATCAAAACTTATTTATATATTTTATATAAATACTTTTGGTTTGAGACAGGAAAACACTCTTTGAAAAGTGTATAATTCTTATCAGAATTGAACTGATATTTACTACTTGAAGGGTAGTTGTAATAACCATTATACAAAAGAATCTTGATGATTTATATATCATATATCTATAAAACAAATATATAATTATATAATAATAAAAAAGTTAAATTCTAGATTGAGGTTGTTTAAATTATATTTTAATTTGAAAACACCCAGATTTGAACTGTGACTTTCTCTTTAAAAGAGAGACACTCAACCGATCAAGTTCTATTTTCTTATAAACATAATATGTTTTATTAGGCTTTAAAAATAAAGATGAACAATATTAATAAATTTATTAAAAATATTAATACCGATATAATATATCATTTTAATGATAATAAATATCAATAAAAATTTTAGTATAAAATAATTCTATAATATAGATAATAAATATATAATTTTATATATATTATATTTTCTCTATTTAGACCTAAAATAATTTATATGGATAAACTTCTTTATCTTTTTTATTTTTTTCTCCTAATATTTCTTTAAAGATTAAAGGATTAACTTATTAAGACTATCCCCATGAAAATAAGTTAGTAGTGTGAAAGTAATACTAAAAATGGTACTAATTTTATATAAATTGGTACTAATTTTAAACGATTATAAATCATATAATATAAATAAGATTAGTACCAATTTTAGTATGAAAGATGAATGGTATATAGAGAAAAAGATTAAAGTATCTTTGAATAATTAATTTAAGAAGATAATATTAATTATTATTTTCTCTAAAGAACCATAGATAAAATGAAAAACAGTATATTTGAATGACTGGTATAATTACATATTTATCCTCTTCATAACACTTTAGATAAAAAAGATGATAAATTGCTACTAATTTAATTAAATGATTATAAATCATATAATTTTAATATTATAGATAAGATTAGTACCAATTTTAGTATGTCAAAAAGTCAAAATGAGAAAATGTAAAAATGTAAAATTAAAAATAAAATAAATTATAAAATTAAAAATATAATACATAGAAAATTTATCTTCAAAATTTTCTTAATTTTGAATTATGAAAAATGAATGATAAATACAGGAAAAAGATTAAAGTATCTTAGAATAATTTAATCAATTAGAGTTTTATCAATCGTTAAATTTGATATTCTCCAATATAGGAGGGGTATAGTTTTATTTTTAGCGTATTTTGATTTTTATGATTTATATAAAATATAAAAATAATAATTCAATGAATTATTATTTATTCAACATTTTATTTATTTTGAATAATTGGTTATAAAGAGGGATTTAATTAATTTGATAAGAAGATGTTATGAATGATGAATGAGAGGTTATGAGAGTTGGGAGGGGTGTTTTTTTTTTTATATGTATTATGTTTTTTTTATTTAAATGATGGTTAATTAATAAACATAAGTGGTATTTGAAAAAGTAAATTTTATTTATTTTTGTGTATATGATTAAAAATATGTATTATTTTTTTAATTTAATTATAATGTTTAATATTAAATGTTTATTTTATCCTTTTATTATTTAATGTTGTACTTCGGTTTGTTGAAATTTTAATAAATAAAAGTGTGTGGGGGTTAAGAAATTTTAATGAAATATTTATTTGTTATAATGTTTTATTTAAAAATGTTTAAAAATTTAAATATTTTTTTAGTGTTTTTTTTTTATTTATTATATGGGTTAATGGTGTTTATAGTTAATGGTATGTAAAATTTATTTTTAATATTTTATCAGATTTTTTATTATAGTTAATTTCATAGGTTTAATTTTAATAGATAAATTGTTTAAATATATGTAAAATCTTGTGTTTATAATTTTAATGATTGATTTACCATTAAATAAATCAATTATTTCAGACAAAGATAAAGAATCTCTTTTAACTCCAGCAAATACTGATTTTTCAATTTTATTATTATTATTATCAAAATATAAATACCCGTATTGTTTTATACCTAAAAATAAAGATTTGTTTATAATTAAACCATTTAACTCTTCTTTTAGTAAACCTAAATCTTTACCTATTAAATGTTGAGGTATAGGTTTATCTGTAAATAAACTATCTGTATCAGAATAATAGATATTAATTCCTAAACTATTAAGTAAAAATTTTAAATTAATCATATGAATTCTAGCATAAGCTGTTATAGCCCTAGCTATAGCTACATTAGATTTTATATTATTATGTGAAGTTTTTATTTCTATTTCACATGTGTTGTTTAGTTCAGATATTAGATTAGAGTCAATATTTTTTACTAATAATAATGTTGAGATTTCATTATTAATTGGTATAATTGTTTTAATGATATTTGTTGCAACATATTTGTGTATGTCAGAATTGTGGACATTAATTGTTTCTATAAAAGATTGTTTTCTTCCAAACACTCCATATAAACAATTAAGTAGTTGTTTACTTATCCATCTTTCACTTCCTGTAGAATTCATTTTAATTTTATAGAAAGTATTTACATATTTTGTAAATAAATCTATTTTAGAATATTCTATACCTTCTAATAAATTTATTTTATATCCTAAAGATTACAGCTTTCAATTCTTCAGAGAAGTAAGTAGCAATTCATTTACCTCTAGGAAAAATTGTTTTACCTTTATATTTTACAGGTAGCATAGGTTTTTTCTATGTTATTTGGACAATGAACTTCTGCTAGAAAAAAACCAAAAAAATCATCTAATTTAACATTATCCATGTTATTATATTTTTTAATGATTTTGTATGGTATTAGGTTACACATAGCTTTGGGGTATAATGAATTTACATCATAATAAGATAAATTTTCACCATAAGCTTTATAATAATCAGTTGCTCCACCCAAATAAGATTTTCTAATAAATAGATCTTCATTATTTATTAAAATAGGTATATCTGTTTCAAGATAATTAGTTCTAAATATTTTTAGAGCTAAAGTACTAACACTTACTATAGTGTTAATATCTACGTTATGTCAAACAATAAACTCTTTTTGAGCTTTTAATAAAGCATTATATAAAGCTATAGAGTCTTGTTTACTATAATTTAAAAAATGATTTAATAAATATTTTTTTTTTTAATATATTTATTTTATTAAAATTTTTATTATATGTTGAGGTTTTACCTTTAACATTAAATACTTTACATAATTGATCTAACGAAACAGGAAAGATTCTAAATGAATCTTTAAATACAATTTTATGTTTATTTAATTTTAATGATATTATGATAAATTTATTTTTATCATCAATAATAGTTTCTAATTGATTAGGTTTGTAGAAATTAGATAAAGCTTTAAATAAAAAAATACCATCAAATCTACCTAAATTATGAATGTAAATTGTTTTAAAATTTATATTATTTGTTTCTAAATAATTAAAAAATTCTTTTCATAAATTGTTTATAACTATTTCTGGATTTATTTCTAATAAATTAAGATTTATTAAAAATATTTTAGAATCTATAGGAGTTGTTAACGAAATAAGACAAGGTATTTTAAATCCTTTATTTTCTATAGTTTCAATATCTAAAGTAGCTAAATTTTGTGGGGTTTTTATGTTTACTTTTTTCAAAGGTTTAATATAATTTGATTTATGGTAACTTATTTTTTGAATAAACAGATGAGTTTTATTATGTGGTGGTTTATTTAAAATAATTCTCGCATCAGATGTTATTTTTATATTTTTATTCATAAGATTATCCATATTTCAAATTTTTATTTCAAAACAAGGTATATTATCTAAATTTGAAGGTGAATCACCTTCACTTTCATAATGATTTTTAATAATATCTTTCACTTTATTATAATAAATTTCAAAACTAGTATCATTGTTTATTAAAACATTGTGATGAAAAGAGAATATTGATTCTTCTATAATAGCTGTAATAAAAATTATTTTATTGTAACCAAAATTAATGAATGTTTCATTATTTATTAAAGTGTTAAAAATATGATATAACACATCTAGGTTATCTAATAATTTATTATTATAAACAACGTATTTTAAATATCTCCCATTTTCACTATAATGTATTTCTGAAATAGTTATAAATGAATCATCATATTTTATTAACTTATTTTTTAATATTTTATAAATATATTTTATTGAAGAATTAATATAAGATTTAAAATAAAAAATTAAAGATAATATAATAATAATAATATAAATATTATATACGTTTTTAATATAGAAATCAGGATAAAAATAAGCTAGATAGCATAAATAAGCTATTAAACTTACAGAAAGTAAAAATGTGATAAGTTTTTTAGAATAGAGTCAACTCATAGAATTTTGTTAATAATTTTTTAAAAATTAAAAAATAAATTATTATTTTTATGTTAATAAACTCTTTAAAACAAATTTAGCTCTGTTATTACTGCTTAAAAAAATATTTTTATTTAAATAAACTTTAATAATTTTTAAAAATAAAATTTTATTTAATATAATTATAAAATTTATATTTAAAATTTTATTTTATTTTATTTTATTTTATTTTATTTTATTAAAAAAAAATATACTCTTATACATTTTATATAAGAGAAGTATTTATACTTCACTTGATTAAATTATTTAGAGGTAATTTATTCATTTTAGCTTTCTATGCCTCTTCTTTTGTTTATTTTAAATTAAATTATTTAATATGATAAGACAACTTGCTGTAAGAATTAGAAACGTTTTACCTTTTATTGCAATCGGTGTTGCTTTAGATTCTCATAGAATGGGTAGAGAAGCTCGACAAGCTAGATTGGAACAAGTTACTAATGAAGCAACTAGACTAGCAAATGAAATTTTAGAAAAACATGATATAATAGCTTCTAATCAAATAACAAAAAATAAAATAGTTGGTTTATCTTCTGATGTATCAAGTCACTTAGATTCAGCAACTCATAATACTCGTGTTATATCTGAATTAGTAAAAAACAGATTAAATGATCCCAATTTAAGTAAAGAAGAATTAGAATCTGTTTTAAAATTATTAAAAGATAATACAGATCAAAAAATAGATTCTTTAGAAAAAGCTAATAAAATTTTACAAGATGTTATTGATTTAGCAAGTTCAGGTAATTCCAAAAAAAATGATTATATAAATCAATTTAATGTATTAATTGAAAAATATAAAGATTTTTTATCTACCTTATCTGTAGAACAAATAGCAGCTATAGTTAATATATTAGGCTACATTATTATTATATCATCTATAATTTCTATTGCAGCAGTTCTTTATGGTGATTTTTTAATTAGATATTTTAAACTAGAAGAAAGATTTCCAAAATTAGCAGTTTTCATTAGCATTAGAAGAAAATTTCAGAGATATTATCTTAATTATAATTTTATAGTAATTTTATTAATTTCTCTTTTCTTAATTTGATGAAACATACAAAATTTATTTTATTAAATGGAAAAATAAAATATAACCCTTAAATAAAATTAAAACAAATAATTATAAAATTTCTTAACCCCCTTACATTTATTTATAATACCGAACTAGGAGATTAAAATTAAATTAAATAATTAAAATAAATTCAAAAAATATTAAAAATTAAATAAATTAATAAATTATAAATATTAAAATTTTTATTAATTATTTTAATTTATTCATTAAATATACCACTTTACAAAATTAAAATTATAAAATGAAAATTTATTAAATTCACCCCCTTAAATAAATATATATATATATATTTTAGAAAAAAACCGAACTAGAAGATTAAAAATTTTTTTTGTTTATTTTAAATAAATAAAATAAAAATAAGAAAAAATCAAAAAATCACAAAATTAAATGAAAAATAATAAAAATGATACAAAAATGAACATGATGGACTAATAATCATTATAAAATTATGATATTTGAGAAAAATAATAAAATACATCCTAAAAAACAGAAAAATCAAAATAATAAAAAATAATAGAGACAAAAAGATAGAAATTTAAAACAAAATAAAAAAATATAAAAAATTATTTTTTTTTTGTATAATAATAATTTTGAATAAATTTTGTTATTTTTAAACATAATTATTTATTCCCAAATTTTAAAAACTACATAATTTACTAAATTTAAATTTATAAATTTCTTGTTGATTATAAATAACAAAAAATCAATTAAAATATAGAAAATATAAAATAAAAAAATTAAAATATTATTATAATTATTTGATTTATCCTGGGGGAGGATACCTCCCCTTCTACCCCCTCCAAGAAATTATTAAATAATCTTATTACTGTTATTTTTAATATATATTTTTTTTAGGGGGAGGGGGAGGAGGAGGATTCTCCTCCCCTCTCCCCTCCCTATAAAGTAATAAAGTAATTAAATTAAAAAGATAATAGGGATAAATGAGGGGGGAGGATGGAAATGGATTATCTCACATCCGTTCGCTACTATACTTAATAGTTTAAATAATTTGATATATAGTTATCTCCCCTTTTTATGTTTTAATGTTTAACTTAATTTATTATATTTTATAACCTAATAGTTTTAAAGTTATAAATTTTATTGTTATTTTTGTTTTTTTAATGTTTTATTGATTTCTGTAAATATTTCATACCTACCTCTATACTAAGTTATTAACACTATAATTTTAACAAAAAAAAATTAGAAAAAAATAAGAGAAAAAGAAAAAAAGATGTTGTTTCTAAACTACAAAGAAAAAGAAAAAGAATAGTTTATATTTAGTAATATATTTAATATAATGTTTTAGTTCGGAGTATTGTAATTGTAGTGATGTTATTTCTAAACTATTATTTTGTTGTGTTAAACAAAATAATAGTTTATATTTAGTAATATATTTAATATAATGTTGTACTTCGGAGTATTGAAAAAACAAAACAATGTAAGGGGGGGGTTAAGTAGTTTTATTAATTTAATATAATTTACTAAAAAAAGCTATACGGCGCTATAAAACATATTAGGAATGTTTTAACTATGGAGGGATTAAATATATATATTATATTTAATTTAATTTAATAGTTGGATTTACTACTCTGTATATTCGTATACCAACGGATGATACAATCAAAGAATGTATTGAGTAAATTAAAGTTGATGCAATACACGAAACCCCAAAGGGGATTGACTGAATTTTTTTTTTAAAGATAAGATAAGATAAATAGGTTACTATCTATGTGGGTAATATTTTAAAGTGAAAATAAAATAATCAATATTAAATCAAAACAATAAGATTAATATTCCTAAGATTAATAAAATATTTAAATTAAAATAATATCATTGAAATTGTCTCCTTAATTGAATAAATTTAGCTATTTTAGGATATTTTAATTCTAATTTAAAATGTTTAATAAGATAATCACTATAAAAAATAGTGACAATAGAAATTATATATAGTAATATACCCATTAATCCTATAATATTTAACAAAGGAAGATAGTGTTCAACATCTAATCAAGATAAAAATGTTTTATATTTTTCAATTCAAATTTTTAATTGATCTATATAATTATTTATGGGTGAATTAGAAAAAAATATTAAATCATTAATATCTCTTAAAATTGAATTAGCTTTTTCTAAAAATTCTATTTTTTTTTCGGTATTAGAATGTATTAAACCAATAATAAAATCATGTTCTCTTTGATCTATATTACAATTATTTTTTAATCTTTCTACTAAGCCATCAATAATGCGACTATGGTAATTTGAAGATTCAAAATGATCTGACGCATCTGCAGATAAACCATCTATTTTATTTTGCATAGCTTGTTTAGCAATTATTACTTCATGTTTATCTTTAAGTTCAGCTAACAATTTAGTAGTTTCATTTACAGTTGTTTCAAGTCTAGCTGCTTTAGCTTCCTTTGCCATAAGAAAATTTTGTACACCTAAAGACAATCCGATATAAGGTAAAGCTTGTTTAAAGTGAGTAAGAAGTTCTTTTATTTTCATAAATTTAAATTTTAATTTAACAAAAGAAGAGGAAAATACAGCTAAAAGAATAAAACACCTCTAAATATTTTAATCAAGTGAAGTTTGAATACTTCTCTTATATATTAATATATAATGTAAATATTTTTTTATAGATATATTTAATAAATCTCAATTTTTTATTCCTTTAAGCAACCAAACATAAGCATTTTTATGTTTATAATATGAACTTTAATAATTATATTAAAATTATATATTAATTAACAAACATTTAATATAGTTATAAGAAAAAAAAAGTTCTCTACTTTGGTGTATCATTTTATAAAATTTAAAATAATTTAAATTTATAGTTTATATAATTTTTATAATTTTTTAATTGTTTGATTCGGTGTATTTTAAATTTTTATAATTATATTAATTTAAATTACTTCTTTTATATTTATTTTAGTTTAATCTCCTAGTTCGGTATTTTTCTTAGATATATAATGCTGAAGGGTTAAAAAAATTTAAGGGTATATATTTTTATAATTTTTTTTGTTTAAATTTTTAGACTTTAAGAAGATTTGAACTCCTGTATAGAGTATTAACAGTACTCCGCTTAAACCACTCAGCCATAAGACCTTATTAAAAATATTTTTGTTTTATTTATATTAATTTAAAGAAGATGAGTATAATATTTTATGATGATTGATGATATATCAATAATTTGATATATAAGTATAGAGTTATGTAAAATTCTTTAAACATTAGAACAATTTAAAAATTTAAAATAAGTATTTAAACTACTCTATATCTTTTTGATAATTTATATTATTAAAAAATTAAGGTTGAAATAAAAAAAACATAGTTTAAATCTATGATAAATCTAGTTTAAATATTTGAAATGGATTAAATAATAGTTTAAAAGTTTCAATATTAACTAGATGTTGGAAAGAGGTTTATTATAAAAAAATAATTTACCAACTTTCTTTGTAAAAATTATAAAAAAAAAATGAATAGTTTTAAAAAATTAATTCCAAAAGATATTTTAAAATACCTTACAGTGGGTATTTTTGGTATGGGTACATATAATATTAGAAATTCAATTAAAGCAAGAGAAATTCAACAACAATTAAATAAAGAAATAGAAAAAAATTTAAGATTACAAGAACTACTTAATGAAATGACACAAAAAAGAATAGAATGTTTAGAATCTAATAATCAAATATTAATTAGATTCTGAGAGTTAAATAATAAATATTCAGAATTAAACAAAAAAATCGAAAATGCTGACAATTTAAATAAAGAACTATTAAATTCTGAAAATTTAGATATACCTAATGATGTTATTATAGAAAAAAGTAATAAATTAATTAATTTAGCTGAAAATGTAACTGAAGAATTAAGATCAAGTAATGATAAATTAGAAAAAGTTATTGATATAGTAAAAACTACTACTATAGATAGTACTACTAATTTTATAAAAGATTTTAATCCTTTTGAATCATTACAACAGTTATATTCTATTTTAAATTTTGAAGAAACCTTAGCTTTAACTCACTTATCTGCTGCTATAGCTATTTTATTATGTTTAATCTCTTTAGTAACTGTATTCTACAGTGAAAAATTAATTGTATATTTTAAGATTGAAGAAAAGTATCCTAAAATAGGTAAATTTATTCAACTAAGAAGAAAATTTCAAAATTATTATTTTATATGAAATGTTATAATAATATTATTTGTTATAATTGGAATGATTTATATAAATATTTTAATTTTAATTAGTTAAAAATTTTTTTAATATGATTTTGTTTTACTAAATTTATATATTTTATTTCTTAAATAAAAGTTAAAATTATAAATCACTAAAACATTTTCTAATATAAATAGCTCGTTACTTTAGCTTTGTTGATTTTTTGTTTTGTTGATTTGTTGCTTTGTTGATTTGTTGATTTGTTAATTTATCGCTTTCTTGATTTGTTGCTACAGCTGATATATTTTCATGTTATATGATTAATTTTAATTGGTTAAGGTTAAAATTAAATTCAGCTATTACATTTATATTAAATAATTATTCATATTTAATAAAGAATAATTGATTTATTTTTGTCAAATATTTGGTATCTTACACAATTAAAAATAAAATAATAAACCCCCCTAAAACAAAAAAATAAATTTTAACTTTAATAGAATAAAGTACTTAATTGTCAATTAATAAAATACTAGTTCGAATCTAGTAGATCTCGAATATTAACATTAAAATACATTAAAATATATTAAAATATAACATGATATTAATATTATTATAAAATATTACAATCATCTTTTTTAAAAATTTTTAACCCATTACAAATTTAAAACACCAAACTATGATATTAATCCTAAAATATAAAATATAAAAATAATTAATATAAATAATAAATAATACACCGAAGTATTACATTAAAATTATAATTAATACTAAAATAATTAAAGAATTAAAATAAATTTTATAAAATTATAAACTTTAAAATTTTATATAATATACAATATAAATTAAACATTAATAATTAAATTAATAAAAAATATAAATAATTAACAAAAAAAAATTATTTTTTTTAAATTTTTCGTACTTTACCCTATTTTACAATTAAAAATTTTTTTAATTTTATTATAAAGTAAAAAAAAAAATAATTTTTTTTTTTCAATTTTATCTTTTATGAATTTTATTAGTTGTATTAAAGTGTTTGAACCTCATTTTTTTTTTATTTTTTTACATTTAAAAATTTAAAGTAGGATACTCTATCTCTGATATACCGTATGATTATAAATATTGAATAATAAACATTAAAATTTATAAAAATTTAAAGTATAAGCTTTTATCCGTTTTATTAATTAAAATAAAACAAAATAAAGCAAATTAATAAAATAAATTAATAACTATATGTAGCTAAAACATCCGGACTTTTATTTTATTATAAATAAAAATATAAAAACAATTCCTTTATATATTATTAATTTATTAACGCCATTTTATATTATTCAATAATAGAGAACGGAGTTAATTTATGAGAGATATTATTACTTTTTATAGATAGTTATCTATTCTTAACATAATTCAATTAATGAATGTTTTAATAATATTTCATTAAAATTTATGATCATCTTAACTATAATATTAAAATAATCCTCTCTGTTTTTTAATTTAGTTAATTTATTAATTTTAATTAATTAATGTTAACTATAATATTTATTATTAGGTAAATATTATATATTATTATATTAATTTTAATTAAAATAATATATATTTATTATAAATGTAATTTTTACTTGTATTTATAATTAATATTAAACAATTATATAAAAGAATATATATAAAATATTGAATATAATATTTATATTAATTTTAATTATAATTTTTATATTAATTTTAATTTTTAATTTTAATTTTAATTTTTTTTATAAATATATACATTAATGTATGTTTTTTTAATATAAAATATATATTTCTTTTTATAGGTTCTTTAGTATAATGGTTATTACAACTACCCTTCAAGTAGTAAATGTCAGTTCGATTCTGATAAGAGCTAAAAAATATATAAAATTTCTAAAAAAAAAAATTTTTTTTAGGAATAGTTTTCATTGGTAAGTTAAGGCGATTGCTAATTGTTCGGGGTAACCCTTAGGTGTTCGAATCACCTCTATTCCGTATTTTTGTTTAAAAAATAAAATAAAATTTTAAATATAAATTTTTATAATTATATTAAATAAAATTTGTTTTTAAAAGTTATTTAGAGTTTATTTAGATAAAATTTTATTTATTTAAGCAATAATAACAGAGCTAAATTTGTTTTAAAGAGTTTAATAACATAAAAATAATAATTTTTTATTTTTAATTTTTAAAAAAATTATTAAAAAAAAATTTTTTT